TTTTTAGGCTGCCTTGGATGATCCTGTTGGATGGGTTACAAAGGCTTAGTGGCCTTGGGGAATGGTTATAAACTCCCAGGGTACTAAGGTTAAGGAAAGCGCATTCTCTATAAGGGTAAGCAAAAAAATACGGCTTACGGTTTAAACTATTGTCGGCGTGGTGTTATTTTTTTTTTAGCGAGCTAAGCTCGTAGGCCAACAGCAGTTTAATCGACTTTTCATACGATCTTTTTTGCACCTTGTGCAAGTCCAACAACACCAACGGGCGACCTCGGAAAGCGCAAGCGCCTTCGGCGCACCTTCAAAGGCCAAGCAAGCCCTTCGGGCACCGTATTGCGCTTCAAGAGCCGCGTAGCGGCACCTTAAGCGCACATTTAAAAGCCCTGCGGCCGGCCTCAAGCCAAGCCCTCAAGGGTCATAACTTGGCCTTCGGCCCAGGAGCGCATCGCTTCAGGCACAATTCCCTTCAGGGCGGGCCGGCCTTCGCTGGGCACAATTCCCTTCGGCCTCAAGCGCAATGGCCAAGGCGAGCGCACATTTAAAAGCCCTGCGGCTTCGCTGTCCGGCCTTCGCTGGGCAAGCGGTGCGCTCCTCCGCAGGGCGGCTTGAAGCTTTCCTTCCTTAAGCAAGCCCTTCGGGGCAGCTCAGGCCATAAGCCCCTTCGGGGCAGTTGCAGCGCCTTCGGCGCTCCGTCAGGCCTTAAGCCCCTTCGGGGCAGCGAAGCGCTTAGGCGCAGTTGGCTTCCGCACCGTAAAGTGGGCGGGCCACCCTTTCCCGAAGGGCTTAAGCCCTCGAGGAAGGCTTCCTTAGCAAAGTGACTTTGCTTTGCCTTCGGCGCTCCTAAGCGCTTCACAGCCTGAAGGCCACCCTCAGGGAATTTCGGCCCCGAAGGGAATTGAGCCCCGAAGGGGCTTGAAGCGCTAAAGCCCCGTTGTCCTTAAGGCGAGCGGCTTCCAGGTGCGCGTAGCGCTTGTAGCTTCAGCTACGGGCTTCGCTTCCAGCCGCTTTGGGTTGCGGTCGTTTACACTTCGCCGATACGCAAATAACTACGTTGCTAGAACTGCCCAACTGGGCTTTTTTTCATGTGATTTGAAAAGGAACACCTATGGAATAACACGTGTTATTTAAGCGCTCCGCGCTTTAGTGTACTGTGTGTGGGCAAAACTCTATGGTTGATCTGTAACCTGCGGCCTTTATAAAATAAAGCACAGACCGCCCATCCCAAGCAATACACCTAAGTTGGGGCCTTTTCCCCTGAAGAGCGGACGTTCGGCCACGTAGGAAAGGCCAAGGGCTTAGTACCAACCTGAAGGAAAATAAGGTACGTCCTGCTTCGCGCTTAGTAGTTGGGGTTGCCCCCCCGAAGTGATTAGCAACCCAAAGAAAGCGGACGTTAAAGCGTCCCGTCAAAGGCGGCGTAACCCAAAGGCATTTAAAGTTTTCCAAGGGTATTATGGCTTACGGTTTTGTTGGCGCAAAACAAGGCGCTAATGATCCTATAAACGTTTTCTGCCCACGTCTTTCCGCAAAGGCCAACACGAAGTATTAAGTAGCTTAACATGAAAGGGCCAAAACCAAATACCATAGTTGGGGTTCCCTAGGACGTTACTTGTTTAGTAACACAACATGACCCTCTTTACGAAGAAACAAAATACCCGAAAGGCGTAAAATACCGAATAAAGAACAAAACTCGCTCCTATGACTTTACAAGAACATCCGGCTGTATGAGCGTAGCGGGAAATGACAGAGTAGTTCGGGTAAAAATAAAAACTTAAAGGCAAGCTCTCTCTTTAAATGAGCCACCCACCGCTTTGGTTGGTATTTCAAGCATTGTTAATACTTTTTCAGCGCCTTGTTTTAGCTACGCCCCGAAGGTGCGCGTAGCGCTTAGGCTTGGACGGATTTGGCACCCCCCAACTTTAGCATTGCCACGTACGTGTTGAACCAGCGCCTTACGAAACAGCGTCGGAGCCCCACGTATTGTGCCCCGAAGGGGCTTTATTCCCTGCGGCCTTTAGTCGTTCGCCCCCTGGGCGAACCCACTAGTCACGAGCGTAAAAAACACCGCTACTGGGCAACCCAAGGAGCGCGCATAAAGGCCAATGTGCCCCGAAGGGGCTTGATGCGCTTAACTGCTTTCTGGTTACAGCATACTCCAATCATCAAACAAGGTCGCAAAGCCCGGCCGCCCCTAAGGGCACCGTATTTCAGGCCGCCATAAAAAGAAATGTTTGCTATGGTTCAACCGTCCCATGTATGCGACAATTCAAAACAATAGGTATGTATTTTTTAAGCGGTGTTCCTGAATAAAAGAGAATGACCGGCTTGCTTTTAAATACGTTTTTTAAACCCCAACGAAACACACCAATGGCTGTTTATAGCAACGTGTTAAAAACCTGTTATAGCCTTAGGACGGACGCATTCTGGATTTCAGAAAATAGAAAAAACCGAATTTGGGTCGGCAGTTATCCCTTGAGCCCTTCGGGGCACAAGCCTACCAGGGCCATGAAGCGAAGGTAAGGGCCATAACTGCGGCGCTTCAACGTCCTATGGCCCTGAAAGGGAAGCGTGCGAAGCACGAAGGCCAACTTAGGGGCAAAGGCCTACTAAACTTGCGTTGGCTTTCTCCCACCCCGAGGCACGGCACACTCCGGGCACGGAAAGAAGGCCGCCAACGGCTCCTTTAAAATTGATTTTTAATGAGAGTCCTGCTAATTCTTGTGTTTTTAAGTAAAACTCGGCGACACTCGCTGTGGGGCTTAACAATCTTGGCGGTGTGCAGTGCAAAGGGAAAAGGGGAATTGTAGGAAAGGAAATTGTGGAAAGGGAGACCTGACCTCCGGTGTGTTCATTACCAATGGCCAAGTTATGGCAGCGTAAGCTCATAACCTACACGGAATTGTGCGTTTTTATACCAAACGGCTCGTCCGAAGCAAAGGTCAAGTATGCCGTCCGCCCATAACGCACGCTTCGGGCCATAACTCCGGCCCTTCGGGGTAAGACCCTTCGGTGAACCCTCCGGGCTATATAACCCGGGGATAACCTTGCTTCGCTTTAAATAGCTAAACTGGCGGCCCGAAGACGGGGCGAATAAGCTATTACGAAAATACTGACGGCTAAAATCCATGGTAGCTTTTCCAGCCCCAGGGTGAGGAAAGCTTGCTTTCGCTACCGGTTTGGAGTTGAGACGCGGGTTCCTGCCGGGGAAGGAGGGCCCAGCAAGGCCGCAGGGAACCTACACGTACGTGCTTGCTCATGCGCTTCCGGCCTCGGGGGGCGAACCACACCACGCGGTAAAATTCAAACTATATATATATATATATATATATAGTATAAAGTTTTCAAAGATTTTCCTATATGGGGTGCCCTTCGACCTTCAAGGGTCCCCAGACTGCTTGTGCCGCTACGCGGCTTACCTTCAGGGAAGGAAGGGGGACGTCAATACGGTGTGTGTTGGTTAAGGGCTAAAAGATAAACTAGGCTAACTAAAGCCCCTTCGGGGCACCTTAGTCTTGGTTACTTGCTTGCTTAGACTAAGCCAAGCCAAGCCAAGCCAAGCCAAGCCAAGCCAAGCCTTAGCTTAGCTAAGGCTAAGCACGTATCGTGTCAAAGGGGGTATTGGTATTTAAGTTCATAGGTATTTATACGAACGACCTATCTTTATGTTTATGACTTCGTAATGCCTAACTCCAAAGGCATAGGGTATTTATTAGCTCGAGGTGAATCATACCGTTTACGAAGAACGACCTAATGCTGCCCACTAGCCCACGGCAGGGGACGGCTCCCCCCGGTCGAGGGAGCGATCATGAAGGGACGCGCCCGGAGGCCCTGAAGCTCTGAGAAGCGCATGAACCTACACGTACGTGCACTTGGCCGTTACGTGTAGATGTTAATGACTTTGCCCGAAGGGTTGACCCTAACCCTAGTTGTTTAGTTAGCCCTTATGCTTTTAGCCCTAACCCTAACGACCTAATGCTTTCAGATGTTTACCCTAACCCTAACGTTAGCCCTAACGACTTTCAGATGTTAGTTAGTTAACCGAAACCCTAACGCGAACCCCCCCAAAGGCAAAGCAAAGGCCAAAGGACGCACACCCCCGCAGGGGTGCAAAGCAAATTGTGCAAAGGAAGGAACCTTCGTACCGCAGCATCCCCGTCAGGCGACCCCGCCTTCGCTTCGCTCGCCGAAGGGCTTGCCGGAGGGCAGGGCAGGGCAGGGCAGGGCAGGGCAGGCTCCTGCCCGAAGGGCTTGAAGACTTTATAGGGCCTTTAGGAAAAGTTTTGATAACTTTTACTTGCATATAATATATGAAAACTTTTTCAGGTGACTCGGCCTAAATTCGCCCTTCGGGCTCGGACGTATTTCTTTAATGTCGTTAATTGTTTACGTTTAACGTATTTCTCAAGGCCTTAGCCATTGGGCACCGTATTACGCTTCCTCAAGGGAAATAATTTTAGTTGTTTACGAACTCCAATGCCGTAGCTGTAAACGGCATCGGCCAACCCCAAAAAAAGAAAAGGGCCAAAGAGGCCACGCCCAAGGCTTGGCTTGGCTTGGCTTGGCTTGGCTTGGCTTGGCTTGGCAGGCCACGGAAGCCCGAAGGGCTTTCCCCCTGAGGTGCCGTGCCTTTCTGAGGAAGGAAGCCCCGTCCTAGGCAAAGGCCAAAGGACGCACACCCAAAGGCAAAGATCAAGCAAGCCCCTACGGGGCTCCGACGGTCGCTCTTGCGCCCCGTAGGTGCGCGTAGCTAAAGCCCTGCGCCCTTCCAGGGCGCAGCCGCGTGGCGTTAGAAAGCGGAAAAGGCCAACAAGCCCGCCCCTTCGGGGCACCAAACGTATTTCTTTAATGTCGAACGTAAACGTATTTAGTTGTTTACGAACGACATTACAAAGCCCTTCAGGGTCAGCGGACAGTAGGTCACGTCACAGGGTCGACAGTAGGTTGGTTCTCTAGCCGCTTGCGGTAAAAGGATAGGATAGGAGCTGGGTCCGCCCTATGGCGCTGTGGGCCCACCCGCCCTATGGGAAGGCCAACACCGGCTAGCAGTTCTTTCCCTCCGGGTTGGCTTTTCCCTGGGGGGCCACAAAATAATATATATATAATATATGAAAACTTTTTTCTGGGGGGGGTAAGATTTCAGGTGTTTTTCACGGCTAACGAAAATGTATATCGTTGGTGAGTTCATAGGGATTAGTAATGCTGTAAGAAGGATGTTAGGCGTCACGGGGTTCCGGACGTTGTGCCCCGAAGGGGCTTGCGATCCCCGAAAGGCCAACTACGTCAAGGGTAAGGGAGGCCAGCAGGAAAGCGCGCAGCGCTTTACCTTTTGAACCATCGGCCCCCGATCAACCTCCCTTGGAAAGTCGCAGCGCCTTCGGCGCTCCGTTTCTTTAGCGAAGCCCCTACGGGGCGGGCACCTTCTACCCGAAGGCGGAGTTTTCGGATTGGTCTAGCGTAGCATCTGAAAGCGTGAAAGGAAGGAGCAGGCCTGGGTTTACGTCACCTGTACGCTTATGAACTTGGTTGTTTACGTCATTCTATCTAATAACTGCGGCAAGCGCTACGCGCACCTGTGTTCGTTAGATGTTCAAGGGAAATAATTTAATATGACGCTTATGCGGGCCCTAACGTGCCCTTTGGCCTCTTGGCGTTGGCCGTTTCCTTGGGTAGCTTTTTTTGGACGAGATGTTATGACGCTTACAGATGAGATGTTCTCGAGGTGAAAAGAACCCGGTTGACCCGAAGGGCGGAGATAGGTATTTGTAATGCTATCGAACTCCAATGCCGTAGCCCGAGGCACTTTTTAGTTTCAAGGGATGAGTTTCTAGGTGTTTGTTGGACGTGCTATGCTCTAGGCCCTAGGGGCCCGGAGAGGAGCAAATATGGATCCCGTAGGGTGAGTTCATATCCAGGTGCTTTGGGATCCAACCCTAAAGGGTTAGCGTCCCCTAAAGGGTAACAGCAAGCTAAGCCAGGGCGAAGGACGTTTCTGCCCCCCTCAAAAGAAAGGCCAACAACACGAAGGACCACCAGGCCAACAAAGGGAGTGGCTTCCATTGCATTGTCTTGGCCTGGCTTTCCTTCGGCCGTTGGCGCCGCGTCTAAAAAAAGGCCAAGACGAAAGGTTTATCGGCGTCCCCTAATAAAAGGAACGGGGGCCTTAAAAAGAGGCCGGCCGTAGGACTTGGCCTTTCACCCGGGAAGGCCAAGTTATGGCCCTTGGAACCTACCGGCAGTTGGCTCCCCTTCGGGTCAGTACAAGCAAAGGCCTTAGCCATTGGGCACCGTATTGCGCTTAAGCAAAGGGCCAAGGCCAGCTTCCCACGCTGCGGGCCATAACTCGGGAAGCAGGCCGAAGGACGCGCACCTATACCCCACCCCCCCACCTTGCCGAAGCCCCTTCGGGGCAGGAGCGCATCGCTTCCCCTTATATGAAAAATTTTATTAAAATTTGCGCTAAAGCGCAGATATTCACAAAAAAATGGAAAATAATAATAATAAATAAATTTAATAAAATAAAAAAAAAGAATTTTTTTTATTAAAGGGCTTGCCCTCCGGGGCTTGGTTGCTTCGCATACAAGGAAAGGCCAACAGCAAGCAAGCCTTTCAAGCCTTTCAAGCCTTTCGGCGGGCCTTAAGCCCTTCAAGCCCTTCGGGCACTTCAAGCCCGCCCTTCGGGCAGGTCCCCTGCGGAAAGGCCAAGGCCTCGCGGCGAGCCTAGCGGAGCTTCCCCTCCTGTTGCTAAGCCCAAAGGGCGGGCACATGCTCCGCTTATTCAGGGGGGGACTTCAGCCAAGCCCAAGGAAAGGACGAAGTACACCCGCCCGGGGCTCCTGAAGGCCCACCCGAGGGCTGGGCTTGGAAGCCCCTCCTGTTGCTAAGCCCAAAGGGCGGGCACATGCTTCGCTCATTCCAAGCCAAGCCTTCAGGGGAAGCCTTGCTGCGCTTTAAGACCCGTGGCCGTATATTGCGGCCCATTCGATTCAAAAGCAAGGACGCAGTAGAGAAAAGTAGAAAAAAATCCCGAAGCCACCCTTGGAAGGCTGGTATGGTGAGGGCTAAGCAAATGTCATTTATTCCACCCAGGTGCGCCGAAGGCGCTTAAAGAAGGCTAAGCGCGTAGCGCTTCCGAATAATTCATTAATTAATTAATTATACATTTTGTAATTTTACATTTTGGCTGAAGCACGCCTTCCCCAGCGCTTCGCTGGGGCTAGCTGTTGGCCTTTCCTTGCCCGACCGGTTGCTAAGCGCCCCTGTGGGGACAATTCCCTTTGCCTTTCCTTTCACATTCGCTTATTCGCTTTTTCGGCTTATCACCAAGCAAGCGATACGGTCGTCAACCAAAAGGACAACCAAGCAAGCTAAAATATGCGGTAAAAGAAAGCCTTCCTGGCCTTGCCAAGCCATGGCTTCCCTTAGCAAAGTGACTTGCCTTAGCAAAGCATCGCGTAGGGACTTAGCAAAGGGACTTCCCTTAGCAAAGTGACTTCCCTTGCCTTGCCTTAGCAAAGCGCGCATCGCGTAGTGACTTAGCAAAGTGACTTCCCTTAGCAAAGCGCGCATCGCGTAGTGACTTCCCTTGCCTAGCGCCTTCGGCGCTCCGACGGCAAGCACCCACACCCTCGGATATACGAAACCAGGCTACACAAGTTACCCGGAGGGAAAAGGTGTTCAGCCCGCTAGCACTCGCCATGGAGGAAGGCTAGGTCTCAAGGGGGACGGGCGTGTAGTAAAAGTAGGCAAAGGCTCTTCGCCGGTTGGTCGAAGGGTGTAAGAACTTTGAACCAACCCATCTAAGCAGGCGGTGGACCCTTAGACAATCCTTCCCCAGCAAGCATGTGGGCCTTCGTGCACCGGCCGGGCCGGGCCTGGCCTGCCAAGGCTGCGCCTTGCCTGGCCTTGCTAAGTCGCATTTGGGTAAGCATTAACGCTAGCGCTCGCGAAAGCTGTTGTAGCTGGGGTTCCGTTGCCTTTCAGCGGACGTGCGGCTTATAAACAACGAGTAAAAGGGAAACTCTTGGAGGACGCATTTCCCTAAATTCTGGGTTGTTCATAAAGCGTCTTGGCCGCCAAAGGCCTTGCCGTAAGGGCTTCGGGTTTGCCTTTCCTTTCCATCGGCAAAGGCCAAGTGTGCTCTTTTTTTCCTTTACACACATTTAGGCAACCAAGTGGTACAAAGCGGAATGTGAATGGCTGCTCTTAAAGGGAACGAAGGCCGTTTTTTGCCTTTGGCGAACAAGCCCCGTGGGCTAGTGGGCAGGAGCCCTCCGGCCGCACGCACGAAAGGAAGCCTTCCTTCGGCGCAGGTCCCCTGCGGCCTTCCCTACGTGCCCTACGGCTCCCGCAACCCAAACTACTTGCGCACGTCCGCTGAAAGGCAAAGGCAAAGGGAATTCCGAGCGAAGCTCGTAGGCAAAGGCAAGGTCTTGGTCTTTCCGAAGCACGTACGTGGAGGAAGCGCCGAAGGCGCTTACCTGGGGTGTTGTGTTGCGGCGGACGGCATTATACACTCTTAATTCGGCTGCTTGCTGATTAGCGGCATGTGCCGGATATTTAAAATACGGCAAGTCCGAAAAAGGCAAAGGGAATTGTGCAAAGGCCAAAGGACGCACACCCCGAAGGGAATAGCGCGGTGCGAAAAGCCAACCCGGAGGGATTTGGGGCATTGTGGGCCCTAAGCGTAACGCAGGAAGCGAAAGGCAAACAGCGCTTGCTGGGCTACGGGTTCTTGGCCTTTTAAGCCCCTTCGGGGCACAACTGCTGCCTACACGTACGTGCTTGTTGGCCTTTCGTGTGCTACATATTGCCACAATTTTTTTGGACCAACATGCGGGCTATAACTTAGGGGACGCCGTTGGGAAAAAAAACGGCACGGATAACTAGAGTGTTTGCCTTCATTATATCTTATCACAGAATTATTGTAAGTTTTAATCCATAAATTAAGAACAAAACAGTCCAGCTGCAGGTTCCCCTACAGCTACCGTGTTACAACTTCATTCAAATTGAAACAATTGGGTTGAACCCCCAAAGCAAGCGAAGGGCCATAACTGCGGCGCTTCCATGGCTTGGAAGCGCCGAAGGCGCTTTCCTCGGAGCGCGTAGCGCTAGCCCTTCCTGGGGCGGGGGTCTTAACCAACTGTATCTTTTCGAACGTGATGGGCGGTGTGTGCACAGCTCAGTGACCGATTCACCGGGGCGACATGTTCCCCGATTACTAGCGACTCCTTCTTCAAGAGGTCGAGTTGCAGACCACTATCCGAACCAGCGATTTTTTGGTGACTCTAGTATCGCTAACGTAACACACCTGTCGCCCAGTGCATTGGGGCCATGATGACTTGAAGTGATCCCAAGGGCTTTTCGCAGGTATATTTTTTTTGGGGTTTCGTTCGTTGGTGGAATGAACCAGACAGCTTGGATTGGAAAAGGCCACGAACTGACGACAGCCATGCAGCACCTGAGGATGTCCCCGGAGGGGTTTACAAGCACTGGTGAGGTGTCTCGCGTAGTGTCGAATTAAACAGCATGTTCCGCCGCTTGTTTGAGCTACCGCCAATTCCTTTAGGTTTGAGTCTTGCGACCGTAGTTCCCAGGCGCCCTTTCCGCAAACTGGAAAAAAAACATGAATGCGGGTTTGGGTTTTTGACGGCGTGGACTACTGGGGTATCTAATCCCATTGGCTGCCCGCGCTTCCGCGCCTCAGCGTCAGGTAGGGGCTGTGGCCGCCGCCTTCGCGTTTGTTCGTCCGGAGTATATCAGTGAATTTTACCTCTTCACACCCCATTCAACGGCCGTAGTGTTTGCCCTCCTCAATCAAACCAACGTCTTGGCCTTTAAAAAAACGCCTCGGCCGACCGTTAGCTTAAAGCCTACGCGCCCAGCCCAGTTATGTCGGATAACGCTCGCCCCCATCGTATTACCGCGGCTGCTGGCACGAAGTTTGCCGGGACTTTTAATATGAGTTTTACAGAAATCCTTCTTCACTCACGTGTAGTGGCTCGATCAAGCTTGCACTCATTGTCGAAGTTTACCCACTGCTGAAATGACTCTGTGGACCGTGTCTCAGTTCCACCGTGGCCGTACCATCTCCCAACACGGCGAAGCATCCTGGGCTCGGTAAGCCATTACCCTACCGACAACCTAATGCTATATGAGTCCTTCTCCAAAGACCAACACCGTTACTTTTCCCCCGGTACTTTGTATTCTTTGAAGCACTTCGGGGAAATTTGTTGGTCTTTGCTGAGCTGGGTAACCCATACATTACTCACTCGTGCGCCATACGAGTCGCCCTACTTAAAGGACGACGCCGCAAGACTCGCATGTGTTTATACCCTACACCAGCGTTAATCCTCAGGCAGGATCAACCCGATTTTACAATCTTTAACTATGGTACCATCCTTATGGCGAGCATTAATGGAAGTGGAATTGACTTATGTATTATGTATCCTGAAGCTTAAAAAACACATTGGCGATGGATGGCCCGAACCCCAAGAAGCTCGTAGAATACGCCCGTAGGAAATTAACGAACCTGCGGCCCCTTCTTTTGGATGGAGTTCGCCTTTGGCAAAGCCCAAGCCCAGTGGTCGTCCATGTGTTAGACCTGCCTGCAAAAAAAGCAGCTTGTTTCCCACGCAATAGCTTACTAACAACCAAAAACGCCCTCTGCCTTAAGCTTCGCTTAAGCGCTTCGCGCACCTGCCTTAAGCTTCGCTTCCTGCCTCTGCGGGCAGACGACATACGGCCGTTTAAAGCTGGCTATATAAAAACAGTTCAGCACTCTAGCCCTTTCCGTCCTACGGCCGCAAAGCCCAACAACAAAGCTCATAATTTCTTCTTTGGTGGTTCCGGTATAAATTTTTATGTCACCACCACTGGAAAGGCCAAGAGCTGCTTCACGTGCATCTTTTATTTCCTTAAGGGCGCTTCGCGCACCTAGACCAATAATAGTTACCTTCAACAATTTTGCCGACAGTATGGAATCCAACGGCAGCGGCAGTGATTTGCGACATTTTGGCCACCACCGTGCGAAATAGACTTGCTGAGGGATTTAGCCCACGTTTCTTCAAAAGCTCCACTCCATAGGATTCTATGAAATGGTCTTTGACACGTTGGCTTTTTAAAAGAATGTAGTTAACAAACACGAGTTCAAGGGTAATCGGGTAAACCGAGAGGGCGCATTTTAATGGCCATGAAAACGTTAACCAGAAGCCGGCAAAAATTGAGTTAATGGAAAACCCTTGGGTTGACAGGTATGTAGATAATTTCAATAAATCACAAACGTTCAAGCCAATTACTAAAATAATGCACCATAAAACCAAACGACTTACAATAGGGTGAAGTAAGGTGTAAAAATTAACAAATGAGGTGAGGTATATATAAAAGCTCAAGCCCCAAAAAACAGTTTGCCTTTGCTTAGTGCTGCAGAACCTGCGTTGACAGCCGATCGAGTCATTGCCACCCTTCGGCAAAGGCCTACTTGTGCAACGGCAAAGGTCTAGACCCTTGAATTTTTTAAACACAACTCTACTTGTAGTACCGACGGAGCCCCGCAGGGGCTGGCGCTTTCCGTTGAAGCGCACTTGGGACGGGCTTATTTTTCCACGAAAAGCGTATACCACGCAGTTGGGCCCCCGAAGGGGGCCCGTAGCATACTCGCCCCAATAGAAAATACCCCATACCCAACACCACGCCGAGAAAGGCCAACATGCACTGACTTGCTGGGCGCTCGCTGAAGCCCCCACATTCCGGTTGCCTTTGGTCCGTAGCGGTTGGCTGTGCGCTTTGAATACCATCATATTGTATCTTATGTACGACAGTTCTAATCTGCTGTTTATTCCCGGCGGGAATTGAACCCGCTCCCCCGCCTCGAAAAGGCGATGTCCTCACCATTTAGACCACAGGACTTTGTTAAGAAGTATCCTACAAAAGCCAAGACAACCCACGAGGCCGCAGGAAGGCTTCCTTGCTCCTAATAGCGGAGCTGGGCTTTTTATGGTTCCACAAGCCTTAGCCGTCCGCCGCAAGCGTAGAAACAACAACACCCGTGCAAAGGCCAAAAGGAAAAAGGCCAAGGGAGCCCGAAGGGCACCAGCGGTCGCCGCAAGCCCATTCGGGGCACATCAAATAAACTCAATAAGCTGCGTCGCCGGACGATAAGCAAAGTATTTCGGAGCGCCGTAGTTATGGCCGGCCCTACCACGGAGTATACCTGGCCCAAGGCATGGAGTTTGCCGTTTCCGGTCTTTAGGACCGGAACCTAGGACTTGTTCGTCTTTGGGCTTCGGCCTACGCCATGAAATTTATTTGAGTCAGCGACGAAGGCTTTGGATGTGCTTAGCCGTGTTTAACGACCGCTGGTGCCCTTCGGGCTCCCTTAAGGCGGCGTAGAAAGACCAAGCCAAGACCTCCGCAGTACTGGGCGAGTAAAAGCCAGCCAAGGCAAAGTAAAGCATAAGCCTGGTCGCCTTACTCATCAGCCCGCTAAAAGGACGACCCGCGAGCAAAGCTCGCCGAAGGGTCTGAAAGGCCAACTCAGCTCCGCTGGTCGAGCAGCGGATAATGTGTGGAGTTGGGGGGATGCTGCAATACGGTGCGCGTAGCGCTTCCAAACACCCACTAGGTCAAGAAAGGCCACCTCAAGCCCTTCGGGCACTTCGGGCTTGTTCATGCGCTTCGGCCTACTTGGCTGTTGCCGCCCGGCCCGGCCTTTGGCCTGGCCTAACCGTCCCCTTCGGGGACGCCGGCAGCACAATTTGCTGGAGTTGGCCTTTGGACTAGGCTTGTATTTATATATTTATTATTATGCCGCCTGAATTAGCCCTCCGGGCAAATTGGGAGGCATAACTCCGCGAAACTTTTAGCTGCTCGGTCAAAGTCACCAATTGGTTTCGTGTCGGTGTAGTACGGCCGCCGAAGGACGGCATACATAGAGAACATACATAGAGAACATAATTGATGTGTGTGTGTGCATTCCCATCCAACGTGTTGGCCTTTCTGTAAAGGCAAAGGCCAACAGTGACAGCCGGGGCTCAAGCCTTCGGGCTTCGTCCAGCTTGCACGCTTTTACGTAAGGAAAAGAAATGCTGCAAGTACGAAGTTTAGGTCGGACCACGGAGGACATTGAAGTAGAAGTATAAAGGTCAACATGAAGGCTTCGCCTTTCCATTGCACATAAAAAAGCTTGGGGCTTCAATCTGATATTTCTTTGATTTATGAAAAGTTAATAGCTTTTAGAATCTCACTCGGACTGGGTCTTGGCCTTTATATTGCTTTTTAAGTACAGCAGCGCGGGCGCGGTCTATCAACACATTTAGCTGTTCATAATAACCATAGGCGCGCAGCGTTCCTTCTTAAGACGACCTTTCCCCCTTCGACTTATAACTCGTAGAGGCCCAACATTATCACTTTGTGTTGCTTGGAAGGCGGAAGAAGATCTATATGCTGGCGTCCCAAAAAAAAAAAAACAAGCGGGGGCCGCTCGTGCTAGCCCGCAAGTCCAAGTTTTATACGATGAGGCCCACACATGTGAAAAGAATTCTGCTATCACTGTTGTACTTAGTTCTAGTTGGTTATACTTTAAAAATAAAATAACAGCGGACGCACGTCCGATGAAAACCAAGCCACGGAAGGCCTGCCAAGGCTGCGCCTTGCCTGCCAAGGCTGCGCCTTGCCTGGTCTTGGCAGCCTTCGCCTTAGCACAATTGCCTTACCCTTAGCACAATTGCCTTAGCCTTAGCACGCCAAGGGCCATAACTTTGGCGCGACCTAGCCTTTGCCTTTGCACGCCCAAGCGCCTTTGGCGCTCCGATGCAAAGGCTAAGAGCTTCGCTCGGAATTACCTTTGCTTTGCCTTACCACGCCAAGGGCCATAACTTTGGCGCTCCATCTTACGGTTCGCCCTTCGGCCTTAGCCTTACCCTTAGCACAATTGCCTTAGCCTTAGCGGGGCGGGTTTGAAAACCTAGAGCGCACTGGCCTTGATCTGGTGGGTTTTTTTCAAAAATCCGCTGGGGCTAGCTTGTTTGCACTAAAGTACATGTGGTCAGCATGTCTTCGCTTTTCGCCGAGTTAAAAAACGGGAAGAAAACACCGGGGTGCGCGTAGCGCTGAAGGCAAAAGTGTGGTACCGAGGTTTAACCTTTGCGTCCACGAGCCGCTGGCGGAAGGCCATCCTCTCGCCGAGGCCTTTTCTTTTCCCTACTATAAGGACGACGGCAGCTTCGGGGTAGCGGGTTTGGTAGCGCGGGTTCCCACCACAGTCCGTCCTTCGGTCGGCCGTTTGGTCGAGCCCTCCCGAAAAAAAAGAGGGCGGCACGTAGTTGGCCTTTAGTTCACGTGCGGAAGTGCTTACAAGACGCCTAGGAATCGCTCGTTGGCCTTTCCCCGACGTTGGCCTTTCCTCGAAGTTATGGCCCGCAGCGTTTGGCGCTTTACCTCATGAGGTAACATAACACCACACCCAGTTGTTGGCTTTTCTTGAGCCCGGAGGGAAGGCCCTTGCCGTTCCCACCTTTCCACGTACCGTGGCTGTTTTTTTTCTCCTAGGGCTGCCAAGCTACGCTTGGAAGCGCTAGCGCTTTACTTCGTGGCAGGAGCCCACAATTTCCTGCTTCCGTCCGCTGTTGCGCGTAAAAGCAAAGCTTCGGCGAAGTATGAAGCCCCTAGGGGCTTGCAGTTGGTCGAGCGGGGCAAAAAGAAGCGCCTTCGGCGCACCTAGCCTTGTTATTAAGCCAAGCCGACTTATAGGACGACGGAACCATGCCACTCCCCATACCAAGTCGCCCTACTTTACTTTACTTAACTTATAGGCGAGCCCCCCGGCACCGTTGCTTAGGGTTGGTCGTCGACTATCTAGGCGGGTTTTTCGCGTTGGGTCGTTCATAGGAGGCGGACTCCCCAAAGTCACGGTCAGGAGATACTAAGGTGGCTTGGCTAGTAGTTGGCCTTTGCTAGAGTAGGCTATAGTTGACTAGGCAGGCTACTAAGCACTTCCGCACGTGCCCGCCCGAGGCTAAGCGCCTTCGGCGCTTCCGATGGTTGCCGGAGCAAGCAAAAAGGCCGCAGGGCTGCTTACTCTTACCTACCGGTCCCAGGAGCCTTTCCACAATTCCCTTTCCTTTGTTCACGTACGTGCTTCCGCGTTCGGGCACAAGCCCTTCGGGCTTCCAGCCAAGCGCTGCAAGCACGTACGTGTAGCGCCCTCCTATGGCCGCAATACGGTGCGCCGAAGGCGCTTAAAGGCCAATTGCTGCTTAGCTGCGCCCTTTCAGCTGCTGATGCCGGGGCTACAGCAAGCCTACACGTACGTGCAAAAAACAGGACCCTCAGCAAGCCTACACGTACGTGCAAAAAACAGGACCCTCAGCTCAAGGCCAAAGGTGCGCCGAAGGCGCTTAAGGGCTTCGGGGACGGTCACCGGGCGTCCGCCCACGTCCTTCGTTTTGGCCTTTGCGGCCGCAAGCCCTTCGGGCTTTGTTTGCCTGAGGCCTAGGTTGGTGGGCGGGACAATTCCCTTCGGGCTTGTTCCCTGCGCCCGGCCAACGCGATGCGGGCCATAACTGCGCCGAAGGGCTGGCGGGCCCCGTCGGAGCGCCGAAGGCGCTAAGGCGCTTGTACGTGTGCACGCTATCGTTCGGCCCCGTAGGGGGCCGAAGCACGAGAATACCGATACCTGAAGGAAACCTTTGGTGTTGCATGCCTCTACTCGTACGATGTGGTCAGCTTGCTGTTTGTTGGAGGCGAGTTGTTTGCCTTTCCTTTCTTTGCGAAGACGTGCCGTGCCGTGCCTGCCGTGCGCTCCTACCCCCGCAAAGCCCAACCCGAAGGGAATTGTGGGAAAGCCCTGCTGCGCAGGGCTTCCTGCACACTTTTTTTCACTTACCCGTCCTATAGCAACCCAGGACGAGCCTAGGCCGAAGGACGCACACCGTTTCGCTACGAAGTACACCCCGAAGGAAAGCACCCCGCAGACCTACCCCGAAGGGAATTGTGGGAATTGTACACCCCGAAGGGAATTGTAGACCCCGAAGGAAATTGTACACCCCTGAGTACAGGATACCAACCCTAGCGCCCCACTATAAGCACGATGACCACAAGGTCCGCCCTTTGGTGCCCCGTAGGGGCTTTTGGCCTTTCCCCCGAAGGGCTTCCTTAGTCCTAGGCCTGAGCACGTTCGTGTTGGCCTTTGGAAAGCCCGAAGGGCGGGGCCCTACGGGGTCATGGCCTTTTTTTCCTTGCGGCGCCTTTGGAGTGAAAAAGGCCAACAAGCTAAAAAAAAATAGCCGTCCGAAAGGCCAATGTGCCCCGTAGGGGCTCCGACGCGAATAACTCCAAGGCGAGCCGGGTTTTTGGGGCTATGGGGTTACGCGGAGGCAGGCCTCGAACCTGCAACCTTCGGAACATGAGTCCGACGAGCACACCAATTGCTCCTCTCCGCGTATTAGTAGCCCAACTGGTGCCCTAGGCTTCCTTGGTGGGCCCTATCCACGGGGTGGAGTTCCCCGAAAAAGGTTGTCACAGGTCCGGAGTTAACGTCTTAAAATTGACGTGTACACCTTCAAACTTAGCTTTAGTGACCAGAGGTTTGGCGCTCAGAGTCCTTTCGTACCACCTTGCGCTAGACCGTGAATACCGAACCGAAGAGATAGGGACCGAACTGTCTCACGACGTTCTAAACCCAGCTCGCGTACCGCTATAATGGACGAACAGTCCAACTCTAGGCACCTTCTTCAGCACCAAGCTGCGATGAGCCGACATCGAGGTGCCGAACGATCCCGTCGATGGGTACTCTCGGGGACCACCAGCCTGTTCATTATGTTACCGTGAGGCATTTAAGCCAACACTTCAGCGAGTTTCCCCGCTGCTCAGACTATGTCTTCAACGGGAGCGGCAAATATTCCGTAAGCCACAATTCCAAGCCCTTCGGGCTCAATTCCCTTCGTCCCCCCCCGAAAAGGAGCTAGCTCGGAAAGGCCGACACCAAAAAGGCCTTTTCCGCTATTTATTTATTTATTTATTTATTGGAGCTAGCTCGGAACCCAAACAGGCTAAGGTTCCTGCACGTGCCCGTAGGGCGACGCCAAGCTCCGCTTGAAAGGAAAGGCATCGGCACACATTCCTGGGCCTTCCGCCCAGCGGCTCGTGTGGAAGCCGCCCTGCGGAGGACGAAGTTACTTTGCGCAAAGCCCAGCGCCTTCGGCGCTCCGTCGGCGCAGGCTCATGCGCTTCGGCCTGGAAAAGGGACGTAGGAAAGGCCAAGAGAACATTAACATTTACATTTATGCTTATATCTAAAGGCAAGGCAAGGGGAGCGCCTTCGGCGCACCTTGCGGGCTCCCTACTTGGGCTCCCGTTGCTGGGCGCTCGTGGAGCGATTATCGCTTTGGAGGCTCACGCTCTAGTCGTTGAACGTTCTTACCGTTGCGGCCAATTAAGAAAATTCGCCAGCGCAAGGATATCTGCCCAGTCCGTCGTACCCTTCGGCCTGCGGTCCTCGGTTACACACTTGGACTTGGAAGCGCCGTAGTTATGGCGCTCCGACCCAAAATAAATCGGTAAGCTTCGCTGCAAATAAGCATAGAGCATCGTCCCCGTTGGCGGCCTTCTTTCCGTGGCCGTCCAAAAAGCAGTAGTAACCGCAGTTGCTAGTTGGGCTTTGCCCGCGCTCAAACAAACGAAGTGGGGCGCTTGCTTGGGTGTTTGTTTGTTTGTTTGTTTTTTTTTTTTGGAGCGCGGGTTGGCCTTTAGTAAGCGTAGTTCAAGTATGGCTACCTACTACTACAACAACGAACTCATTAGCCTTCTTGCAATTCACCCAGTTTTCCGTGTTTATAGACTCACTCCGAGGTGCCGCGTAGCGGCTTAAGCCTCGCTCAACCAGGCCCGTTAGGAAATAAACGGTTTCCAAGCAAAGCAAACGTCTTGGCCTTTAAAAAAAGCGGGGCTATTCACTGCGGTACGTCCGCCAAAGGCGGCCGCAAGTAGCGCTTAAGCTAGCGCTTTTTCAGCTTTCCCCACCCCGGAGGGAATTACAGCAAAAGCGCCGGACCTCGAACATCCTAGGGTGTCTAAAATAGCAACCCTGGAAAAAAACACCCCACGACAAAAGCCATCCCCAGGAAACGTATAGGGTAAAAAGAAGACCCCCCCGCAGGGTTTCGTCGTTTCTTTCGTGTTTCGATAAGTCCGAATCCGGCGAGCTAAAGGCTAAGTGTCCGGCTTCACTTTTTTCCCCCCCCGAGTCGTTGGGGAGGCTAACCAAAAGCAAGCGGAAAAGGCCAACACCAATTTGCTTAGGGTTGTGTGGATGCAGTAGCTCTTGGTCTTTTTTTTCCTGTAGTCTACTGTACACGGGTCCGCCAGTAGCAGACACGGGAACAACTTTTCATCCCCGGCGTACCTTTGATCCGTTGTGCGCAACCCCCGACCACCGGGAGGTTGCGGCTCACTACAACTGTCTGCAAAGAGTCAGACCCAGGTTGAGGTGTACCTCTTCCTGTCAGGCGCCAATGCTGTTGCGCTTCCACTTGTGTGGTGGCACCTTCGCACGCTCCCGTTACTCTTTTGGAAGTGTCCGCCCCAGACAAACTACCCGCCAACCACGTCTCTTTGAGGTGCGAAGCTTTTGAAGCGCTGCCCGTAGGATAAGAAAACCCTACACGCAAACTTAAGGAAAGGCGGCAGCAACAAAGGGCAAGACTTTGCCCCACCCCAGGTCCCCTATGGAAAAAATGAACCCCCAAAAGGGATACCAAAAGTACCATGGGGGTATGATTGGTTATAGTCAAGGTGCACGGGGTCTTTACGTCTTCTTCTGTTCACTTCGCATCTTCACGAAGAATTCAATTTCGCCGAGTTCCCGCTGGAGACAGTTGAGCAGTCGTTACACCTTTCATGCAGGACGCCAATTAAGCGTCTAGGAACTTCGCTACCTTTGGACTGTCAGGGTTACAGCCGCCGTTGAGCTGGCCTTGGGCCCGCCCTCTTATTTTTTCCTTGTGAGCCCCCCGGCGACAAGGCTTACAGGCTTGGCTCGCTTGCCCAAAAAAAGGCCGCAGGGCAGCAAGGGGAGCGCCTTCGGCGCACCTTGCGGGCCGCAGGAAAAAAGCGGCTTTCCGGCCCCCGAAGGGGCTTCGGTGCGGAAAGGCTCGGGCTAAGGGGCTGGCCCTTCAGTTACAGCCACTGGGCAGGTGTCACACTCTATACAGCGTGATGTACACTTAAGCAGAGTGCTAGGTTTTTAGTAAACTGTCGCTGCTCCTTTGTGATTCTTAAAGCGCGTAGCGCTACCAAACCGCAAAACCTTTTGCCGAGTTCCTTCAGCGGGATTCTCTCGTCATTTTCTTTTGGCCACCAGTGTTGGTTTTGGTACGGTGCTCTATGCGGTTCTTTTCCAGAAGAGACGAAACCCGCAGCACGCCGGACCTTCGCTCCCCGTAGGGCTACGCCCTTATAGGCCCAGAGCTCGCCGATGGGTCCTGCTGAAAACAGGCGCTTTCGGATGACGAAGTATTTTCATTATTTTTAAAGTATATAACGGTTTTTGGTACCGGCTTTTAGCATACTTGGCTCCAGGCCAAGCCTTGAGATCCAACAGCATAACTCCAGCGATTGAGGATGCCTTAGTACTCGTTTGCATTCCGTTTCATTACATGGAATAAACGCCACGTCCTACGGCAACCCAAAGTGCTTCGGCGTTTCTTTTGGTGCGCATTATGTCGGTGTAGTCCTAGGAACCGAAACAACGCCTATTAACTCCACTGCCTTCCCCTTCACCACAATAAGTGCTTAGGGGCCGATTGCTTACTGGGACGACCAACGGCGCCCAGAAAACCTTAGCCAAATGCTCCAGTGTTTCACTGAAGTGTTGCTACTCATGTCAGCATTATCACTTCTGAGCCAGTTGGTCAGAACGTTTTGCTACCCTGGCGGCTGCCAGCCATCGTTTCGGGAGAGTGTCACACCCGTGCATTATTTGGCCCAAAAGCGCTCGGCCAGTGCGCTATTACGCTGTTTTAAAAAGATGGCTGCTTCCAAGCCCACTTTCTGGCGGTCACTGCTGCTCTGTAGGCCTTTGTAAGTACACTCTTTAGGGCCCTTAACGGATGATCTGGGCTGTTTCCCTTTTGACCCAAAACCTTGGGCAATGGATCTGTGCGCTGAATCTTATAAACTAAACCCGCAAACAAATGGCCAAACAACGCGGTAAGGACCCCCTCCTTTGCACAAGCGCTCCGCGCACCGTATTGCGGCTAGCACCGTATTGCAGCGCTCGTCTTCGTTTCGCGGCCCTAAAAGTTGTCGTTGGCCTTTCAAAGGGGTGGCGTTGGCCTTTGGACGTACTTACTGAAGGAGCGCACCGCTTTACCAACCGATTCATTGGTTTGTTTATGGCGTATAAAGCTGGTACGCTCCTCGTCTGCTGTTGGCGCTTTTCCCTAGGCCCCTTTCGGGGCCCGTAGCACGTGCAACCGTAAAGAGGGCGGCCGTAGGACGGCTTAATATAACTAGCACCTGCTGGTCTTGATAACTTACTAAGGTATAAGCGCGAGGCGTCACCATAGTTGTCTACACCGAACAGTTATTCACAGCACTCTACCACAATAGATTTCGCAAAAAACCAGCTATTTCCCAGTTTGATTGGCCTTTCACCCCTGGCCGCTCATCTTCGCCGCCTTTTGCCACAGACGTGCGTGAGGTCCTCCCGGCGCCCTATCGGTCGCGTTCAACCTGTAAGCGGCCAGCTCACTGGATTTCGGGTCTGTTCCCTGGGACATTGGCGGAATACACATCGCGATCATCTTTGCCTCCACCTAACGGCTTAAGCCTTCGCACCAGAAAACAACTCGCTGACCCATTATACAAAAGGTACGCCGCCAAACCCCTATTCAAACTACAAACAGACAAAGGCTAGGTCTTGGTCTTTGCTTAAAAGGAAGCCTTCCTTCGGCGCTTGCTAAGGCCAAGACAATAAAAGGCCAACAACGCCTTCGGCGGCTCCACGCTTTGCTTTTGCTTCCTTTTCGGGTATCCGTGCGACAGCTACTACATCCTAGAGTTTCAGTGTCTATTTCAACCGCGATCCGCGTGCTTTTCACCTTTCCCTCACGGTACTTGTTCACTATCGGTGTTTGCTGCCAATCGTCGTCATGTGGGGAGGTGCCCCTACAACAGCGATGACGCCCAGGCCACATGCAGGTAAGGGGCTTTCACCCGCTTTGGCGTCTTCGGCATATAAACCCCATAGCGGAATTGTGTAGGCCTTTCCGTACTTTGCTGTTGGCCTTACTAAACTATAAGACAGTGTTACTTTTATGGGGTGTTTGCCTTTAGAGCTCCCTATTTTCCATAGGGTTCCTGTGCACGAAAGGCCAACTGCTGCCGGGTTCACTCACCGTTACTACCGACCACTAACGTGTACTAAGATGGTTCAGTTCCACGTTGTTTATTTAATGGCACTGTTATCAAATCTGGAAATGTCCGCAGTACCTTCCGGGGACCCTTTCGTGGCTACACACGTCCAGTAGAGCAAACCCTAGGCATCCACTCTAGGTATAAGTTTGATTTGTTTTTACCTTCTTATGAAACTTGACGGACATGCGGTTTCACTCAAGTGTATGCGCACCGTTTGGTGTTTCACGTTTCGATTGAGGATCGGGTGGTTCCATCCAAACAATTAAAGTCAAGGTTTTCCAGTGTTCGGTGTGTTATTGGCTATAATGTTATTTATTTCCTATACTGGCCTTTTTGTGCGTGCCCGGCGGGGTGTACTTCGTGGCCGAAGCTGCATTTCCCTGCGTGGAGCAAGCTCTTGAGCCCTTCGCCGCAATGTGCGCCCGCCCGCCGAGGCCTTTTCGCTTGCTAGAGCCCACAATTTCCTATGGACAATTCCCTATGGACAATTCCCTTCGGCCTTGGGCAACACCCCGGCCGCCCTAAGAGGGGTATAATTCAATCAATAGCATACAGAACCTTTATAACAGGAAGCAGGCGCGCAGTTTTCCACCTGCGGCCTCCGCTCCCCGTAGGGGTACGCCCTTATCCTTTGCCGCCTTCGGGCCATTTCACCATGAAATGACGAAGTGGTCCGCTGCTTGGAAGCGCCGAAGGCGCTTAAGATGCAAGGCTGTTTAAGTAGTGGCTACGTGTTGGGGAGGAAGGAAAGGCCTTTTGTTCCTTTTTCGTCCTAGGCCAAGCCGAAGGCTTGGCTTTGGGGCGACAGCACCGATCCGCTGGTGCCCAGCGCTTATGAATCATGAAAATGCCAAGTTATGCTGGGGGGGGCTTCGTTAGGACGGTACTTGAAGCGAAGCGCGATGTGCCCGAAGGTAGTTGTGGGCGAGTTATGGCCCTGCTCTCAGAGCTTCGGGGCGGGCTTGCCCCGGCAGAAGGTGCGCCGAAGGCGCTTTGTGGCTCCCTGCTTAAGGCCGAAGTAAGCGGCTTCGGGGCCGTAGGCCCCCGAACGAAAGCTCGCTTTAGCTGTTGTGAAAGACCAAGCAAGAAGCGCTTGAAGGGCTTACGCCTCCGCAAGGGCCATAACTTCGGCGCTCCAAGCCCTGGGCGAGTGGGCTTGCGGAAGCCTTGGGCTTGCTTAACCCCGGCCCATGCAACCCTGCGGCGCTTTTCCCTGAAGGCCAAACGGCAAACGCGAACCGCGCTAGCGGGGCCAAAAGGCCGCAGGCAAGGGCTTAACTGCTTCGCTCGAGCTCGCTCGCCCCCGGAAGATGCCTTGCTTCGCTTAGGTTAGGAGCGCTGCCTGCCTTCAGGTAGGGGACGTTAACGTTTTATAGCCAAAAGGACGGGAGAGTTTACGTAACCGTGGCAAGCTTAAAAAAGAGCTTACACTTTCCGAGCTATAACAAAGGTCGTGTTAGGCTTGCTTGTAGTTATGAAGGCGGAGAATGCATACCTGTTTTAACACCGAAGCACCCGCTAACGCTTGGGCGAGTTGGCTTTTGGTTATTCAATAGGCAACACAACTGCTTTCAGGAAATCACTCATTTGCTTGTCCAGCTCTGGGGTGATTTGCCCTTTTTGTCTAATTTCTTGTAGAAGTTCTGGCGCCACTTGCTGAATTACTGCTTTTTCATACTGGGCGATTTTTTCGACGGGCATATTATCTATATATCCCCGAGTTGCTGAATATAATAACACCACTTGAACCTCGATTGTTTTGGGGCTGAACTGTGATTGTTTTAAAATCTCCGTGAATCGTTCGCCTCTATTCAATAAATATTGTGTAGACAAACCCACTGAAGTGTTTGTTGAACCCGGAAAACGTATCAAACGTGCCGAGCGCAGAAACCGATGCCTTTCCGCTGGTATAAACGATCCTCAATACCTGGAGTTATTAGCCCGCACGGAATTGACTAGGGAAAACAACGAACCGTAGCGGTAACTCCTTGTCGTCCTAAGGCACGCAAAACACCATGAAGCGAACGTCCTCCGGTCACCGTATTGTCGGGCGGCAGAAAGGCCAAGACGTGCTTCGTAAAAAAAACGAGCCATGAAACACCGACTGTTGGCTTTGGCCTTTCAGCGGCACGTTAAGCGCACCACTTTGTGGTTTGGTCGTCTTGCTAAGCGCTACTTTTTTTCCACCTTGCCTACACGTACAAGCCCTTCGGGGAGGCCGCAGGGCAGGGAATTGTGGCTTCCCTGCGCAAGGGCCAACCCGTAGGAGCCTAGGCCTGCGCAATTTCCTTTACCTTTAGGTTCCGCCTTTGGTAGACGCAAAGCAAAATAAAACGTTATATTTGGTAATATATAGAAACCCCTACGGCCGACGGAACCCAAAGACGTGTTTTTTTTACTTTGCGGCCAAAAGGCCGCAGTTATTTGTAAAGCGCTAGCGCGCTTTCCTGCGTTCGGGGCCGTAGGGCCCGAAGCCCAATACCGTGCGGGGTTCAATTGGATATATTACACCTTTTTGTTTGGCTTTTGTTTGTTGTTATAACCTTTTGGTTGCTTCGGACGGTTACAAAAGCACACAACTTGGCATGGCGGGCGTGCTGCTATACCTGGGAGCGAGAGGCAACAATCCAAAGTTGAGTGTGCTGCTTCGCACCATAAGCCCGCTCTGTAAAGACAAACCAGTTCTCATTAAAACACCACCGTAACCAGGGAACGTCCATCAGGACCGCCCTTGGCTACGCGCCTAAAAAAATCCCTGCGCGATGCGCGCCTGTTGTTAGAACCGGAGTACAACTCGACTTTCCGCCCTAGCCTTCATTCTGCATGCAGCAGAGCAAACCACCGATATCGAAGTTTACAGCTTGCCATGTTTGTTAAAGGCCGCAGGGCAACAGAACTTCGGCGTCCCTGCTGCTGGGGTTAAAAGCAAGGCTGTTGGCCGTTGCTGCGGAAAGCCGCTTTTTCCTGCGGCCTTTGCACAATTCCCTACACGTACGTGGAATTCCCTACACGTACGTGGAATTCCCTTTGCCTTTGCCTTAGCCTTAGCCTTAGCCTTAGCCTTAGCCTTAGCAAGCGCCGAAGGAAGGCTTCCTTTAAGCAAAGACCAAGACCTTCCTTTTCTGCGCCTTCGGCCGCCTTTACTTGTTGATTGAACAAAGCGGCCGAGCTCCGCCGTCCGAGTCCGAGTTATGGCCCGCAGCGTACTACGGCGCTTAAAAAGAGCATGTTGGTGCTGTACGCTTGCTAGCGGTTTTTTTTGTTTCCCTTTCGGGACGGGAGGCTTCACGTGTTTTGAGCCCTAGGTTTTCCACACGAAATCGGTGCATCTTAAAGTTTTCGAGTGTGCCAGCGAGAAGCAGGTCCTGATGTGTAGACCCAACATTCATTCTGTTTTTTGTTAAGCGTTGCTTACTGGCAGACATATCAAAGTAAAAGTTGCCATCTAAGTCAGAACCAAATTGTGCAAACGCAGCGACCTCTCTATACTGAGCTAATTCCAATTTTAAACTTCCGGCAACCTGTTTCATTGCTTTTAATTGTGCGGCGGAACCAACACGACTCACAGAAATTCCCACATTGATTGCTGGACGAATACCTTTATAAAACAGTGAAGTTTCTAGGAATATTTGTCCATCAGTAATCGAAATCACATTGGTAGGAATATAAGCCGACACATCACCCGATTGTGTTTCAATGATGGGTAAGGCGGTCATACTTCCTGCTCCAAGTTTATCACTGAGTTTCGCAGCGCGTTCTAGCAGTCGACTATGAAGATAAAATACATCTCCAGGGAACGCCTCTCTACCAGGGGGTCTACGTAACAAGAGTGACATTTGCCTATAGGCCACACTTTGTTTGCTGAGATCATCGAAAATAATGAGCGCATGCATTCCGTTATCCCGGAAAAATTCAGATATAGCACATCCTGTATATGGTGCTAAAAACTGTAAAGGTGCTGGATCTGAGGCTGTTGCAGCCACTACAGTGGTATACTCCATTGCATGGGCGTCTGATAAAATTTTAACCAACTGGGCCACGGTTGACCTTTTTTGACCAATGGCCACATATATACAATAGAGCTTAGCTGTCTCTGCCAGTCCAGTGTTGTGTTTTTGATTCAAAATAGTATCCAAAGCGATTGCTGTTTTACCTGTTTGACGATCCCCAATAATTAATTCCCTTTGACCACGGCCGATGGGAACAAGACTATCCACAGCTTTAATTCCAGTTTGCATTGGCTCGTGCACAGAACGGCGAGCAATAATACCGGGGGCTTTTACTTCGACGCGTCGACGTTCAGTGGTATTCAAGGAAGCCATCCCTTTATGGAAAGGCGAATCCAACATCCTTGAAGTGATCAACTTCAAATGATGGACCATAATTTTAAGCCGCAACACACCATCCTCGAAAAAGCAGCCAGCCATATGGGCCAATGGCCGAAATTGTGTGTTTATTTGAAAGCCTTACCAGAACAAAAAGACATTAAAATTAAACACCACCAACCAAATCCCAAGGAAGCGAAAGCCAAACAGCGCTTGCTGGGCTACGGCTTCAAAGCGTAGAATTGACCAGAATAAAGGCATTCGCTGTTAAACAATGGAATATGGACAATTCCCTTCGACGTGGTCCCAGCCCAGTAAAGCTAGCTTTCCTCTCTTTCCGAGCTCGTTTTACGCATTTTTTACCCCCCACGCCCAACGTATAACAGCTTTTGTCCTTTGTAGGCCTTTCTTAGAGTTTTTGGCACCCCTTTGCGGCCTAGACGAGTTGGCCAGTTTGGTGCTTAGCTGCGCCCTTCGCCCTTTGGTCAAGCGGCCACGGAGCCCCACGAGGAAAGCTAGCTTTAGCACATTCCCGAGGGCTTGGCATCCCGCAACGCAAGCCGTCCGTCGAGGGCGGACGCAAGTCCTTGGCAAAGGGCAACTGTGCCGAAGGTCGTTCGTTGCGGCCGCAATACGGTGCCCCTACGGGGCTTGGGCGCAGCAGGCCTTTAGGGAAACTCCGCGCTCCAACAAACAAATGAATTGGGCAAGCGCCTTCGGCGCACCGTATTGCGGCCATAACTCCGCACCCCGTAGGCGCGCATCGCGGCCCTTCGGCGCACTTCCAGCTCGCTTTGCTTTTTGGAGCGCAACTTGCCGAAGCGCATGAACAAGCCAGCCCGAAGGGTACAAAAGGGCCATAACTCCGCACCCCGTAGGCGCGCATCGCGGCCCTTCGGCGCACAAAGGCTAAGAGCTTCGCACAATTCGGTGCCCGAAGGAAATTGTGGCCCCTGCTTTACGTGTTGGAATCGGGATCCCCGAAGGGGCTCCCTCCGCTGAAACGCAGCGAAGCAGCTAAGCAGAAAGGCCAATTGCTGCTTAGCTGCGGCCTTTGCACAATTGCCTTTGCGCAATTTCCTTTCTAGCTCTTTTAGCGGGGGGCCAGCACGTTCCTTAATAGCTATCAAACCGGCGTTTGCCTTTATGAAAAGAACGTCGGCGCCCATTATTTCAACCAAATTTTTATTTGAGTCGGTAACAATTTGACACGTAAAGGCAGTGCTTGGTAAAACGTCCACGTGTTAAAGGCCAAAAGCCCCGTAGGGGCAGGCACCTTAAGAGCAGCCCAGTAATGAACTTGCTTAGTCTTAGTCTAAGACTTAGTCTTAGTCCAAGGCCCAAGGCCCAAGGCCCAAGGCCCAAGGCTTCCGCCGGGGCTTCAGCTTAGTCTTAGTCTAAAGCTTAGCGCTCGCCTAAGTGGGCATAAGGTACGGGGCCTAAGGTACGCTCGTGCGCGGTGCGGAAAGGCCAACTTCTTTCCGTGGCCGTCCAAAGCTCGCCCTCCCTGCCTTCGGTGTTATTCCGTTGAAAGGAAAGGCAAAGCAAAGGGAGAAGGCCGTGGAAATGTAGCAAAGGCCGCTATTTTAGTGCGCTCTGCGTTTTCATTTCATAAGTTTAACAAAACCAAGCCAGCAGCGTACTACGGAAAAAGAACTATAAAAGGTGGCCCGAAGGGGCTTATCCCCCATAAGGAAAATAGGCCTAAGCCAAAGGGCTTTCCCAAGGCGTGCAAAGCGTAGGCTTTATAATGAAACGCCCATGATCATCCAGTGGATTCCCCAAGGCATCAACGACCCGACCTAGGACACACATTCCTGTGGGAACGTCTACAATGGCTCCAGTACGGCTTACCACATCCCCTTCACGGATTTCACGATCCGAACCAAATACCACGATGCCAACATTATCGTTTTCTAGATTGAGAGCCATACCAGTTTCCCCAGAAGCAAAACCCACAAGTTCTCCGGCGCGTACAGCATTCAACCCGTAAACCCTTGCGATGCCGTCACCAACGGAGAGCACCCTGCCGATTTCCTCAAATTTTTTTCCATCCGCATGTCCGCCTTCCTGGGAAACACGTTCTTCCACAAACCTGGATAATTCACTCCGAATTTCGACCATTAACATTCTTTGTTTTACAACAGTTCTAATCTGCTGTTTATTCCTGGCGGGAATTGAACCCGCTCCCCCGCCTTGAAAAGGCGATGTCCTCACCATTTAGACCACAGGAACAACACACCCAAACCCTTCCTTGTATACCCAGTGGTTATTTGCCTTTCATAGTTTCATTTCCTACCATGGTAAGTTTTAAACGTCCCCTATTACTACGGCGACCCAAACTTCCATTCCCCTTTACCCGAACGGCCTCGTTAGCCCGAAGGGCTTTGGGCCGCCGTTCGCGCAGTTGGGCTTTCGCCCGCCCGAAGGGCAGGCACGTGGGACCGGTAGGAGGAAGCCAGCCCCGCACGCAGGTGCGCGTAGCTTAAGCGCTAGCGCGATTCAAGCCCCTTCGGGGCTCGTGTTATACCCCTTAAACCTTCAGCAAGTTATAGCTGACAAACGTATGTGTGGTTTGGATTCAAGCCGGACGTATCGTGACGAGTGGGTTCGCCCCCTTTTTAGGGGGGCGAACGACGAAGTATTTTTGGCGGGACGTTTTTTCACGGGATACTAGCGAAGCTTAAAGCTTCAAGGGCTTTTAAATGTGCCCCAGTGAATTCAACACCCAAAGCTCTGAAAGCCGACCAGGCCAAGTGTAGGCCGGACAATTTCCTTCGACAAAAGGCCGAAGCATTTAGGCTTTTTTTTGTTGGCCTTTAGTCCTAACGTCCTACGCCCTATAGGGGCAGTAGCTAACCCGCCTAAAGGCCAACTACGTGCTACGGCCCCTTTCGGGGCCGTAGGAAATTGTTTTGGTGTTCCATTGGGGTAACCTTGGAAAAGCGGAAGCAACCCCCCCCCAAAAGGCAGTTGGCCGTTGCCGAAGGGAAAAGAAAGGCCAAAGCCATGGCAGCTAACGGCAAACAGACTCATATAATGAATGAATGTATTTTCCAAATAACTCACTCGGCAAAGGCGTAGCCCGTAGGGCACAAGGGGTCCATTGCCTTTGTTCGTGCTCGCTCTGGGCTGGCCGTTCCTGGTGCGTACAACCCCAACTGGTTCGTGTTTACTATAACGGAAACGGAATTAAGGGTTATATGCAATACGGTGTGGAATGACCCATGCACTATAAACAAAACACCGAGAAACAACCGTACTGCGCGTGAAAATAGGCAGTTCGCACAATTCCCTATAGCTTTGGGTTCTTACGAGAAGAATTGTTGTCAAAATTAAACTAACGATCGATTTCATGTCACCGTACGTGTTTACTGGCCGATAGAGCTGCTTTCACAGCAAAAGGCTTGGAGCCCCATATTTTTCCGACGGAGCGCCGAAGTTATGGCCCTTGCGTAGGCCAACAAAGCGTAGACCAAACGTCCTTATCGCGGCAAGCGGCTTCCCGCTCGAGCTAAAAAAAGCCAGAGTAAGCGCCTTCGCAGGGAACCTGCGCCGTTAGTAGCGTTCTAAGGAAGCCCTTCGGGCCCGAAGGGCTTTTTGGCTTAGAGTACCACAGAACGACCAACAAAAAATAAAGACCAAGAGCTTGGTGTGCAATACGGTGGAGTTCCGTCGGTAGAATTGGCCGCTTTCCTTGCCTTGCCTTGCCTTGCCTTGCCTTGCCTTGCCTTAGCAAAGTGACTTCCCTTAGCAAAGTGACTTCCCTTAGCAAAGTGACTTCCCTTAGCAAAGTGACTTAGCAAAGCATCGCGTAGTGACTTCCCTTAGCAAAGCGCGCATCGCGTAGTGACTTAGCAAAGTGACTTCCCTTAGCAAAGCGCGCATCGCGTAGTGACTTCCCTTAGCAAAGGGACTTAGCAAAGCATCGCGTAGTGACTTAGCAAAGCATCGCGTAGTGACTAAGCTAACTGAGTTAGCTGACTGACTAAGCTAACTGAGTTAGCTGACTGACTTAGCAAAGTGACTTAGCAAAGCATCGCGTAGTGACTCGCCTTGCCTGCCAAGGCTGCGCCTTGCCTGGTCTTAAGGGATGACACTACAGGCGAAGCCCTTCGGGCTCAGCACGTGCCTGCCCTACGGGCGACGCCTCGCGTTAGCGTAGCGGTACCCCCTTTATTACAGAGTTCGCGGAAGGCTGGTACGGGCCTACGGGCCGAAGAAGCTGGCCAAAACGCGTTGGTTCGGTATTTCCCGCTCGCTTATTGCTTTTTTTGCCCATGAGTGTAATGAAATTAAGCACTTGGGGGGCCCGGCCCAACTCCCCTAGGAAAGACGTACCCCCGAAGGCGTAGTAGCTTTGTTTAAAGTAAGGCAAACAATAAAGCAAAGTCAGCCCTTTAAAGAAAGTACCAAGGCCGTCGCTTCAGTGGATGGATAACCCTCAGTTTGGTTTTTCTTTTACCAAGGTTGTCGCTTAGTGTCTTTATTGCTTACAGGCGCTTTTCAAACATACCAAACATCTAAAAGGGAGTGCCACGTTTGGCTTTAGTTCACCGCCGACGAACAAAGCGCCAATAGCCCAAGGCTAAAGCGCTGCGCGCTTTCCGAGGTCTTTAACTTACACGGAATTGTGGGCTAGAGTCCGTTGGGGCAGCAATATAATGCGGCCTAGACTGAAGGACACTGAAAAATAAGAAACCGGGTTTAGTATTTAAAGGCATACTTACGCTCTAAGTCACAGGACCCCATTCCCTGCGCCCAATTCGGTTCATGGGTTCCCCTTACTCTGAAAACACTCTAACGGCGGACAGGGGAATTACACTCAAGGGATGCTCTAAAAAAAAACAAAAAGGTAACAATCCTCCAAGCCAAGCGAGGCATTCCTACCAAAGTCAAAACTCGCCGGTTGCCTGCGCTTTGTTTATCCGTCCGCCTTGACCTCGTTTGCCTGGAGCCCTAGTTGTTTCAGTTTATAACTAGGAGAAAGGAAAGACCACGGAGCGCCGAAGGCGCTTTTGGGTTGAAGCGTCCCCTTCGGGGCTGGAAGTCGCGGCCCCTAAGCAAAAAAAAACAAAAAGAAGGCTAGACAAGCGGTTGGTATTGGTTGGTATTCCTTTTGTTACCACTTAAAAACTCCAGCGGAAAAGCATTTTAAGTAAGCTATCCATCCAAGAGACCAACCCCATTAATGTTAAACACTCCCTTGGTCCTAACCAACCGAACAAAACAAACCAAAAAGTGCAAGTCCCCGGCGTTGCGCGCATCGCGGTTGGTGCGCGTAGCGCTTTACGGTGCGCTGCGGCCACGAAGTGGCCGCAGGAAAGGGCCAACTGCCCGAAGTTATGGCCCTTGAGAGGAGCCCAGCTTCGCTGGGCTTCCCTTGGGGCCCTAGGTCAGGCTTTAAGCTTCGGCCTTTGCGGAAAGGGCGCAGCGCTTTGCCGAAGGACGTGCAGGGGTGCCTTTCAGCGGACGTGCTTCGGTGTGGTATTGAATGCTCTAACATGCGTTCATAACTACCAAGGAAAAAAGACTGTCGTGCAATACGGTGCGCCGACGGATTACTGGGGCCCTTTTCTTCATATTATCTGTAAGTATTTCAACACCACAATGCACCTGTTTTTCATAACCCAACTACAGAGGAGGCTCCCCAGCACCAAGCAGTAAAACAAACCGAACAAAGGACGAGGCCGAAGCTCTTGGTGTTTAACCTACACGGAATTGTCGCTAAAAAACAACGGCGAGTCCTTACTGGTTTGCTTCGCTACGCGAAGCAAAGGCGCGCAGCGTAAGCTGGTCGGCCTGTACATAATAAAGTATAGGAAGGACATTTTGCTTGGTTCGTGGGCGCTTGTTGGTTCTGATGGCGAAGTGGAGCGAACTTCCTCGAAGTGATCTTTTCTTATGTGTATGGAGATTTAAAATAGGCCAAAAACGATATCTAACGTGCCGATCATCGTAACAACATCTGCCAACATGTGACCTCTGGATAAGATCTCTATACCTTGAAGGTGGGCATACCCTGGTGCTCGCAGCTTAACTCGATAAGGTTTCTCCGAACCAGAACTTACCAAATAAACCCATCCGGTGGACATCGTTCACTTGTAAACACCAACGCGGTCTAGGCCTGCCAACAAGCATGGCCAAAAGGAAGCCTTCCTTAGCAAAGCATCGCGTAGTGACTTAGCAAAGTGACTTTCAAAGTGACTTTCAAAGCGCGCATCGCGTAGTGACTTTCAAAGTGACTTTCAAAGTGACTCGCCTTGCCTTTGCCTACACGTACGTGGAATTCCCTTTGCCTTTGCCTACACGTACGTGGAATTCCCTTTGCCTTTGCCTTTCCACGCCCTTCTGCTAAGCGCTACTTGCGGTCGGGAAGGCCCGGCCGGCCCTCCTGGCCCTGGAGCCCTCCGGGGACAATTCCCTTTGCTTTGCCTTTCAATTCCCTACGCGCCTATCGGCCCCGAAGGTATTGCGGCCAACAACAGCGGACTAACCTGGGCCAGGTCGAAGGAAAGCAGCTAAAGCTCAGCCCTTCGGGCTTTAGAGCGCTCCACGTCGGCGCGCGCCTTAAAGGCCAACGCCTCGGATGTAATATTAGGACGGGGCAAGGGCCATTACTTCGGCGCAGCAGTTCTAGACCCTGCGGGGCTCCTGCCCAGCCCAAAATAAAAGCTTGAGCTGGGCTTGTTTGTTTGTGTTTACCAAGTGCGTTACCGGGAAGAACCGTGTAGTTACACTTGTCATGTATGACGGCTCAATCATTTTTTGCCGGCTGTAGGCTGTTAACATAAATAGAGTCCAAATCCGCAGGGCACACATTAATAAATAATGAGAATGTAATGACAAACCACATAAGTAAGTACCACCTTTCTGTTATGGCCTAACCACCGTTGCCCTAAAAATAGGGTATAGTGGAGCGAGCCATTATACGCCCTTTGCACCCCTGCGGGGGGGGTCTTCATCCCGTGGGCCATAACTCCGCACCCCGTAGGGGCACGCCCTTTGGCGCTCCGATGCTTTGCCTTTGGGGGGGGTGCGCTTTTCACATTATCGGTTCGTGCATTAAAAAAACCACAGGAGGACCAACGGAAAGGAGCGCAGAAAAAAACACCCGCTTGCCGCAGTTGGGGGTATCGGTGAACCAACAAGGTTACAGCAAACCACTTCACACTAGAATATGGCTTTTAAAAACTAATGTTTAACACTCCCAGTAAGCTAAGTGCGGCCTGGAAAGCAAAGGCCTCTGGGAGAGCAAGGCAAGCCTTCCGGCTTGCTTCCTCTAAAATAAATTGTGCGATCATAAGGCAATTTGGCTGCCTTTTTTGTTTTGCTGCCTGTATCATAGCGCGGATATTTTTCAAATTCACCTTTGGGCGCCTCCACTGCCGTATAAGTATCTCCCTTCTCTAAAGCAAACCCTTCCGTAGACAGTTTAAAGGTTAGGGTTCGGATCAAACAAGCCTTTGCGTCATTTCAAGCATCCACTCACTGCATTCAACGGCAAAGCCCGAAGGGCTTTGCTAAGCATTCGTCCGTTGGAAAGGCAAACAGCATTGCCACTCATTTGCTAGCAAGCAACGGGCTATAGTCCTTCGGCCTCCTCGTCCGCTGGCCTTGCTATTAAACACCCCCAACTGGGCCGGCCATGTGAGGCGTTGGGCTTTCATCTACGTATGAAAGGCAATAGGGCTTGAGTTGGCCTGCCCTTTACCTAGCGGGGAATTGTGGGCTTTACCTATGGCGTTACCCCCCAACTCGTCCCCTTCGGGGACGCCGAAATGTTGTTCCGTCCTAGGGCGCTTTTACATTTCATTTTAGTAAGTCGATGTTACAAGTTAACGCGGAAAAAAAGGGGACGGACACGTGTGTAAATACACGAGAGTGCGCTTGTGAGCTTTCTGTTTGTTTTTTTTTAGCGTAAGCACGTCTGGGCTATAAAATAAAAGCCGTACGTGCCCCCCCCCAAAAGAGGCCGCTATATCCGCTTTTTTTTCCTATGGACTCGGCGCTTACTGTTGTCTTATGGAATGGAAAAAAAACAAACCCTTAATAGCACTTATGGACCGCCCCTAGGCGGCGTGGAGTGCACGAAAGCGGACGTTTATGATTTGGCATTATAAACCGTTATACGCTCCTGAGTTTTTGAGCCCAGCTCCGAAATAAGATACGTGTTATTCCACGCACTGGAAACATGGCGCCGTAGCTTATATCTTGTAAGCCAGCCGTTAAAAATACGTTCCGGCGTAGGCTCCCCGAGCGACCGGAGCTTAGGCTTCGGAAACCGGCAGTGGGCGTATATCCCTTTATATATGTATGGAGCGTGTTTAGGGCAACACCACTTGAAGCCCCTTTCGGCCATATGTTATATGCCGTGGTGGATTAAAGCTTCCATTGAATGTTTCATCACTTTTCGCATAGGCGTACTCAATTTACGGTCCATACTTCGAACGGGTCCGGACGGCATTTGGTTTAGACATTGTTGGATAATTTTCAAGCTCTGTCTCATTTCTTCGATTCGAATACAATAACGGTCATAGCAATCTCCTCGGGAACCAACAGGCACTGCAAAAGTGGGTCATTATTACGCTGCGCTCCTGTATAAGCCCTTCGGGCACCTACTAGCGCCATTTGGGCGCGTAAGTGCCTACTGCTTGTTCCTAAAGCCGTTGAAATCCTACATGTTTCCCTTGACCAGAATGTACCTGGATCTGACAAGGGTTACTGGTACAGATCAACGTAGTGCGGATACCTGATCATAAGCATCATAAGGCTGCGTTTTTCTGAGATCCCAAGCGAAACCGGAAGCGCGACACATTACACCAGTAAATCCCCAGTTTAATGCTTTGTCCGCGGAAATAACTCCAACATCCACAAGTCTTTGCTTCCATATTCGGTTGTTGGTGAGCATTTCCTCTACTTCATCAATCCTACTCGCAAAGTGGCCCGCGAAGCGGGACAGATCAGAAAGAAGCCCTGGGGGAAGATCGAAAGCAACACCACCGGGGCGTATATATGCTGCATGCATCCGAGCGCCACTAACCCTTTCATAGAATTCCATGAGTTTTTCTCTTTCCTCAAAAGTCCAAAGAAATGGTGTTAGGGCACCAACATCCATGGCATGACAAGACACAGCCAAAATATGATTTAAAATCCGTGTTATTTCCCCAAACAAAACTCTGATGTATTTGGCACAGAATCATAAAAATAGCCATCAGCAAAGGCAACCAAAAATAAAGAACCGTATTCCAACGCACTGGTATGCAGAATACACTTCGAAAGGCATAACAACGAGTACACTTGTTTCCCTTTGTAAGCGCGTCTAACCCCCCCAATACGACGCTTGTTCGTCGATCCTGCAACTAAAAGGGAAACAACGCCCCATGCCAAGTATTCGTAGCTGTTTCTTTCCAAGTCATTTTAAAAGTGCCGCCTTGTTTGTGTTTTATAGCTATTACTCGTATGCTTATCGTATGCTTATAATAACGACCGAACTTGCACTCATGGAATAAAGCGGCAACCAACTTTTGCGGAAAAGGAAAAGACCGCACACGCACGCCTACGGCGACCTTGACGTATGTCCTAGGCTCAACCAACAAGCCCAAAATAAAAGCTAAAAGCCCTTCGGGCTTTCCGACACGAACGTGCTTGCGATAAAGGCCAGGAAGGCTTCCTTCAGTCCTTTGCTTCGCCTCAAGTATATTCCTTAGTAAGGACAAGCTTGGTGTAAAAAAAAGCCGTACGTCTTAGCCTTTTCCGAACCAACGAGTTTTGGCCCTTTTAAAAGCCTTGCGTCCCCTTTCGGGGCCGAAGCACGTGGGGGTGAATAACTCGCCCGATGCTTGCGGCCGAAAAAAAATCCCCCCAAACCCGGACGGATTGTTTCGAAGGGCTTTTAAATGTGGAGTGAGTCTTTTCCGCAAAAATTCCCCGCAGGGGAAATTCTGCCGCCTTTTATTTGGCGAATAACTGCTGTATTTCTCCTTGGTTTACATGGTGCCCCGTAGGGGCTCTACCGAATTGTGCGTAAGTTGCTTAGGGTTTGTGGCCTTGAATGCTCCCAAACCAAAGGTTGGTAGACTTAACGCTGTGCAATGTTCGCTGACCAACCTGAACCAAATTGTCGCTCAGCCCAAGCTTATTTTTAGTATTTGCTATAACAACCCGGAACGATAAAATTAAAATACCGGCGACCCCGAAGGGGTCGTGTCTCCATTATATAATGCCGATACATGTAAATAAACTGCCTTGGTGCAATACGGTTCATTTCCCATGGGTTTATTTCGTCTCATCAACAAAAGGCAACTAGTATCTAAAACATTTTTTAAAGACAACAAGCACATTTTCCGTATTGCATACGGAAAATAGGAGGCCGCAGGGCTCCATAAGTAACCGGCGAACACACATTAAAAGGAAAGGAGAGTTCTCCGTCGCACGAACAGGCGCAAAGGCCAACACGTCTTTACCACGTCCGCTATGCTTTACTATACTCAGGAAAGGCCAACTGCCCGAAGGGCTAGGGCTTTGCTTCACTCGCAACCCTAAGTTTTACTGGCTATTAAATAAAAGGTCCCCCCGTGCTACCAAACGACCGACAGTTCCGTCCGCCGGAGTTTGGGCGGATGCTTCCCAAAAAAACATCGCCGGGGGCTGCATAAGTTTAAAATTGGGCGTATTTTGGTGTTAGCCCTGCTCCGCAGCAGGGCTAACACGAATTGTGAACTCCTTTTTGGGGTTCCTTTTAATCTTTGCATCCTTCGGCGAGGCCCAGCCAAGCGCTACGCGCACCTTTAAGCCGCGTAGCGGCACAAGCCAAGCCTTCGGGGTCCTTTGGTCGAGCGGGGGAGCGAGCTCTTTGCCTTAACGCGTTGGCCTTCGTTTGTAGGTCTTAACTGCTGTTTAGCCCTTTGGGCAAAACTCGAAGCCCGTAGCGTTGTTTATTTGGGAATAAAGCGGCCCGTAGTTCTTCTATTTAAACAAAGGGAACGGCTGGCCTTTGAGTAAGATCGGTACAAAACGTACACGCTGACAAGCACTACGTCTTCCTCTCAAGCCCACTAGGACAAGCCCCTTCGGGCACCAGGATCGAACTACGTGTTGGCCTTTCTGTAAAGGCAAAGGCCAACTCATTTGATTTGCTTAGCGCCGGGCCAAGTCCAACTGGCCACATTTAAACGGGGGGTTCGTCTTTTAATACGGACCTATGGGGAACAAGGGAATCCTTGGACGAAAGCAGTTTTTCCACCGCCAGACAAAACGCCTGTTCCTGGCACATCATCGATACATAATCGAGTCGGTCCACGTAAGGCATTGCTTGGAGATAGGTTTTATATTCCATCAACTTTTCCGTTCCACGATGTAAAAGGCCGACATGAGGATCCGCACGGTTAACAACTTCTCCGACCATATCCAAAATAAGACGCAAAACACCATGAGCAGCAGGATGTTGAGGTCCAAAGTTTATGGTAAATGCTTTTAGTTCTCGACACATGAAGAGGGCATTACAAAAGCGATCGAACACATAGCTCTTGTCCCCTAGGTGCGCTTGTTTTTTGCGAAAACGTGCTCAAATACTGCCTGTAAAGGCACACACAGCAATAAGAAAAAGAAAAAATACAAAGAACACCCCTGGCCAATTATAATAAAGGGTTCTTCCACTGGCTGAGCGCCAATCCAACTCAAAATAGCACAATCGGCAACAAATAACCAATAAAAGCACTCAAATACAGGACGAAACAGTGTGCTTCGTATTCGGTTGGAAGACAACCAGGGTAAACATAAGAGGGAGATAAAAACCAGCAGGATTGCGCAAACCCCGCCGAGCTTATTTGGAATACTTCTAAGAATTGCTTTACACAACGTAAATGGCTCCTTTTGGAGCGCTTACGCTGTTGCAAGCCACCAATCACCCATAGCACATTTGAGTGTATGCCTCGGAGGGCCGGCCTGCCTTAACTTCGGCGCTTGCGAAATGCTTTACAAGTGCTAACGGCAAAAACAAAAAAGGCCAAGAACCCGAAACACGTAAGGGCACGTGTTACGCTCCCGCTGCGGTGTTACTCCAGAGAGCTATTCCTAGTTCGAACGTCCTAGGCCCGCCCCAAACACTTACAGCGGCGACCGGACCAGTTGGCCTTTGCCAAGTTATTACGTACGCTTATTTATAAAGGCCAAGGGAAACTAGGAGCCCGCAGAAAGCCCGATGTGTGCGAAGCGCTTAAAGACGTTAGGACGTTTTATGGTTCGAACAAGCGCCTTCGGCGCAGGTCCCCTGCGGCCACCCGTCGGAAGCGCTACACGCGATGCGGGGCATTTCCCTTTGGGCTGCTGTACTTCGTGGCCTTGGCTAGCGAAAGCGCAGACCTGTTGGCCTTGGAAAGCCCGAGCGGGAAGCCAGCCGCCCTGTCCACAATTTTCAGGGGTTCGGGGTGTACAACGCTGCCTTCGGCCTGGCTGTTACCTTAGCATTTGGCTTAGCGGAATGGAGGCCAGGCAGGCAGGCAGGCAGGCAGGCAGCCATCGGACTCTTGGCCTTTGCCCGTGCACGATTTCGTGCGGAATAAAGTGAATAACTTTGGTTCCGGCCGAAGCTCTGAAAAAAGGCCACGGCGTCCCCGAAGGAGACGAGGAGCGCACAATTACCTTTGGGATGTCTTCCATCGTAAGGCCAATACTATAGACCTGACCCGCTTCAACCCAAAAGGTGGCAACCTAAAGTAAGCGGAAAAGCCAGCCCTAGTCGGTACGTCCTATTGGCCTTTCCTAGGCCGGCCGCCAAAGACCCGTGCAAATAACTCGTGCCCCTTGGCCTTAGTCTTTCTTCGCAGAACGCCTACGGCGACCCAAACTCGGTATGAACATCGGTGATTCCCTCCCGAAAAACTCGGTAATAACGTAAACTGTCGGATGGTATGCATTTCCTCGAAGGTTTTTTTAGCCTATAAAAGGCTTGCCGTCAATTCAATTAAAGTAAAAGTATATGTAAACGGCGTGGCCGTAGTAGGCCTTGCCGAAGCACTGAGCTTCGCACCAACAGAACTACGCCCTATTTGGCCTTTGATACTTTAAAAAAACACTCGAGCTGCCCTCCGTAGTTGGGGGGGGCGAAGGGGAAAGGGCACGTGTTCGGTAGTTTGCCTTAAACGTGTGGTAGGTACCGCGGGATGACTTACGCTTGGAGTTTAGCCCCTTCGGGGCAGGAGCCCTCCGGCCTTGACCTTTTGCTTATATATTTTTGCGCTTTTTTAATGTGTTTGATTGGTGGTAAAAACATGCCGCGGAGTTTGGGCGGCAACGGCCAACAAGGACGAACGTATTCTACGGAACACCCCTAGTCCGACCCCTGCGGCCTGACTCAATTTATATTATTGAAGCTCCCGTTATTTACGCGACGGGAAAAGCGAACGCACTTTATTTAATGAGACAGTAATACGTAAACCCACAAGAACTTTAGTCGGCAGAGCACCGCTACTTCAGAACCCTGTGAACAGTGTTTACTGTTAGAGGCTCCCACTGGCCTTCAATGAGAAAGTTCCTAGGCGTTAGCACGTACGTGAAAAAAAAAGCCCTGCGGCCTTCGGTCGGCCGTTCTCTTTCCTGGAGAAAATTATTAAGCGTAGGAAAATGCAGTTGGCCTTACCTAGACCAAGCAGGAGGGCGCCTCCGCAGGGCGGCTTAGCAGCGAGTTTTATGGTATACGCTTAACAAGCAAAGGCAAACGTCGGCTGTAAACAAGGAAGTGCGCCGACGGAGAGCTTCGCTCTACCTTTGCTAGCCATTCGGAAATATGGCGGAAGCCGTCCTCCCAAAGGCTCCAATAACACCAAGCAAAGGCAAACATCGGGGGGCGTCTTGTTACTCGCCCACACAATTTCGTGCATACGCTAACGTCCGCAGTTGGCAATTTCGCTAAGCCCGAAGGGGCTTAGCGAAACGAAAAGCACGTACGTGTAGCTCCGGCCCGGCCTCCCCAGGTCGGTATTTTCCTGCGGACGGCGAGTACCGTGGGCTCAAAGGGAAAAGCCAACACGTGTCTTATGAGTATGCTATTGTTAGTTAGGTTCGGTGTTACAGCTGCCCCCCCCCTTTTTTTTACACTGCTTAAGGCAGGATACTTTAGAATTTAAAGCGAGTGGAAAGGCAATGGACTTCCCCGCAGCCTTCTATCGAAAATGTTTGTTGGGTGGATATATTATTTTATGGAGAGTACATAAATAGAAAGCCTTCCGCACCGTATTGCGCACGTACGTGTGACCATTTATGTATTACCACAATTCTATTAAAATTTTAATGTACCCCTCCGCTGGCCTTGCGCGCATCGCGTTGAAATTGTGGGCTGGGGTCCAGAGGTTCGGGGGTGTACTTCGTCGTGTACTTCGTGGCCTTGGCGGCCTTAAGCGCCTTCGGCGCACAATTCCTCCTTGGTTGTTGCCGCAACTCGTTGAGCCCTTCGGGTTTGGCCTTCCTAAATATAAGGACGCAAGGCCGGCCGCCAAGGCCACATCGCGTTAAAGGCCAACCACGTCCTAGCGTTGCAACTGTTATTAGCCTCTCTTTCCTGCCTGCTGTAGCAAGCATGGCTGCTTCAAAGGCCAACGGCGCTTTGGCCGCTTCGGGGGCACAATTACAGGGCCCGCCGGAGCGAACCCCAGGGAACAAAGCCCGCTGGGCAAGGCCTGGGCTAGTGGGCCGGCTGAAGGCTTGAAGGCAATTGTGTGTGCCCCGCCCGGCGGACCTAGAAGCCGCTAGGATTCGGGAAGCCCGAAGGGCTTTGCAAGCCAAGCCGCCCTGGGGAGGCGCCCTCCGGCCTTGCTTCGGTATTGCCCTTTGTCGGAGCCCCGCAGGGGCTTGCTTCAGTGGCTGGGCCTGGAAGCCGCTACGCTTAGGCTTGCTTTGCTTTGCTTCGCGTAGCGAAGCAAACGGAAAAGCGGCTTTCCTGCCCCGAAGGGGCTTCAAGCTTCGGCGCCGAAGCTTCGCTTCCTAAAGCGCAATGGCCACGGCGTCCCCTTCGGGGACGACCAGGGGGCGGCTGACTTAAAGCCTTCCAACGTATGAAGCGCCTTCGGCGCACCAGGGCAAGCCAGCCCAGCCCAGCCCAGCCCAGCCCTCGGCGAGGGCCATAACTTCGGCGCTGGGAATTGTCGCTTTAAAGGGCCGGCAAGCCTTCCGTTGGCTGTTTGCCTTAAGCGCCTTGTGCCCCGAAGGGGCTTCCTATCGTCTTGGCTGTTTGCCTTCAGGCCGAAGAAAAGCTCCAAAAGGGCCATAACTTCGGCGCTCCACGAAAGGAAGCCTTCCTTCGGCCGGCGCAGGTCCCCCGCGGCCTTTGAAGGCTTGCCTTGCTCTCCCAGAGGCCTTTGCTTTTTATTTTGGGCTTTAAGCAGCCCGAAGCGACGGGGTGGGTTTGCTTACCAAAACAGCAGGACTTGTTGCGGCCTTTAGGTAGGCACTCGTTGGGCCGAAGGGTAGGTATATAGTAAACACCAAGCCGTTGCCTTTAAAATAATTTTAAGTGCGGGGTTTCTTTTACCGAAGCCCATGCCTGCCGTAGGCCCGCCCCCGGAAACAACTACCATGAAAGCGAACCAACAAGCACTTTTCATCCTAGTTGGGTTCCCTAGGAAAAAAATTACGTGTATTAAAGCCAATTACCGCGGGTTGGATAGCGTTCACTAAAAAAAAGCTTAGCGCTTGCCTTTTACTATGGTATTGTTGGCCTTTCCGTTCGGAAGGGGAAGCGCTAAGCGGCAACCAACGAGTTTTGTGGAAAAGGCCAACACCAACGAGTTTTGCTATGAACAACGTGTGGGCTTTAGCACTTGGCTAGTGGGGGGGTTCACCATCACCAAACAATAATTTAAAGAGGATCACAACAATACCACTCTGGAACAATATGCGCTGGTGTTGACATATTTGGATCAAGCATTAACCAGTCCGCCCGCCTTCACGATCCCATTAAACAAAACACGTATGGGAGGATATGGCGGAAGCCCTTCGAGGGCACAGAATTCGGGCACCTTAATATCCTAAATGTTTAACAACTGCCTATGCTTGCGTTGGTATACGCTTTACGCTTCGCTTCAGAATATAATCCGTCTTTTTATGTACGGAGCACGCAGGCAGTGTCTTTAGGGCTGTGCCTTTGGTTGTTTTTGACGCGGATTCGCGCTGATATAATTGTCGGGATGGCCCAGTGCATTGGGAGAATAAACCAGTAAAACACACAATAACAAGCCAAACAGCAGCCATCCTACGAAATCTTTTACAAAATAATAAGGATAGAGCATCAGTTTATCTCCGGCCACTCCAATAGGATTATTAGAGCCATACTGGTGAAGAGCAGCTAAGTGTGCACCACTTAGGGCAACTAAACCAAAAGGAAGAAGGTAGTGCAAGCTGAAAAAACGATTCAAGGTTGCATTATCTACGGAAAAACCGCCCCATAACCAACTAACAATTGACTCTCCTACAATAGGTAAAGCACTGGCCAAACTGGTGATAACTGTGGCGCCCCAAAAACTCATCTGACCCCAGGGAAGTTTATGGTAGCCAAAATAGCTTCCTAGGGTTGCCCCAACCAAAACCGAAACATGTTGATAAGGGGCTTTTTTGCTTCAAGGTGCGCGTAGCGCTTATTTATACGGCAGGACCCAATAGCTCATTAGAAGAGGACGGACGAAGTAGTTTATTGAAAATCATAGGATAGGGTAACGCAAAGCAACTGAAAACCTTACAGGCGAGCTTTGAACGCTTGAAAAAACACCAAAGGGTCGGTAGAACGCGCAGTTATAACCCGAAGCGCATGAAAGGCAAAGGCCGCTTTTTGACGTCGACTCGAAAAAGCTTACAGCCGCAATAAGTTTGGGGAGGCCAGCCAACTCCCTATGACGTAGCTTGCACACAAGGGCTAAAACAGGGAGCAAAAAAAAAGAATAACCAACAGCGGTTGTAACGGAATGCAAAGGCAAACAAATCCCCGCTATTTGGTTCGTAGGCACCGAGCAAACGAGTAGAAATCCCAAGCACGTCCCGGCCAGGTATTCGCGGGGCCGAACAATACGGTTGCCGCTCGCTAAAATAAAAGCGAACAACTCTGGTATACCCGCCTGCTTTTCGGTATTTTATTTTCAAAGGCCAAGGTAAAGCGCTGCAAAGCTTCGCTTCCAGCCCCGAAGTTATGGCCCTTGCGTGCTGCCACTCAAGCCCCGTAAGGGCAGGGCACCTCATCACAAACAAAGGAAGGCTTCCTTTAGCTCATTAATAGGTAAAAGCAACACGAACCGAATTGTGAGCTTTAAAGGCCGAAGGCTGGAAGCGCTTGCGGGTTTCCCACCAAAAAGTCAACGGAAATTCAAACATAGCGTATTGCCCAATGGCTTGAAAAAAAAGCACTTTGGGTTGCCGTAGGAGGGAAAGGCTAAAAGGAGACCCCCCTACTGTGCGGGCCTTCGTTGCGGCCTTGTTCGTGGACCATTACACTCACTCGCTGTACGCTTGTTGAGGCCCAGCCCTTCGGGCTTTCCTAGCCAACTACGTGCGCTAACGCGCTTGCTGACTATTACGCGTAGCGCTGGTTCCGCTTAATACGCTACTTGGCCGTTCTTCATGTTGCCCGCCTTTTCCATAATGCTTTCGGTGACTAAAGGCCAACAACAGAAATGCAACATCAATCAAAAGGCTAACAACTTGTTAGATAGGGTATTACATGTTGAGTTTCACCATAATGCCCCGGAGGACTCTACGATTAAGGTTTTTGGTAGGGGTTTGTTGTTAATGGCGCTTAACAGAACAATCACTTTAAGGAAGAAAGGGCGCCATTCACGAAATTATGCGTGAATCTGGTGCTTTATGAAAACTTCGGCGTGTCCGTCGTTTCTTTGGTGACACACGTCCTACTTTTGTGGTTGCAAGCGTTCGCGCGTCTTCCTTTGCACAATTGCCTTTGCTTTGCTCGCCCTCCCGCTAACGCTTGCCGAAGCTAACTGAGTTAGCTGACTGCCTTAGCAAAGTGACTTTGCTTTGCTTTCTGTTGAATCAAGCCCAGGGTGTTAACAAAAGCAAAACTTACGCCCTATTTTTCGGAAAACGCCGTAGGTAAGGGTTCCTTTATGAACGCTTGTCGTATGCGGATTGGTCATTAGAAGAACTGCTGGCCTATGATTTGGTGCGCGTAGCGCTTGCTTTACGGTGCTGCATAACACGAACCGCTTAACGTGTAGCTTGGGTTCCAAATACACATATCCAATAAATGCTGTTGCAATCATCAATAGAATGCCCAATTCGGCAAGCACTTGGGTGAATTCGGGGCACGTACGTGTGCCCGCATTTTTCCACGGGTTGTACTTTCTTTGGGTTGCGAACGTAGTTGCCCTTTCTTGGTCTTAAAAAATAAATAAATAAACGCACCACCGCTTATCGATTGGTTACCTTCTTCGAAGTACCCAGTATGCTTCAAAAGAAACACTGGGCTCTGGTTTTAGCCATACCGTGATATCAAGCCATGCTTTGCAGCAAATATTTGCCAGTGGGCTGGAAGCGAAGCTTAAGAAGGGTGTGGTGCGCCGAAGGCGCTTAAGGGCTTAAGGCCTTGGGGGAATAGCCACACCCGAAGCGAAGAAAGTGCAAGTTATAGCAGCAGGCCAAAAAAATTCTAAGTATCGTTTTTTAAAGTATTACGGCGTCCCCGAAGGGGACGAGGAAGCAAATCGAGCTCCGCCGTCCGTGTACCAGATACTTTATTTTATTAATATATAAAAGTCCTTCGGCCTCCTGGGCTTAGCCCTTCGGGCTAGCGAGGCCGTCGTATTGCTCCGTTAAAAACAACCAGAAGGCCAAAGCCAAACACCGCAATACGGTGCGCCGAAGGCGCTTAATTCGCTCGGAGGTAGTCACCAAAGCTTACTATAACTGCTGCTGAACACGAACCGAATTGTGCACAATACGGTTGCCGCTAGTACTACAACATATTGAAAGACAAACTGTCGCGGGTCTAACGAAACGAAATACAACCCCAGCCGATGACGAAGCTATAAGCGGGCGCAGTTCGGTGCCGGACGTCCTCCGGTGCTGCGCACCGGAATAAGCGTAAAGGAGCGCAGCGCAGCAAGGCCGTAAGGAAAGCAAAGGGAAACAAAACAACAGCTTACAACGACATTCGTCTTCGCCAAAAGCCCTTCGGCTAAGATAAGAAAGGCCAACAACTACTCCGTGAGTCATGGCGAGCGCCCTAGGGTGGACCCCTTTTCGCAAAGAAAGGCAAAGAAAGGGCAACAACCCCCGCCCTGCGCTTGGGTTACAAATAGGCAAACGCTGCCTTGGCCGTTGCCGCCCTCGGTGGACGGTTCCGCGTACGTGCTTAACGTCCGCTGAAAGGCAAAGGCGTCGCCCTACGGGCACGACACGGGGAAATTGTGCGGGCCGAAGGACGTTCGAACTGGCTTTTGTTTGGAGCCAACACCACAAGCCAACACTTAGAAATCGCCTTTCGGCGAATAAAGCTGCTAGTAGCTACGAACACGTACGTGCTTGACCAGTTCCGTCGGTGGAATTTAGCGGACGAAACTGCTGCAAGCTGACCTACTTCGTCCTTGAACGCGGGTGGGTAATTATGGTCCTTAGAGTGGATAAACGACGTCCAATAAATAGCAGCCGCCCCGAAGTAGGGGGGTCCTTCGGACAGGAGCCCACAATTTCCTTCGGCCTTCGGGGCGGGCACCTGCCGTTCCCTAGGAACAAGAAAGCAACCACGTGGGGGCGCATTACGGTGCGCATTACGGTGCGGGTCACGAAGTGGCCGCAGGAAAGGGCCAGCCCTTTGGGCATAACTGCGGCGCTTCCTGGGCCGAAGGCCAAGTTATGGCCCTTGAGGGCTTTGAGCTTAGCCCACCGGCTTTGAGCTTCGACCTTTGCTTCGCTTGTTTTTTTACAAGAACATACGGAAACTTCCCCCCGCTCCGTTTGCTTCGCAAACACCCCCCAATAACTATGTGCGCTAACGCGCTTGCCGACTATTGTGTGGCCTTATGAGAAAACATACCGTGAAGTGCAAAACATGTTCGTTGATGGCGCGTTTATTTATATAAAAGCGCTACACGCGATGCGGGCCATAACTGGCCCATCAGGGCTGTTGCCGTACGTCCTAGGTCGTCCTAGTTACGGTACGGTAGTTGGGGGGTTCGGGGGGCGCTCCTTTACGCTCATCGCACAATTCGTGTAGGTTCATGTGCACGTCACGTCTTCGCCGCCTGTATTTTAGCTTCTGAAGGGTTTTTGTTTCTTTGCTTTGTTTCCTAACCATCATTCAGTCAACGAGGAAGGGGCTTCAGCCCCGCTTACGTTCTACAGCATTAAGGCCAACAACAGTTACGGTTCGAAAGGCCTTGCTTGCGGCATAGGACGGAAGAACATCCTACACTTGGTAAACGACGGTAGGAAAGAAACAACGCGGGAGAAACTGCGAAGGTATTTCACTTTCTTTCAAGAGAGGACGAAGTAGTATGAAAAACCAAGGAAATAAACACCGCTTTCGGATTTACCAGCAATAGGCCTGTTAAAAGCAAGTGCTAGTCCTAAGCATGTGCGCCGAAGGCGCTCAATTAAAAAGCCCTTCGGGCACAAAAGCGTACACGGTAAAATAAGGCTACTGCGAAGGTATCTGCCCTTTGCCTTCGGAGCGCTCCCGACGAACGGAAAGGGGAAAGGGGAATTGTAGGAAAGGAAAGGCTAACCAAGACCAGCAAGTTTCGTACACAAGGCTCTACACGTACGTGCAATTATGGTTATAGTGAGCTCAGCAAACCAGGGGCGCTTTAAGATTCGGGTATTTTTAATGTGTACCCTAAAGGGCTTACGTTGCAGCGCCGCTTTGGTGGTTCGTCGTTCCCGCGGTAAGCAGCCGTCGTGATGCTTGGAGTTGTTTACTACTTTAATTCTAATAAAGCTGGCTGTCGGAAGGGAAAGGCAATGCCCCGCATCGCGTGTAGCGCTTTGGACGAAAAAGCGCTGAAAACTGCGGTTCTTGGCAAAAAAAAGCATAATGTATGCTTTCGCCGCGAATTTATACACGGAAATTGAGCATTTATAAGCACTTCTCCATCCGCCTTCGGGAAAGGTCAACGTCCGCGCGTGCTAGTCCTTGGTAAAGCCAAAAGCAAACTGCTATAACTGCCCAACTGCTTTGATACTGTTTTTGGTTTTCTGGTGGCGCCCTACGTTGGACGTGCACCGTATTGACCAGCCCAGCCCCTATGGGCCTCGTTGCCATACTTTCTACCGAATTGGCTTATTTGCTGTAAGTTTTCTGGTAGGCTCGGGAGCACAACACCAATACACCATAGAGATTCACGTGGACTGGTATAACTGCCGTAATACAAACCTCTGAATATATGAAGATAAATAGCGATAAACAACACGCTTGCTCCATTTGCATGCAAATAACGTAAGAACCATCCGTTTGTTACATCACGCATGATATGTTCTACGGAACTAAAGGCGAGATCTATATGCGGGGTATAACAAGCTACGAGCTTTGAGGGCTTACCTCATGCTGGTTACCCGGTAAAGCAGCCCTATTATAATACTACACAACCTAGGAAAAAAAAACACCTAAGCCCTTCGGGCTTACGAAAGCCAGCCCGCTTAATTATATAAGCTCAGGGCAACGCAAAACTAGAATAGCAGCCCTAATTTTAAGCAATACCTATCAACGAACGAGTTGTGTTTGGGCTTCCTGCGGGCGCCAAGTACGTGTTGGGTTCGTAGGGTATAAAAGGCGAGTCCGTCGTTGACTTTATTGGAAGGAAGGTGGCCCGCGTAAAAAATAAAAAACACACACACAGCATACATAGGAAACGGCCCGAGCGCCTTCGGCGCTCCGTCGGCATCCGGTGAAAGCCCGTAAGGTAAAGCCCTTCGGGCTTTCCGTTCCGTGTTGCCTTTTCCACCGCTTCCACGCAACCCAAACTGAGGCATGGAAGCTAAGCTTTGCCACCCCAAACGGCCGCTCCTACGTTCACAGGAGCCCTTTGGGTTACTTACGTTGGTCGAGCATTGCCTTCCTTAACACCGTCGTGCTACAAACGGACGCGCGTTATAAGCAAAACAACTCTACGGTTGCCGCGCTCTTTTTTCGCTTGTTTATGACTCGGAGCGACGCTTCGGGCCGAAGGGCACGGCACTTAGTAGGTAAGGCGCGAAGCGTGTGCTTCCCTAAAGGGGCCGCGTTACTTTGTTGAGCGTACGTCATAGGCTGCGTCAATTGAAAACGCTCAGGGTGCCCACGCGAAGGAAATTGTGCGGAAGGGCAAAACGCGGACCAACAAACACCTTAGTGGCAAAGTTATCTACTAACCGCCTAACCTACAAAGCGCCTTAGCGCTTGCATTTTGGGCGTAATACGGGTACTCCTGCTTAGTGGCCCATACCCACGCACGTCGTTCGGGAAGGCACCGAAGCACGTCTTTTCATAAAACTCATCAATTCGTTCGTCCCGGAACAACTACGATACGCTCGTTTGGTAAGTCCTAGGGCGCAATTGTATTGTGTTGTTTGCCTTTAGCTGCTAAGGATTCCACGAGTTGTCCCGAAGCCCTACGCCCGCCCCCGCAACAGCCCTCAGAAGCAATAGGGGCGTTGCTGCACGTCGGTACGTGCTAGGCGAAGGACCATAAGGAATAAAACAGCTCACCGAAAAACACATGGAGTGTATGGCTTTAACCAACCGTCCGTGGTTGTGAATTAACACGGCTACCCACGGCCGGCACGGGGGGGGGCTAGCACGGGAGTATTACGGGGTTTCCTCGCTTACGGCAGCTTTTATTAAGGATTGACTTTTAATTTGTTGGTGTGTGGATACGGCCGGCGCACTATTCCAGAGATTTCCTACTGTGGTTTTTCCCAATGCATAGCAAGAAAAATGCCTGTTGCGATTTGCAACACCAAAAAAACTCCGGCAACACTACCAAAACCCCAAAAATAATTGAGATTACCAGGAGTTGGGTATGAAATTAGATGCAGTATATCCTAAACCGAGGTACCTTTGCTTTAAGCGGAAGTTACCGAGGTCTCGGTATAAAAACCAGAGGGTTGGTGGGTTGTGTATGTTCCAAAACATAAGTTTGGTGGTTCCGTGAATGATAGGAAAAGAAGCTTTGGGGGTTACCAAATGCATCATACAAAGCTGCTTAAATTCACATTTAATAAAACAGCAGTGAGCTTTGTATGTGTTTTTTTCGTAAAGTATAATAACAACCATGGTATTCGATACGAGGTGCGCCGAAGGCGCTTCCCTGGGTGGGGAAACAGGCCTTAGCCGAAGGGGCTACTGCGTCCTTCGGTCGTACGGTTTTTACGTGCTTAAAGCGCTGCGCGCTTTCCTTGCTCACCGGTGGGTTACTTTAGCAACACCTTGGCGATGTCTTTTTTTAGTCATCCATACCTAACCGTAATGTCAAACCTTAACAATAATTATATTAAAAGCCAACCGCAACCAAAAAAGCAGGCAATACGGTGCCGAATACTTCGTCCTTAAAAAGACCTCGTTGGTTCAACCTAATTGTAGCAAAAAAAAACATAAAAAAAGGGACGCGACGGACAATTGTCCTAGTCCTAACTCACGGCCCCTTTGGCTGGGCAGCGCGCCTAGCATGGCTTTTCCCTTTACTGCTACTATAGTCGCATTAACGTGGCCGCAAGTAAGAGGCCTCTGGGAGAGGGAGAGGCCAGGAAGGCTTCCTTTTGGCCATGCCATGCTTGGCAAGGCGCAGCCTTCAAGCTTGCCTCTGCGAGAGGCTCGCTTAATTACAGCCCATTGTTTTATAAAGGAACACAAAAGCAATGGCGGCCTAGGACGTTAAAAAACTAGGGGGGCCACCGGGGGAACTGAAAACTCACTAGCGGGCCTTACGGCCGCAGGGCGGCCTTGTTTTCCTTGGCGAGTTGCCCGAAGCGCGTAGCGCTCGTAGGGCTTTGGGCTTTGGACGTAAGTGTCCAACCAGACCAGTAGGAACAGGGGGGCGCCTTTCCATTTTCCGTGCCTTTTATTTGGTGCCCCGTAGGGGCTAAATTCCCTTCGGCAACAACGGGCTCCCTAAGCGCCGAAGGCGCGCGCTTCCCGAAGGGGCTTGCGGAAAGCTCCGCGGAGCACTGCGGCCACGAAGCGTGCGAAGCACGAAGGCATCAGGCCACATTCCAAAGCCGTGTAGGTTCATGTGCTTCGGGCGCCCGGCTTCCGCAAGGCGTAAGCTTCGGGCCATAACTCAAGCCCGTTCGGCCCCGTACGGGGCCGAAGCCGCGCATCGCGAAAGGCGCTCGGGGCGCCTTCGGCACACCAGCCAAGCCATAAGCCGAGGGGCTTCCAGGGCTTGCTTCCTTTTTTTGGGCAAGGTGGGCCATAAGTAGCGCTTGGAAGCTCCGCCCTACGTCTTGGCCTTTGCCGAGTTCAGGTTATGGAAGTCTAGTTTTAGTTGTACCCGTACCGAATTCGTTTAGGGAACCAGCTAAGCGCCTGGTTACCTTCACAGAAGGGTTTTAGGTAAAACACACGCTTTTATCAATCCCATGGAAGGTTGCTGAAGGATGGAAAGGCGTTTCGTGTTTAGCATAGCAACGGAAATCACTTGGCCGTGAGTTAACAAAACATGCCCTTTGGTCGCTCCCACACGTATGAACCAATTGTTTGCCCTGTTTTCCAGTGTCGCCTTAGTGTCCGCTTGTTTAGTTATTCAGGTAACAAATCCAGTACATTCCGTATTGTTTTTGATTTTAGTTTTTTTTAACTCAGCAGGCATTTTATTATTGTTGGGTTTAGAGTTTTTTGCCATGAGTATTCTGATCGTTTATATCGGAGCTATCGCAGTGTTGTTTCTATTTGTGGTCATGATGTTGAACATAAAATTGGAAAGTTTTGTTGAAAATAAATATCGTTATTTGCCTATTGGTGCCGTACTCGGTGGTATTTTTTTGTTTGAGATGTTTTGTATTATAGATCCTGCTTTGTTGCAGCAGGCAAACCTTACGGGGGCTTCTGCGCCCGTCAACTGGTTCGATGTCATTTGCACAGCAACGAATGTGGAAGCAATAGGGCTTTGTATTTACACCTTCTATAGTGGTTATTTCCTTATGGCTGGTTTGATTTTGCTCATAGCTATGGTAGGCGCTATCGCTCTCACACATCACCAACAAACTTCTATAAAAACACAAAAAATTCATGTTCAAAATGCACGACAATACAATAAAACAGTGCAAAAAATAGGCACCACATAGCGTTCGTTGGTATGCCGACATTATTAAAGAATATATATATATAATGTAAAGGCGGCATAGGGCTACAACCCAACTGGTTTGTGGTTGCCTTTAATAAATCGTGAAACTCCTTCGGTGTTCCGCTAGCGCTCCTAACCCCCTAACCTTCCTAGGTCGCATAAAAATTAAAGGGCCAACACACGCTTTAATATTGTGTATAACTGCTTGTTTTTTCGTAAACCCCACCAACAACCCATATGCTTTCCAACTGCTTGTATTGTATTGGAAACCGGCAATATAGCGAAAGCATAGCTTGAAGCATGTGTTGGCCTTTAGCCAAAGCCACGTGTTCAAAGCCCCAGGAAGGCGCTTTATTTGAGTATCCTATTATGAAGTCTTCCTGCAGTAAGTCGTTAAGTCGTAACCACTTGTTCGTAACGGCGCACCAAAACAAGCGCTCGTTGTAAGCGGTGCGCTCCTGCGCCGAAGGCGCTTTAAAAGAGGCCCTGGCTTGGCTTCGCAAGGTGAAGCCAAGGCTTGTGAAGCGAAGCATGCCAAGGCTGCGCCTTGCCTTAGCAAAGTGACTTGGCTTGCCTCGCCTTAGCAAGCGCGCATCGCGAGTGACTTAGCAAAGGGACTTAGCAAAGCATCGCGTAGTGACTTCCCTTGTGTTGTGCGCTGGCGCTTGTATTTACAGAATTTCATCGTGCACGAAATTGTGACGGACTTGCTTTTTTTTAAAGTGTTTATTGAAGACTACAAGCAACCACAGAGTTTAGCACTATTTGGTCCACGTTGGCCGTGTTGGGCTTCGTAGGCACTTTTTCGGCCGAGTCCTATGTATGCTACATTGTCCCCTTCGGGCAAAGGCCAACGAGTGCTTTGTGCATCCTCAAGTTGGGTTCTGTTAGCGGGTGGGCGCCGCCGTTACGAGTGCGTTTCTAATGTGAATTACTAGGAAAAAAAAGCACCGCAGTTGTGGTTCGAACAACCAACCCATCCAGTTCTTCCTGTTTGCCTTTAGCAGTTGTTCGCCTTATTTATGCTGTAGGAGGATAAAAAAACAGCGCACTTGTGCGCGTAGCGCTTTAAAGGCCAAGTGGGCGCAGGAAATGGTAATTGTCGTCCTGGTTGTTTTTCAGGCGCACTAGGGCTTTTCCTGGGAGCGCCCTAATTATGGCCCTAGGATAAAGCGGTGCGAAATAAAGCCCTTCGGCCTCCATAAAAATAGAAAAATAGAGCACAGTGGTGGGAAATGCGCCGAAGCTTCTTAAAATGCGTATTGCGTGAATTTATGTTGACCAGAGTTTGGCGGCTTGCTTGTTTATGGGCGTTAAGTACGATCCAAAAGGGACTTGGCCTTTGCTAACACCCGTTAGGGCCGCAGGAATTCACCCCCGACGAAGGTCGGCCAACGGGTTGGAAGCGCGTTGTTGGCTGTTCTTTGAACTGGCTTAACATTGACAACTCGGTACAAACCCGAATTGTGCGGAACCGGACGCGGTGCGGAAAGGCCAACAAAGCGAAGCAAAGCTCAACAACAACAAAAACTCTAACCAACGTCCTTCGTCTAGGTCTGGTTTTGGTCTTTGCTTTGTCTTTGGAAAGCGCGCTAGCGCTTTTTTATTAAGCGCCTGCGGCCCGCCCCTCCGGGGCCGCAGCCCAACGGCGCTTTTGATCTTTGCCGCCGCTTTTAGGTGCTCATGGGCCTGAAAATGTTAAAGTACATTCGGAGCGGTCGCAGAGGCGCCCGCGCTTGTACGTCCCTTCGGGCTCATCGTGAAGCGTTTTATAGCCAAAGAAACGGCGAGCTACGTAGCTCGCTGTGGCCTTAAAATCGCTTTCGGGGGGTTTAGTTTTAATGGTAGAATATCGGTTTCCAAAACCGATGGTGGGGGTTCAAACCCCCCAACCCCCGGTTTCTTTGGTAAAAAGGTAGACACGACAGACTTAAAATATGTTTTTTGCTGGAATATTGTGTTTGCTGGATATTCATTATTATGCTTTTTTAAAGTATATTAAGAGTATGTGCCGTTAACACTCAGGGTTAAACTCGGCCGCCTTTCTATTTGCTGCCCAATTTCGTTTTGGAGCAAGCGGCGTGCCTACCTAAAGAGCTGTACGTACCTAGGGGATCCACACAACCGGAAGAGTGGGCAAGCTTTTTTTCCTACAGGAAAATGTGCAAAGGCGGCCGAAGGCAATTCCGAGCGAAGCTCGTAGTCACTTTGCTAAGGCAGTCAGCTAACTCAGTTAGCTTAGGCGGCCGAAGGCAATTGTGCAAAGGCAAGCACGTACGTGTAGGTTCATGTGCACGTCTTCCCAAAGGCCAACTGCCTTCTACTTATTCTACTTCTAACTTCATAACTTAAAGCCCTTTGGGTTGCCAGCCCAACACCGACACTTCAAACTTCTACCTATCTTTTTTCCTGGTAATGTAGCGCCCTAGGACCCATATCACGGTATGACTTTCCAGCGCTGCGCGCTGCTAAAGAAACACAACGCCCGTGCTCAACCTATTAAGATGCGCTTCTTATTTATTTTATTTAGAGCATACATGAGGCGTTAGAAGCAGTAGCGTTTATTACCTTCGGGCACCAGAATACGGTTCTTTTTAGGCGTTAATGTTTCCGTAGGTAAACAGGTTTGGCTCATAGGCGGGAAACATTACCCATGGAGCGGGCCGCCGTAACGTTAAGCCTAAACATAAGCAAAAGCACAATTCGGGGCATGTTCGCTCGGGTATTGCTTCATGAACGGCAGCCGAGTAGGGCAAGCGGTACGCTCCTGCCCGCCCCTACGGGGCTTTTGGCCTTTGCGAAGACGTGACGTGCGTATCTATGAACAAGTACAAGCAAAACAGGTAGGACCATCCACTCGTTGGCCTTGCACTGCACTTACGTGTCGAGAAAAAAAAACCGACCGGACATAAGCCTAGTGTAAGGCGCTTTCCTTTCCTTCCGCTAGCACAATTCCCTTCGGGCCGGAAGTCAAGTAAACACCAACTGCCCTTAATAACGGCTATTTAAATAACAAAAGCCACAAGGACGCAGGCCGCAGGGGACCTGCGCCGAAGGCGCTAGCCCTTCGGGCGCCTTAAGCAAGCGCACGCGATGCTTCGGGGCACGCACGCAGGTCCCCTGCGCGGCCGGCCTACCCTGCGGCCTTCGCCTTTCAGCACCCCGGGAAGCGCTTTTGCGGCCGTAGGACGTTACAGCTTCTTTATAAAGGCGGCGAAAAGTGGTACTTGGTTTTATCCCCCGTTTACTTAAACCCACCGCCCCAAAGGCCGGCCCACTACCCGTTCTTTGAAATAGCGCTACCCACGCGGGCGGGGGACCGCGAAGCGGTGAAGGCCGCACCGTAATGCGCCCCCTACTTGGCCGTTTCCCTTACCGAACCCACGCACTATAGCCCATTTTGGTTGCCGTCGGCCTCGCTCACTAAAATAAGGCACGACAAAGCTCGAACCAACCACCGAAACCCAAACGGCTCGTCGGACATAGCGAACGGAAGATATGGGCTTTAAAGCATTTTCGGTAGTGCGTTGTTGTTCACTTTTCATTGTGTAAACGAACGTATGACATATCGCTGGTATAACACCGTAAAGCTGCGTTTATTTCCCAATGGATTTCGGTGTTAAAGCCACAATTTCGTGCACATTATTCAATGAATTTAAAAGTACGCTATCGCGCCTCCAGAAGCATATCGGGGCGGACGTGTTATAAAGGCGTTAATGGGGATACACGGCTTGCTGTTTTTTTTGGCTGGTGTATTGTAGTGTCGGAAGGGAAAGGCAATGCCCCGCATCGCGTGTAGCGCTTTACGTGTAGTTACGTGTAGGACCAAGTAACCCTACATCGGTTACTAATCAAATAACAGCTGGCTCCGGACACCAACGCTTAGCCTTGGCAAAGCCAAGCGAAGCCTTCGCTTCGCTTGCCGAAGCCTTGGCTTCGCCTTCGCTTCGCAAGGGCAGGACACGTACGTGCCCTTTCCTTTGAGAACGGATTCTGACGACAATACGGTTGACGTGTAAGAGGCAAAGCTTCTTTGCAGAGCCACGTATAACTCCGGGCCTTATAAACTTCGTTGGCGATTCCTACCAAAGCGCTTTCGATGGTTAACGCGTGTAGCCGTTGGTGTGGTTAAAACGTACCCGTTGACGCAAAGGCACGGCTTCACCTTAAGGGCGCAGCACACCTTGGCTTGACAATTCCCTGCTGGGTGTACTTCGTGGCCTTGGCTAGCGAAAGCGCTGACCTGTTGACCTTGGGAAGCCCGAGCGGGAAGCCAGCCGCCCTGTCCTCATTTAAAAGCCCTTCGGCCTGGGCTGTTCCCAACGGTCTTATGCCTTTCCTTAAAAGCAGTCGTTAAACAAGGTGCGCAACTTCATTCAAGAAGTTCCCCGCAATAGAGCACTCGGCCAAAATAAAGTTTTTTCCGTAGAGTTGCTACATCCCCGGATGTTGGCCTTTCGTTTCTAACCATCGTCCCGAGTACCACGGCGAACATATAACTCGCCGTACGTCCTAGGCAGTGCGGCCCGGCCCGGCCCGGCCCGGCCCGGCCGGTCTCCCCCAACCGGGTTGCCGCTTTGACTTTGGCGGCCAGCCCAAAGGCAAGCCAAGGGAAGGGAACAGCCCAGTAGCGGGAACAGCCCAGTAGGGGAGGGGCGGCCAACTATAGCACGTTTTTTTGGGTTCGGACGTACAACTCAAAATAAGCACACAAGTTGGTCATTGGTCGTTATTCCTAATGACGAAACTATTTACAATGTTGGTGTTCACTCACGTTACGGAACAACGGGCGTCCTTTGAATATTGCTTTTTTTTTACGTTTTAAAGAAAAGCACGGCCTAATAAACGGCGGCCAAAAGGACTCTAGCCCAGCGGGGCAAGCACGTAGTGTAGGAGCCCTCCGGCCCGGCCCGGCCCGGCCCGGCCTCGTAGACAGCGGGAAAAAGCCAAAGAAAGGCAAACAACCTGCGTTATATTTCTTTCGGCGCAAGGAACCCGCTAACGCACGTCCTTCGGCCGCAAGCGTCCGCAAAGCAAAGGCACGGGAGGCACGGCACGTACGTATTCCCTTTGTCAAGAATAATTAACGCCCGAGATACTTGAAATTTCTTAATTCTTGAGAAAGCTCTAAGGGTTCTTCAATCACCCGCTTTTCGCTATCATCATATCGAAATTCGGAATAACCGCTCAATGGAAAATCTTTTCTCAAAGGGTGACCTTGAAATCCATAATCGGTTAAAAGTCTTCGCAAATCTTCATGACCCACAAAACCAACCCCAAACATATCCCAAATTTCCCGCTCGCACCAACCAGCGCTAGCATATAAAGGGGTAACGGACAAAGCGTGGTCCATTTCTGAGCCCAACGTTTTAACACGAAGTCTAAAATTATAAATGGCTTGGGACGAAACAGCTTACCATAACGCTTTTTTTTCCCCTTGCGGCCTAGGACGGAAGAACATCAAGTAAAACAACAACCAACAGTGGGCTATAAATAAAATAGCTATTTTATTTCAGGAAAAAGTCATGTGCCTTTACGTTATTGCCAAAACTCGTTGGTCGGCCGTTCCTCAACGTCATCGGAAGCGCACACGTACGTGCTTAAGTTTACCCTGTATTACCTTAACAAAAGAAAGGCCAACAACACTCACCGGTGGCTCGCTTTTTTAAGTATTTGCCCGATGGGGGCGCTTGGAGCCCCAAAGGGGCTTGGCTTCCGCGGGGCTCCTTATATAAACTTGGTAATCACAATAATTCTTTAAATTCCTCGGAATTTAAGAACCGACGGACTCGCTGCGTTGTTCCGTCCTAGCCTTCCGGTTAATAACTCGCAGTGAACAGTGCAGAGGTGTTCCTTCGAGCTTGCACTGCACTTACGTGTGCGTATGGGGGCGCGCCTGTTTAAAGTGCGCAAAACTCGTAAGCCAAGCGGTGCGCTCCTTCGTCCTGGTTGCCCCGAAGCGCCTTCGGCGCACTTCGTGGCCGCAGCAGAATGTCCGCAGGCAGAAAATTGTCGTCCTGGGCTGTTGCGGGAACCAAAAGCGAGCGGAAAACACCAACACCAATGAGTTTTCTGTGTTGGGGGGTTGGTTCCCTTGGACGAGCTTCATTTGGCAAGCGTAATCGGCAACTTATGTGCGGCGTTTCCTTTAGAACCGCTCGGGCGCCTTTCGGCGTAAACGGCTCACGGCCCCTCCAGAAAAGAAAACCTACAGCTGCAAGCAGTTTTTTTAAGGCATGTATTCTAAGCGAAACCAACCACCCAAAAGCACGAGGAAGCGCCTTCGGCGCTCCTTCGGAAAGCGCGCAGCGCTTTATATGGGCATGTAAACTCTTATGCTGAAGGCTAAGGCAAAGAGGGGCCGGCGACTAACGTCCCCGCAAGGGGACGGAACGACCTCCTAAAGGGAGCCTTGTCCGATGGGATGGTGTGCCCTTTCCGCAAACGTTGCGGACTTCCTATAAAACAATATCAATCAGCAAATGCCCCAGCACTTTACAACGCAAGGCCTGCCAACAAGCAAGGCTGCGCCTTCCAAGGCTGCGCCTTGGCTTTGGGGTGGGCTAGCCGAAACAAGCCGCGGCTTAAAGGAAGGAGAGCCGCTAAAAAAACCAAAAAGGCGGCGCGTCGACGTAGGACGTAGTTGTGTTGGTGTTTAGCTTACTTTGCCTCACTTAATAGAGCGTGCGATGTTTTTTGGAAATAAATTTAGAGTAACCTGTGCCAATTATGGGTTAAGTGTTCAACAGAACTAGAATGCACTTCTGACGCTGGGTACGCCAATGGCTTTCTGCCTTGATACTTTTGTGAGCTTTCAACCCGGATGGCTAGAGTCCAAACAGTTGGGCTTTGCGGCCCTAGGTCGGAAAGGCCACGGCGTAACCCTCGGATTGACCCATGAAACGTGGTACGCGCTGTGCTGTTAATGGCACCGAGTTACAGTCGGAAGGGAAATGTCGCGTGTAGCGCTTTCTTTGCCTTACCGAAGGACCTGGAGGCAAAGAGCGTTCAGCCTTCAAAAAAAAACGGCTACGGCGCCACATTACCCACAAATTCCTACCCGTTGCTTGCGCGCGTTGGCCTTTGCCGAACAAGTTATAGCGAAGTTATTACTAAGTAAACCACGCGGAAAACACCGAAGTACAAGGGAAAAGTCGGCCCTAGGACGGAAAGGCTAAGAGGACGTTTTTTTGGGGGTGAATTTGTCCGCCTCGCTTTATTTCTTTTTTTTTGGAGCCCCTCTTGGTTGACCTAATAATTGGCCCGGAACTACAGTAGCGGGGGCCCGAACGACTATAGTACTCGGTAGCGGAGCCCTGTAGGCCGGCCTATCCGCTTCGCGTTCGCGCTGATACCGACGGAACCATTAAATAAGCAAATACTACCGCAGAACCTTATACCACCATGGCCTTAAATTCTTTCCGGGTTATAAAAAGGTTTAAGGCATTAGGGTTGCTGCATGAAAATGCAGGCAGGGCTCTTTAAGGTCGCAGGTAACCTGCCCAGCTTCTAAGCCCGGAGGGCACCGTTCGGAAAGGCCAACATGAGGACCCCGGAAGTCGTCCCCTTCGGTAAAAGCCCGTAGCCCCAGCCTTGTTATTCACCGCTTTGGGTTGCGGTCGTTGGTTAGAGTTTTTCTTCTTTTTATAAGCTTGGAATCGCCCGCCGCAGTTATGGCCCCTTTTTAAGCGCAGCGGAGCTCTGGGGAAGGCCGCAGGTGCCCGCCCCGTAGGGGCTTGAGCTCAAGCGTAGCGGGGCTCAGCTCAGCCCGAAGGGCTCGGGGGGGGGTCAAAGTTGGCCTTTCTTTCCCCTTCGGGGAAAGAAAGCCCTCGCCTTTCCGTCCTACGGCCGGATAGCCAAAAAAATACGGAGCGCCGAAGTTATGGCCCTTGCGGGGTTTCGGGTTTCACAACCCTTTTTTTTATGTGAGTGGATTTCTTGGTGCCCAAAGGGCTTTTCCAAAACATTCAGACGAGGACTCGTTATCGAACAAGGGTTTTCCTCCCAGGATTTAATGCACACTACATAACATGTAAACGAGAGTAAAGCGATGCTGTCTAAAAGGATAATCTACACAACACATATCTATGCACGCTTTTATTTGATAAAGCATACTATCCCTGCATAGCAGCAAAAAACTTCTGATGTATTTGGGATGAACATAGAGCACACTTTCCCCGTGTCTAACCACTATAGCAGACACCCATTCAGGGCACACTCTATGTAAATCGGTGCCTATCGCTCCCGATCGATCCTTTATATTTGTTGAAAAACGAACACACATGAGCTTAGTTTGCTTTGCTTCGCGTAGCAAAGCCAACTGGGGACGGCCAGATTTGAACTGACGAAGACCCTTAAGTCTGGGGAATTACAATCCCCCGCAATTGACCACTATGCGACGCCCCCTACAGGAGTAAGCAGGGTTTGAACCTGCGATCGGTCGCCTGACGACACAAATCAACTTAGCAAGCTGACGCCTTACCACTCGGCCATTACTCCTAATTTCCCACGCAGGCCTGCCCCACGCTAAGCGTTTTATAGTCGTTCGGGCCTACGGGGCAAGCACGTACGTGTAGGTTCATGTGCCCGAAGGGCTTGCACGGCACGGCACGGCACGGCACGGCACGTCTTCGCACGGGCTCAATCGGATCCCCAGAATACGTAGTTCCGTACGTTCTAGAAGCCCGGAGGGCACAACAGCGCCGGGGGGGGACCAAAGCACTTGGTCTTCGTGTTCGTGTGTGCTTGCAAGCCCTTCGGGCTCAATTCCCTTTGCACCCCTGCGGCCTTTGCTTTGCCTTTGCCACTATGATTTTACTTAGGAGAGCGAAAACGTGCGCCGTCGCTAGCGCCGTAACACAAATACACGGGGAACACCAAGCCCCGAAGCGCTGCGCTGCGCTGCTCTGAGAGGAGCCCAGCTTCGCTGGGCTTCCCCGCAACCCAAACACAACTATAGTATAAGGCGGCCCCAAAGGAAATTGTGTTGCTCCAAAAAGCAAGCAGCTCGAACTTCGTCCTGGTCGGTCTCCTTTTAGCCTTTGCGGTACACCCACGGCACGGCACGGCACGGCACGGCACGGGTAGGAGCGGACGAAGTATTACCCTTCTACGCCCGGGCTTGTTCATCGCCATTGCTGCTTCCTTTTACTTGGTTCACTTTTTCCATGTCAACGGTTCCTTTGTGATATTGGCCGTGTTGTGGGCCCTAAAAAAAAGGGAAAAGACAACACCCATGGGTTGCTAGTAAGCGCCCACCCAAAGGGTTTACCAGAGTGCAACCAAGTTACTTGTTCTTATAATAAATAAACAGCAAGCAGTGAGCCTTCGAGTTGAAGCCCGAAGGGCTTTGCGCACGCGATGCTTCGGGGCACGCACGCAGGTCCCCTGCGCGGCCGGCCTACCCTGCGGCCTTCGGCCACCGAAATGACCCCGCTACGCCGCAAAGCAACACAATTCCCTTCGGGCTTTTGGCCTTTACCGTAGCGCCTTCGGCGCTCCGTCGGCACTTGCCCTCCGGGTTTACGCCTTCCCTCCGTGTTTGGCCTTTTCGCTTATTATTCGCACGTCTTCGCGGAAGAACTTGTTGGCCTGTCCCAACCGCTGCGCTCCTTAAGGGCCCGCCATTATGGTGTTGGCCCCGGGCAAAGGCGAACACGCTGGGAATGGCTTGCGGTAACCAAAAGTGTAACCTGAAAAAGCGTAAGGCGTGTTTGCTCTCTGGCATAGCTGCTTCACGCTGTTTTACCGGAACGTTAGGAAGCCCTGTAAGACAAAGAAAGCCACTACTCTCCGAAAATAAAGCTGAAAACAATACAGAAGGGTACCAAGGGAAGCTTTAAGCAAAGGAAAAGCCCTTCGGGCTTTCCGAGCGCTTACGAGCGCTACATTGGACGTGCGGGAGCGTATAAGGGCATTTGGTTCATGGTTAATACCGGTAATAAGCACGTAAGCGGAAAACCTCGCGCAAAGCCTAATGTTTCCTCCGATGACATTGGTGGGTGTTGGCCCTTCGAGCTTTTAAGCAGCCGTTCATAAGCACCGGAGTTGTATGGTAAAACGGGAGAGCTTTATTAAAAGCCGTCCTTATGGGGTTGCCGCTACACTCCATGAGTTCAATTCCGCGGGGATTCTTTTGTAATTCACTTAGCATACGTGTGCACATTTAAATGCAATGGCCCCGCACGGTATTGCCTTTGCGGCCTAGGACGGAAAAGGCCAACTCATTGTGTTATAACTTGTTTGGTTGCTTGCGTTGTTTCACGGGTTGTGCCGCCCGCCACGAAAAGGCTTGGGGACGGCTTAAAGCCCAAAAGGACGCGGGCACAACACGCCTTTATTCCGAATGAATGTCCAAGGTTGGAATTGAACCAACGGCACGAAGATTTTCAGTCTTCTGCTCTACCACTGAGCTACCTGAACTTCTCTAGAAACCCCGTTTTTTTAAGCTAAGCTTTTTGGTGATAAACCAAGCCCAATAAAGCGCGCTCCCTGAAGGGCACGGAAAGGCGGACGGATTATAAAGTATGTTAAAGCGCTGTTTTTAGAAAAATGGTTACGCCTTATAAATTACAAGCCCAGCTACGCTGGGCACCTAAGTAAAAAAAACCACGTCCTAGTTACGCTTCGGCATGCACATAAACAGAAGCAGTTTGCCTTTGCGAAGGACGAAGCAGTTCTTAGCCAAAAGCTTGGACGGACGAAGAACGAACCCCAACTGGCCGTAAGGGCTTGCAACGCGTTGTTTTTTTGGCCGACCTTCGTCGGCGCTCAACTTAAATGCGGTCTTATGACCGCAACAGAAAGTACAACCCGTGGAAAAGGGGGCCGCCTTTCACTATGCTGCTGCGATTAACGGGCTCTTATACGTGTTAAAGGCCAAGGGAGCGCTACTTTCCGCAAGGGCCATAACTTCGGCGCTCCAAAGCGCTGCGCGATAAAACTTCGCTGGCCAGGAGGGGAGGGCATGGCCCTCCCGACCGCAAGACGCTTTCCTTCGGCAATAAGGAAGCCTTCCTGCCTGCGGCCTTCTATAGGGCAGGCAGCGAAAGGAAAAAAGGACAAGGCCAGCGTGAAGCCAACCGCAGCTCGCCGTTGGCTTTTTCGAACCGAATTGTCGGGCTATAAAGTTAGAAAACTCGCTGCTTTGAAAGGGCCATGACTGCGGCGCTTCCATGGTCTTTTTGCATTTTCCCCTAGCCCCAGGGCCTGGGGCGAATCTAAGAAGGAAGCCTTCCTGCTAATAACTCCTGGCAAGCAGCCGAGCTATGGACGTGCGCCATCGGAAAAGCGGAGCAACCGGAAGGGCTCGGTCAAAGGGCGAACAATATTAAGAACACGACCATAAGGGCAAACAGTGCGATCGCTTCCGTAAGGGCAAATCCAAGAATAGCATATCCAAATAATAAGCCCATCCGACCAGCCCTGAAGGTTCACACGTCCCAAACGTGCACCCTTTTGGGGCCGTAGGACGGAAAGGCCCACACAGGGTTTCCCTGTTGGTAAGGTTAAGCGCCCGAGGAATAAAACCCGGGTAAAAGAGCCGTTTCACCTCGTTAAAGCTTTTTTAAGGATAGGCGCCTTAGCACCAGAACAAAGCCCTCTTGAATACCATATAGTACCAGTTAAGCTTAAATTTCACATTGGGTTGGGCTGTAATGGCGTTAAAATGCACCCTGTTAACAAACCATAGCCAAGCTTAGTACATGGACGACACTTTAAAAAACCCTGTTAACAAACATTGCGCTTTACCGAGTATAGGTTTAAAGGAGAATGAACCAACCAAAAAGTGCAAAAGTCCCCGAAAGAGACGTATTAACTACGTGCCTTCGGTCCTATTTCACACAATGAGTTGACCTTTGGAAAGCTAAGGGAGCCTTCCTTATCTTAAATAAAGGCACCTTACAAAACAACTACCAAGTGATAACGCCAGATTAAATAGAATGACTGCCTTCCCCAGCGCTCCGCTGGGGGGGCGAAATGTAGCCGTGTTTCCAGTACCGGCACCGTGTATTTCATTCTATTTATTGGAAGCGCGCTAGCGTCCTTAAGTTTATAATGGCCGACCGAAATTATGGAGGCCTTGAAAAAGCCACGGCTTCTCCTAGGGCCTTTACGTAAAGGCCCTGCGGGACGGCGTGACCGTCCTTCTTAGTGTTTGGGCTCGTAGGCCAACAGCCAAGTTATTCGCCGAAGCGTGTGCGGTTTTACTCGGCGAGTTGGGGGCAGTTGACCTTAAGCTGAAGCCCTACTAGGGCTTTGCCGAAGGGCTTGGCCTTTGCCTTCGACGTGCGCGTAGCGCTTGCTTAAAAAAACAAATGAATGAAACTGGTATTTTGGTCGACGTCATGCGCTTCGGGTTATAACTGCTTTCACCAAAAAACGTTTTAGATACCAGTGCTCCTAGGTTTGTTCGTCGGTTGTCGAAAGGCCAACAATTGCGCTTAGCGCTTGCCTTTTCCGCTTTCTTTGGGTTGCCCCTTTTGGATTTTTTAGCGGGTCTTGCCCGTTCTGTTAAACATTTTATTTGCCGCGTCCTAGGCCGCCATTCATGGGGTGGTTTTTCACATTGGTTGCTGGGTTCATTAAAAAGGCGGGGAACCACGTGGCCTGGTAAGGCTCATACTGAAAGGTAAAGTACTCCCTTAATTCAGGTAAAGAAGCCGCTCTTGACGGACACATTATTCCACAAAGCCCACAAAGGCCACAAAGCCCACAAAGGCACACAGTGATAAAAGCCTTACAGGATACTGCAAGCGAAAAGCGCACAGTGCGAAGGCAGCGTACGGTAAAGGCCAACAGAAGGGTGGTACGTGTGTCATTTATTAAAATACGAAAAACTCGCTGGTCTTGGTTAGCCTACAATTCCCTTTCCTACAATTCCCCTTCCTTACGTTAAAAAACCAGGGCAGCTGTCGCCTTAGAAGCTCGATCCTTGGTGGGCAACCCCCCCCAACTCTTGTAACGTTTTTTTTGTACTTGTGTGCTTTACCGTGTGCCTTCTTTTTTCAGCGCCGTTTACTAAGTATTGGTTTTTGTTTATGAATTCTGTCGGGGTGTAAAATCACATGCTAAGCACAATTCCTTCTACAAGCGAAGCTTGCTTTTGTTGCTTGTTTTGTCAAAGATGGGTTTCTAGCAACCGCATTAATCAAAGCGCCAAACATCTCATGGGGGCCCCCCCTAAAATTCCCGCGGGCAGCCCTAATATTAACATGTATTAAGGGGCTAGGGGAGTTATTAGCCAAAAGGAAAATGGCCCCTGAAGTGCCTTCGCATGCCTGCATGTGTTGTATCACTTGGGCACGTGTTAAGTCATAGGGGAAACACCACCTTACACAATACCAATACCCGCGCCAGCTCCTGCAAGGGCAATAGTGGCGCAGCCAGCACCAACCAGTTTTGCTGCTTCTGCCATAGTTTTATTTGATGTTCACTTCTTGTTATTCGAACAGTTTTTCGCGAAGCGTATAACGCTAAATGCCCGCCTATAGGGTGTGCTGGTATTCTCCTTTGAAAGTACGTCCTAACGTCCGCTGAAAGACAACGGACCCCGTGCCGTGCGTCCCCGAAGGGGGGCGTCCTCAAGTCCTAAGCCACCCCGCTTGTACGGGTTGTTTCATTTGAAACGGGCGCTGTTTTACCCTTCGGGCGCAATACCCGTGCGTAGCTTATACATAATAGATAGGGCGTAGCAAAAGAGCCTGTTCATATGCAGCAACCCTATTGCCAATGACTCCGCAAGCACCCCCACACATTCTCAAAGCCCTGGTAGGTTATGTAAGGGCACCAGTTGACCGGCGCTTGTACTTTTGCGTAAGCGGCCGCCTTTCGCGTTTGCCGTTCGACGGCTCCATCGAATGAATAACTACCGAGCGAAGCTAAAGTCAAACGCAAGTGCCGAAGGGCTTAAGCTGGTCTTACCCTTTCCGTTGGTCGTTAACCCCGGACCCTTTGAGTTATATCAGAATGACGTGCATTGCCTAGGACACGTACGTGCATTGGCTTTAACACTAACAAGCCTCTTTAAAGAAAGAAGGAAAACGTGCTGTTGGCCTTTATACTACGCTTACCTACGGAAGACCTTCGGCCAGGCCAAAAGCGTGCTTTCCAGGCCGAAGGGCTCAAGGGCAACACTTTGAAATAAAAAAAACTCGCTCCATGGCTATGGCCTGCTTTAATATATGTAAACGTGGTGAACTAACGGCCAAAGGCTAATAAGAAGACCAAAAAAACCAGGACGAAGTTCGAGCTTGCGGAGTGTTGGTACAGGAAGCGAAGCCGGGAAGCGAAGCTTTTGGGCAAAAAAAGCGCTGGAAGCGAAGCTTTGCTCGCCCCAGGCGAGTTGGCCTTCGCTGAAAAAATAAGAAGTTTTGGTTCGGCCCCGTAGGGGCCGATCGGCGTGCAGGGATTTTTTGCTTTCCCGAAGCAAAGGCCAACACGGGAAAGCTGTAGCCCCTAGGCTTTTCTCTTGGGCCTAGGGCTTTTCGCTTGGGCCTGCTCGAGCTTTAGGCTTCCCTTGGCCGGAAGCCCGAAGTGCCCGAAGGGCGGGCTTGAAGGGCTTAGCCTGAAGCCCCGCTGCGGCTGGAAGCCCGAAGGGCTTTGAAGCCCGAAGGGCTTGAAGCGCGCATCGCGATGGCTGGAAGCCCGAAGCATCGCGATGCTTGAGCTCCGCTGCCTGCGCTTATGCGCTTTAAGCTTATGCGCTTATGCGCTTAAAAAGGGGCCATAACTGCGGCGGGCGATTCCAAGCTTATTCGAAGGGGGGGGGCTCAAGCCCCGCCCTCAAGCCCCTTCGGGGCAGGCCACATGGGACCTACACGTACGTGCTTAAGGCCTCGGGGCGCCTTCGGCGCACCAAAGGACGCGCATCGCAATGGTCACGGCGTCCCCGAAGGGGACGAGCAGGGCACGGAAACGGCTAACGGAACTCAATATGTGCCTTTTGCGTGTGAGCTTTGGATACAATTACCTTCATAGGTGCGCCGAAGGCGCCGGCCTAAGGCCGCTCAGGCAAGGCCGAACATTGGTAAAACTCACTTTTTATGGGTTGTACCTAGTCCGAAAAGAAGCGAACAAAGCGTAGACGAATGCCGTAAGGAAGCCTTCCTTCCCCTTTCTAAGCCCTTCGGGGTGACCTTTGTAAAAGCTCACAGCAGTTATACGTTTACGTTTATCGATGTTTTACAGGTTTGGAAGGGGGCGAAGACGTGTGAACAAAGCCGTCCCGCCGCGCCGAAGGCGGCCGCCCTTCCACTTTTGGATGGGTCGGAAAGCCCTTCGGGCTTTATAGCTTTTCAAGCGAACAAAGAATTCGGGTTGTGTGCGTTTTTTTTTGCTGTTTCAGTTTTCCATGAGCCTGACAGGAGTTGCACCTGCACCGAGGGTGTTATGAGCACCTCGTTCTACTTTTTGAACTACAGACTCGCCTCGACAGTAGTCGCCTGTCCCCCCCCCTGTTTTTTTCTAGCGCTAAACAAATTTAAGGGCGCAGCAAAGGCCGCTAGTTAATTCCTTGGAGTGGGCCTTTGCTAAACTTCTTCTTTTTTTTTCTTGACGAGTGCCCTTTTCGCTAACTAACAGTCGTTGTATAGGGTGTACTGGTGGGTGCTCGTAGTTATACGCATGTGTTGGGCTTTAGTACAGTACTTAAACGGCTTAAAAACACACCTTCGAAGAAAGCCTATAGGAATATTACTCGCGGTGTTGTGTATAAAGCGCGCGAGTCGTACGCACAGGATTCAGCCCTGCGGGCTCAAGAAAGGCCAACAACGAGCCACGGCGGCCTCAGATCCTTCAAGCGGCAACAAACTCCGCGCAGGGAATTGTACACCCTTATGCTTTTATGGTGCTTTACATACGTCCTAGGCCGCTTCATTTATGTGATTTCTCGAAAGCACCAAAGCACGTGCGCATATTTCAAGACAATCCCCTTGCAGTTGTCGTTTATCTTTAAATAAAGAGAAAACCCAAGTGCCCGTAAAATGTTTATTTCTTTTTTGCTACGGCCCCGCTTCGCTAAAAAACAACGGCGTTTAATTCTTTTTCGTCCGTAGGTTGAAGCAGTAATACGTAATAACTGCGCCGACCCCCAGTTGGGGGAGTTATAGCAGTTATTTTATAACCCGTTGGCCTTCTTTATGTGCAAGGAACAACGGGGTTCGGTAAAAGACAACGGCGGGTTTTTTCGCTTCGTGTCCCTTTGCTGGCAGAATTTATTCCTCAGTAAAAAATGTCCAAGAGATAATGCTTATTTGGCTACCGGGTTTGGCCAGCGCGAAGTGCGTTTGTTCTAACAACATGGCATGGCGTGCCCCTGCTTGACCTAACTCAACAATACCCCCTTGGATGTTGCGGCCCCCGTGTGTTTTTTTTTCCGAAGGCGCGTGTTTATTCACGGTGTTTTCTAGGGCGTCGCGCAAGGTATTGGCTACAGGCACCCATCCTGTTGCGGTACTGCGTCCTGGCATTACCGTCTCCCCTAGGTGTTTAAGCTTGCGGCCGTATGTTATATATTCCACAGGGTCTTTGCCGTTTCCGGGTGCTCCCCTACTCCACTGCGCGTCCCCTGCGGGGCTAATAAAGCCTTCGTGGGCATAGTTGGCCTTTCCGTTTGTTTTTTCGTTAGCAGCCAATTTACGAAACATCACCAGGCGAACCAATCTTGGAATCGCATACTTCAAGACCAAAAGGGCATTACATAAAATAAAGCAACGGCTAGCCTTCCCAAGCATAGCAGTTATAGTCCATCACCGTACGAACCTAATGGTAAACAGCGACTGGGGACTCCCCCTGGTAGAAACAAGTTAACGCCTAATATTAAACCGCGTTCGTTAAAGGCACTCCACGCTGTTTTTTAACTACGCGGGCTATAAGTTCGGCCTAACTCCCCTGCTTACATGTTTTTCAGTTGAAGCGCTTGGCTGCCCTGCGTAGCTGGGCAGGAGCCCTCCGGCCTTTGTAAAAGCTAGCTTTCCAGACGTTACCCGAAAAAACAGAACACCAACCAAAATACGCAAGCCCTTCGGGCAGGAGCCCTCCGGCCTTTAATCATTACTTGCCTTTACTAAATTTAAAGGGTGTGCCGCGCGCCATTTTAAGCAGTTTTTTGCTAACGTGCCCAGTTATACCTCGCAGTTATAAATGACCGGAGCGAGCAACCTCGTCGGGGGGTTGCCGTCGGAAGTGCCCCGTAGGGGCTTTTTAGCAAACTTTTCCACTAGGTTCTTATTTTCCGGAAAATAAAGGATCGGACGACCGACGGAGCGCCGAAGGCGCTGTTGGCCTTAGCAACCCGAAGGCACTTGCTACACCCCGACCCGAACCGAATTGTCGGAAGTGCCCCGTAGGGGCTTTTTACTCGTAGGCCCTTTGGATGTTCCAAAACATGAACCAAAGCGGAGTGGTTTGTAAATTAAGGTGCCCGCCCGCCCCGTAGGGCTTTTAAATGTGCGGACGGATGACGAAGTAGGAAGCCGCTCACTTTCGGACTTGCTATGCTAGTGTCGAGGAGGAAGTACCTTATTCCGTGGGTCCTTGCTTCGTCCCGGAACGCCTTTGCGCTTCGACCATGCATAAATATGGTATGCAGTCATTGCAAAAGCCAACAGTAAGGAACACCCGTTGTTTTAGTCCGGCGTGCCCCCCTTTCCGCTGCGCGGCGAACAACTGCGGGTCCTTTAGTATTGGAAGGAGCGCCGCAGTTATGGCCCGCGCCCGCCGTCCAAGACAATTCCAACGCGATGCGCGCAAGGCCGGCCTGCCCAGCTACTTAGTCTTTGGGGAGCAGCGCAGCACTTGTTCGTTGCTTTTTTCGCTTTAATAAACAACAGCATTGCTTTTGGTTGGTTCCTTCGGGCTTTAGAAAGTAAACAACGATAATGCGTCGCCCTAAACGAAATTTTGGGTTAAGCAAAACTAAGGAAACCCGATAAGCCGCCTTCTTAGACAAACAAACATCCTAACACCGTAGCTCATTTCACGGTGTGCACCCTCGGGGGGAAGTTTTCATACTGTAAAACAGAAAAAAACAACAGCTAAACCAAAACACATTCGAAAGCACGGTCAATTTATCCAATTGAGGCATATTATTCTTTTTTTTTGCTGCTCAGGAAGTTACCGATCCGCTAACGCGCTTGCCGTTGTTTATGGTGTTCGATGTTTAAAGTCATTGGCAGTACGTCCGCGAGTTCGAGCTGAACCCCAAGGCAAGGGTCAGTGGGGCTTCCTAGGACGTTTGTAACATCCACCGTATTGTGCACATACAAAATCTTTCAACAAGTCAAAACAGGACAGATGTGCTTACTTAAAGGCGGCCCGCAGTTTGGTTTCGGCTGCACAATTCCCTGGCGCATTAAAAACCACAGCCACGTCCTAAGGAAGCCTTCCTTGATCTTTATCCGAAGGGACGTAACGAAGGAACAAATAGCCAACAGCGAGGGAAGCAAACGGCGTTTACAGTTAAAAAAGCGAGCCGCTAGTTAGGGGGTTCCTAACCTACGACCGCAACCCAAAGCGGTGAATAACATGGCTGGCTAGTGGCTACGTGTTGTTGGCCTTTCTTTTCCCTAGGCCGCCATGTTATTCACCGCTTTGCTGGTGGAAAGGGCAAAAAACCGACGGAGCGCCGAAGGCGCTGTTGGTTACGGGAAGGGCACCCATGAGGAAGCCCGAAAAAAAACAAACAGCCCGAAGTTGTGCTAGGGTGCGTATCCTTGGCGCCCACACGCGGGAAAAGTAGCGTGCGTTAAGATGGACGTAACTAAACACGTAAATATGTTACAGCAGAACAAAAAAAAACAACAAGCAGTTTTTCCGGGCCGTGGTTGGGTAAAGCCACTGCCCACTTTTCAGTGGGCCGAAGCCCCCGCGGGCAATTATAGGTAGTCCGACGACCAACGGCGACCGGCAAGTGCCCTTCGGCCTTATTTTTGCCCTGGTAAATAAGCGAACCCACAACTTACACCAGCATAAGGGTTACGCCAGGACAACAGCCTTGTCTCTGTTTCGTTAAAGGACCCCGCTTTTTTTCCTAAGACGAACTACATCAATTTGGTGCCCCGAAGGGGGCTTTCGTTCATCATAAGGCCGGCCGCTTATACTCTTTTTATGGCTTTTTGTTGATTGGTTAGGGAACCACTTAGTTTAGGCTATACCCCCGCTTGCCAACGAACCCCGTCCACGGTCTTTCCACACGTCTAGGTCTTTTAGGTCTTTAGTCTTTAGCAAAAAGAAAGCCCAACCCCCCAAAGCAAACCCAAAAAGGAAGCCTTCCTGCCCGGGTGGGTTCTTTAAGCAAGCCCCCTTTGCTTTGGCTATACCCATCAATACCAAGCAAGGACGTACATAGGAGCGCTCAAGCCCTTCGGGCAGCAGCACAATTCCTTCCGCATTCTTTATAACTGCATCAGGACCGCTCGCGTAAACGCAAAGGGCATAAACAAAGTAAAAAGTAGCGCAGCGCGGTGTTCTTCAAGCAAGCCTAGCGGCTCACTCGTCAGCTTTTTATTTTGGGCTGGGCCGACGCGCATGAAGGCCTTAGGTGTTTACTGAGTTGAGCGACCTTTGGGTTTTCGCCATACTATTTATGACTTGCTTAGGCTTTTCTAGCGGCCGTAGGAAAGGACGGTCTCTCCCAGGAGCCTTTCTTTCCCCTTCAGGGAAAGAAAGCCCAATTGCTTGAACTTTCGCTCCGCAGAAATTTGCGGGCCAGGCCGGCCTAGCAGGGGGAGGGCGCAGCTAAGCAGCGCTTTTTGGGCAATTGTGCCCTTCGGCCCGCTAGGTCAAGAAAGGCAAACAACGTAGGTCGCAAAGAAAGGCCAACAACTCGTCCGCGGGTTGCCAAATGAACCTACCCCCAAAATCCCTTTGTGCCGATCGTGTTGTTTATTATTTATTGGTTGGAGTTGGGGGGTTCGGACGTATTGTTGGGCAAATTGTACGGCCGGCCTTGGAAACCCTGCGCTTTTACTGAAAAATGAAAAAAAGAACCTATACGCTTCTATACAAGTTAACTCCCTGTTGGCCTTTGTTTCCCTTGAGCTACATTGAATTGAAGGCGCGCAGGCAGCGTACGACCAAAGGACGAACGTCTTTTGCACACCGGAGGCCTACAAGCCAGTGGGGCTTCATTTTGTATTGTACGACGGCAAGCGTTTTATAGCTGAAGGACGTTGGCCGCCTTTGGCTGACGGGACGTAGGTTATAACACCGAGCGGTCCGCTCCTTGATACATATATCTTGTTACGCCGGGAGGCAAAACATCATAAAACACAACTATAGGCGCCTTAATTTTGGCAACCGCAGCAGTACTGCCGCCGTCCCGTCGTGCTTATAAAGGGCCGACCGAGCCCGAGCCTTTGAAATCGATCATATATGGCAAACTGAAAACGTCCTAGTTGGTCTTTTGGCGGTGCCCTCCGGGCGGGCTTAGCTACGTACGTGCCCCCCAACCCCCTACGCACTTTGGGTTCCGAGCTAGCTCGCAAAAAAAAACAACCCGCAGTTGGGGGGGGGTTCAGATCGGTTATAGTTAAAAGGCAACCGTAAAAAAAAAACAACGAGTAATTGGTAAAATAAGCGGAAGGCAAAACGTGTGAACCATTTTTTTCAGAAGGAAAACGATAAGAGCCTAGAAGCTATTCCTACCAGTTATAGAACGTACAGGGCCATAAGAAGCTACGGCGTCCCCGAAGGGGACGAGCGCCTTCTTAATTTAACCCAACAACACGTGTGTTTGCCTTTGCACAATATCCACGCCCTCCCGCTAACGCTTGCCGAAGCTAACCGAGTTAGCTGACTGCCTTAGCAAAGTGACTTTGCTTTGCCGTAGCTTGTTTTTTTTTCCTAGTTGGTGTTCCGTTCGGGAACGGCCAAAGCCCTTCGGGCTACAAAGACCAACTCGTTGGGTTTGGTAAGTCGGTTTCGGCAAGCGTTAGCGGGAACGGCCAAGACGAAGTAGTAAGGTTATTAAAGGGATGGTGCCCCGGAAGCGGACGTAGTTGGCCTCAACAAAACAAAACAAACCTACTTCGTCCACACATTTAAATAAACACCTTCACGAGAACACAATATACACAATATACCGCGCGTCCGAACCGAATTGTCGGTCTATAATATTTCGTTGCTAAGCCCGGAGGGCACGCACGTCCCTGCGGGCCGGCCGCCTCGCCTATATTTGAAACGCACACGAAGGAAAGCACAGCCCAAAATAAAAAGCTGACGAGTGAGCCGCTAGGCTTGCTTTTTTTAAAGCCCTGCCTGTTGGTTGCTTAGCTGTGGTCAAGCCGCTACGCGGCACAAGCGTTCCGTGGGCCGTCCGCGTTTGCCTGAGGCAAAGCAAAGCAAAGCAAAGCAAAGCAAAGCAAAGCAAAGCTTTCCCGAAGGGTACGGAAGGCGCGCAGCGTACGAGCATTGGCTTTCAGCGGTATGTTCGTTGGTAAACATGAAAGCCAACAGTTTGGGGGGTCTTAGCCATTTTTTTTTTAGCCAAGACCGGAAACGCTTCTAAGCCCGGAGGGCACGGCACCGTACGCAATCGGTGGCCGTTGCCAAAGGGAACGGCCGGCCCGTAACGCATCCCGGACGAAGTATTTATTGTTGTTTTTTCCAACGCAAAACAAAAGATAAGATGCGCGCTTCCCTTTTAAAACAACCGACGGAGCGCGCAGAAAAAAACAGATCGACATGGTAGCCCTTCAAGCCCAAGGCGCAGGCCTAGGCTCCTTTGTATTTCGAAACCCGCTTGAAGCAAAAAAAGCCCATGGCCCGCGCAGGAAAATGCGCCAGGTATTAAAGCTGACAAGCACGAAGTAGCGGATATTTAAGTGCGGCACATGGTGGGTGTCATTTTGTCAAAGTCCTCCCCACCAATACACACTTATGAACAATGCTAACCAAACAACATCTACAAAATGCCAATACCAGCAGGCACACTCTAAACCCACATGGTGGGTGGTCGTAAGTTGATAGAACATCATACGCCATAAACTCACAAACAGGAATAGAGTACCAACCAAAACGTGAAAACCGTGAAACCCGGTAGCCATATAAAAAGAACACCCATATATACCTGAAGATATACCAAAATCTGCTTCCACATACTCGTAAGCCTGTAGAGCCGTAAACATCATCGCCAACACTAAAGTGATCCACATTGAAGTTATCGATTGTGTGCGCAAACCAAAAAGCACCCCATGATGACACCAAGTTACCGCGGCTCCACTGGTCAAAAGTATTACAGTATTCAAGAGCGGCACACCCCAAGGGGAGATTACTGAGATACCAACCGGTGGCCATACGGCATTGATTTCTACGGTAGGTGCTAGACTCGAATGAAAAAATGCCCAAAAAAATGCTACGAAGAACATCACTTCGGATACAATAAAAAGTACCATACCAATTCTAAGTCCTTTTGCCACATAAGATGTATGATAGCCGCTAAAAGTTGACTCCCTAATGATATCTCGCCACCACACACCCATGGCGTAAAGCAAACAGCACAATGCAAACACACATGCAGCGCCTCCGCCCACATAACCATGAAAATACATCACAGCACCTGTGGTCAATAAAAAACACATTATGGATGTGAAAAAAGGCCAAGGACTGGGGGTCACCAGGTGAAATATATGCGTAGCCTTGCTCATAGATGTCAAAAACTGAAAGCTGCTGTTAAAAACACACTTTAGGATGAGCCCAAAGTCTTAAGACAAGCTAGAAAACGCTCCTGGACTCCTTCAAAGCAAAGCCCGTAGCCCATGTTATTCACCGCTTTCTTTGGGTTGCGGAGTTGGTTAGAGTTTTTCTTCTTTTTATAAGCTTGGAATCGCCCGCCGCAGTTATGGCCCCTTTTTAAGCGCATAAAGCTTAAAGCGCAGGCAGCGGAGCTCAAGCATCGCGATGCTTCGGGCTTCCAGCCATCGCGATGCGCGCTTCAAGCCCTTCGGGCTTCAAAGCCCTTCGGGCTTCCAGCCGCAGCGGGGCTTCAGGCTAAGCCCTTCAAGCCCGCCCTTCGGGCACTTCGGGCTTCCAGCCAAGCCACCCCGTAGGGGCAAGCTAGGCTTCAGCTCGGCGGCCAACAGCCCCTTGGGGGGGTCAAAGTTGGCCTTTCTTTCCCCTTCGGGGAAAGAAAGCCCTCGCCTTTCCGTCCTACGGCCGGATAGCCAAAAAAGAAGTTGGCCTTTGCCGAAGGCCGAACCGAAAGCTGAAGGCGCTTGGGAAAAGGCAACGCTTAAGCCCCTTCGGGCTTTACCGCAGCTTAGCAGCCCAACAAGCAACGGACGCACGCCCCCGAGGCGTTGCGTTGACTCCGCCCGCCCCTGCGGGGCTTAAGCAAGAAGCGCTAAAGCGGCCCAGCTAAGCGCTATGCCTGCGGCCTTATTCACCCAAGGGCCATAACTTCGGCGCTCGTACGTGAAGGCCAACAAGTTTATCCATGGGTCAGGCTTGCGGGTTTGCTTTAAAAGCTCCCAGTAAAAGGAGCGCAGCGTTATGTTATTGGGGTTTTCTTTGACTTTCTTTCTTTGCGCAAAGACTTAAAGACCTTGACCTTGTCCTTGTCCTTGACGGGCGTAGGAAGGGCTGGGCCTCCGCTCCCCGTAGGGGTACGCCCTCACGTTCGGCGAGTTGCCAAGGAAAAAAACAGGCACCAAAAACCTAGGAAGGAAAGGATTCGAAAGGAGCGCAGCGGAATGTGCCCAAAGCTTAAGCTTCGGTTCCAATGGAAAAGCGCTAGCGCGCTTTCCTTCCGACCCAGGGGCGGGGCCACACCTTATTCGCTTACTGAAGTCTACGGAATGTGGCGTGGCCTTGTTTAACCACCAAAAAGGCGGACTTTAGTAGCAAAACAGGGCGGAATAAGCCCCGGTTGGTGAGTTTGTTGGGGTTGGGGCTTTCTTTGCGAAGGAAGCGAAAGGAAAGGCAAACAGCGCTTTTTGAAGGAAGGAGTAGACCTACCAGCCTAAATAAGGTGAAAAAGAACGAAGTATAGCTCGCTGGCACTTTTCAATGTAGACCTGAATGTGGAATACCTGTTGGCCGACGGCGTAGCGCTGATGACTCGCAACCTTCCAGTCTACAAACAAAGTGCTTCTATGCTTCACGAACATCGCTAAGTGGTTCCCTGCGCCCCCCGTCCTTTCCTACGGCCGCGAAGCCCCACTAACGTCCTAGCGTTGCAACGCCCTCCGGGCGCCTCTTTCCAGCCACCCGGAAGTGAAGCTTGAGCCAAACCAAAATAAAAGCTTGAGCGGGGCAAGCAAGCAAGCAAGCGGGCCTACGCTGGGCCACATTAAAAAGCCCTTCAGCTTCAGCGAGCGTTGCGGGCCCTTGGAGCCCTGCGGCAAGAAGCGCTGCGCCCAGGAGCCCTGCGGCAAGCCAAGCCAAGCCAAGCCAAGCCAAGCCTCGGCCGTGCCTTCGCTGGGCACATTAAAAAGCCCTTCAGGGCGGGCAAGCCAGCCCCTTCGGGGCTCATTAAAAAGCCCTTCAGCTTCAGGCAAGCCCTCGGGGGGCCCTCGGGGCGAAGCGGGCCTACACGTGCTTAAGCCTTGCTTAAGCCCCGCAGGGGCGGAGGCCTTCACCCGGGGAGGAGCGCCGAAGGGAAAGCCCGAAGGGCTTTCCTGCTTCGGCCTGCGCCCTTCCAGGGCGCAGCGAAACAGCAACCCAAAGTAGTTCGAAAGGCCAACACCATGCTCAAGCTTTTTATTTTGGCTTTAAGGAGCCGCACAATTTCCTCTCTTTTGGCAAATAACTATAAAACAAGCCTACACAAAGCTCACAGAGTGAATAAGCTGCGCGGAACCTTTCGCGGAAACAAGGCTGAGGTTTCCTTCGGCCTGGAGTTATGGCCTGCATCGCGTTGCAAGCCCCGTAGGGGCAGGAAAGCCCTTCGGGCTTTCTTATAATCGACGTAGGTATCACCATTGGTCCCCGCTAGGTATCACCATTGGTCCCCGCAAAGAGCCCTGCGGCCGGCAGGCCTGTCTTAACACTTGAGTTCTGAAGCGCTGGCCCTGCGGCCCCCCGGGGCCGCAGCTGCCCACTAGCCCACGGGGCTTTGGAATTGTCGTGTTGGGTGTTTGTGCCCCTACGGGGCGGGCTTCCATGGCCCATTGGGCTCAACGCTGCCTTGGCCCTCGTTACGCGCAACCCAAACTAAGCTTTTACGCGGAACAGCAAAGCCCAAACGATGCATCGCGTTGGCGGCTAAACGTTCGCAACAGGCTTCTCAAAACCAAGCGGTCCAATGGAAAAAGGGGGCGCGCTTTTAGCCTTTGCCTTAGTTGATGCGCTCCGGCTTTCTTTGCCTTAAGCAAAGCGGAAAGGGCCAGGCAGGGGAACGCGATGCGGGCCATAACTACAGGCCGGGCTTCGCTTATTCTTATCAACAGCAAGCGAAGGAAGCGAAAGGAAAGGCAAACAGCGCTTTACGTAGGCTGGCCTGAACAACTTTACCCTCGTAACAAGTTTATATATTCAACCGCAACGGAGCCCCGCACCCTGTAATACACGACTAAAAGCGCCAGACCTACAGAGGATTCCGCAGCAGCTATCGTTAAAATAAACAGAGAAAATACTTGCCCCGCGATATCATCTAACTCTACCGAGAAGAACAAAAAATTGTTATTGAGAGATAACAACATTAACTCTATCGACATCAACATTATTATAATATTCTTACGATTGAAGAATATACCCCATATGCCTAACAAAAACAGTAAACCCGAAAACGTGATGTAGTGCAAAACTTCCATATTTGTTTGTAGGTATCTTTCCCCGGCAGTCCTCCTGCGTAGCAGTTGGCCTTTCTTGCGGCCTAGGACGACGAGCACTTAATGTACGATGCAGGAAACCCAGCCATCGACACCCACCCCCTACCCACAAACTGGCCGCTCCTCCGTTCACAGGACGTTTACCATCGACGTACCTAACCTAAAAGCATCCCGCTTTTTTGGAAGTACCTCGGTTTGACCAAAGTGGGCTTGCTGGCTTGTGTTATTCCTTGCAAAGGAAACAGAAGCCCTTTTCCATCCATGGAAAAGTGCGGGCGCCCAACCCCTGGAAATTTTGGACAGGAGACCAAAGCAATGCAATGGCCAAGGCCACGGACGAAGTACACCCGAACCCACAATTCCAATCGCTGGCCAAGCCAGCCCTTGGCCATTCAGTAGGAGCCGTCGAGCGGCAAACGCGAAAGGCGGCCGCTTACGCAAACCCAACAACTCGCCCTTAATGTAGACTCTCTTAGCAACTCTCCGCACTTTTCCGATGAGCCTACACTGAGACAAGCCTTGCGCTAGCCACGGCAAGCGCAGCGGGTGGAAGGCTTCCTTAGCTACGCGCACATTTAAAAGCCCTGCGCCCTTCCAGGGCGCAGCAAGGCAGCAAACCGCGCAAGGAAAGCCCACGGAGCGCCGAAGGCGCTTTTTTCGTTGGAATCTGTTCCTCCACGCCCAGGTTTTAGTGTATTGGATAATCCTGACTTCTCCCCCGCGGTGGGCTTTTGCTCGAAAGTATATGAACTTACTTGCAGTAGTAATACCTAGCGAGTACACGTACGTGCTTAATTTTATTTTTAACGAACCTGTGCGAAAGTACTCTTAACAGCAGCGGAGGCCAAAGCCAAAGGAGAGCTCCCCCGGCCAGGTGCGCCGAAGGCGCTTAAAGCGCTGCTTAAGCCCTTAAAGCGCTGCTTGAGCGCTACGCTTAAGCGCTTAAGCGCACCTCAGGGCCGGGGCTCCTGCAAGCCTTTCAAGCCTTTCGGCGGGCCTTAAGCCCTTCAAGCCCTTCAAGCCCTTCGGGCACTTCGGGCTTCAAGCTTTTCTTCGGTGTCTCGCCAAGTATTGAGTAACGCTCGGTTTTCTTTAGTGAGGTTGGGAGGCCCCAGGCCGGCCCTCAGAGATTCTTTTATTAATGTCATCTACGGCGGGCGTGCTCGTAATTAGAATGACCATCCTATCCTGTTCGATATATGCCATTTCCAGTTGGGGTGGGTGCGGGCCTTTGCTTTTTGGCGCCACGTACGTCCTAGGCTAATAACAGTTGCAACGCTAGGACGTTAGGACTAAAGGACTCGTTGCGCCCTAGGTAGGACGTTTGGTCGGGCGAACGTTCGCGTTTCCCTTTGCGTATCGCCGAAGTGTACACGTCAAGCCGGCGCAGGACCTACCAAGCGCTGGCTAAGGCTTTTGGCCGAGCGGGGGAAAGGCCAACTGCTGTATTTATGCGAGTTAAATAGGTAACGTCCCCTAATAAAGAACAAGCCCTTATTACGAAGCCTTTGGTCGGGGGGTTATAAAAATAGTAGGCCATAATTACCAGCGGGGGCGAAGCACGGTTCATAATATAATCGCCAGGTAAAAAAACCCTCGGCGCCTTTTATTTTTAAATGGCTTAAAGTGGCTATTTTCATGGTCATGGCGGGCACCTTTTCGGTACGGGTCCTAAGCGTGCGTAAGTTCAGTTAAAATTTAGGTCGCCGCCAAATGCGCTTGTATTTTCGAAGCAGTTGGGCTTTGCGAAGGTAATTGTGTTGCGAAGGGACATTGTCGTCGTCTTTTTTTCCCACCAGCACCTTGTATCTGAAAAGGTCAACCAACTGGGATAACTTCTTTGACTCCGGTACATTTTCTCCGGGTCCCTCCGGGTTGGTTTTTTGGTTGTGGTTCTTGTAGCCAAGCACCCAGCGTTTGAGGTGCTTTCTAAAAAGTTGGTTCACCTCTTCGGGGGACTCGCTGCTGCGCTCCTCAATATCCCAAAGGCGCGTTTCTTGCAACGGTCCGCAAAGTGTGTTAAGTCCGGGCTTTGCCTTTCCAATAGGAAATTGGTTAAGAACTGCACAGCAGCCGAAGGTCACGCTGAGCGACGCGTTAGTAGATTTCACCACAAGCCATTGCGCAACCCGCGCAAGATCGGTAATATTATTCGCGACCAACGGGTTGTTCTGCTCAAACTGAGGGCTACCGAATACGCTAGAACAACTGTTGACGAGCATTTTGTAGTATTTCCGGGATTGCTTATTTGGGGCGTCTCGCCTGAGTTCAAGCAACGGCGCGATAAAAGGCCCTAAGGGCACCTTGAACCACGGTGTAGGACTGGAATCAACAAAACCTTGGGTGGTGCAGAAACTCCGAAGGTTACGACTCCGCTTCGCCGCTTCACATTGTTTCATTAAGCTTTGCCATTCTTTGTAGTTGTCCGCTAAGTTACTCTTTGGATAAATCATAGCAGCTTTCACTCTTAGGGATTCTTTTATTTCGGTCCACTCCTCCGGGCTGGCCGCTGCCCTCAGGCCACACAGCGAGCTGCTCGTCAGCACGCCGTTTTTCACCTCCTTGATAAGAACAGTAGGCGCATGTAGACCACCCTCTACGTACCTTCCTAATAACTCGAGTGTAGGCGCACAATTACCATTACCTAAGGGCAGATTGGACATTAAAAAGTCTTGTTGAAAAGTTAAAGGCGCCAAGGTTTCGACGACGGCCATCCAGCAATTTGGTACGAGTTCGTCCTCCCACTTTTCTAAGAAGTCGTGTAACCTCGGCCACTTTAAAGGCGCATTCCTCGTAAAATACAACAGGGTCGGGTGTCCGATTGGGTATGACAACGCGGATAACCCTGAGCCGTAGCCCTCTATTTCAATGTCAACGCCCCCTGGGCTCGTTTCCACCCTTTGCCCGTCCATTTCTTCCATAAACACACCACCGAGCACCATGCCTAAATGGGATTTTGTGAGCTCAAGGGGGCCTGTTGTCAACCCCGTGATCCCGTAGCTTGAAAACATTTCATGTACTTTCGCAAGCGCCTTCGGCGCAGCAGCCCTGCGGCCCTGACCTTGACATGTTCGCTTCGCCATTCGTCCCCCCGTGGCCGCAGTTATACCGGTAGCGGAGTCGGCGACAGTTATAGCCCCAAAGGCACGTAGGAAGGAAGAAAGATATTTGTTTAACAGCAAAGCAACCTGGTGGGAGGCTCCTACGGGATGCTCCGGGGACTTAAGCTTAACGCCAAGCTTTTTACCGATGAGGGTATGGCGTTCACGGAATGCCTCTCGAAGTTCGTGGAAAACTAAAGGTGACTTAAGCGGTAGCGGTAGTTCGAATCGTGCGCAGCAAGTTTCTAAAGAGTCCGCCCCCGGGTCAAGTCTTGACCAATCAACAAGTTTTACATGTAAATCGTACCTCTGGTTCACTCCGTTTTCAACCGTGTTCAAGTAGTAGGGCACGGGTTGTGCCCGAAGGGCTTGCGGAGTTGTGCTCTTTAATTGGGGGTTGCCTTGGCCCTTCGGACGTGCGAACTGTCGGGCAACCTCCCACCCCAAAAGGGCAGTTATGTGGTAGTATTCTTTGAAATAGTGTATATAAAGCAAAAGCTTTTTAGAGCCTCCTCTGTGTTCACTACCTCCTCGGCAAAGGGCTTTTTCCCCTACGTCCAACACGTGCCTTTCGGTACGTGTTCTATGATCCGCGCAGGAGACTTTAACTTCTCGCTCCAATAAACGAGATAACAGCGCGCTAAGTTCGTCGAACTCATAGGGGATCTCACGGAATTCATGGCGAATCGTCTCACCCAAGTTCGCCTTTCCCGGCGGAGCCATCTTCTTAATCCAAAGTGCGTTAAAGTGCGTTTTATAATATTGGTCGGTACGCCCGCCTGAAGGCAAAGGTGCGCGTAGCGCTTCGGAAGGCTTGACCAAAACCGGCTGAGCCCACACTTGTATCTCCAATTTCAAGGCCTTAGCCCAGCTTCGCTGGGCTAGCGACGAAGCAATTTTTTCCGTAGTACTTAATAAGCGAAGCAACCCAAAGGAAAAACACCCGGGCTTTCTTTCCTTGCCGAAGGCTTTTAGCCCCCAAGGGCTGTACTTGCTAATGCTACTCATCTTATTCAATACGTTATAACACATGCGATTTTTCTCTAAATACTATGGCCGCTTGTGCCCCGAAGGGGCTTCCGAAGCTTTTTTAAAAGGATAAAGGAGGAACTCTTACGTCGTGTAGGCCTAAACCCGGGCTAGGCTAAAGGAAGCCTTGAAGCCCCTTCGGGGCACCAGGCCTTTGCCGAAGGGCTCCTGCCCACTAGGGGCTTGAGCCCTCCGGGGTGGGGTGTACTTCGTAGCGAAGCGGTGTGCGTCCTTCGGCCTGGCCCAGTAGCCCAGCGGCCACCGAATTGTGCCAAAGGCGCTTAAGGAAGGCTTCCTTTAGGAAGGCTTCCTTTAGGAAGGCTTCCTTTAGGCCTCCCCCTTCGGGGCTTAAGCGAAGCGCCTAGCGCCTTCCCCCCTCCGGGGGAAGCAGGCCAGGAAGGCTTCCTTTAGGCCTCCGGCAAGCCCTTCGGGCGCGTAGAAAGGCCAATTGCTTGAAAGGAGTAGAGCGAGAGCAAGCCAAAAAGGCCATAGGGGCAGGCCTTAAGCGCCTTGGGGCTTAAGCGCCTCCGCACCCCGTAGGGGCCCTTTGGCACAGGTGCCCCGAAGGGGCTTCGCGTAGAAAGGCCAATTGCTCTTTTTTCCTAAAGCGCCTTAAGCGCCTTCGGCGCAGCTTCGGCCCCGTACGGGGCCGAACGGGCTTGCTGTAAGGTTAAAGGCTTAAAGGCTTAAACACTTAAAGGCTAAGGCGGCCACGCTAAAAAGAGCCCGAAGGGCGGCCTGGCAAAGGCTAACACGCGGGTAAATTGTGTGTATAGCTTATAGGGTGTACTGGTGGTAAATAAGAATAGAATCATGGGGCCGTCGTGCTCGCCCGCAGTTGCCCGTTGCCGAAGGATTGGACGTGCGTGGCCAACAGCGGACTAGCATTTTATAGCCAGCCGAAGGACGTTGCTAGGCACATTTCCAGAAGCCTTTAGCAAACACAAACCTAAAACCCGCAAGGGCGGGTTAAAAATAACAGCAAGCCCAACCCAAAGGCCTTTATACCGCGCGGCCGCCTTTCGCGTTTGCCGTTCGACGGCATTCCTTTCCTTAGCGTAGGCTTCGCTTCCCCCCAACCCCAAAAACTCCAACTAACGTCCGTCCGAAAGGGCCATAACTTCGGCGCTCCCGTTTGATTTCCGCGGCTTGCCGGTTCGTTTTGTCCTTTGCTGGGTTTGCTTCGCGTAGCGTAGCAAATCGAAAAGGCAAGCGCGAACTACGTGCCACGCTGGGCTTTTTTGCCGAAGGATTAAAGCCGTTATACTTCGTCCTGTGTATTCATAAAAAAGTGGTTTTATTCGGCGAATAAAAGCAAACAAGCCCTTTTCCGTCCGCTGTTGCACGTAAAAGCTTCGAGTTGTAACGTCCCCTTCGGGGACGCTTGCAACGTTCGGAAGCCGCTCGGCTTGTGGAACGAGTTGGCCTTTGCCGGCCGAAGGACGTGGACGACGAGTTGATTTCCGGCTAGCTATGGACTGGCCGTTCGTTACCGGCGGACGAAGGCCGCATAATAACGGTATTTGGTTCTGGCTGCTTGTAAACAACAACGTGCCCCCGTTCCGAGCTTCGGGCCCGCAACATTAACAATTGCGTCACGGGGTTGCGGACGTTTCCTTCTTATACCTGCTAGTTGGCTTGGCCTCAGGAAAAAAGCGAACAACACCCAGGCCTTGTTTGAGTGTTAGCGTATGAGCGAAACACATACGCGTAATACATTGTTAGAAGAACACTTCAGAGCTACTCGGCAGAAATAACAACATTACGTCATTAGGATTTAAAAACAAGAACAGCTGGCATAAACAACTGGCTGCTATAAACCAGCAACAAAACTTGTCCGGACGATGAAACATCAAACGGCTGGTGCTTTTTTCGAATGAGCAATAATGAATCACACGAATATAATAATACGCATGGCGGCCCCCTTTTCCGCGCTTGAACAAGCCGGGGGGGGGCACGTTTTTTGGTCGAGCGGAGTTGTTTGGCGTAGTAAGCCCTTCGGCGAGCCCATAGTACTATCGTCCCCTTCGGCACGCCGCCGCAAAGGCCGTACCCATTCCCGAAGGTCCGGGCCTTCACCCCTGCGGGGTGTACTCCGTGAAGCGCCTACGGCGCACCTGTACACAATTTCCGCTGCTTAACCCCTTCGGGCACGCACGCACGCACGCACGCACGCACGCACCTTAGGGCGTTTCGGTAAGCGTAGTAAGCGCTAGGCTCATGGCAACACAACCGGGTTCTCCTTGCGTTTGGCTTTCGCTTTTTAATCTTTAACAACCCACTGTTGATGCCCAGCTGAAGCCCCTTCAGCCTGCTTAAGCTTAAGCGCTAGCGCGATTCCAGACCCTGCGGGAATTTGCCGATTGTCGCTGCCCAAGGCCTCTTTTTTTCAGCGGGGTGCAGGCAATTCCGAGCGCAGCTCGCTTCTCCTGCCTAGTACCCTTCGCTGAAGCACAGGAAAGCCCGAAGGGCTGCCGAAAGACTCTGCCGCTCTAGCGAGCTGGATGCTTTACCGCCTGAAAGCTCAAAAAAAAAGCTCGCTTGACCCTGCGGAACCCTTGCTTAAGCCTGGCCACCGAATTGAGCGCCAAAGGCGCTTGTAAAAAAAAAACACCGCGGAGCGGTGGCTCAAACACTTTCCACGAAGTACACCCGGCCCGGGCTTCAGCTCCGCGGAGCACTTGGCCTGGAAAGCCCGAAGGGCTTTCGGGAAATTGTCGGTGGGAAGCTTGCTTGCAGCGAAGCCCGGAATCCGCTAGGCTTAATGCTGTAGCAAGGCTTCCAAGGCTTTTGCCGGCAAGGCTTTTGCAAGGCTTAAAGCCTCAAGCCCCTTCGGGCAGTTGGCCTTTCCTAAAGCGCCTTTGGCGCACCATGGCCGGCCCTACCCTTAACCTACAGGGGGCTAAAGCTGGAAGTGCCCCGTAAGGGGCTTGGCTTTTAAATGTGCGCTTAGCTACGGCTGGTGCCCGTAGGGCTTCGCTCACTTGAGCCCCGCCCGAGGAAAGGCAGCTTTCGAGTGGCCCGAAAGGCTTGAAAGGCTTGCTTGCCTGAAGCTGAAGGGAATTGTGGCACAGCGAAGGCAGGCCCGCAACGCTCGCTGAAGCTGAAGGGCTTTTTAATGTACCCAGCGAAGGCCCGCAAAAAGGGCTTGGCCAAGCCAAGCCCTTCGGCAAAGGCCAACGAGGCCCTTTCGCTTGCTTGGCCCGCAAGGCTCCCCAAATAAGAGCTTCAGCTTCGGGGCCGCTAGGCGCGCTGTAGCACCGGGAAAGGTCGCAGGCAGGAAGACTTCCTTAACTCCGGAAGCTCCAGCGGTGGGCCCTGGAAGCCCCGTAGGGGCTTTTGCCCGAAGGGCTTGAGCGCACCGAGGGCCGGCCTTGCCTTAGCAAAGCATCGCGTAGTGACTTGCCTTAGCAAAGCATCGCGTAGTGACTTCCCTTAGCAAAGCATCGCGTAGTGACTTCCCTTAGCAAAGTGACTTCCCTTAGCAAAGCATCGCGTAGTGACTTCCCTTTCGGGAGCGGAGGACTCGCTTCATCCCCCTGCGGGGTAGCGTTTTAGGGCACGTTTATGGTGCCGCTCGCTCTAAACCTTTATTTGATTTTGAGGAGGCCGCAGGTTCCCGACAATTCGGTTCGGCTTGTTTTACCGTACATTTTAATAAGCACACTTTACCTACATTATTAAAGTTACACACCACTACTAAGTCGTGCTAGCAAGCGGAGCTTGCTGGAAGTGCGCCGAAGGCGCTTTTTCGCTTTTGCCCTTTGCCGCTTAGCGTTAGTCCGTCCTAACGTCCCCTTCGGGGACGCCGTTCGAGTTTGGGTTTCGTGAGTTCGCACGTCCTATTGGCCTTTGCAAAGAGCCTTTGCAAAGAGCCTTTGCAAAGAGCCTTTGCAAAGAAAGGCCAAAAACACTAACCAACGTTCCGGGGGCCCTTTTGATAAACCAAAGGGCCAGGAAAGCACGAAGGCCTTTTGAGCGCTTCCTTCCTTGGGGCTAGGTTCGGCTTTTGGCCTTTGCCCCGAAGGGCACGGATTGCGGCATACTAAATAAAGAGGTAAACTTAACAAAAAAACCTAGGTACCAAAGGCCAACAGGGTACACGTACGACGGCGACCCGCCCTTGCTCTTTTTCGCTTCGCTTTTGGAAGGCCGAGCGCTACGCGCACATGAACCTACACGGCTTTGGAATGTGCTCAAACCCCAAGCAAGCAAGCCCATGGTGTTGGCCTTTCGAACTACTTTGGGTTGCTGCTTCGCTGCGCCCTGGAAGGGCTGGGCTTGGCTTGGCTTGGCTTGGCTTGGGTAAGCTCGAAGGACAGGGAATTGTCCACGGAGTACAGGTGCGCTACGCGCTTTTCCAAGGCCTTGGCCATTACAATTCCAAAGCCCCGTGGGCTAGTGGGCACCTTCGGCGCACTTCCAGCCGGCTGAGGCTGTAGCATGCCTTAAAGGCAAGCGCTAACGCTGCGGGCCATAACTCGGTAGGAGCAGAAAGCACCGAATTGTGCGTCCCCTTCGGGGCCGTAATTCCCTTCAGGCCCCGCTCAAGCTTTTTATTTTGGGCTTGGACGCAAAGCTTCGCTTCCAGCTGCTAAGCGCTTAGGCCGCAGCAAAGTACCCAACAGTGGGAAAGGCCGTAGGGCTTTCTTTGCGTAACGATGTAGTTCTTTGGGTTGAATAAGAAGGCACTCGTCCCAAAACCCTTCGGGCTTTCCGTTGCCTTTGTTTGCGAAGCGTCGGTGCGCCAAAGGGTGGGTGGGCCCGCCCGCCGGCCCTTAAGCTCCGCTTCCTAAAATCGGTATGGGGTGCGGAGGCGCTTAAGCCCCAAGGCGCTTAAGGAAATTGTGGACAGCAAGCCCTGGGGAGGACCCTGCAGGGAACCAACACCTAGGTGCTTAGCTTTGGTAACGGGGGCACAACTTTGAAAGGCTAACAACCACTATAACTTTGCCAATAACGAGGTACGCCATAGGTCAGGCCTCAAAAGCAAAGGAAGCAAATCTCACTTGAGGCCACTTCTTGTGGGCAGAACGAACACTCTCTAATCTATTTTAAAAAGTATATTACCGGCTGTTACGCTTTCAAGGCCTGGTATAGGAAAAAACACGGCCCGAAGCGTAAGCGCATAGAATTTCCCAGTAATTAAAGAAAAGGGCAGAAAAAGCCCAGTAAACAATAAGCGGTCATATAGTTCATAGTGGTTGTCCACTCTTTGAAAAACACTTTGGCACCGCTTTTTTGCGGTCGTTGAACTTACACCGTGTAAACGCTTATCGCAGTACCTTTTTATGGGGTGTTATTCCTTTTCTTCTTAATTATAGGCCGTCGGTCTGGTCTGGTATTGGTCTTTCCAAAGGCCGGCCGCTACTAGGGAATAACTTAATGTTTGACCGGTCGTTTATGGATGTGTACACTCCTCTATAAAGAAAAGCACAACACCACGGAAAGCACAAACCACTCCGAAAAATAACTGAGCCTGGCCTAGTGGGTTTTGCTAAGTAACTGCGGTGTAATGAAAAATGTCTATCAATGGCTTTCAATAACGGAGCGCCGAAGGCGCTAGGCTTGGTTAAAAAAAACGAGCATATGGCGAGTGGGTTGGTTTACTTTACGGTGTTTCACAGAGGAAAGCAAGGCCTTGGCCTTTCCGCAGGGTAGGCCGCAGGGGACCTGCGTGCGCCGAAGGCGCTGCCCTGCGCGTAGCGCTGCGAGCTCTAGATAGAGGCCGTCCCGCGGGCCCCTACGGGGTGCGGGCCCGTACGGTGTTCGCTGTTGGATAACTACGGCTGGCTATAACTCGTCTGCTTTTGGTTCGCGCTTACTTGAATGAAACAGCCTCCGCGGAGTCCGGTGGCCTTTTCCCAAACGTGCCCTACGGGCGACGCCTTTCCTAGGGCCGGCCTAAGTAGCGCTCATCGCCTTAATTCATATACCTTCGCTTTTTTTGCTTTCTTTCAAAGTCATAAGGAAGCCGCGTAGAAAGGCCAACACCATGGATACAGTCAAGAATAACGACGACCTGTATTTCCGGGGAAGGCGCTTGGGAGTAAAGCACAAGTAAAAAAGACCGAAGCGCAAAGGCCAACAAATCTAGGCCCCCTAAACAAGCGCTTTCTATTGTAGGCTTTGCCGTTAGTAAACTTGTTATTAACCTCTTTGGGTTGCGGTCGTTGGAAGCCGCTAGGCATAGTGAAGCCAGGTTTACAGAAGGTCTTATGTTATGTGTGGTGTTTTGTTTTAAGAAAGGCGTTGTACCGGCACCGTATTGCCTTTAATCAAATGATTAAACTGCTTTATTATTAAGAAGGCACACCCCCCAAACCCCCCAAAAAAAAACAGGACGGACGACCACGCTGAGCCCACAATTCCGTGTAAGTTAAAGCCCTCGGAAAGCGCGCAGCGCTTTAGCCTTGGGCCATTTTTCTTTTGGCTAATAACTCGGAGCGCTACTTAGGCCTAGTTTTCCTATGTTTCGTTCATTCCGACAAATGCCATCCGGACTACGGTTGCCGCTAACATTTATTGTGTTGGCCGTGTTAAAAAGCTAAGGATTACTGGCACAAAGTCATACTAGCGCTCGGTCGAAATACTCAAACCAAAAAGCTTACAGCCGAGCCGTTGGCCTTTGCGAACACGTGTACACCTTTAACCATCGTCCCCTTTTTTGGGGAAGCGCTCCCAAACTCGGCACCATCGTTAGCCCGAAGGGCTTTGGGCTTAGCGTACGTACGTGCTTCCGTAGCGGGGTACGTTTTAACTGGTGCTGTCGTATCTTTCATTTAAGCCATATGCTTTAATTCAACTAAAGCCACACCAAAAAGAAAACCTAAAGCCACATTTAAAAGCCCTGCAAGGAAAATCCGGTTCAGTTGGCTTTCCGTGCGTATCGACGGACATTTCAATTTTTAAAGTGTACCTGCGAAAAGGTGAACACGTCCGCTTGCTTGAAAGGGAATTGTGCCAACTCAACTTGCTCCCATGAAACATAAGCAGAAAAAAAAGCCGGCCCTCTGAAAGCTCTGGGAAAGCCCACTCACCTGGGCAGGTTCTTTTTAGGGGACGTCCGAACAAACCTAATGGAAATTGTGTGGATGCTAACAAGCGGCGGGTCCGCTGCCACTTAAAAATTCTACACAAGAGATCACTGTGACCAACGCGCCGATAAATCCAATAAGATATAATTTGGCGTTGAAAGCACTCAACAATATAAAGTATTTCGCTAAGAATCCCGCTAGTGGGGGAATCCCCGCCATAGAGAATAATGTGATTGTGAAACTCATTGCCAAAACTGGATTGGTTTTCATAATTGTACTGAGTTCCGATAGGTAACAGGTACCTTGATAGGAGAACACCCACTCTCGTCGCGCCGGGCACATGAGTAATCCAAAACCGCAGAGCACCAGAAGCGCGTACAGTGTTAAATAGAAAAACATCCAGTGAACTCCTTCAGGATTCCTTGCGCACAAGGCCATCAACAAATAACCCACATGGGCGATCGCCCCGTAGGCAAACAAACGTTTCAATTTTCTTTGTCCAAGCGCTCCAATCGCCCCTATAAATAAAGAGAATAAACAACAACTAGCGGTGTTTTTAACGCGATGCGAAAGGTCAACAAACTCAATAACAACGGAGTAAACGGCTTACACCGTATTTCGGCTGGTGCTTTGTTATGGGCGAAACCTGGTATACCGGAGGCAGCCTGCCCTAGGACGTAACACCCTATAAATACTCTGGGAGGTTTTCAAAGCTCACACCATCCAAGTCCCAGCCCAACTCTTAAAATAAAACACGCAAAGGGAGGCCAAACTCGTCGCCTTTAACTCGAACCGTATTGCGCCGTTGCCTTGCCTTAGCAAAGCGCGCATCGCGTAGTGACTTCCCTTAGCAAAGTGACTTCCGTTAGCTAAGTCAGTCAGCTAACTCAGTTAGCTTAGTGACTCCCCTTGCCTTGGCTTAGGTAAGCGTAGCGAAAAGCCAACAGCAAAGTAAGCCGTGGGCTCTTCCTCGTGCTAAAAGCTAGCTTTCCCGCGGTGGATGCGCGTAAAAGCAAAGCTTAGAGAGCACAACGACTTAATAGTTCAATAAAGCGTACACCTTAAACGAAACGCGATTTGGTATTTCGTTTTCCTTTGGGAATGTTCTGGATCCGTCCGCCAAAGGCGGCCGCGTCTTCAGTTGTATAACCCCTTTATAAAACCTTGGACGTTTCCATAGGAATACGTTGGGTTTTCCATAGCGAAGGGCGGCTTCCCGCTAGAATACGTTCGTCCTTTACACATAGCAACCCAGTGCCGGTTTATAGTTTATAAAGCCAATCACGAGCGCTACCCCCGCAGGGCACGAAGGCCGTAGGCCCGCAGTGCAATATGGTTGTCTTGCCCTTTCCTTTGGTGTGTACGCTTTCAAACCTTAATACGAGTTTCAACACACAACACAGGGTGTCTTTAAAATGTGTTGTAAGGCGTTTTGCTTTTATAATACCTATAATACCGTTGGAATGTGGAATACCGTAAACCTTAAATTCACCACGGCAGACAATTCTTAATGCGGCTTATAGTAGTAGGTTATTCGAATTGAGCCCCGAAGGACACGTACGTGCATGGGGCGCTTCGGTAAGCGTTTTATAGCCGTCGGCAAGCGCGTTAGCGGGTTGTACATAAAAAAAGCAAAGCTTAAGAAAAGACAGCATACATAAAAGCGCGCGAAGTAGTCTTTTTTTAATGTGTGAACCTCTTTAGTATGTTGTGAAAGACCAAGAAGCGCTTAAAGACGGCCAAGCTATGAAAGCTAAGCTCACAAGGTGGCCAAAAGTAGCGCTTAAGCACCGTATTGCGCTTTGGGGACGTACTGGCGGGGAAAGCGCGCTAGCGCTTTAGTTGCCTATTAGCGGGGATGGGTACCTTCGAGTTTTATTTTACTTTAGCTATGCAGTTGGCCTTTCCGTTCCCATGGACCGGAAGCGCAACCTAAAAGCGGGCACGCTTATGATCAGCCCGAAGGCTATTATAAGCACGTGACTTTAGCGCTTATGTTACTTGTAAGCGCTCACCCGAGCCTTCGGCTTGCAAGTATGCTTTTCAGCTACGTCCGCTTTCACGTAGTTGGCCTCACACGTGACGAACCCCAACTGCCGTGTTTGCCTTTCCTTTCGCCGTGCCCACAAAGGCCAACACACGTCAAACGTCCGCAACCCAAAGCCAAAGCGGACGCAATGTAGCGGCCGCCTTTGGCGGACGGAATGGTTGGTTCGGCGTGTTCTTGGCCTTTTTTTGCCTTTCAATTCGGTACGTGTTCTGTTTAATCCGCACGTCCAACCGCTTGCCAAAAAAGGAGTATAAAGCGGGAACGGAAAGGCAAACACACGCTCGCTCGCGCCTCCTTTATAAAAATATAAAAAAGCGCCCACAAGGCCTGAACTTCATGAGCGGACGAAGGCGGACGGATTCTTTATGAAAGATACTTAATATTTAAAGCCTTATTTTAAGCATACGCGCTAAGCCAAAGCTAAAGCCCTTCGGGCTTTCCGTGCCCCCCAAACCAATTAAAACCAACGCTATGTACCGTTTGAGTATGGAATTACGTGCCTGCAACTCGCGGGCTATAACTAGGATGTACGTCTTTGCGAGCTATAACTTTCGGACAGGGAACCCTCATTACGGATCCTCTCGTATACACGCTAACCCTATTCAACAGCAAGGGAATTGTGGCTCCTGTGCTTCAGCAGTTATTAAGCACGTACGTGTACAAGGCCAAAAAAGGCAAAAAAAGGCGTCGGAGCCAAGCCCCTTCGGGGCTCAAGCGCACAATTCCCAAAGGCCAAGGCCTTGGCCTTTTTTGCAAAGGCCAAAAGCTGGGCAAGGCCGCAGGGCTGCTGCGCCAAAGGCGCTTTGCGCGCCGGGCACTAAAACGCTACCCGTCCCCACGAAATTAAAGGCCAACAACTTGCGGCCTAGGACGTTACAACTACGTAAAGGGCGAAGGAGGCCGAACCATTTTTGGACACCCCGCAGGGATTTTTTTAACCCGAAGGGGCTTTCTGGGCCGGCCGCCTTTTATTACTCCCCGCTCGAAAGGCAAACGCGAACGTTCGCCCGAGCAAAAGGCCGAAGGAGAGCACTGTGTGTGAAAAACGTAAACAGCCGGCCGCAAGCCCAAAGGGCTGGGCGGGCTTGCGGTATGCCCAGGGGAGGCATCGCGTTGGCCGCAGGGCAGGGCTGGGCTTCCAACGCGATCCTCTGGGTGTGCGTCCTTTGGCCTCTGCCCTTTCCTTGCGGGCCTTGTTAAGAAAAAGAAGAAAGGACGTTTGAAGCCCTTCGGGCACCAGCGCCTTCCGCAGCTGTTTTTAACAGCAAGCCCGCCCAGGGCCTTCTCCCCTGGGCAGGACCCAGCAGGCAGGCCCAGCTTCTTAAGGGGGCTTCCTACGTCCCCTTCGGGGCCGCCGCATAAATACTTGGTTACCACAGTAATTTCACAGAACAACAATGGCAATTTATTGAAGCAAAGCTAGCAAGCCCCCTTAAGCACGTGCCCGTAGGGCGACGCCACCATTATTTAACTAAGCCCCTTCGGGGCGGGCACCTTTTGATTTGCTTGTGTTAGCGCTTGTCGTGGGTTCGGAACTACGGGCTCATACCTTATTGTCATATTCCAAATCCCAACGAAGTAACCCCCTAACGTCCGAGCTTCGGATGGCCACGGCGGTTGGCTGTTCCGCGCTAACGTCAAGGGCCATAACTTCGGCGCATCAAAGGCAAAGGGCTGTTGCGCCACATTTAAAAGCCCTGCGGGGCCGTTATGGTTCTTTATCAATAATATTTAAGGATGTAAACCTTTGATCTTTTTCGGCGAAGCCGTAGTTGGCCTTTGTTGGGCTTTGCGGGCTGAGCCAGACGACGTTCCAAGCCCGCATGTTAAGTGGTTACAGTGTTTCCGATCCGCGTACGTGCAAGCGGACGGAATTTCCTACGGCCGCAAAAAGCAGTGAATAGGGCCTATCGGCGGCTGGCCTAGGTTTCGGCCTTAGGGCCATAACTACGGCGCTAGCGACTTCTTTTCTTTAAGACGCTATGGTTACGGGTTAACGACCATCGGCCGGCGACAAAAAAACGTGCACAATTACCTTCGGGGCCGCAAAGGCAAGCCCAACGTAGCTGGGCACCTTTAAAAACGTTCTGGTGCCCGATGGTAATAAACGCGAAAGGCCAACTACTAAAAAAAAAAGGCACTGGCTTTATAGCCGCTTTCATGCTTTCTTTGTGTAAGCGCTACGTATTCACTACGACCAAATGCGTCCAAGGGCCATAACTTCGGCGCTCCGATATTTGCTTCGGGGTCTCATTTATTTTCTTGCCCAGTCCGATGGCCAAAAGGAAGCCTTCCTTAGCAAAGTGACTTCCCTTAGCAAAGTGACTTCCCTTGCCTTGCCTTAGCAAAGTGACTTCCCTTAGCAAAGTGACTTCCCTTAGCAAAGTGACTTGCCTTGCCTTGCCTTGCCTTGCCTTGCCTTGCCTTGCCTTGCCTTGCCTTGCCTTGCCTTGCCTAAAGGAAGCCTTCCTCCGGCCAACTGTTTGCGCAATTTGGTTGTTTCTGCTGCAATTCCGGTTCTCAGAGCTTCGGGCTTTTGGCCTCCGCTGAAAGACCAAGGAGCTTTCCTTCGGCCTTTGTTTTGTTATTGGCTAGCAATTCTGTAATGTGTTGGTTTTTTGATTTCCCACCGAAATTGAGTCCGGTATTCCTTGCCGGCCATTAGGATAGAAGTCAACATTTGAGGCCACATTTGACACAACTGTGTGGACACACGTAACATAAAAGCCATGATCGCTACTTTTGGCACGGCGGCAAAAAAAGTGGTAATGCCGATGGGTGCGCCCTCATAAACATCAGGCACCCAATTATGAAAAGGTGCGGCCCCCAGTTTAAATAAAACCCCAAAAAGAAGAAAAACCAATCCGACACCAGACACAATTCGTCCCCCTGGGGCGGTAATGCTATCCACCCAGGTAACGGCACTAAGATTGGCCAATTCATAGAGGCTTGTTGTGCCACAGAATCCGTAAAGTAAAGAACACCCAAAAAGCAGCACTCCTGAAGAGAACGCGCCGAGCACTAAATATTTAAGCCCAGCTTCCGTTGAAAACTCAGAGTTACGGGCAGTCGCTGCTAACACGTAAAAGCACACACTTTGAATCTCTAAGGAGAGGAACAGGGACATTAAATCCGCAGAGCATATCAAAAACATACCACCCGTGGTGGAAAATAACATCAAACACACACATTCAAATCCATTCAGCGCTTGTTGGCGCATAGAATTCATGGAGAGAAAAACACTTAAAAAAGCGGCACCGACCAAAATGAGTTGACACTGGCTACTTAGGGAGTCTAATATAAAACCACTTGCGCAACAGCTTGCTTGTGTTATTGGTCGATGAAGTATGAGTCCACACACATAGACCAATATAAGTGCCCCCAAAGCACCAGAACACAATAACCCGGGTTCTGCATTGGAGTGCCGGCGCCGAACCATAAATATCCCAATATCTAACGGTACGCCCTGGTTAACGCCAACACCATGGCTGTTCGTTACATACATTCCATAAGCAGCTCCAAAAAGAACCAGTGCTACAGACGTGAGCACACAAAAGAGTTCTGGCAATAAACAATTCCAATCATTCTCAAAAAAATCGATCATTTCTTGAAATTTTAAACGGGTTAAGCCCATACAACCGGGGGGCTTTCTCATAGTTGTTCCCCCCGAAAAGTAAAGAGCTCCGGTTCTTTGCCGCTATGTGAGTGTACACGTACGTGTGTTGGCCTTTCGGAAGGAAAGCCAAATAAAGCTTACAGCAATGAAACAACCAGCATGCATGGGTCGGTGAGCGATTTTGAAGGCCGAAGGAGCAACCGCGAACAATTGGTTTTAAAGGCGTTCGCACGTCCTATTACCCGCGGCATTGTCTTTCTATGAATTTGGGTTTTAGCCTTTGCCGTGCTTGTACACGTACGTGCTTAAGGACCCTTTGGTATTTGGGCATTGTGTGCCCTGCGCCCGGACGGCCACGGAAAGAAGGCCGCCAACGGGCATCTTTTAGCCACGTATTGTGCGCCGTCGGAGCGCCGAAGGCGCTAAGGTGCTTCTGCCCAGCGTAGCTGGGCTTTTGGCCTTTAGTTCGGGTCTTATACCGACTAGCGTGCTATTCTTAACAGCTGGTTTCTCTCCCCTTCGGGTTCGCTGCGCCCTTGGAAAGGTCAACACAAGCTTTTGCTGCTTGCTAAAGAGAACTGTACCCCCCAAGCGATGTGTTCTATCCTATCAATGCAACCATAAAACATGCAACCATAAAACAACCTTCACTTTACTAAAGGCGGCGAAGACGTGCACCGCCTCCTTTGGCGGACGCCAAGCGGGCATAGGACTCAGCTATGTTGGGGTTCATAGGACGAGCCCGCTTCGAAGCACACGTACCCTAAGCCCTTCGGGCAGAAGCGCCTTCGGCGCACCTCGGGACGCCGTACGCAAAGGAAAGGCCGCAGGGGGGTAATTGTGCAAAGGAAATTGTGGAAAGGCTAGGTCTTGGTCTTTCCAAAGGCGCTTGGAAAATGTGCAAAGGGAGGCCAAAAACTCTAACGTAGGAGCGGCCAACAAACAGGAGACCGAAGGCCAGGCCTAAAGCCCAGCTACGCTGGGCAGAAGCGCCTTCGGCGCACCAGGGTTCCCCCCCGCAGCAAATTTTCGTGGCCTTAGCCTTGCCTTAGCAAAGCGCGCATCGCGTAGTGACTTCCCTTAGCAAAGCATCGCGTAGTGACTTCCCTTAGCAAAGTGACTTCCCTTAGCAAAGCGCGCATCGCGTAGTGACTTCCCTTAGCAAAGTGACTTCCCTGAAGACTCAAGCGCGTACGTGTACAAAAACAGGCTTCATTCCAAAGTCTTAAAGTGTGGGCCGGCCACTGCTTTTCACTTTCACAAACCTCTGGCGGATGAACATTAAAGAAGCTAGCTTTAAGCCGCGTAGCGGCACAAGCCAACCCGGAGGGATTGTCCCGCGGAACCCCCCAACTGCACGTTTGTAGAAAACTAAAGGTGGGCCATAAGAAGCGCTTAAAAGCTGTTGGCCTTCGGGGAGTTGGGCACCAAACTTATTCAGGCACTTGGAACGTTCCATTCTACGATTTTCCTTGATGAACTCCTTTGCATTATAAAGTCATGGACTGAACAATGCTTTCACTTTTCATTTCATTCTTTATTGACTGACTCCCATTCATCTGAAACAACAACAGTTGCTGAAGCCCTTCAAGCAAGCCCTTCGGGCACTTCGGCCTACACGTACGTGCTTCCTTACTAAAGTGCCTGCGCTAGTTCTTCCGCGAAGACGTGCAGACCCATACCATACCATACCATACCATACCCCCCAGACCCATACCATACCCCCCATACCCCCGCACGTCCCTGCGGGCCGCCTCGGGACGGAAGAGGTGCGCGTAGCGCTTAGGTACGTACCGTTTTAAACTCCTGGTCATCATCGCATCAACTTCCTTTTGGAGAGCTTCACCCCGCTGTTGGCGCTTTTCCCTTCGGGCTTCCTTGGCCTTTGCGCTTGCTTACCCACGCGGCACAATTACGTAAGCCCTTCGGGGACCTTATTCCCAAACTTGGGGCTTGACCTCCCTTCCCGTTACTTCATCTTTCAAGACAAGACTTGCTCTCTAGAAACTTCAATGTCTTTGAGGTCATGAGTACTTATATTTGCTGTATGCTTTTCTGGTTTATTCCCAGGGAATTGTGCGCTTTTGGCCTTTGCGCATATATCTAGTGCCTCATTTTTTCTATTTCCGTTAACAGGAATATAACCAACCAACCAACAAGGAACATGAAGTTCAAACAAACGAAGTACGGCTGCTTACGGTTGTGCCCTCGGTATTCGTCGTTCAGTGGTGAGTGAGTGAGTGAGTGGAGCGACGTCCTTGGCCGCCTGAGATACCCAACCAAGTTAGAATCAATTCACTCTTGAATCCAGTTTCACCAAACACATTACCCAGCTGTAGAGGGTCAACGCGATGCGCGCCTGCCAAAGTAAATAAATTCAACCAATTTTTCCTGAAACACTTGCGGAAGGCCTTGGTATTTGGGAATAGCCCCAGGCCGAAGGACTTGGCCTTTACACCCCGCACGGCGCAGGGAACCAAGACCGCTGGGGCTTTCCTGAAGGCAGCCCGGTGTTTGCTTGGCGAAGCTGCGAAGGGAGGAACATGTGATTTTACACCCACAATTCCCAAGCGCAGGGCGCCCTCTGCCTTATTTTAGAGAGTAATCTGGGAAAGTAATACTTAAATGAACCAACTCCTCCAAGCACGGGGCAAAAAAAAAGCTCTGACCTTCACTTTACTTGGATTCCACGTACGTGTAGGCAGAGCGAGAAACACCCAAAAGCATTACAAACAATTTTTAGCAACTGACTCTTCTCCTTGAGACTTGACTCTAACATGAGGTACGTACCGTTTTCATTTGTTAGCCAAGTGGCCTTTGCACAATTGGCTACACGTACGTGGAATTCCCTACACGTACGTGGAATTCCCTTTTTTTGCCCAACGGAACGCTCCTACGTTGGACAAGCACGTACGTGTAGTGTAGTGTAGTGTAGTGTAGTGTAGTGTAGTGTAGTGTAGTGTAGTGTAGTGTAGTGTAGTGTAGTGTAGTGTAGTGTAGTGTAGTGTAGTGTAGTGTAGTGTAGTGTAGTGTAGTGTAGTGTAGTGTAGTGTAGTGTAGTGTAGGAGCCCTGCACCGGGGGGGTAAATAATCTTCTAGAACGCCTTGGATTAACGGAACCCCCTTAACCTCCAGTTAAATGAACTTTTATTCGATTCATTTCATTTTTGTTTATTCTGCACTTGAGTTTATGCTTTATAACTTATGTATTCTCTAAATTCCTCAGCCGCTCTTATTCAAGTATCACAATAATCTCATGGAAAGCTCGCTTTTTGCCAAAGGGCTTGCCATACGTTGACCTCAATACTCTGGAGAAGTCACCGACCGCTGCGCGGGTGGTATAACTGCCCGATGAATCCTCCGAAGTACACGAAGAAATAACCTATCTCTTTTTCAAGTCCCAGAGGAAATTGGGGTGGCTTGGCTTGGCTGGCTACCCGCACATGAAAGTGAGGCGCTTCAGAGTTTTGACGAAACTTATTCGTTACTTTAGGCTTGGTTCATAAGCGCTACTTATGGCCCACCAAGCCCCGCCCCTTCGGGCCAGCTAAAGGAAGCATTCCTGGGCTGGTGAAAGGCTTCAGACAAAGAAAGGCGGCCGGCCCCGCCTCGGAAGCCCGAAGGGCTTTAGCGCAGCGGAAAGCAACCCGCGGGGAAAGCCAAACAGCTAAAGGAAGCCTTCCTGCGGCAAGTAGCGCTTGTACGTGCTTGCTTTCTACTTTCAACTTTTGAAGAAAATCTTCCATTATTTTTAATAATGGATAAAAACGTACTCATCCTCAAAAGAAAAAATAGACAATATAGACATATAAACATATAAAAAAATTCCTAAACATTGAAAGAAACAAATTGACCTCTCAAAAAAGAGGACTCGTCCCCTTCGGGGACGCCGTGCCGTGGCCTTTGGGAATTGTGCGCTTAAGAAAGACCAACCGAAGGGCTGTGCTTGACGAGTACACGTACGTGCTTTACCGGAAGAAGAACAAAAGAAATGCATTATAGAGGAAGAAATGCTAGAAGAAAGGCTAAAGAAAGAAAGAAATCGTATTGAAGAAAGACTTTTCGTTAATACATTAGAATGTAATGTAATGTAAAGTAACACTCCTTCCGGTTTTCTAAATTGCTGCGCCCGCCCTGCCCTGCCCTGCCCTGCCCTGCCCTGCCCTGCCCTCTCCCAGGACCCAGGACCAGGACCCAGAGGAATCGCGCTAGCGCTTTGGAAGCCCGAAGGGCTTTGAGCCAGAGGAATCGCGCTAGCGCTTTTCCCTCTTACCGTCCCGAAGCCCGGGCTTCCTCTGGGGTACTCATCATGCGATGAACATGAAAAATGAGTCAAAACGCTTTTGGAAGGCTTCCTTTTTGGGCCATAACTCTGCTATGACAACATGACAAATTGGATTTTATTCAGTTTGTTGGCCTTGAGCCCTTCGGGCTAGCGAAGACATCTCTAGCACCTTCGGGCGGAAGCACGTACGTGTAGGTCCCCTGCGGCCTCCGGCCTTCGCATCCCTATCTATGTTCTATGTGTGTGTGTTTTTTTTTCGATGTTGGAGCGCACCGCTACCTTTTTTTTGTTTATCAAATATCACTGCAAGTACCGGGACGATTTGCTTCATTCGTTTTCCTATAGAACGTCGTTGTTACTCTTTAAAAACGAAGGAGGAAAAAAGAAGCTTTGGATGAATGAATGAACCCTACGGGCGAAGGCTCACAACTTGAAATTATCAAAACAGTCCCTTTTCTCTAACAATATTAAAGCATGGAAAATAAATAAAAAGATTTCATATCGCTAAAGCTCCGCGCCTTCGCTGAAAAAAAAAAGAAGCGCAAAGGCCAACTTCGCCTTCGCTGTGACATTTCGGGCCTTAAGCCCTTCGCCACCCTTATGGCCAATATGAAGCAGGAACACCCTATCGATTGAAGGCGGACCCTTTTCCACGGGTTGTACTTTCTTTGGGTTGCGGTGATATCGATGGCTCCCGGCGGGCTTAAAAGCATGAAAGCAAAAGCACCTTTACTTTGTAAAGACTCGAACCCAATATGACGACGGTTAAGCCCCGTGTTGAAGGCGAAGGCAAAGGAAATTCCACGTACGTGTAGGGAATTCCACGTACGTGTAGGGAAATGCGCAAAGGCGGCCTTGGCCTTTGGTAATTGTGCAGCCGGGCGTATATTACATGTTCTATTTATAGCATAGATCCAAAATCTTTTGTGTTTGTTAGCAAATTACCTCCAATGACTCATGACTTTCGCTGCTTACCTTCAGCCTTTAAGCGCTACTTATGGCCCACCTTTCATGAAAATTCATGTTCATTCAAATGGAAAAAATGAATGACCCAAGCTCACTAGGTGCTTTTCTTGTCGCCCCCGGCGTTGGAAAGGGCAACTCGCAGCCCTGCCTGCGGCCTTCGGGCTCGGAGCGCTAGCGGCCGGCCTTCGGGCTTCATTGCTGTTCAAATCCATTAATTGATTATGATGTGTTTCCCTTTCCTTTCGCTTTTACTTGTGGAAAATAGGGCAGACACACATTGGCTGATAGTACCATAGAATAAGCGAAGCAACCTGGAGTTGACCTTAAGTTAACCCGGAGGGGCACTTGAATTGTTCTGTATGTTTTTTTCCACGTGTTGGCCTTTCCTCATACTATGAGTTTCCTTAGTTCAAAAGTCAGTCCCTGGAATTTGAATAGGATGATGCGCCCCGCCCCCCGCGGAGGAAGTACGTACCGTAGAAAAAAAAAAAGAAGGGGTTCCTGCCGCTGCGAAGGACGAAGTACACCTTAGCCTTTGGGCTTGTACCTTCCCTAGGTGCGCAAAGCTAGCTTTCCTTTCCTTCGCTGTTTACCCCGGTGGGGGGGGTGATGACTTTACGTTGTAGACTTGCTGCTACTTAGAGCCACAGCGATATACTATAAATATGCATCCGCCTACGGGTTGGCCTTTGCTGTTTTAGCAGGGACAAAGCGCTCACTTTCATTTTCACCATTTTTATGCCCTTTGCGCTTCGGCCAAACAAGAAAGAGGCGTAACCCATACTAGTCCCATATATGGAAGTTTTTAAAAACTTTTATATTTATGTATGTAAGACACCCTAAAAAAGCACTTCAACTAAAGTCAAACTAAGTAAAAAGTTAAAAAGAAATAAAGTCATGGTGTTTGCTTAGGCCCACAACTACGGCGCTAGCGAGGACGTGCTTGGGGGGTGTCCTTCGGCCTTGGCCTTTGTTTCATCTTTCCCACAGGCCGGCCTATTCTGGTAGCCTGAAGGGCTCTTACCGTCACCATTATATTCACCGCTTCCCTCCCAACAAACAACTCGTAAGTGACTCCGCCCTACGGGCTAGTTCCACGTCTTGTTGGCCTTTCCGTGCCGTGGGTGGCAAAGAAAAGAGCTGCTCGCCCATGCTGGGCGGGCTAGTACGCAGGCGCTCCTCCTTACCCTTGGATTGGACTTGGCTGTAGCAGACGCGGCGCACGCCCGGCCCGGTGTGCCCCGGTAGTTCGGCAAGCACGTACGTGTACTTTGCAATAATTCTGTGTGCTTTAACAGCACAGCACGAAGGACAACACAGCCGCCTTTGTTGTGTATACTCTGAAGCACGGCGACCGCTTGGGGGGTTTTTCTTTTCGTGGACGCAAGAACCAGGTACCAAGAAGCGACTGGGTCTTTTTTTTCTACGTCTGCTTTAGCTTTAGCTTTTAGCGCGCGAAAGCTAAAGAAAGAAAGAAGAAAGAGCCTACTACTACTACTACTACTACTACTACTACTCGTAGGCTACGGCGAAACGCGAAGCAACCGTCGGCAAAACCAATTTAACAACTTCAGAGCTTGGCCAAAGCTCTGAAAGCTGTGAAAGCTAGGCTCACAAGCCACGGCAAAGGCCCACAGGCGCTGAAAGGAAAACACGCCGGCGGCTTAGTTTGCCTTTCAGCGGAAAAAATAACAGTAGCTTGGCGAAAGGGCCCAGAAGCTCGGTTCTATTATAGGAATCTTAAAGTAAAGGTTTCTTGCCGCCCTCCGGTTAGCCGCTGGGGAACAAGGCAAACTAGAAGCTTTAAGTTAAGAAAATACACGTTAAGAAAACACGGCGTCCCCAAAGGGGACGATGTTGGCCTCCGTGCCTGTGGGCCTACCTTTGCCGTGGCCTTTTTGGGCAAGCGAGCCAACTAGTACTAGAAATATAAAGTTAAAAAATACTGGCCCCCCCCCCTGTGATCCCATTGGTCCCCGGTGTGCAAAGGCAAACACTTTAGCTTGCCCGTTGGCCCTCGCGGTGATACCCGCGTCCCAACCCAAACAAACCTTGGTACCACCAAGGTTTCGCGCTACTGCCCAAAGCCCTAAGCTTCGCGTAACATGGGCGGCTTGTAGGCCACTTGGGTTCGAAGGTTCGCACGTCCAATCCTAGCTCGAGCTTTGGCTTGCCGTTACGCTTCCCTTCACGTCCTAGGCCGTAGGGGTGGTACGTACCCGCCGTTCGCCCCCTGCGCTGCGGGGGCGAACCCAAAGGCAGGCCACACGACGGGCTATAAGATATAATAAGCTTTGTACCCTGCGGCCTCGCCCAGGGCTGGGCGAGTGGGTGTGCTTCGCTGCCATAGCCCTGGAAGGGCGCAAGGGCTACCTGTTGGCCTTTGGGAAGGGGGTGAAGGCCCAAGCCCCGTTGCCCACATTTAAAAGCCCTTCGGGCTGGGCGAGTGTTAGCGCTTGTCGTGGAAGTTGGCCTTTGTGCTTGTGCCCCGAAGGGGCTTCAAAGGCCAAGGCAAAGCCAGCCCTTCGGCCTGGCCTAGTGTTAGCGCTTGTCGTGGAACCTGCGGCCCCGAAGGGGCCGCAGCCAGTTATGGCCCGATAGCGAAAGGAAAGCTCCGCGGAGCGGAGGCCAAGGCCAAGGCAAGGCCAAGGGCAGGGGACCTGCGCGCTTCCACTTGCGGGTACCTCTGCTCCAATAAATACTACGTGGCCGAGAAGGGCGCAAAGCTAACGTTGAAACATTGTGCCCGAAGGGAAAAGTCAAGCGGAGCTGGGCTCCAGCGAAAAATAAAACATAAAAACGTAAACGAATAAATGTTCCATGGGATGTACACCCGTAGTACTTATAAGCCCTTCGGGCGGCACAATTATTGAAAGCAAACAAATATATATACTACAATAAATAAATGTGTACTGCGTCCTGGAGAGCTTAGCACTAACGGCCAAGAACGAGCCCTTTTCGCTTGCCCCGGTGCGCCGAAGGGAAAGGCTTGTCTTGGCTGCGGCCCCTTCGGGGCCGCAGGGGACCTACAGGGCTTTTGGCTAAGTAATGTGGGCTTGAAGGGCTTTAAAACTTCTGGAAGGACGCAGTAAACACCCCAAAAGGAGGCTTAAAGCCCGGAGGGCACCACGGCTTACTTTGCTGCCGTGCGACAAGTTGTTGGGGTTGACCGGAGGTGAGCCCACAATTTCCGCTGCTAAGCGCTACGCGCTTCCGAAGCCTTAGCACGCCAAGGGCCATGGAAAAGCGCGTAGCGCTACCAAGCGACCTAGCCTTAGATGCGACAATCATCGATTGGAGGGTTTACTTTCAGTTCCCGGTACATTTAAGCAATACACCTTACCTTTAAGGTTGGCTTGACCTGAAGACCAATCAGTCAAGTGTGACTTTAAAGCTCCCCAATCGTTCGTTTTACCCACGCATTTTAACCATGCGTCGTAATGAAAGCAGACTTGTACCGAACCGTCAGATTCCGTTTTTTGTGTGACCACATCCAAACCCTCGCAAGGGTGCCCTGGGGGTGGCGTGTCCATATTCATCATGCAGATTTGACCGCTGGGATTGATCGTCACAAAACCAAGGTTAAGACATGCGTTTTGTTGCACAAGCTCCGGAATGAGTGTCTCCATACATGATGTATCATTTACAGCCTGAATAATATAGGACAGACCTAGTACGAAGAAGTATGCAAACAACATATTATAGGTTAACCAAAGAGCGCCGAAGATAAAACCAACATAAATAAAGGATTTTAACCTGCCGTAGGCTCGCCGCAAGGAAGGGCCCCCCGGTCCCGAGGGTATGGCGGGGGTACTCAACGCCCGGGTCCCCTGGGTATGGCCCCTACGGGCCGAAAGTGCTGGGGCAAGAAAAGGCCAAGAAGGGCAAAAGGCCAACTGCGGGGGTAAAGTTGAATCAGCGACAAAAACCGTATTTGGAAGGGCAACCACGTTTCGGTTGTCCAGTACGTTCGGAAATATATGCATTGAACAAGAATATTTGACGACAGTTCTAATCTGCTGTTTATTCCTGGCGGGAATTGAACCCGCTTCCCCGCCTCGAAAAGGCGATGTCCTCACCATTTAAACCGCAGGAACATCCTTTTTCGCTGGGTGAACTTTAAGAACTCCGCTAGCGCCTTTGGCGCTCCGATGCCTTTACATTGCGTAGCTTATACGTTTAAGGGGTTCGAGCTGCTGCCCCACGAAGTGGGGCTGGCTAGAGGAAGGTATTGGCCCGCAGTTGGCCTTTACGACCCCCCCCTGCGGTGCGGGGGCTTGCGCAAGAAAAGGCAAAGGCCAAGAACCCGCCCAGAGGGTTGGGGAATGTTCGGGGGCAGGGATATAAGCGAATAAGCGTAGCAACACATGACCGATCGGGGGCGGACCCTGAAGGGCCGCAGGAAACATGCTACCTTCGACGCTCGTGCCCCGCATGACCGTTAAGTACACTACGCTGCGGGCCATAACTCCGGTAACGCAGAAGGCGGCCTTCGGGCGACCCAGCCGCTTGCTCGGAAGCGCGTAGCGCTTAGCACATGACGACCTCCGGGTTAAGTGATTAAGCCCTCCGGGTTAAGAAGACCGACCGGCCAAACGCTGCGCGCATGCGGGCCGCTTCTATACTTCGTTTATACTTCGTATATCCGGGTAAGGGTTGCCTTAGTAAAAAGCGCTAGCGCGCTTCCTACGCTTAAGGCTTTCGCCCCTAAAGGGTTCCCCTAAAGGGTTGCTAAGCGCTTAAAGCTAGCTTTCCTTCGGGCTAGAGCCCTGCGGCATTCGCTTTTTTGCTTATCACCAAGCAAGCGATACGGTCGTCAACCAAAAGGACAACCAAGCAAGCTAAAATATGCGGTAAAAGAAAGCCTTCCTGGCCTTGCCAAGCCATGGCTTCCCTTAGCAAAGTGACTTGCCTTAGCAAAGCATCGCGTAGGGACTTAGCAAAGGGACTTAGCAAAGCATCGCGTAGTGACTTCCCTTAGCAAAGCATCGCGTAGTGACTTCCCTTGCCTTGGTCTCTGCCCCGTTAGTAAGCCGCCGTTGCTTCGTACCTCCGGCTGAATCCACTTCGTTAAAAAGCGGGGCTAAGCAACGAAAGGCCGCCTTTGTTGGCCTTTGACGGAACCCTATGGAAGCAAAGTCTAAGCTTTGCTTTCGGGGCTGGCTCAGGGCGCTCGAATATTCCAATACCTGAAGGTTCACCTTTTGGCATGGCAAGGCGCAGCCTTGATGGCCATGCTTGCCATGCCATGCCATGCCATGCCATGCCTTAGCAAAGCATCGCGTAGTGACTTCCAAGCGCGCATCGCGAGTGACTTAGCAAAGCATCGCGTAGTGACTTCCCAAGCCAACCCTTTGTAGCGCTCTAGGACGTACGTGCAAGGAAGGACGGGGCCGCTTGAATATGGGAAGTCTGCCGGTCCGCTTCCGAACCCAAAGAAAGCCTTAGCCCTTCGGGGAAAGGCCAAGAAAGCGGGCCGCGTCAGCTTACGGTTGGCAGACAACCTATTCCAAGGCGCATCGACGTGTTGCCCCTTTCTCCGGGCTTAGGCCAACTCCATGGCTAAGGTGAACACCTTGGTGACCCTGTCGGGAATGACGGGAATTGAACCCGCTTCTCTGATGTGACAAACCAGCGCTCGAACCATCCAAGCCCCATCCCCGAAAAACAATAAACAGCCACGAAAGGGCCATAACTTCGGCGCTCCGATGTTTATTTGTTGTATTTAATGCAAGTGCGCCGAAGGCGCTTGTTAAGCGCTACGCGCTTCCGAGCTATTTGAAGATGCGCTATAATACGTTGGTCCGAAGCAAGCGCTACGCGCACCGTATTGCGCCCTTCGGGCACCGAAATACACTAAAAGCCCTTCGGGCACCGACACGTAACTATACGTACGGGTCCGTAAGGCCAAACACCGAAGGTAAAGCGCAAGGCGGCACAATTGTCCAAATCCCTGCGGACTAGGCCGTTAGTACGTACCGCTAGTACGTGCAACAGCAAACTGCGGCTATAACTGTTATATTTTCACAAGCCGTGTAAAAAAAAAGCCGAACGCTGCCAAAGGCTGCGTTCTTAGGCGGCGACGGCGTCCCCGAAGGGGACGAGTAGCGGGCGACCACGGGTTTGGTATACTTCACAATAGGTTATATACCAGTTGAGCGCTTGGGCAAAAAAAAGAGACGGACGTCTTGGCCTTCACGTACGTGCTTTGCTTTGCCTTTCTAAACGACCACGTGCGTGCCCTACGGGCCCGTCGAGTTCCGTTCCTCCGGCGAGCTAGCTCGAAAAGGCCAACCGCCACCGGAGGGCACGTAGTTATTCTCCCAAAGGACGCTGTTTCGTAGTTATGGAGCCGGCACAAATACCCCTGCGGGGGCGGAAGCGCTTTACCTACCCAAAAGGACCCAGTTTTTCCAATGCACGTAATTGTGCTGCCGCCCAAAGGTGTTGGCCGTTGCTAGCATTGTGTGGTTTTTGAGCTTTGCCGTCCTTTGAAAAACAGTACGCGGCCGTAGGACGCCCGTCCAGCAAGCAGCGAGTATGGGGCAATTCGGTAGCGCGCAGAAAGGCCAATAGGAGCGGCCGTTCCGACGGCTTGGGTAAAGGCCAGGCCAAGGCCAACGGCCGCAAAGGCCAACACAAAGGCCAACACGCTTCCGGGAAAGCCGTCCTACGAACCGTAAGAGCTTCGGGCTATAACTTCCGCGCGTTGGCCTTTGCACAATTGCCTACACGTACGTGGAATTCCCTTTGCCTTTGCCGAACAAATTACGGGCCGTAGGCCACGACGGTAGTGAAAGAAAAACAATACTTGCGGGGCGTGGTAATAAAGGCCAACCGGCTTTACCAACGGCACAAAAGGGCGACATTAATTCTTTCTTTATTTAATGTGTACGGTGCTTTTTTTGCTTTGAGTGTATATGTCAGTTTAATCATTTGATTAAAGCAACGCGCATCCAATATAGGTTTCTACCATAGAACACCACGAAGGCAATGCAATTAGGTGTGTTGCTATATTCCCCGGTAGCGCTTTGATGAAGCCCCGCAACGCTGTGCGCTTTTAAATACACGGAGGCCGAAGCGCATGAGCCTGCCCCGACGGAGCGCCTCCGCACCCCGTACCGATTTTAGGGGCCCGGCCTTCGGCGCAGGAAAGCTAGCTTTAAGGCCTAGGGGCTTCAGCTTTGCCGAAAGCCGCAGGGAAAAGCCTGTTGGTCTTTGCTTCCTTGGCGAATAACTGGCTTTATCCATAGGACGTACCAAACTGCCTACGTTGATCTTGGCCCTTCGGACGTACATTGTACAAGCACGAAGTACACAGTTTCATGCATGAACATATTTCCTACTGGACGGCGCCAAGCCTTGGAGCACAAAGCCTGTTGGAAAGGTGCGCCGAAGGCGCTTTTTGGTACGGCTTAAAAGCAGCACAGCAGAACCGAAAGGGACTTGTTGGTAATAAGCGCTTCCACATGGTATTGCGTCCGCGTTCCACCCAACTTTACGTTCTAACACCAACGAACTTGGTACGACCTAATAAAAGGCGGCCAAAAGAAAAGAAAAGGACGTTGGTAAGCAAACTCGGCGTTGGAGACTAGCCTCGTCCCCTAAGGGGAGAATGTGGGTTTTCAACTAGGCTTAATACTTTGTTAGCCGCTTTGCGAGTTTTGTTTTCATACCAGTTGGGCTGGCTTCCCTTGGACGTATTTTACCAAAGCCTACGTACGCGATGCGCGCCTTGTTGGGGTGTGGACAATTCCCTTCGGCCGCCTTTCTTTTGCCCGTTTTTTGGCTATAAAACGCTGAACCCCATGAGTTATTTGCCAGCCCAGCGGACTACGTGGCCAAGCCCCTTCGGGTTAAAAAAATCCCTGCGGGGTCCTGTACTTCGTGGACAATTCCCTGCTATAACTCGCCTTGGGGGGGCCACGCCGAACAGCTGCTCTTCGTCAAAGGTAAAACTGACATAATAATGGTGGTAGGTTTACCAGCGTAGCGCGCTTTCTCCCCAAGCCCCTTAACAGCACAGCAGCCAGTGACGTAATTCCGCTGCGCTAGTTGGGGTTGCAAGCGTTTTATAGCAAGCACACCTGCGGCCTTTCCTTTCCTACAATTCCCTTTCGCTTTCCTGCAAAGGCTTCACCGGTGGAAAACTCCGGCGGCGTGTTGTTACAATAAAGTTCTTGGTTAGCGCTTAGGACTTCGCACAGCTGTACGCTTTAGCTGATCGAGTTGTACGCTTTTCGTAACACCACGAAAGGCACGCTTCCGGTATAACTCCTGCCATTTCAACGGAGTACTCGCTTCCACTTGCCTAAAACTTCTGGACGTACGCGATGCCTTGGGCCTGCACAATTCCCTGTGGGCCACAATTTGGGGCAAAGGCAAACGCAGGCAAAGGCCAACAGTTCCCGAAGGTAATAATGGCCAATCGGCGTCCCTAATAAAAGGAACGGGGACATGGCGCCTTCGGGGCACCGTATTGCGGCTCCTATGATTGGTTGGCCTTTGCGTTTGGCCTTTGCGGGTCTCAGAGCAGCGCAGCGCAGCGCTTCGGGGCTGGCTACTTCGTCCATCGTCCCCTTCGGGGCCGGAAAGGCCAACGACGTTCGCTCCTCCGAGTTATAGCCTGCAAAGACGTGTTCTTGGCGCTTTTCCCTTTCTTTTCGGACGCAACCAAGTGTATCTAACGAAACCAATATAAAATCCTGTACTGTGGTGTTTACCGCAGCTTGTTGTTTTTTTTGGGTATGTATTACAGTGAATACGGCTAAGCAAACCGGTGTTGGCCTTCCCCTACGTCCCCTTTCGGGCCGTAGCGCACGTTTCATATAACACCCGTTATTTCCTTATAATTCTGTAGCACTTGGCCATTCGAAGCCCACTCTTTATAAACACATCTTATGTGTTGGCAGTTGACGAAGGTCGGCCAACGGGTTGCAGGACTCCCCTTTAATTGAGACGGCACCCGTGAATCAATGGAAGGAAAACAAAACCCAACCGTGAAATAAGGTGGTAATGTTGGTGTAATATGTTTTGGTTTATGAGTTCGGAGCGCTTGGTCCGAAGGGCCCAAGGGAAAGGCCAAGACCAACGCCAACGCCAACGCCAACGCCAACGCCAACGCCAAGCCACGCCACGCCACGCCTTTTGCGCAGTTAACATTAACAGCTTCTTGGCCTTTTGAAACACATCAAGAATTGCTATTTAAGGTTTTTAAACACTCCCCCGGCAAGTTCGAGGCCGCAAGCCTTCGGGGCACCGTATTGCGGCTCCTATGATTTGTTTGTTTGTTGAACGTTGGCCCCCCCCGTTCCTTGTCAGAGCTTCGCCGGTGCTTTTAGGCGTTGATCTCTTGTGTTGTGTCCTATCGGCCTTTCTGCGCGCTCCGAAAAAAAGAGATTCCACTACTTCATGACTCTTCTTCCGGTAAAAGCAAGTCGGGAGTTTTAGCCAATATTCCGAGTGTCACAATAGAACGACGCTGAGCAGCAAAAAGATTCAATTGAGTGGTCAGAGCACAATAACGTAGGTGTTCTGTAATCACAGTAGAAATACGTGCTAATGCAAGGTCGGCTTGCCGTTCACCACAACTCTGCGCAAGAAGCCATCCGCATTGATATATTTGGTATGCCCAAGTTTCGCTTCCAAGGCGGCTTGCCCTTTGTGTTATGTTTTGGCGGCGCATGCGAGTTGTTTCTAGGTGTGCCTCTACGGCCCCGTTCACTCTGCCAAACACTTCTTGACTCCAGCCCTTTATAAATTCTGAAGCAGGCAATACAGCCCTTTTTGCCAGCTGGTGACACAACGTTGGTTTACCGTAAGGTTACCAATAACGCCTGGTAAAACCAAAAGGTTGGTCGCCTTGGCGTTTTTTTTTACCATAGACCCAATGAATGTTGACACCCGTTACTTTATAATAATGCTCGCAGCATTTTCCTTTGTGAAAGGCGGCCGCAGGCACTTGTACTGAGCGGTTGGGCTGGCTTTGTCTTCCTAATTTCAGGGCGAACGTCAAACGTGCCCTTCGTGTGGGCCCGCCTGCCTTACCTTGCCTTAGCAAAGCGCGCATCGCGTAGTGACTTCCCTTAGCAAAGCATCGCGTAGTGACTTCCCTTGCCTTCCTTGCCCCGCAGGGATTTGGGCAATTGTGCCGCCTTTCCTTTACGCTTGCCCACGAATCCCAACTACGCCCATCGACGTCGTGGCCTTAAGCCCTTCGGGCAGGCAGGAGCGCACCGCTTCACCCCTGCGGCCTCCGGCCTTGGAATTGTGGGTTCGGGGTGTAAAGGCAAGCCCTTCGGCATTGCATTGGGCTCCTGGCCTTGGCCATTGCATTGGGCTCCACATTTTTAAGCCCTTCGGCCTGCCTGGCCTTCGGGCTTCAAACGGGAAGCCCCCCGAAGCTTAGTTGGCCTTTGCCGAAGGACGTACGTATGCTAGTAATAAGAAAGCAAACAAGCGGAAAAAAACATCACTAAAGCTGTTATAACCCGCAGCTATTTTATAACCCGCAGTTTTTTTACGTCCTAGGCAAAGTCCAACTCGGCCCTTACGGAACGGACGCCTTCCGTAAACCCAAAGAAAGGGAAATAAAGGTGCGCCGAAGGAAGGCTTCCTTTCGTGCGCAAGCGGTGCGCTCCTGCCCGAAGGGGCGGGCCGCAGGGGCCCTCCTGGCCCACCAAGCGCTAGGGGACGAGGGCTGTAAGAACCCCCCAACTTGCGGCCCCTTTAGGCAAGCTTGCTTGCAGGCGCAGCCTTGGCAGGCCAGGCCACGGGTCGTTAACAAGGTTTAAGCGCCTTCGCCCCGTACCAATCATGTGGACAATTTTTAAAATGGACAAGAAAAGCCAACGAGCTATTTAATTAACAAGAAAGGCCAACCTAGCTTGTTCGTTGGATGGTAAACGCGTCCAGGGGAGCTACGAGCCCAAACACTAAGAAGGCGCCCGCGGAGCGGTCGCCGCACGTCCTTCGGCCGCCTGTAGTTACTAACAGTTATTCACCAACCGCGCAGCGGTCATCGGGGCTCAAGCCTTGCGACTAAAGGAAGCCTTCCTTTCGTTAATACCGCCGTGTTCCAATACTTCCCGTGCTACGTGCTCAGTTCGGCTTGGCCACATTGGCAGCAAGCGAAGCGCACCTTAACAACTAGGACGTAAGTAGCGTTCCGATTGGCCGCTTCGGTATAAACGTCCACCCGCTTCTCGCTGTTGCGGACGCCGTTCTGGTTTTTTAAGTTGTTTGCCTTTCTTTGCGTTAACGTCCTGCGGCCCCGAAGGGCAGCCTACATTAAAATAAATAAAATAAAGGTGCGCCGAAGTTATGGCCCTTGACGTCCGCGCCTGAAAGGTATTAAGCGGGCGGGGCAGCGCGCAGGTCCCCTGCGCCGAAGGCGCGCCGACAAGCGAAGCGCACCTAATAAAAGCCCTGCCCTTCGTGTTATTTACTGGGCTGTTACGGCCTTTGCCGTCCGTGCCTCGCTAAATTAGGCACAGGCGTCGAGCCCCGCCCCCAGGAAAGCTTAGGGTCGGGAGCGATGCGCACCCGGGCCGGCCTTCCGACCTTGGAGCGCACCGCTTGCTGGGGCTGGCCGAAGCTCATGAACCTACAGGGCTTTTAAATGTGCCATGAAGCCCCGGGCCGGCCTGGTCCCCTGAACCCCGGGCGGGCTGCAGCCCCTGTGCGATTTAGGGTAAGGCCTGGCGAAGCCATGGCGGCCCGAGGGCTTTGAGCTTAAGCCTTGGACAATTACCGGGCCGAGAGGGCTGGCTTGGCCTTTGCCGAAGGACGTGCAGGGTATTGCAAGCCTTGGGAGCCTCTGGCGAAAAACTCCGCGGAGCTTTCCGCAAGCGTAGTTGGCCTTTGCCGAAGGACGTGCTTTGAGGTTCGCCCTTTCCCTTTGAAGCAGCCATGCTACAGAAAGAGAGGCCGTTTTCCTATGGGAGGGCAGGAAAGGAAAGGCCAACTGCTGGTTAATTGCGCCCTTTCAGGGCGTAGAATGAATGGAGGAAAGTCAATCTGGTCACGTTCGTCCATGCCATTCACCAATACACGCAAGGCACGTATTGGTTGTAAACGCCCGCACTCCGCGGAGTTTTTCGTGTGCAACCTGTATGTAGTTATAGGCCGCGTCGTAGTTATTAGGCGTAGTTGGGGGGGTTCGAACGTTCGGGCACTTAAGTGGAGCGGCGCCCTTTAATGTTATTCTTTATGTATTGTAACCAACGAGTAACCCCCTGGCCTGGAGCATAGCGAAATTAAAGAATACGCCTATTTGAAATGAATCGCTGTGTGTTCGCCTACGCTTTTTTTTGCGCTTTATTTTTGTTTGTAAGCTTGTTGGACGGTGTCTTTCCGGCCGGAAGCGGGCGGAGTTATACGTACGAATGTTAAACCTTCCCAAGACAAAGGCATGTTATGAAAGTCATGGTAATAGAGACGCAATAGTAAAAAAAAGCATAAGCGTACCGGAACCCGCCATATCTGAAACGCAAAAGCCCTTCGGGCTTTCCGGCGGCCACTTCGTGTACCAAGCGCTTCAGAAGGAAGCCTTCCTGCAGAAGGGGCTACCTACTAGGCCGGCTAGCCCAGCGAAGCTGGGCTAGGAAAAGATCGGCACAATTTCCAGGGGTTCGGGGCAACCCCAAATGCTCCGGAAAACAAAGGCCAACACAGCGTTGCCTTTGCTTTTTTACCAACAAGCCAAGCTTGGATACAAAAGGGTTACAAAGGTGCAGGCTCGTAAGGGATGGGTGGTATGGCATACGTGAAAAAACATACTGCAGCTAAAGCTTCCTCGTCGACGATTAATAGATGCTTCGAACTCCCACACAAAAGCAGAATCAAAACAATGCTTCGCAAAAGACCCGTATGTTCTCGGTGTGAACTTGTTGAAACGTACACGTTTGAATCCAGTACACTTACAAGTTATAGCGCGGCGCAGTTTTCCCGCTTTATTCAACCCGACCGAAAAGCAAGGAGAACAACAAGCCCAGTTCGCTGAACGGCAAAGGCAGTTCTTCGCTGGCCTCCCCTAGGACGTAAGGACCCGGGGCTAATCGTTCTGTTTTAACGCCGAGCATAGCGTTTTATTTCCTTCGGGCACCAAATGAATTGTCTTACAACTGTAGGTTTGGTGCGCACACGTGCGTGCTTCGCTTAAAGGGCCGTTTGACCTACGACGTTTAGCATTTAGTTAGCCAATTCCCGAAGGGGCAGAATATCTTAGCATTGGGGTTGCCGAAGCTTGCTGTTTCCTGTGGATGGTTACTTTTCGTGGGCACATGGAATACGAACCAGAATGTGGTTCTGCCCGCTTTCGACGAAAAAATTACCATGAAAGAACCAGAACCAAAGTGTGGTTCGCGCAAAGAAAGGCAAAACGCAGTGTCGTGTCTATGTACCCGTTATTCTAAGTATACGTCCGGGCGCAACGTAGTTATAACCTTATGGACGTTGTACTCCAAACAAAAAAGTTGGGTAAACAGCATGACCGAAGCACTCTTTGGGACCGGCACTTTCGTATTGAAAGTGAAATAGCAGCAAGCAAAGTCGAAAAAAACAACGGTGTAGCCATTTTTAAGGGCATCGGGGTGTTCCCAGAGACTAGCCTCGACTCTGCGGCGGGCTGGGCGCCTATACTTTAGCAATGAATGCGCCGAAGAACGGCTGGCGACCTATTGTTGGCCGTTGCTCGTTCGAAAAGGGGTTGCGCGCATCGCGTTCTTAGGACCTCCTTGCGAAAAGAAAAAACAGCGGCTGAGGTCAATTTATTTACTGCGCTTGAATTTTGGTTTTGGGGTTGCAAGCGTTAGCGGGAACGGCCAAGGCGCGCAGCGTTAGCAAGCACGGGAAGCCGCTTGGCGCAATACGGTGCGCCGAAGGCGCTTCCCCGAAGGCAATGCAATTGTGGCTCCCTGCTTAAGCCTTGCGGAAGGCTTGCTTCCAGCTTTTATTTTGGGCTTGTGGTCGCTTGCTTGGACGTTCGAGCTTCCGTCGGGGCTCAAGCCTTCGGCAGAAGTTCACAATTACCTTTTGTTTAAACGAGCTTACTTTTCAATAACTCGCTGGTTGCTTTTAACACCCTAAGAAACCGCCACGCTAAGCTTGCTATTGCTTTTTGGATGCGCTCCCTACTAGGGGACAGGAGTTATTCGCCAAAAGGACGTACGTGCTAAGCCCGTCGGGGCTCAAGCCTTCGGGCAGTTATGGCCCGCATCGCGTAGTTTCCCTGGCCTTTACTAAACTTAGGGCACGTAGCGGAACATAGGTATAATACGTTCGTCCTTTTAAATGCATATTTTCGCCAGTAATGTTTAGTAAGCCGGCAAAGCTTCGCTTCCAGGCCTTCGAGCTTCAAAATATGTTCATGTAAATCCATCTTGGCCGTTGCTTCGGCGGACGGCTCGCTTTATTAGGGCCGCCATTCTACAAACGGAACGCTTAAGCCTGCGGGCCTTAGCACCGAACTACACGAAGAAAAAACCACGCTAGAGCTACAAAGCATCTTAACTTATTTAAAGTAATGCAGTTGTTTGCCTTTCTTTCCGTTAGCGGGTCCGGCTTGGTAGTTTTTTTTTTTGCTACCGTTGCTCTTACGGTTCGAGAATTCGCTGGTCGCCGTAATTTATTTACTGGTTTTAAGAGTCATTCATTCGCAGCAAAAAGCGCCTTCGGCGCACTTCATATTAAAAAAGGAAATCGAACTGAAGCCCCGCTCAACAAAGGCCAACAACACTTAGCTACGGCTTTTCTGGAGGGATAGGGCTCGAACCTATGATCGCGGAACCAAACTCCGTCGCCTTACCTCTTGGCTACCCTCCATGCGAATGTTATGGTTCCGTTAAAAAACAAGTTTGGCCTAAGCGAGCGCGTAGCGCTCGTAGGGCTTTGGACTAAGCCAAGTCTCAAGCCCGCCCCTTCGGGGCACAACGCCCGCAACCCCGTGACGCATCATACCAACAGGTCATAAAAGGAAAATCCCTGCACGGTATTCCGCAAACACCACATTTTTAAGTGTTAGCCATCAAAAAGGCATTTATAACTGCTGGAAAAAAGGCCCGGCTGGTGGGTGTTATATTTGAAGCGCAATACGGTGCGCGTAGCGCTTAATCCGAAAATCCCTTCGGGTTGGGTTCGTTAAAAAAACACGTTGAAACATGCCCTTTCACTTTACCAAGCAGATGAGCTTAAAGAAGGGCTTTGCGGCCGTAGGACGGAAACGAAGCCTTCCTGGCCAACAAGTTGTTTGCGCAATAGGGTGAAGCAGTTACTGCGGTATGGCCAAAGCACGTAGATATCTTAGCTTGGTCGTTTTTTTTCTTGAACGCTTTTGGGTTTAGCTTGTACGCATGCGCATGTATGAACCCGCGCTTGGCCTTTGCCTTTGCACAATTCCCTTTGCCTTTAGTCGGGCGAAGCAAACTGTTAAGAATAAATGTTGAGAATACACATAAGAGATGGTACAGCGGTATTATAGAGAAGGGCAGGGTACAGGCCGAAAAGTAGGAAACCGGACCGTGATTTTGCTCCGAAGGCAACGTCATTGTGTTTCGCCCTGCGGCCTTTTGTTCGGCTTCCACATACGTGCCTGCCGAAAGGCCAACTGCCAGGTCAAGGTCAAGACCAACGAGTTTTGCGGACGGCCGTGGCCCGTTCTAGTTTGGGCAGGCCTACGAGTTATTCCGCGAAGACGCGGAAACAAAGGGCCAGAAAAGCTTGGACGTGCGCCTAAGCACGTCGGGGCAGCTCGATGGCCACGGAACGCTTAAGCCGCAGCGAAGCACCCAACGAGCACGGTGTTATACCAACTAGGTAAACTACTGCGTCCTTCGCCTTCAGCGAGCGAGCGCGCTCGAGCGGCGGCCCGGAGTTCGGGTTCGTAGGACGGCTTTGGTCTACGCTTTGTTGTCCTTTGTTTTCGGACTATTGACCTAAAAAGCCCCTACGGGGCACTTCCGACATTCACGCTTCGGGCCATAACTCTACTGGCTCCGCTGTTATACTTTATTTTACCAAATAACATTGTCCTTTACACGCTGAAGGCCCCCGCTCAAGATTTTGGCCTTGCCCGCGTTTTTGTGTGTGGGCGCAGCATTTTAACCGATCTGCGGCGGTATTTGCTCCATATAACGAGCCGTCCGGCGGATTACACCAAAATACAACACGCGATTGTAGTACGGGGAAAACAACTCTAATTTGAAATGAGTGTTAGTATTGTTTCTACGCGCTCGCTAAAGCCCGAAGGGGCTTTTCGGTATTTTTTCATTTTTTCCGGCGGCGGGTAGTTTTTTTACCAATAGTTATTGGTATGCGGGCTTTAGGTCGTACGCTTATTTCATGTCTATCGTTAGTCTCACGTCCAATCCTAGGCCGCCTCTTTATTAATGTGTCCCTTTAGGAACTCGGGCGGAAAGCCTTGTTTTTCTTCTAACTCGGCTAAAGGTTTTAAGGTAGAACTTTACTTAACCTTATATACCTAACCCACACCACAATTAATGTGGTGGTAAAGGCCGAAGCTCATGAACCTGCCCAGCTTCTAAGCGCTACAAGCGCCTTTGGCGCAGTTATGGCCCGCATCGCGTTGGCCCTTAGTTCGTGCTTGTAAACCCTTGACTATACAAAGGCATTAAAGAAAGAGGAAGAGTTACATAGTCGCGATGAATATTAAGGAAAATATTCGCCAAAAACCACCGCCTTAATAAAGATAAGCAGTAAAAGAAACCGAAAGCATACCATCCGCAGTGTTTGGTGCCCGAAGGGCTTAAGAAGCGCTTAAGCCCCTCCGAGCCCCTTCAGCGGTGCGCTCCATTTTATGAACAAACAAAAACAACCTAAGTACCGGGAAAAATACCCGAGTCCGCAGGGAATTGACCCTAACTGCCGATGCTTAAAGTGCGGGATATTTTGGAGAGTCGTTTTTTTAAAGTATCAAGCCAATCACATTAAAAGAAAGGCTATCCCTGTTGACCCCCCCCACCAAAGGCTAAGGGTTTCATGTATTAACCAAACAGCGGCGCACCGTATTGCATACGGAGTGGCTTTTTCGTAGAGTGCAAGACAAGCACGGTATAACTACGGGCGAACCCCCTAACACCAGCTTATAAGCTGTTTCATCCGTGGCTTTGGTCGTTCCTGGCCGGGGGGGGACGCCATTGCTGTAGTTTGTTTGTATACCCATGGTGCTTTGCTTATTGCCTCTCTTAAATGGCACTAATGTACTGCGTCCGCTTAGCTACGTCATCGGTTACACATTTAAAAAATGTAAACTCTTTAAACCGTAACCAAAGAAAGGACCCGCGAACGCTTGCAAGCGGACGCAGTAGTTGCCCGTTCCGCCTTACGGTTCGGCCTTCGGCAAAGGCCAACTCGAAAGTACCACCGTACTATAAAGGAAAAAAACGCAATTGTGTGCTTTTTTTCATCGTGTGCTAAAAGTTGAAAGCTGTAGCTACCAACTTATAACCATTAGAGTATAGCCGTCCCCTAAAGGCAAAGCAAAGTCACTTTGCTAAGGCAGTCAGCTAACTCAGTTAGCTTAGTTGGCCTTCACGTACGTGCTTGTGCAAAGGCGATGCGGGTGACCTCGTGCGCTTCAATGTGCGCCAAAGGCGCTTGGGCTAAAATTGTGCGCTCGTCCTTTTGGCTAATAACTCGGAACACGTACGTGCTTGTATTCGCTTTCTTGGTAAAACCTCAAGGTTTCTTATTTAAAGAAAACCCGGGTCCGCACGTAATTGTCCTTCACCGGTGCTTACGAACCAACGGCATCAACCAAGCTCGCTCCAACCAAAAAGTGAACAACAGCAAGGAAACCTACGAGAATTTAGTAAGGCCACCAAGCGAACCAAAGGCAAACGCACAATTGCGTTGCTTTTGTTGTGTTATACGCGCAGTGTTTAGTTCGGGCACAATGGCGGCCTAGGAAAAAAACGCCTTTGCTCGTCCTTTGGTGTTTTTGGTAACATACGAGATACAGCACTTGGAGAAATATCGGAAGCGCTAGTGAAGCGCTTAAGGGCCATAACTGCGGCGCTTCCTCGGTGTTTTTTTTGCTACGGCGAGTTTTAAACACAAGCACTTCAATTCTAAGGGCCATAACTGCGGCGCTTCCTTAATCTCAAAACCTAACGAAGTCCCTTCGGGCTACCAAGGCTTTAATACTTTAAATTAAAGAATGTAAGTCCTTAGCGCTGCGCGCTACCGAATTTTATTTCCACTCGCTTTTCAATAGGTGTTGGTCTTTTCCCGATCATGCTGCGCTTGCGGCCATAGGACGAAGTAGTTACATCTGAAAGGTAAACATATGAAAAATTCTCGCCTAGATAAGTCACATACAGTTCTAAAGGCTTGTTTTGGAACACCAAAAGCGGCACGAGCACAAACCAGAAGGCCATAGGCGCCCACAGACACAAGGCTTGTTGCAATAATAGCTGCGGCAAAAGGATTGTGATCGAAGGTTCCCATAAACACCAAAAACTCTCCGATGAAATTAATTGTTGAAGGCAAGCTCAAGTTGGCTAAACTAAACAAAAAAAGCATTGTAGAGAACATTGGCATCCATAAAGCGCTCCCACTGTAATATCGGCATAGCCTTGTTTTAAACCGGTCATAAAGCACTCCGATTGAAATAAACAGAGCGGGAGAAACAATCCCATGAGCGAGCAGCAGTATTACACTTCCGGAGACAGAGATTATATCAAAACTAAACAAACCCACAATTGCAACGTTCATATGTCCGATTGACGAGTAAGCAATGATTTTTTTCAAATCGGTTTGTCGAAGAGTTGTTAGTGCGGCATACAAAACTGCTATAAAGCATAGGGTAGGCGGCTCCCTCGTTTGGGTTCCTAAGCAAAGCCCTTCGGGCTTTCCGTTTCTTCTAATCTTACAATCGAAAATACATACACATGTGCCCAAATCCGCGGCTTGCCTATCAGGAACAGCTTCGGCAAAGGCCTGGCCTGAAAGCGAAGCTTTACCGAAGGGCTTCAAGTGGCCTTTAAAATAAAGCGGCTACAACCCCTTCGGGGACAAAATAACAAGAGAAATCAACCAAACAAGCCTGAGGGGCGACCGCGGAGCGGTCGTGCTTTACAGTGGCAGCATAAAGCTGGTTAAAAAAGAACATTCGTGTCCGTAGTGTGTTTTGTTGGGCTTTGGGTGCAGCGAAAGGCAAACACGGCAGTTGGCCTTCGCGGCCGCCTTTGTTGGCCTTTGACGCAAAACACTCCTTCCGGCTACCACATTCTCCTGGTGGGCAGGCAGCCCGCCCCGAAGGGGACGGAAACACATTGTTCTTAAGGCGGTCCGTACAAAATATGCTTCGGCGCAGGCAAGGCAAGGCAAGGCAAGGCAAGGCAAGGCAAGGCAAGGCAAGGCAAGTCACTTTGCTAAGGGAAGTCACTTTGCTAAGGCAAGGCAAGGGAAGTCACTTTGCTAAGGGAAGTCACTACGCGATGCTTTGCTAAGGCAGGGCAGGGCAGGCCTCGGAATGAAAACAGACGGCCGGCGTCCACGACCTTGCAAAGGCACTGTATCGCCTTTTTTAAAGCACTCGCGAGCGGATTAGCGTCCGCCGCCTTGCCGCCCGCCTACCTAAGGCGAGCTTATGCGATGTCGTGAAAAAAAAACACAGGTGCGCCCGCCGAAGGCGCTGGCCTCCTCGGAGGAAAGGGCGGGCCCGTGCGAAGACGTGTACAGGAGCCCTGCGCCAGAAAGTTCAGGGAATTGTCCACGACAATTCCCAATGGCCTTGGCCATTACAATTCCCTTCGGGCAGGCAGGTTCATGAGCTTCGGCCTGCGGCCAGGGTCATAATAGGACTCGCTCACACCCAGCTAAACTACCGGTAAAGGCCCAACAACAGCAATAAAGCCATATTCGCTTATTCCGTACAACTGCTACGAACGTACCCAAAGCGCGTGTTTGCTTTTTCCAGGGCTTGGGCTCGTCGAGCAGAAAGGTGGAAGGGCAGGCACGTAGGCCTAAGCACGTACGTCCTTCGGCAAAGGCCAACTACTAGGTACATTACACGCCAGCTTTTAGTAGGTACCCGCAACTCTTTTAAGGTATGGCAAAGGCGCAGACCCAGAAAGGAAAGGCTTGGCTTGGGAAGGCCACTAGGCCAGGCTCAGCTCACACTCAAGGATCACAGGAGCCACCGCGGATAAGCAAATAAGCGACATAGCAACCGGTCGGGAAGCCCTAAACCGGTCGGGAATTGTGCCTAAACCCGGAGGGAATTTCGGCCCCGAAGGGGACGCTTCCCCGAAGGGGACGATGGTTGCAGGAAAGGCCAAGGCCTCGCGGCTTCGCTGGACGGCTTCGCCATTTTAATCTGTTTTTTTGAAAGTGCGAAAAGGTATTATGGGTTGCCCTCGTTCTTTTTGTATGCACGCGACGGTAAAAGCATACCTTTCGGGGCTGACTTTGTGTTTTTATTTCTTTCAGAGTATACTTTAAAATAAATAAGCGCCGGGCGGTCTACGCGTAAATAAACAAATGCCAACGGAATACGGTCGCTTTCATAAGCCAAGTACGCTTTACCCATTGCTAATGCGTTGGCTTTTCCTATACGATACCCTTAGCTTAAGCGCTAGCGCGATTCCATGGCCTTTACTGCGCTCCTCACCCCGCTGGTTCGCTTTTGGCGGAAGCCTAGGTCAAGAAAGGCCAAAAACTCTAACCAACGTTCCGGGCCTTTTGATGAAGCCAAGCGCCTTCGGCAAAAGCGAAAAAAGCGCTGCGCGCTTTCCTTTCCCTGGGGCTAGGTTCGCTGGAGCTCGCGGCAATCCAAACTTGTTACTTGTAGGTTAACCACCCGAAGGAGTACACTTAAAAAACAGAGTGGCCTTCAAAAGTGCGAACCAACGGTAGCAAGCCGCGTTGCACGTACGTGTAGGCACCAAATTGTCCGCATAACTCCTTTCATAGACCTTGACCTTGATGTTCCTTTATTTTCTACGGGCACAATTTGGAAAGCCCTACGGCCTTTAGTTGTGTTGTTCCTTCCCCTAAGCGTAAGGAAACGTATTCGCTTTCCGCTTGTTTTTAAGGCGCACACAATGGCCTTTTTTTAAAGCCCTGCAAGAAAAATGAAAGTAAGCCCAGCGTTATAAGAAACAACAGGACAAAGGCAGACGAAGGTCGGGCAACGTGTTTCAAGCCGAGCATTCGTAGCCAAAGCCCTGGAAGCGAAGCTTTGCCGAAGGGCTTCGGCGCACAAAAAAAAAGAGCTAGCTCGGAAAGCCTCGTGCACTTTTTGGTTCTTATTTAAGGTGTTTATTCTCTGTTTATGTCTTCAAATTATGTTAAACGGATTCAAAATACCGGAGCCACTTCCGTTTATATCGTCCCCCCAAAGGGGACGCCGTCTTTTTCGCTTGCGTTTTGCTATTATATTGGTTGAAACAAACGCGTAGGCCGAAGCAATTTTTATCCATGAACAACCGCAAGGCGCCACCGAAATATTGGTACTTTAAATTCATGTAAGAAGATTGTGTGTGCCTTTAACACAAAGAGGGCCCGGAGCTCTTAAATAATAGATGTTCCTAACCGCTCTCAAACTAAACCAGGGGTGAAAAGAAAAGGCTAGCTTTCGGAAATAGTGGTATGGAAAAACGTAAAAAACCATAGGCCCCTAATTTTAGCAGGATGCCTGCTAAGATAACAGAACCTGCTGTAGGCGCTTCAACATGGGCTTCAGGTAGCCAGGGCGCCCGCAGGGACTTGTCGCACCCGTTTGCTTTCGCGTTTGCCTTTCGTACTGTTGCGAGCCCCGCTCGTGGCTCGCACAAGGTTTGGGTTCGTGGGACGTGTTGGCCGAGGCCGTCGTCCAAGCTACGGGCACAATTTGGTGGCTTCTCTCCCCGCGTCCCCCTTCGGGCTAATAGCGAATAACCGCGCAAGCGTATTAAAGGGTTCGTAATGGCGAGTTATAACAGGCGCGCAGCGTTGAGCCCAATGGCCGGCCAAGGCCAACAGGTCAGCGCTTTCGCTAGCCAAGGCCACGGAGTCCACAGGGCGCAAGCGGTGCGCTCCTGCCCCGCTTCCCGAAGGCTTGTCTTGTTATGTACCGACCGCCGAAGGACGAAATCCTATTACCGGGTGAGCGAACCGCTGTTGGCAAGCGCCTTCGGCGCTCCATTAGCCTTTAGTGAGTGGTTATTTTACCCTTTCTGCGCTGCGCGTACGCTGCCGAGGCCGCAAGGAAAGGCCAGAAATTGGAGGGTTCGGAACAAGGAAAAAAGGGGTGCTTGGCTTCGGAAAAAACATCACGGCCAAAGGCGAATCGGAGCGCGTAGGAACTTGTCGTTAATGTTGGACGTAGCGTGTGTTGAAAAACTCATCTGCTGCTTAACGTACCCTCCGATGTATCCAAAAGGCCAGCCAAGGCAGAACACCGCTTTCCTTGCGCTTGCTGGTATTTTGTTTATGAACACTTGACACCAACAAATCTGGATTTTTAAAGTGTTGCAACAGCGTAGTTATATCGCAAGCGTGTCAGTTATAACCGAAGGACGTTCGCCATTTAAAGCCGTGCACGACCCTGCGGGTCGCCTCAAAGTTCAACCCTTCGCGCGGGAAACTTCGAGCAAATAGCATAGCTAGGCCCGAACAAAGTTTTGATCTTCGGCTTCATATCCGCCGTGTTTGTTGTTCGGCCTTTTTTTTTATGAACAGGCACCATAGGCACTTTGACTGCGAATGAGGTAAAAAACAATAGCCAGAGCAAGGTTTGTCGCTTTTCACTGAAAGCACATGTGGTTAAAAAGGAGTAATCTAAGCTGCCAGTTTGAAGAAACAATAGTGGGGTACAAACCTGCTGCCCCTTAAAGGCGAGCAAAGGCACGTAGAACGTTGCGGCCTGGAATACGGTGCCCTAAGGGCCGGCCTCGCGTTTGGTTTCGGCAAGCCCCGACGGCAGGGCAGGCATGGCCGCCGACAATTTGCCGCAAGGAGAATGTACGTTACCCAAACAACGGCCGCTTTTTGAGTTCGGCCGTAGCACGTGGCTCGGGTGGGTTGGGTGAGGCCAAATACCGGCTACGGCATGGTACCGCACCCGTGACTTTAAATCCTGTTTGCATATTTTTGGAAATACTTTTGATTTTCCAACAACCTTTGTTATAGCCAGAAAACACGTGGTCACTCACAGTATGCCTGTCAACATAATCAAGGAACCAAATAGTGTGAATAAAAAAAATTGGTAAGCTGCGCGAATTCTACGAATCCGGGATCCCCAAATGCTACAGGGGAGAGCCCTGGCACCAAGTAGCCCACTCTTGGGGCTTGGCGCATATTTGATTGACGGCCGGCCCAAGTTCTTTTAAACAGCTAAGGCCGAAGGACACCACCACTGGCTTGGCGCCGCGTAAGCCGTCCCTTTGAGATGAATAACCATAGTGTTTTATCAAAAGCTTTTCTCCGGTGACAATTCCCTTAAGGCAGACAATTTGGTGCAAGCACCGAAGCGAGTCCGAACGGACGCCTTGCGTTCCGCACCGTGAAACCCCCAACTGCGAAAAAAAACACCCGCACAAATTCCAGGGGTTCGGGGCGAAGGCCAACGAGGGGACAGCAAAGTCAAGACCAGTCCAGTCTCCGAGGCCGGCCAAAGGCCAACACCCGGAAATGCGAACTACTCGCGTACCGGTGTTATCCAAGCAACGACCTAATGTGACTCGGTGCCTTTTACTGCTACGGTAAGTAGCCCTTTACGGTATGCAGGAACAAAAGCAAACAAGTTCGCTTGAGGAAGCCCGCCCCCTTCGGGGCACAAGGTGGGCCATAAGTAGCGCTTAGCCCAAAATAAAAGCTTGAGCGGGGGAGGCCGTCGGAAGTGCCCCGTCGGAGCGCCGAAGGCCGCAGGATTGCCCCGCGGGGAATTGTGCCCCGCGGGGCTCCCAGTTGGCCTTTATCGAGTAGCGAAGCAATAAGTGAAGCAACCGGTAGGGAATTACGGCCCCGAAGGGAATTGAGCCCCGAAGGGGCTTGAAGGCTTCCTTCTTAGCCGGAGCTGTACGGACGTCCGCAGAATTTGGTATAAGCGCGTATTTTAAAGAATTGCTATAAGCCAAACCTTTTAAGTTGTTGTTGGCCTTTCTTTGGCTTCTTTGTATTCTTTATTTTGTAAGCGCTCTTCTTAATAAGAGAAGCACCAGGGCTAGTGAGAAAGCCAAACGCCTAGTCCGAAAAGCCCATCAAACGTTACCGGGTCTTTACCGTACCGTTGCTTCGCAAGCCTAACACCTAACACTGGGGCCTTCAGCCCGGGCCGCAATACCCTTCGGGTTGGCCTTTGTTCTGCTTTATTATGGCTGGTAAAGGGCAACGACCTAGGGTCTTTAATAAATAATAAATAAAACAGCGAAGCACCCGCTAACGCTTGGCGTGCTTCCGAAAAACGAGCTGCTCCTTGGCTTTTTTTACTGCCAACCAATGCAAGCTGTTGGCTTTAAATTCCTGCTTTATAAAGCAATAAATATAGGAAGCGCATTAAAGGCATTCTGCTACCGCAGTTCTGCGGACTTGCACAAGGTGCGGACCCGAATTGTATCGCAAGGGAAGGAAGGCTAACACCATTGATAACTTGAAAGAAAGGCGTCATAATAAAGGCCAACTGCGGTATATTGGTTTTATTGCGTTTAATACAGAGGCTACCTTCCATTCCAATGCGTGTAAGCGAAATGGGTGCCGAGCCTTAGGAAGGTGCGAGAAAAAAAAAAAGCCGTCGGCGGCCCAACCTGCGAAGAAAGACTAAGGCCAAGGCCGAAGGGCACGGATATGAAGTCGGCGTTGCAACGATTAAAAGGATTATAACACCGAAATTCTTATTTTTTTGCCGTTGCCGAAGGAGGCCTTGGTCTGCTAAAGGAAGCCTTCCTACACGTACGTGCTTAGGAAAAGCCTGAAGGGCTAAGCCCTTCCACCGGAGGAAGGCTTCCTTTAGCAGCGCTTTAGCACCCCGAAGGGCTTTTAAATGTGCGGAACCAACAGCGGAAATTTTGTTGTTCGCCTTATGCTGTGCCTTTTAATAGGCCGATGTACGCGGGGTTAACATAACAATTGTGCAACCAAAGCGGGATGTTGTGTAGGTAGGTTGTAAAACCCGAAGGCGTTATAAATGGCATGAAGCCGCCCTGCGGAGGCCAGGCAAGGCGCAGCCTTGGCAGGCCAAGGCAAGGCAAGGCAAGGCAAGGCAAGGCAAGGCAAGGCAAGTCACTTTGCTAAGGGAAGTCACTTTGCTAAGGGAAGTCACTTTGCTAAGGCAAGGCGCCCGCGGAGCGGTCGCCGAAGGGTTCATGCGCTTCGGCAAAGGCCAACTAGCCCAAAATAAAAAGCTTGAGCTGGATTCCGTAAAGATATCACGGATAGAATTTGTTTGAGCATGCATTCATTCCAAGGAGCATTAAAGCGTTAATTTAAGCCAACGCCAACAAAGGTAAATGCACCTTCGGCCTTTTATTTCCAACGGCGCGTACTTTCGCCAGCATACATAAAATGACTTTATTGAGAGCTGTTGGCCTTTTACACGCTCCCATTTTTGGGTTTAAATAAGAAGGATTAAAGGAGTAATTGTGAAAACCCGGGGAAGGCCGCAGGGGACCTGCGCCGGCCGAAGGAAGGCTTCCTTTCGTGCCGTGCGAGGCTTGTTTCATTGGGAAGTCCCCTCCGGGGACACCACATCACCTTAGATCAATACAATAAATACAGGTCTCGTTATTAGAAATAACCGTGTGCACGAAAGGCAAAGCGTAGCGGCCGCCTTTGGCGGACGGCAAGGGACTTGGCCTTTGTCCGTACCAAACCCCTTCGGGGACGAGGTTGACCTTTCAAATCAAAGCAAAGGGAATTCCGAGCACGCTCGTCCCCTTCGGGGACGCCGTAGCCTTTGCAAAGGGAATTCCGAGCGAAGCTCGTAGCAAGACCAAAAAAAACCTAAAAGCAGAACACAAACTATTGCCGCCCTGCCATTGGGTAGTAGGGGTGTTCGGACGTACGGCTTGGAAAAAATTCCCTTCTGTACGCGCTAGTCAGAGTAGGGGGAGGCGCACTAGGCATAGGGCCGCAGGGCTTTTAAATGTGGCTTAAGGCAAGCGCTAACGCTGCGCGCCTTCGGCCACGCCGTCGTCCGCTGATAGGGAAGGCTAAAGCAAAGGCAATTGTGCTAAGGCTAAGGCTAAGGCTAAGGCTAAGGCCGAAGGGCGTGCTACGGCGTCCCCGAAGGGGACGAGCGTGCTAAGGCAAAGGCCAACTACGTCCTTTACGTCCCACGGCACAGAAAGAACACAGCACATGTTTTTTTAAAGTACTTAAAGCCTACGCACTGAGTTTGCTTACCGTACCTAAAGGGCCGAGAATTTGGTGCGTGCTTATTGACTTAAATTTACTTACTTTACTAATGAGTACACACGAATACTTCACTTCAGGCCAGCCCTTCGGGCTTAGCACGTAACTACACGTAAAGCGCTACACGCGATGCGGGGCATTGCCTTTCCCTTCCGACACGTAACTACACGTAACTACCACTAGAGTAGAGTAGAGTAGAGTAGACAATAAGAGATCGAAGCACGGTCGTCTGTTTTTTTAAGTAAGTATGATTCCCGTAGTGCCGAAGGGCTTAAGGACGTGAGTTGGGGCGGCTTTACCAAATGACGCCTTTAATAAAGCCCAGACATTTTTATAGTGTAGTTTTCTAAACCAAACACCGTGCCGAAGGACGTGCGTACGAAGCCCGAAAGGCGGCCCCGCTTTTCTTTTGGGACGTAAGGACGTTAGTGGGGACGTGCGGTTTTTTAACTTGCCACTTAACGCTGCGGGCCATAACTTGTCGTCCAAAGGCCAACGCCACCCCTTCGGGGACGCCCGCCGTGTGCTTCCCTACAAAGGCCAACAAACACGTCCGCTTTTGAGGCTGGGAACGTTAGCGGGCTTATTCCTATCCAAGTACCGTCCGCCAAAGGCGGCCGCTTGTTGGCTTAATTAAGAAACGCTATAAAGTGCTTGATACCCTTTAAATTTACTATAAGCTTCATTCATTAAAAAACACCGATGGCCCAGTTTTTTTTCGTGCCCTGTTATATACACAGTTCCGTCCGGCAATACGGTTGCCGCAAAACGTTGGTAAACGCTATTAAAGTTTTTTAAACATGTTGTTGCCCTTTTGCCCGCTTTTTGGTGCTTTATCAAAGTGTAGCCGACCGGCTCGCCGCAGTTGGGGTTGGGGGGGCAACGCCCACGTCCTTCGGCCGCCTTTGAGCCCGCAGGGATTTTTGATGTGTGTTATTCTCGCAGTTTTTTTTTTGCCTTTGCTTACACCAACCAAATGTATTGTGGGACAAAGCGGTACATGGACGCTAGTGTTTCCCTTTCAAATCTTTATTTAGACCACCTGAACGCAAGGTGACCAAAAAAAGAACGATGTATAAAGTAAAATTGCTAGCAGTATTTGTTGGTGGGGCTTCCCCGTGAAGACAAAGGCCAAGCCTTTCGCCGCTGTGCGTACATTTAAAGTCAAGGCGTTGGCTTGAGCCCGAAGGGCTTGCGATGCGCGCTTATACCGACGGAACGGCCCAACAGCCCAAAACTCGTAGCTAAGCCGAGCGGCTTCATGGGGCCCCGTAGTTATATCGCAAGCCCAACGAACCTACCGGGTTCTACGGGATGGTCTAATAAATATGGCAGAAGACTCTCCCCGCACCAAATTGTCGGCCTATCCCGTTGCTGGCCGCAGGGAAGGTTGTCCACAATGTCGGGCCCGAACGCAAAGAAAGGGAAAGAAAGGCCAAAGCCCACTAGACAAGCGCAAACTATGTTGCTAGAACTTCCCCCCAAAAAAAGAATGTCGGCGGCCACGCCGTCGTTGCTTCCGTAAAAACATATGGAATACAGCGGCACGGTTATTCTCGCTTTTTTGTTTGTCACCAAAGCACTCGAAAGGGAAACACGACAAGGAAAAAAAGACCCCGGCAGCTTCGCTTTTGCTTGGTTATATGGCTTGGTACGGTGTTTATTATGCTGTGTGAGCAGCAGCCGTCTTAAAAATAGGAAGTTTTTTTCCTACCAATGATGAGAAACATTGGAATGAGCACTCCTTCAAATAACAGTTGGCATAGCAGCAGATAAAAGCGTTTTAAACTTAAACTGGGGCGCGTAAACAACAAGAAAATAACGCTTAATAAAGCTATTTATAATAAGCCCTCACTAAAAGGCCAGCAAGCCCAGCTAAAAAACAGGTTTATGCGCCAAAGGAAAGCCGGCGCTTTAGTTCGTTACGGTTCGTCCCACCAACTATAAGTAAGGCATACTTAACAAGAGAATGTATAAAGGCGGCGCCCTTCGGCCTTCGGCCTGCTGTAAAAGCTAGCTTTCCTTCAAAGGTCAAGACCCCCGCTTGAGCGGCCGGCCTACAGGCCAAGGCAGCGTTTGGCTACGCGCTTTGCCTTCGGCGCTCCAGCCGGCAAGCCATGCTGTTTACCTTAAGCAGGAAAGCGCGCCAGCGCTTTTACCTCGGGCAAGCCTTGCAGCCCCGTAGGGGCTGTATTTCGCCCCCGCAGGGGGCAAACGCCAATAGTTAGGGCGAGCCCAAGCGCCTTTGGCGCACATCCCTTAATGAATGAGTAGCGGTATATTTATGAGAATACCAAGCGCTGCTCCAGTTAAGGACGAACGTATTCTACCGAATATGCTTAAGGTTCATAAGCGTAATACGGTTGTCGTTGGGATAGGCTATCTTGCTTGTGTGCAATAAAAAAAGAAGCGCAACCCGTTTTGCCGAACAACCCGAGTGCTTCCATCATATTGCGTTGAGCTTTAATAGGAAGAATATGTTTCCCGCCATAACTCCGCTACGCTATACAAACCTTTATAACAGGGTGTTGCCTTTAATATAGAGTTTCGGCAGTTATACAAACAAACAACACCTACGTCCCCTACTTTATCAAAGCCCTAGACCACCCTTCGGGTAAAGCCATCGTCCAGCGAGCGGGCACAATTCCCTGTAAATTCCTTCGGGGTGTACAACGCAAAAGCCCTTCAAGCCCTTCGGGCACTTCGGGCTTCCCCGAACAGAACTCGCTGGTTCGGCCTTTTTTCCTACGGCCAAAAAAACCAACGACCGCAACCCAAAGCGGTGAATAACAAGGCTTTTTTACGGACGTTCCCTATATGGTGTTTTTTTTCCGAAGGCGGGCTTTTTGCTTCCCTTTCTTTGCTTTGTCTAAAGGAACCCCCTCCTATGGTAGTTCACCTAAGCCCTTCAAGCCCTTCGGGCAGAAGCACGTACGTGTAGGTCCTTTGCGGCCACTTCGTGGCCGCAGGGGCACCGACTACGAACCCCTAGTTAAGCACGTACGTGTTCCGACGGGCGAAGCAATGAGCCTTGGGCGCCTTTAGGGTAGGGCTTCGGCGGACGGCTGTAGAATACCAAACACATTAAATGGTTACTTAGGGTTCCGGTACGTTATATCATAAAGGCAAGCGCTAAACGGATGTCCCCCCCCCAAAACCCCAAAATCGGTAAATGTTGCCCATAACCGCCCCCGTTGGCCTTTACACCGCTTCCGCGCATGTTAGCCTTTCCATAATTCCCTTTCCTTTCATCGTGCTGCAACCAGAAAACACCACGAACATCTTTTCGAAGTGTGACGCTTTAAGCCCTAAGGTCATGAAGGCTTTCTTTACCCGCTGTGGTTTTTTTTGCTATTCGACGGCCAAGCCCAAATGAAAACGATGTAGCCCATAAGGAACCGCTTTATGCAACCGAATCGGTTATAATTTGGGCTTTAAGATTCTTCATTATGTTTGAGCCCTTTTCTGGGAAGCATAAAAAACAAACAGATCAAAACAGCAAAACACAGCAAACAGTAAAAATTCCAAGATTAAAAATGACAGACAATATTGTTTTACAAAAGCGTGGTGGCACCAAGCCAATAGTAGGCACACGGGCAGAGTAAACGCAGTTAATACCATGAACACCAAACTCAACCCGTCTGCGGCAAAGCAAGTGCCTATGGTGGAGAATAAACGTCCTAGGCCGCCAAACATGCCGACGAATTGTGGTCGGAGCATGGCAAAATCAAAGCAGGCCCACAAGGCTAAGGTAAGCCATAAGGAAACACAACAGCTTCCCAAGGCCACCCGACGAAGGCGATGACTATCCCACCCAGGTAAGGAAAGTACCATGGCGGCGCCCACCAAAGGTGACGCCAATGTTACTAGCAGCAAACTCATTACGTAAAGAAATAGTTACTAAAGCATCGCGCACGCTGGGCGATATACTTAACTGCCTTAGACGCTGGCCTGCTTTCCCAAGCCTGCGGCCGGGTGCTTCATAACTCGACCAACGCCGGCCCCGAAGCCGCAGGGCTTTTAAATGTGCGCTTAGGCCAACAAGTCCCTCGCAGATTATTAGGCAGAAGCACGAGCGATGAATTCATGTATTTAGTACATCTGACAAAAATTATTGCATTCGTGATACCACTGCTTTTGGGGGTAGCTTTTCTAACCTTAGCGGAGAGAAAAGTCATGGCGGCGATGCAACGACGAAAGGGACCAAATGTGGTAGGGCCCCTCGGGCTTTTTCAAGCAATTGCTGATGGCCTAAAACTACTTGTGAAAGAGCCCCTGGTGCCTAACAGTGCCAATATAGTTATTTTTTTGTTTGCACCGGTGTTGACGTTCTTGCTATCCCAGGTGGCTTGGGCGGTCATACCCTTTGGGGAAGGCATGGTTATCGCCGATCTTAATGTGGGCCTATTGTACATTTTCGCCATAAGTTCCTTAGGAGTGTACGGTGTTGTAACTGCTGGCTGGGCGAGTAACTCCAAATATGCATTTCTTGGAGCACTTCGTAGCGCCGCTCAAATGGTGTCATATGAGGTCTCTTTGGGACTTATTGTCATCGCCGTTTTGATTCTGGCGGGTACTTTGAATCTTACAGAAATAGTGTTAGCGCAGCAAGAAATTTGGTTTGCTGTACCCTTGTTTCCGATGCTGATCATTTTCTTTGTTTCCTGTTTAGCGGAGACAAACCGAGCACCCTTCGAGAACACCAATCCTCTTATTTTTTTTTGCCTCTTGATTGAAGCGAGGCTTTGCACAATTCCCTTCGGTATAGAAGAAAGCTAAGGAGAGGTAAGCGCCTTCGGCGCTTCCTCCAACAAACTGGTAGGAAAAAATGTACCGCGTAGCTTTTCTGGTAAACGTTCGTAAAAAGTCGAACACACCGAAATGTCATGAGTATGTTCCATGGATTTATACACGTCCGGCTTTCTCCATCGCCGAAGGTTTTTTTTAGGTTGCCTTAATTCTAATGGTAAGCAGTTGTTCCCTTATGCTTGGCTGGGGCTTTCAGTTAAGCAGTAAAGCAAAAGCATCAGCGCGTAGCGCTTAGTTAGTTATACCACACCGTATTGCAAAAAAAAGGCCCCACACAATACGGTTTGAAATCAACGAAACTACTTGGCCTTTGCAAGGGCCATAACTACGCCGCAGGGAATTGTGCCCTGCGGCCTACAAAGCGCTGGGCAAGGCAAGGCAAGGCAAGGCAAGGCAAGGCAAGGCAAGGCAAGGCAAGTCACTTTGCTAAGGGAAGTCACTTTGCTAAGGGAAGTCACTTTGCTAAGGCAAGGCAAGGGAAGTCACTTTGCTAAGGGAAGTCACTACGCGATGCGCGCTTTGCTAAGGGAAGTCACTACGCGATGCGCGCTTTGCTAAGGGAAGTCACTTTGCTAAGGGAAGTCAGTCAGCTAACTCAGTTAGCTTAGTGACTTCCGTTAGCTAAGTCAGTTAGCTAAGTCAGTCAGCTAACTCAGTTAGCTTAGTGAGTTAGCAAAGTGACTCAGCAAAGCATCGCGTAGTGACTTAGCAAGCGCGCATCGCGAGTGACTCCCCTTGCCTTGGCCTTTTCGGTTGAATAAGGAAGCCGCTAAGGCGGCCGAAGGACGTGCGGACGGCATTCTTTCCTTAGCGGGCCAAAGGCTTGGTACCCGAAGGGCTTAAGGCCGAAGGAAAGCGACCAGCCACCGCGCATAAGCGAATAAGCGACATAGCAACCGGTCGGGAAGCCCTAAACCGGTCGGGAATTCCGGCCCCGAAGGGATTTTCGCTTTTGCCGAAGGGGACGCTTGGTGCCCGCCCAGCCTGGAGGGAATTGTGCCCCCTGGAAGCCCGAACGCGATGCGGAAAGGCCAACAGGGGAAATTGTAGGCACTGAAGCCTTGCCGCTTGAAGCCCGAAGGGCTTAAGGGCTTTAGGCTTGCTGAGGGCCTGGAAGCCTTGCCCCGCAAGGGGCCCGCTACGAAGGGAACACCGAAGGGAAGGGCTGTTGGCCTGCCTTTCCGCATCGCGTTCGGGCCCGCTACGCGCGCTGTAGGCCGCCCGCTCAAGCGGGGTGTTTCCCACGCCCTCGTCCCCTTCGGGGACGCCGTAGCAAAGCATCGCGTAGCTTGCCTTAGCAAAGCACGTACGTGGCATCGCGTAGTGACTAAGCTAACTGAGTTAGCTGACTGCCTTAGCAAAGTGACTTTGCTTTGCCTTTGAAGCCATGCTACAGCCTCAGCAAAGCCCGAAGGGCGGGCTGAAGCCCTTCCTCGCGCTAAAAGCGAGCTTTCCCTACGGGAGAGCAGCTAACGCTTCCAACCAACCTCAAAAGGCGGCAACCTAAAGTAAGCGGAAAAGGCAAGCGCTAAGCGGACGTTAGTCGTTATTAGGACGAAAGTAGTAAGAATCAATGAGCGAAGCTTGGAGGAACAGCAACATTGATAACCCACCGTATTGCGAAAAAGGCCAACAAGCGTTAGCGGGTTGCTGGGATTCTTAATAAAGAGGGCCTAAGCGACGAGGAAAGTAAGCAGAACCCTGCAGCTGTTTTTTGGCCTTTAACATTCACCAAGCTTGTTTGCTGCTTTGCTTTTAGGTCGCCTTTTTCAGAAGGCCAACGTGAAAGACAACGTACGACGTGGCGAAAGGGCCCGTATTAAAAAGCAAACGGCGAGTAATACCGAGCGTAACCTTTTGGTTGGTGTAGAATACTCAAAGGGTTGCAGGAGAAAGCGCGGTAGCATATTCATGTACCATGTGTGCTTGAGACTAGTCTAGACTTTACTTGACTAGACTAGACTAGTCGTGACTAGACTAGACTAGTCGTGACTAGACTTTACTTGACTCGACTTGACTAGACAAAAGCATGTTGTTAAAGGCCCTTAAAAAGAAGAAGACGTGTACAGGAGCCCCGCCTGCAAAGCCAAGGAAGTTCAGGGAATTGTCCACGACAATTCCCAATGGCCATTACAATTCCCTGCGGCAAAAAGCCCTACGGGGCACTTCCGACGGCCACTTGGCCTTTACACCCCCGCGCCCACGTCCTTCGGCCGCCGTCGCTCGCGCCCTAGCCGTCCGCCAAAGGCGGCCGCTTGGTGCTTCGGCCTTTGGTCGAAGGTAAAGGCCGAAGGAAAGCGCAGCGTTTGTTGCTTTTCAAAACGCCGGACAAAGCTGGAAGCCCTGCTCAAGCTTTTTATTTTGGGCTGGTGGAGGCCGAAGCTCTTGGTCTTTAACCTACACGTACGTGCTTCCGTGTGCCAGAGGGAACCTATTAAGCTGTTGCTACATATTGGTGACCCGTGTTGGCCTTTGCTTCGGCAAAGCGAGGCAAGCTTGCTTGCAGGCGCAGCCTTGGCGGGCAAGGCGCAGCCTTGGCAGCCCAGGCCTGACCCGGGCTGGCCTGGTCTTTGGCTGCACGTCCTTCGGCACGGCCTTCCCTCCCCTGGGGCTACGCGTTCCTTGGTGGTTTCCTTGTACTTGCTTTGTTTTCGGTCATTTAATCATACTCACAAGGTTACTCGGAGTTGTTCATAACAGCAAAACAACCTTAAATTCATAACCTTAGGGCCTCTTTTTTTTGTTTTTTTGGACACCGGATGGCATATAGGCAAGTCCGGGGGAGAATTCCCTGCTTGGTTAGCGCTTGCCTTTGCGCTTATGGGAAGTTAAAGGCTACTGGGCGAATAGTTCGACGGCCAAACCGCTTCCATGAATTGGGGAAACGAAAGCGAGCTACACCCCCGCAGGGGTATTTGTGCCGGCTTTAAACTACTTTGGTTTTTTATGGTGCCCGAAGGGAATTGTGGCTCCCTGCTTAAATAGAATTCAAGGCACTTCTAAGTTATTAAAAGCTCTTACGTCCAGCCGTCCCCTAAAGGAAGGGGCCGCCACTCGTTACGATACCAACTAAAGTATTAAACGTCCTACGGCGGCTATAACACCGGAATGACGCTCAAGAACAAGCCTACAGCGCGTGAAGAAAAGGGCCATAACTTCGGCGCTCCTGGTATTCCGGTATAACCGGCCAGCCTTGGCCGTTGGGCTGCTTTCCGCACTTTCCGCGGAAAAAAATCCCTGCGGGGTCCGGTCCTCCTATGGCCGCAATACGGTGCCCCGTAGGGGCTTGCGTGGTCGTCCTTCTGGGCCGCCGACGGGCGCAACACCAATCCAACAGTTATAGACCGCGTAGTTTTTTTGTTTTCGTGCTCTTAAACGTTGCTTTTTAGCTTTATTGTAGCAAAAGCCTTCGTCAAAAACGTTTTGTTTGGAATCCGGGAACCGTCGGGTGGGGAAAGCTTTTCGGTCAACACCGGGAACCAACCCATCGTTGGTACTTCTTTCGTTTCATTATTTTTACACCCATACACAACGAACAAAGGCCAACAAAAAATCGAACCAGGAGCGCAGCGGGATCCGTCCGACCGGCTGCAACCGCCCGAAGCTCGGAACGGGGGCGTTCGGAGGCATGTTGTCATTCTTGCTGCGCCAGTTGAATACGCGAGCCAAGCGAACAGTAACCTTACACCACCTTATTGGTACCTTGGCGCCATGCCTTAAAGAAAGTTCGACCGTTAAAGTTAAAGGCGGCACTCAAGCAAGCAACGCTTTCATTAAAATTGTGGGTATTTAAAGGCAACTGCTACTAAAGGCCAACTAACACATCCTACAGCTATAGGCTATTTCACTAGTCCTCCTATGAATGGGTATGTAAAGGCACATTTCCGTGTGCTTTTTAAACGGCTTTGAACGTTTGAAAAAACACCAAACGAGGACACACAGTTCTAGAATTTGCTCGTCCTGCGAAAGGGCCGCAGCCTCAGGTGCCCGCCCCGTAGGGGCGGGGCTCCCCTTCACGTCGATGCGACGCAACCTACCGGGTTAGCGCTTTAATTGGGCGGATACTTTTCCCTTTGTGATCCCATACTTACTCACTTATTCTGCTGAACTTCGCCGCATATTTACCGTGGATTGTGAAGGTTGGTTAAAGTGGAGTCGTCCCACTGCTTTGTTTCTTTTTTGCCGGGGAACATTGGTATGTTTCAAGGCAGTTTCGTCCCCCCCAACTGCGGCGAGTAACACGCATTGGTTGTTTCGTACCCATGGATTCAGAAAACTACTGTTGTATTTCCTATATGGCTGGCGCTTATCTAACGGGCACCCGAAGTAAGAAGGATCGATATCAAAAAGCTCCGAGGGCATAAGCGTTGCTTCCTTGGAGCGTTACCGGTTATCCCTACAAAGCAAGCGTAGGGAACCTACCTACCGGAAGCAGAAGCAGAGTTGGTTGCAGGTTTTAACGTTGAATATTCTTCCATGGGGTTTGCACTGTTTTTTTTGGGGGAATACGCAAATATGATATTGATGAGCAGTTTATGTAGCTGTTTATTCTGTGGTGGATGGTTACCCCCTTCTTCCTTCCGGTTATTCCTGTGGGTTCCGGGCGTGGTGTGGTTCGCCCTTAAAGTGTGCTTATTCTTGTTCTTATTTATTTGGACTCGTGCGTCATTCCCTAGGTACCGATATGATCAACTCATGCGTTTAGGATGGAAGGTGTTCTTGCCTCTTTCACTAAGCTGGTTGTTTTTCACTGCTGCCATTTGTCGAATGCTTTAATGTTTATTAGTTCGATTCCTTTAATTTTAGAGGGGGAGGGCTTTGAACCCCCGGCGCACCATTTAAGGGCGCTACGGTTTTCAAAACCGCCACCTTCAACCACTCAGTCACCCCTCCTATGAATGATGCGGATCAACGTACTCAAAAGGACTACAGTACAGGCAAGCCCGCCCCTTCGGGGCGGGCAGGCACCTGTAGCCTTCACTACAAAAGGATCTCAATAAAACGTTCGTTATACGTCCTATTTACTTCGTCGGCCGTAGGAGTTATAACTCATAAATAAAGTGCTAACTTACCCCCTAAGTGCCATCCAAAGCGCTACGCGCTTCCCACAAAGGCCGCAGGGGACCTGCGCCGGCCGAAGGAAGGCTTCCTTTCGTGCGTGCGAGGCTAGAGCCCAGCGAAGCCCTAAGCTGCGCCCTTAAGCAAAGCAGAAGCACGCACCCGACGGAGCGCCGTCGGAGCGCCGAAGGCGCTAAGGCGCTTCTGCCCGAAGTTATGGCCCTTAGAGGTGCGCCGAAGGCGCTTGAACTAAGCCCTTCGGGCAGGAGCCCCGCCCTCCGGCAAGCCCTTCGGCGCAGGAACCCACAATTCCCTTCGGGTTGCTACGCTTATACTTCGTGGAAAGTATAAGCGTAGCATAAGTGAAGCAACAGGAGGGTTTGAGCCACCGCTCCGCGGTGTTTTTTTACGTGCCCTTCGGCCCGGCCTTGGCGCAATGCAATACGGTGCTGCCTGCGCACCGGAATAAAGCACCGTATTGCGCAAAGGGAAACAACTACGGCCGGCCTTTACGCTTGCGCCCGTTGCTCCACAATTCCCTGCGGCCCCTTCGGGCGGGCAGCGGGGGACAAAGGGTCAACTCCCCAAAGCTGCCCTGCTATTGGGCTGTTCCCAAGGGCTTTTTCCTGAAATGCTTATAAACCATGGCAAGCCAAGCACGGTCGCCGTCCCCCGCGCTTGGCCTTTGCGGGCCGGGGGGGCCTAGTTGGCCTTGGTACCCCTGAGCCTGGCCAGGATAAGTGGGGCTCCGACGGTTCATAAAAGCGCGTAGCGCTTCCGACGACGTTAAGCAAGTACCGTATTGCGCCCGAACCATACTCCATAGGCTTGTTGTTGGCCTTTAGCATTTTATTTTGGGAAGTTACGGTTCGCTTGCTATTATAACTTGGTGTTAAAGAAAAAAAACAGGCCCGCCTTTATAATATAATCCGTCCGGGTGCTCCTCTTCCGGCAAAGGCCTGGGCTTTGCTTTGGGTTGGGCTCGCCCGCCCCACTTTAGCCAAGCTCAAAGCACGTACGTGTCGCTAAAGCCCCTAGGGCTTTACGGCCTTTGGTTGCCGTAGCGGGGAGCGAATGCCAACGGAAAGTGCGCACGTCCTACGAATGCAAAGCCCGGAGGGCGGGCACCGAAGCGGCAAAAGCAAAGCCCATAAATTCCCCGAAGGCGAGCCTTTTTCCTACATCCCGCTTCGGGCAATTTATGGGCAACCCACGGTGCCCCGTAGGGCTGGCTTGCGTACGAAGCTGAACGCCATTCGTTCTATAACCACTAAAAGGCACCCAGTTTTTGTTTCTAAAGCAGCACAAGGGCACGGCACCTCTAATCTAAGTCTTAGTGAGGAAGGCAAAAAAAACCATTGTAGGCTGTTCAGGAAAGCCAGCTTTTGGGCGAAGGGTATTCCGGCCAACAACACTTCGTCGGTTTGTTGAACCCATCCTCCAAAGCTTAGAATCCGACCTTTGGTCGGCTGTTGAAGGTTCTAAAAGCTTTGCTTGGGTGTATTGAGTTGTTACCAGTTTAGAGCACCTTTGGACCACTCATAAACGAAGCCGAAAGTCAGTAACAACAAGAACAGAAACATACTCCAGAATCCAAAACTACCAATTTCTGTGAACACCAAAGCCCATGGAAACAGAAAAGTTACCTCAAGATCAAAAATGATAAACAATATAGCCACAAGATAGAAACGAATGTCAAAACGACTCCTGGCGTCATCAAAAGGATCGAACCCACATTCATAAGGAGTCAACTTTTCGCTTCCCGGTTTTTTGGGGGCACAAAGAAACGCGAGCATCAATATAACCCCAGAAAGCATACTACTAAAACAAAACAAAACAAAGATGCTCAAGTATTCCACCATACTTCTCGCCACGGTATTTATTGTTCTTGCAACTCAAATCCTGCGGCCCAACGGGCAAAATCTCCCGGGCTAGCTGCTTCTACAACAATGGGCATAAATGCATGATTTGCTCCGCACAATTCACTGCATTGACCATAAAACAAACCTTCTCGTTTGATAAAACATGCCGTCTGGTTTAGACGTCCCGGAACTGCATCACATTTTAAACCAAGACTAGGCACTGCCCAGCTATGGAGTACATCCCCAGATGTTATCACAAAACGAAGTTGTGTACCTCTAGGCACGACACAACGATGATCCACTTCCAAAAGGCGTAACTCACCCGGTGTTAACTCTGTGTCTGGTATCATATAACTATCGAAGCCACCTCTATAATCTTCACCACCAACCATACCACGATATTCATAGCGTTGGTCGCCGGAAGGCGTTTCCCGAACACGGACGTGACAGTTTACCATCATCCGGCTCTCCGTCATTAAAAAAAAAGCACGGTGGTACCTCGGTTTCTAGGGCAAAAGCGCCAAGGCGCATACTCGGCTTTAACTTTAAACGCATCTGCGCCGTGGTTGGCCTTTCTTAAAAGCTAAGCTGCCCCGGTGCTTACGAAAAATAAACACTGCTTGAAGCGCCGAAGGCGCACATTGTGTCCCCTTCCCCCCGCTTCGCTTCGTGGAACTACGCCCGCTAAGCTATATTGTCCCCCCCAAAGCTGCCGAAAGATTCAGCGAAGTAAGCCAGCGGTTGGGTGAAGCCCAAGCACTGGAAAAAGGCCAACATGCGCTTTGGGTTGCGGCAGCGGCCAACTGTATGAGTATTCCATGCCAACCTTAGAGCTTCGCCGCCTTTATTAAAGAGCTTAGCACACGTGCGTGCTTTACTTGGTTGGCTTCAGTTATTGGCCAGGAGCCCAACTTTTGGGCTTTAGGCAAACTCCGCAGTTTCTTTTTTCGTGGTTTGGAAATAACAGCTCCCGATAGAACTACACCCGCATAACTCGCGCAGGCCGGACAAATTGCTGCTGGAACGCCTTTATATCGGAAAGCGCGCAGCGCTTTTTAACAGGGGCTCATACTAAAGGCAACACGCCAACATGTTATTATAACGCCTTTATATAGCGACAATATCGGAAAGCGCGCAGCGCTTTTGAACTGTATAGCTTTTCTTTAGCCTTTAATTATAGGTTTTTTCCAATGTTGTTTTTTTTGCGTATCGGCTACTAAAAAGGGGATGGTAGAACAAGCGCCTGGAATACTCACGAACCAATGGCGGCCGCATTATGGGAAAATCGGAGCGCGTAGCGCTAGAAGGGCTTTAAAACACCGAGGAAGTGCGCAAAACTCGTTGGTCGCCGTCGCTATACAAAGAAAGGCCAAATGGTAGTATGTGCTTTATAAACGAGACCTACTACACCGGAATAGGAAACAGCCTAAAGAGCGCGCAGAAAGGCCAGGCCAATACCTAGACGCGGGAAATAACGGCGAGCTTTGTTGTTGTTGGCCTTTCAATTCAAAACAACAATACGGTTGCCTAAGCGCGGAGCGCTTCGAAGAGCCCACAATTCCCTGTAGGTTCATGTGCCCGAAGGGCTTGCGCGGCACGGCAAGGGGAGTCACTCGCGATGCGCGCTTGCTAAGTCACTACGCGATGCGCGCTTGCTAAGGGAAGTCACTCGCGATGCGCGCTTGCTAAGGGAAGGGAAGTCACTCGCGATGCGCGCTTGCTAAGGCACGGCACGTCTTCGCGGCCAACTGCATTGGCCAGCTAAGCGCTTCAAGCCCCTTCGGGGCAGGAGCCCCGCCCTCCGGCAAGCCCTTCGGGAAGCGCGTTAGCGCACAAGGCCTGCGCCGAAGTTATGGCCCTTGAGGGCTCGGAAGCCGCTAGGCTTAGGGTGCTAAAACGGAAGCCCAAAGGGCTTAGTTGGCCTTTCGCGGTGCGCCCCTGGGAAGGCAAGTTGGCCTTCGCTGAAAAAATAAGAAGCTTTGGTTCGGCCCCGTAGGGGCCGATCGGCGTGCAGGGATTTTTTGCTTTCCCGAAGCAAAGGCCAACACGGGAAACCCTTTAGCCCAGCTCCGCAAGCCCTTCGGTAGAGGCCAACAGCCTTCCACAATTCCCTTCCTTCCCTCGGAAGCGTGGTTAAGCCGAAGCGGGTTGGGCTGCTTTCCGCACTTTCCGCGGAAAAAAAATCCCTGCGGGGTCCAACCAAAAAACCAAGCACGTACGTGTCACTAAAGCCCCAAGGGCTTTACGTGCTTTTGGTGCGCCGAAGGCGCTTCGCTACGCGCACCTCACTTTGAAAAGCGCTGCGCGCTTTCCTTCCAAAGGCTTTAAAGCTCACTGCTCTTATTGCCCTTTATTAACGCTCGAACCCCGCGGCAAACGTATATACCCGCGGGCTATAAAGCAAAGGGCGAACATGTGCGGATATTACGAAGTCCTAGGGAAACAATACTTGGTCCACGCTTTATTTTTCTTTATCTTTATTAAGCGTATAACTTCGGGAACACCTATGTTTTTTCGGTTCCATTTGTTTGTTTGTTTGTTTGTTGGACGAAGTATTTCCCTTTACGTACGTCCATCGCCTACAAACCTATAAGGTTGAGCCGCCTTATTTTGTTGGCCTTTCCGACCCCGAAGGAAATTATGCCGAAGCCGTCCGACAAAGGTACGAGACGAGGTGCCCTGCCCTGCCCTGCCCTGCCCTGCCCTGCCCTGCCCTGCCCTGCCCTGCCCCTACGGGGCTTAAGGGCCGTACCCCAACCCTAAGCTAAGCGAAGCGGCTTCCAACGCGATGCGCGCTTCGGGCAGCCGCCCTAAAAAGTGCGGGGTCCTCGCTATATAAAGGAGCGTTAGCGAATACGTCAGTAACCTTTTGCGCCATGCTAAATTTAATAAAGAGCGAAACGAATTGAAAGGCCAACAACACGTCCACGGCGACCGCGGAGCGGTCGTGCGTGGCCAACTACCTTAAGGCGAGGCACGTTCGGCTTATCTTTGCAAATTCTCTTTGCAATTTCTCTTTGCAATTTCTCTTTGCAAAGCCATGTGAACCCAGCAGTTTTCTCGAAGCAATTATAAGTGCCGGTGCGTATGTTCGCTTTCCCCTTTTACCTACGGTTTGTTTGACTGACCCCCTTGAGCCACATGGTGCAGCACGGGCCTATTATGGGGCCTCCGTTAGCATAGCCGTTACAGCCTTAGCTAATCCCAAGTTACCGTAGTTCTGCCAACTGAGTGTTTTCGGTGAGCTGCAATTAGGTCTTCCTAGGTCAGTCCGAACCGAATTGTCGGCAAGCGTTGCAAAGGCCAACTCGCGCGCCGTACCCGCCCCGCCCTAGGGAACCCCAACTCTCTTCCAGTCGATTCTGAAGAGTTACTGAAGAACCTCCAGATGGAATTGACCCAGGCTCTTGGAGGCATCCCCTTCTTCTGTGCGCTGCTATAGAAAACAGGGTTCCTGGGGGGAATGTTTCCCGAGTCCATTGCTATTTTGTTTGAAACTCACCAATGTACACTCTAAGCAAGGGAGTCATTTTTGCTACAGCCTCTTACCGCGCAAACTCCCGTTTACGGCATGCGCTGGTCCCTTTAGCCTTTCGGCGGCGCCTTCAAAACGCTAAACACCCGTTCTACTAATAAGAGACGAATTGCCGACACGTACGTTACGTGCTTCTTTCGGTTGCTTGCGCTTACACTAGAGTGGTTAGTAAGCGCATACGCACAACGCGTTACCGTGGAAGGCTTTCGTTGTTTGCATCCCAAGCAGCAGTTAAGTTCCACAGACCCAGCCAACAGTATAGCAAAGGCCAAGAAGGTCGTCTACGGACTCGTGTTATAGAAGGCTTTGCAACACCCCTTTTTGGCATACACGTGTTGGCCTTTGCTTTACTGGCTTTCTAACACTCGAAGCAAAGGCCAACAGTGGCAAACGAAGGAAGGCTTCCTTCAGCCCCGCAAGTTGGGTTCAGGGTTTTATAGCCAAAAAAAAACGGGCACTTTGGGTTAAAAAGACCAAGGACGTTAAGGAATTGAACTACGCGGCCGTAGGACGGAAACCCCAACCCCATAATTTGCCGCGTGTTATAATATAATATAATTAAAGTACCGTCCCCTTTGTAACCATAATGTACGCCGCGCTTACATTGAAAGGGGTATGCTTTGCCTTTATAATTTAAGCAGCCTTTAACTCTTTAAAGAAAGCGGTTCGGTCCTTTCAGTGTTTGAGCCCATATAATGAGAACCCCTTCCGCTTGTCACAAGAATTCGGTAGCGCCTCCAATAAATAACTTGCTTTCCTACCCACCTATGGTGCGCCAAAGGAAGGCTTCCTTTGCAAATTCTTTAAGTAAAGAAACACCACACATGAATTCCGGCCGAAGGACGTGATCGTTGGCCTTTGCCTGCAACAGCCAATAATCCTGGCCAAGCCCCTGGAAGCAAAAAGCTAGCTTTCCAGGCCCTTTGGGTACTAAAGCCAACTGGCCGCTCCTACGTTCACAGGACGTGGAAGGACGAAAAGGCCAGGACGGCCTCGGCGGGCGGCCGAAGGACGTACAACAGCAAGCCGTCCCGAATAAAAGGCGGCCCCTTTTTTTATGGGGACGTGCGCTTCGGGCCATGGAAGCGCCGAAGTTATGGCCCTTTCGAACGTAGTTGGGGTTGTGCCCGAAGGGCGGGCTTGAAGACGTGGACGCCCCCACGTTTCCCAAACGAACAAGCGAAAGGAAACGCAAGCCCAAGCCCTTCGGGCTTCAAGCCGCAACGCGATGCGCGCTTCGGGCTTTAAGCTTCGGCCTTTACATTTCTCCAGGTACAGTTATAGCCTCCCCCCAAACGCTGGCATAATACAGCAAAGGGCCTTAACTACGCTACACCCAACCCGGCTATGGCTTTGTATTGGCCTTTTTTTGGGTGCGCTCGAAAATGTTTTTCCCCAGTTAACATAATTATTGGCTCTTGTTAAATTAGACATTATTCCTGTATTTATAATGGCGACAAAACAAGAAAAGCCGTACGAGCGTCCCAAAAAAAAGCCGGGGGTCAACTAAGCCAAAGGGCTATTGGTTCGAACACAAAGCGGCAAACAAATGTTAGGTTTCTTTCTCTTTACCTATTGGCTGGTTTTATTAAAGACACGCCTTTTGGGTAAGCTTTTATGTCGCTTAAGGCTTTGTCGGAGCGCTACTTATCCTAGAAAGGCTAGCCGCAATTCTGTTGGCGCCCATTGGATACTTCTGACTTTAGTTTAATAGCTCAGAGTGCTCCTTTCTTTCAATGTGTTTTTTTTCCTAGGCCGTCTGAGAAAAATTATTATGCGAATGCCTTTTTTAACGGCGACCAACATGTCCGCCTTTCTTTAATATGGCAGGTCGTGGCCATCCTTCTGCCTTCCCAAGTCAAGCTAAGCCTTCCCAAGCCAAGCCTTCCCTTTGGTAGTCTTGAGCGCCGAAGGCGCTAAGGCGCTTTTTAGCTCCGATTGGCTTGTGGTCCTTTTGGTATGGGATTCGTTTCATGAAGGATTTGTAAGTTATCGGAGCGCGCTAGCGGCTTTTACGTCCGAAACCGTTTTACCCGATGTGAATGAACAAGGGACACGGCTTAATTACAAAAGAGTCGGTGAAATGATGAAAGGCCAACTACGTCCGCAGTAGGCCACGCTATCGGGCCATAACTGCTTTATTTCGCCGAGCGGCTTCCTCGATCCGAAGCTCCTGTGCACGGGTGCGCCAAAGGCGCTTGGGCTTTGAGCGCTTTGCATTTTTAAGGGCGCGCTCCCGCAGGGGAGCGCAGGAATTTGGCCGCCCGAATGTCCCGGCTCTTTTTCCCCTTCGGGTAAAGGAGCGTGACCTACGGGGAAAGCCCAAGATCGGGGACGCCGTTGTCTTTTCTTTGCTTGCAACGTTTTTCGGCGGAAGGCTTTCAAGGAAGGAAAAAAAAAGGGCCACCGTATGAAACAGTTCTCCGTCTGATACTTCGTCCGAGTCCACCCTTCGGCAAAAGGCGAACCACTTCCGTCCTTTTGTTGGCCTTTGAGCGCGCACAGATATTGCGGCGTACCTGGTAAACGTCATCCTCTTTTTTTCCTAGTCAAAGGCCAACTATGGCAAAGGACGTCCCCGTGTTTGCCTTTGCACGTACGTGCCCCAAAGAAAGCGGTCGCCTTAAAAAAGGGAGGCAAATAAAAGCAAACACCGCGGAACGGAAAGGCAAAGCATCGGAGCGCCTTAGCGCCTTCGGCGCTCCGACGGGGTGCGGAGTTATGGCCCACGGGATGAAGGCCCCCCCGCCCGAAGGAGCACCGAAGGCCGAAGGGCGTGGCGTGCAAAGGAAAAGACCCGGACCCGCAACCCCTGTTGGGAGTTATAGCAGTTATTTTATAACCCGTTGGCCTTTGCGGGTTTTTTACCCGAAGGGCTTCAAGCACGAACAAGCGCAACGGCAAGCCAAAGCACAAGCTTCGCTGCTTGCTCTTTTTAACCGGTATGGTTTGCATTGCTCTACTTGATTTGCCGAAGGGCTCGGCTCGCCTGTTGTGTCCTTGTTTGAAGCCTTTGTTTCCGCATAAACGGTAAGGTTTTCGGTAGAAAGCGCCGGGGTGTCTCCTTTCAAGGTGAAAAATCCATTGTGCCTAAAACTTACGACATGTTGCTTCCTAAGCGTTACATTAATAGGTGCCCGTAGTGCGTCCCAGCAGGCCGAAGGACGCAAAGTCCTTGAGCCAAATAACTGGCCTTTGCCGAAGGACGTACCCGGAAAGCAAAGGGAGTTGGCCTTTGCCGAAGGACGTGGGAAAAAACTCTAACGTAGGAGCGGCCAACTTTATAAGTATTCCATGCCGAACCATATGAGTCCTACTTGAAAGGCAAGCGCTAAGCGTTAGCGGGTCTGAATAATGGCCAGCGCAGGAGCGCATCGCTTGCCCCGCAGGTAATTGCGCGCATCGCGTGGGCAAGCGGTGCGCTCCAGCGAACGCTTGCCGAGGGCTGAACACCAAGCAAAGCAAAATGTTGTTTTTAACAGTAGCCCTTTATAAGTGGCAACCGTATTGTGGCGCTCCCGGACCCAACTGCGTGGGCGAACTGCGCTTTGGTATGCACCAAAAGCCGCCCAGTGTAAGGCATTTGCTTTCATTTATAGCGACCGACAATTTGGTGAAAGGCATATTATGGGCGATCCGACGTGCGCGTAGCGCTTAAGGCCAAAAAGCCGGTTGGCCTTAGCCTATGACGTGCTTTACGCCTTTGGCCGTTCCGTTCCTTACATTCATCGGCGAACTAAGCAAGAACGGCTCGAGAACTGAACACCGCGCGAGTCCTAACTACGTGCGTCGTTCGCCCAAATAAGCGTAAAGCGGGGCGAAGCTTCTGTTCTGTTGGGCTGCGCTAAATCCGGTAAGCCGTATGCTTCGCACTCTTTTAATCGACAAGAGTGCAGGGTACCGTGCATCCCACTGGGAACCTAAGCGTTAGAAAAAGCAGCGGGTTCCTTAAGCAAAAACGAGTAAAGCGCATTACTTAGGGGAGGATTGTTTACCCAGGCAGAACCACAGTGAAGTGGCGCACTCCAATACCATTGGTGACCGATTGCCTTTATCGTGACCTGGGGAGCCGGCCCGCCTTCCAAGGCGTACAGTAAACCAAAAGAAGGCAACGCAATTAATAAAAGAATGACGCTTGGGCAAAGGGTCCATACCAATTCCAAGGTGGCTCCATGGAACAATTTTTCTGGTCTGCCCCTATTGTTAAATAGGTAAACAGATCGGAAAAGCATCCACATCACAAACACCAAAATAACAATTAGAAAAAAACAGAGATCGTGATGCAAATCTATAATTCCTTCCATGGTAGGACTTGCCGAGTCCTGAAAACCGCAACCAAAGTTTTCTGGAGCGTCTGCGAACACTCGGCTACAAGTGAACCCAAATTGATAAGCCATATTCCTCTTGTGTCACCTACGCATCAAGACGGCCGGATTCGAACCGGCGACCTGTTGCTCCCAAAGCAACCACACTACCAAGCTGTGCTACGTCTTGCGGAAAAAACTTAAGCTTCGCTTCCAAGCACCAAACGGCGAAAGGCACTTTTTGGTTGGTGATGGTCAGGCCTTGTGGTCGGAGCGCGCAGGCCAATAGGACGTTGTTGCCTTTAACCTTCAGTGAAACATTTACAGGTATTAATGTAGTAGAACTGTAAGCAAAGAAAACAATACGCTGCTTTACTTCGTCCTTAACCTCAGCCTTCGCTTCATATTAAGTTTAGTGATAAACTACGCGCATCCTCTCCTACGCAATGCCAACGCCGAGGATGTACCCGATGCTTTTTTTCATGGCAAAGCCCTACGGCGGGCACCACTTTTAAGACCGCAAAGGTCACTTGGATGAAACCACCCACATCACTAGCCCTAGTGCAACCCAAACTAGGACGTACGAGGGAGGACAAAGGCCAACATGCCGAGAAGAAAAAAGCACGTACGAACCGAATTGTCGGGCGCTTACTGGTTGGTAATCGCCTTCATTCTGGAATTTAAGGATATACTAAGCAAAGGCTCGGTAACCAACGGCTTCATTTTTCAGCTGTTGTTGGCTACTTCGTGCTTCTTTAACCTACGGCGGCCGCGTAACACCATAAAAGTTACACACTTGAAGCTCCCCAAGAGAAAGGGCGGGCCCGCCCCTACGGGGTGCGTAAGCGGTGCGCTCCTCCGCAGGGCGGCTTCCAGAGCGAGCTCGGAAAGGCCAACTAGACCTACGGCTAGGACGTTGGTGTATTTATTTGTACTTACCGCTACGGGTTTCCACTTTACCTACGGCCTAACGAACGGCACCCGTGTGTTTCTGTAAGGCAGGCTATCAGTTGGGGGAGTTACCGTTCCCTCAGCGAAGGCGAAGGAAGCCCGCCCCTTCGGGGCACAAAGAAAGGCCAACAACTCGTTGGCGCTAGCACGTTGGTCGTTCCTTTGGTTGTTCCTAAGCTTCGGTGTTTTTCGGGAAAAACAGGTTCATGGAACTGCCGCTGCGCTCCTAAGCGCTTCTTATGGCCATGGAAAGCGCTACGCGCTTTTGGACTTTTCTTTGTTTTACTACGCGGGGTGGGAAGGCAACCAAAAGGACGTTGGACTAGGCCCGGCTTTCTTGTTTTCATGTGATGAATGCCATGGGGCTTAAGTCACGCTTTACTTAAAATAAGCATATTGGTTAAGTGTTAAAGTGAACTCTTTAAGTCGTTCATATTGCAGTTATTCACCAATGCTTCGGTCGTTTGAAATGCCAATAAATACTAAAAGCCGAAACACGGCGAGGGCTTAAGCCGCTACGCGGCACCTCGTACACCGAATATATGCCGCAGGCTGGTAAACTCACGTCTCCGCAAGGGGTCGGTAAAAGCGCTACGCGCTACCAAGCTTCCGAACAGCTGCGCGGTAGCGCTTCGCTGGCGCTAGCCTTGGCCACCCGAAAAAAAAAGAACCGTATTGCACCAAGGAAAAAACCCTGTGAGTGAAGCAAAGCACATCGGCCAACTTACTTCGTTCAGGTTTCGATGGGAAATTAAAGCGCTGCGCGCTTTCCTGTATGAGCTCACTTAAGTAAAGCACAATATAGGTGCTGCATGTTATAGCCGAAAAAACGTGTGGAAAAGAAGGCGCTTGTTTTCCTTAAAAAACACACAGCGAGCTGTTCCACATAGCGGTGCTGGGCCTATGAACGAAACTACTGCTTGGGACGTAGTTTACACTTTAAAATGTAGAACAGCTCAACGGAATTTTGTTTGGGTTGCGCTAGCGGTGCTTTGGTCGCCGTTCCTTTTCCGTCCGCCAAAGGCGCGCATCGCGTACGTAGGAAAGCATCTGGAAAGCGCGCAGCGCTTTTGCAGCGCTTGGTTTCTCTAAAGCGCTGCTTTCCGAGGATAATGCAAAGCTAAAGCCCTTCGGGCTTTCCGGTTTTTAGACGGCTTCCGCTTGCAAACCCAAAACCAAAATGGAAGCGCGGGAACACGCCTACGGCAACACGTACGTGCTTTCGGCAATGCGTGCCCTCCACTACACGAAAAACGCAGAAAATGAACTACGTCCTAAGAACGAACGTCCTTCGGCAAAAGCCACACGCTTACCCCCCAACTCGTAACACTTATGTAAAACGTATTTTAAGGGCAAAATTAAAATGAAACACACGGTTTAAAGAGGAGCCCGAACGCGAAGCGAAAATAAAAAATTTCCAGGGGTTCGGGTGTACTTCGTCCATGGCCTGGGCTAGTGGGGTCTGGAAAAGCCCTTCGGGCTTTTCCATGGCCTTGGCCATTGCATTGGGCTCCTGTCCAAAATTTCCTACAATTTCCTTGTGGCCTTTTTGTTTGGCCTTTTGGCCTTAAGGAAGCCTTCCTGCGGCGGGGAAGGCGCTGTTGGGCTTTATCGGAGGAAAGCCAGCTTTGCAGCGCTTTAGCAGCGCTTTACCTTTTTTTTACCTCGTGGCTCGCCGCTGTTGGGGTGCGGCCGGCCCTTCGGAAGCCCCGAAGGGGCTTGAAGGCTTCCTTTTTGGCGTAGTGCAATACGGTGCCCAAAGGGCTTACCGGCTTTGAGCTTAGGCCTCCCCCGGCGGCGACCCGCCCGCCTTACGCAAGCGCTAGCGGCTCCTTGTCCTTAGTGTTTCTTCGCAGGTTGGGCCGTAGCTCGGACGGCGTCCGCAGTAAGTACTCATTGTCTAGCGTAGATAAACCTGTATTGTTTCTGGGTTGTGCTTTGGTGCCCGAAGGGCTTATACCATACCGTGGGTTGATTTATGGCACCATTGCATTGTTTAATAATAAGTGAAACGCCGTAGTATGACCGAAGCGGTTTTCTACAGCGGGTTTGCCTTTGCCAGCAAAAGCGAGTTGGGGTTGCGGCCAAAAGCCGGGCAAGTGACGTGCGCCACATTTACGCTCATCCACACCCGTTATGGGCAACGTGTTTACAGCAGATTCGCTACAGACTTACAAGAAACGCCATAGGAAGAATAAACAGGGCGGAGCGCAGGGTTTCCGTCCCCAGTGGGGTCGCGAAGAAATCTACAGATGCACTGCCGAAAAATACCAGGGTAATCATACCCAGAATCATGAATATGGCATAATGAACGCACAGGGCTTAAAATCCACGAACCGCGGCGCGACGAGGGTTTAACAAAGACCATTTTAAGCGTTGCTTCCGCTGCGCTCCTGTTATTATCCACAGAGGGCATTTTGATCGCTTTAATTTGTTTTTGAAACTAAATGAATCCACTCTGAAGCCCACTCAGCTTTACTGCGCCCCGGTAGGTAATTCAAGTTTAGGGTTCTCGTTGGTTGCTTTTTTTGTTGTTTTGATGTTATGAACACCAAGGCGAGTTATAGCCAGACGAAGGAACCTCTAACGAACGAACGCTTAAAAGGACGTTCGGAGGAAAGCGCGCCAGCGCTTTTACCTCGTGGCTCTTTATTTTTTTTTTTGGCTCGCCGAAAAAAAAAAAGCCACAGGGGCACGCGCTTACTCAATGTTAATGTTGTTGTTGTTTAAAGCTGCCCCCGTACCAGGAAGCCTTTAAGCAAGCATCACTTTAAAAACCCTCTTTTTTTTGCTGCGCCTTGTATGCGGTGTTTCACAGAACTAAGGCAGCTTACACCGTGCCGACAATTTGCTTCGGGGCCGCCAATGTCATGCGGATGGTACTCTATAAGGCACAATAAGCGACTATACGCCACGCCACTAAAGGCCATTCTTTTGCGCAAGCCGTTTCCGCTACGTCTTCACCTTCTTACGGTTCGGCCTTCGCCTTAAGCTTCGCTTCATGCGCTTCGCCTTCGTCTAAGCGCTACTTGCCGCAGCCCTGCGGCCGGCCTGCCTGCCTTTTGATTCACCCTAAGCCAAGCCTAGCGGCTTCAACTTCGGCAAAGCTAAGGAAGCCTTCAAGCCCCTTCGGGGCTCAAGCCAACTTCCCTGGGGCTTGGTTCGGAAACGGACGTGTTTGCCTTTCTTTGCAAGGGCTCGGTAAAAGCGCTACGCGCTACCAAGCTTCCGAACAGCTGCGCGGTAGCGCTTCGGTTGAATAAGAAGGCGCTCGTGCCCTTCCCAAGCAAGGAAAGCGCGCATCGCGTAGTGACTTAGCAAAGCATCGCGTAGTGACTCCCCTTGCCTTCGGGTACTCTTTGCTTTGCTTTGCGCAGTTATTAGCCCCGCTTTTCTTTTCTTTTCTTTTGGGACGTAAGGACGTTGCCTTCACGAAGGAAATTGTGCCGGCTTTAGTACGCGTACGCGCTTTCCTTCAGCCGCCTTATTTATTCAAAGAGAAGTGCGTCTTGGTTTTGGTTTTGGTTGCGTAGTTTTTAATTTAACCAAGCGAAACAAAATGAAAGTCATGGGGCCGTTGATGCTGTTACTGAACAACCTAAACAATAACTTGATACGTCAAAGGCAAAACTCGCTGGTTAGGCACAGCATTAGTGAAAAGCGTGCCCTACGGGCCCGTTTCAACGGAGAGTCATTCATTATAATAGCGGCTGTAGGCTGTTGCAACGCCCCTTTCTTTTTAGCCGTGCTTATGTATGCCGAGGTTTTACTTTAACTTTGACTCACGGCCGGCGTCCCCGAAGGGGACGAGGGCAGGAGGGACATTACTACGGCGCTTGCGGGTTCGGCTTCTTGCGCGAACCCCCCAAACAGCAAGCGGACCAATGAAAGTAGGTTCTTTTCGTTGCCGCCGTAAACCATACCGGAATATAACCACAAGTTCCATACCGGTAACACCAACTTTTGGTGACTTTTTACGTAGCAAGCCACTTGTTCCTAAACTTTAATAGACCCTAACGCACACCGTTACGCGTCGTATTTGGCCTATTTTATTTTTGCCGTCGGGTTCTCCAGGTTGCCTTCGCACCCTCCGGGACAATTCCCGACCGGTTTAGGGCTTCCCGACCGGTTGCTATGTCGCTTATTCGCTTATGCTTCGCTTGGAATCGCCGCAGGCGCTTTTCCGCAGGCGAATTGTAAAAGCCTTTGTTCAAATATAAAGGCCGGAGGGCTCCTGCCCAAAGGGCTTACCGTAAGTGTGGGCTTTTGTTTGTTGTGTCTCCGGTTGTAGTAAATAAAGTGCTAAAGGCAAACACGGTAAGCGAAGCGAAGCCAGCCAGCGATACCAATACAATAGGATTAGGGCCTCCTACGTGTTCAAACATTCAACAAGTTTTAAAGAGACCATCCTGACGACCATGCCTTCCTCTCCCAGAGGCCTCTGCCTCTGTTTGTACATCCCACGGGAACAAGTACCTCAATCAAACCCTTATCAATCAGGGAGGTTGTTACACCAAAACCAAATCGAAAGAGGGGGAAGCTCAATAGGTCATTCATTATTTTATCATAGAATTGACGTCGATTAAAAAATGTATAAATCCTCCGAGCATATGTTGGCGGACATGCGCCAGGTTTCGAAAATCCAAAGGCCAACAAGAAAAGCCCGAACACAAGTAGTAACAGTGGTCTTATTTTTTCATGGTTCGTTAAAAATTCACTTTCAAGGGTGTGCGCTAACATCAAAGAAATCTCACGGGGACTCTCAACAAGCGGCTGTAGGCTGTTGGTGGGTAAGGAACAATAAGGGCATTTTAACAAGGACGAAGTAGAACAACGTCCCAAAAGAAAAGCGGGGCAAAGGCCAACTAGGACGTTAATAACTGGGAAGCACCCGGCCGCAAGAAGTCATTGCGTTATTTTATTTAGGCGTCCGCCAGAGGCAGAGGCCGCAGGGTACCTGCCGCGTAGCGGCTTCCACCAAACAACTTCGTCCAACAAACATTAGACGCCTGGTTATAACAAACTCCCCGAAAAGGCCCCTTTTTAAGCCACTAAAAAAAAATACTTGTTGAACGCGGCCGGCATACGCACTTCGTCCGTCCTGTAGTCGGGTACGAATGCGGCACCAACCCCGGTTGGTTCTGTCGGCAAGCCGTTCCCCTTTATGGAGGCGGCAGCCGACCCTTTCTTTAATCATTGGCTTTGCTAAACCGAGGGAAGCAAAATAAAAAAAGAGCGTGGACGGCTAGACAACATGTACACCAAGTATAGTTCTGCGGAGCACCGGCACAAGCACGTACGTGAAGGCAAACTAGGACGATAGTCGGCGGCCCTAAAGGGGGACGGAAGGCCTAGATGCACTTGCCTATAATAGGTTTTGCCCTGGTAATATCGGAGCGCTACTAAGCGCCTTCGGCGCAGGTCCCCTGTGGCCTTGTCATATTGACTCGCTGCATGCAATACGGTTAAAAACAATTAAAGTCATCAGAACCCATTGGCGGCGAAAACAACAGTCGGTAACCTAAAAGCGATACTTGCGGCGGGTATAGTATAGGCAATCACCACGATCAAAGGCCGCTGGGAAATGTGCGCCCAACGTCTTTCGGCAGCAACTGCGCTAATACTTCATCAACAGCTACCATACCGAAATACGTAAGCAAAGCGCAGTGAACAAGCGGACCCGCTAACGCATGCCTTCCCTTCCGTTAGCAAGCACGTACGTGTAGTGACTTCCCTTAGCAAAGTGACTTGCCTTCCCTCAGCGGCCGGCGGCCCCAAAGGGGACGGAGCGCATAACTGCTTGGGTTGTGTTTTTCTTTCTTAAAGTTATTGGCTCTTTTGATACCCTAAAAACACATTGTGCCCAGCTCAAGCTTTTTATTTTGGGCTTGCGCTCCCAACGCAGTCGCCGCAGGCAGGGCGGCCTTGCCTTTGACTTTACAGTACAGAAAGAAAGGCCAACAACTCGTTGGCGCAGTTGGCCTCCGCTGAAAGACCAAGGAGCGCCCGCCCTTTCCCGAAGGGCTTAAGGCGCAGGAAAGCGCGCAGCGCTTTAGGCTTACTTCGCGGTGTACTGCATTATGTGGCCTCAGGGTAGTTGGCCTTCGCTGAAAAAATAAGAAGCTTTGGTTCGGCCCCTACGGGGCCGATCGACGTGCAGAGATTTTCGCTTTACCTACGGCCTGACCTTGCGGCGGGGATGTACTTCGTGGACAATTCCCTGGGCTGTTAAAAACTAACAGCCGCAATCTGCAACCTAAGGCCTTCGAGCGCGTAGCGCGCGCTTAGGCCAACCAGCCCAAAATAAAAAGCTTGAGTGGGGGCCGAAGGCCGCCTACGCCTTATGGTTGCAAAATAAAAACCCGCTAACGCGCTGAGCCTTGCGGGGATTTATAAGCTGAAGACATGGTGCGCCGGCGCGCGCTTGCGTTCCGGAAACCCACTAATAGAAAAACCAAGTTAAAGGAAGCCTTCCTTCGGCGCACCGTATTGCAGGACGAACCTAAAAAGAATAACGGCGGCCCGCATTAAATGTGCGCGGGCCCCTCCGGGGCTTTAACGGCGTGTGTTTGTTTAATACACATCGACCGAACCGTAAGAGCTTCGTGCTATAACTCAAGCCCCTTCGGGGCTCAAACCCAACGTCACGTCTTGGAAAGGCCAACGCCTATTATTTGTTTGGTGTTTCAATAGTGTAAAGGGAGTGCAATACGGTGCGCTTGCAAACCAAACCACTTACACAAGGCAAGGCAAGGCAAGGCAAGGCAAGGCAAGGCAAGGCAAGGCAAGGCAAGGCAAGGGAAGTCACTTTGCTAAGGGAAGTCACTTTGCTAAGGCAAGGCAAGGGAAGTCACTACGCGATGCGCGCTTTGCTAAGGGAAGTCACTTTGCTAAGTCACTACGCGATGCTTTGCTAAGGGAAGTCACTTTGCTAAGTCACTACGCGATGCGCGCTTTGCTAAGGCAAGGCAAGGAAAGGAAAGGGAATTGTAGGAAAGGGAATTGTGGAAAGGAAGGACGTCCGCTTACTTTTGGCCGCAACCCCAACTATGACTGAACTGGACCAACAGAACTTCGGGTATAGCTCGCTTTCCTATCCTGGTTGTGTTCTCCGTTACAGCCCAAGCAATGGAAAAAAAAGGCCAACATGCGCTTTGCGTAGCGGCCAGTCATTGCCACCCTTCGGCAAAGGCCTAAAGCGCTGTTTGCACAATTCCCTGCGCCCTGTAGGAGATTCCGTCCGCTTACTTTGGGTTACCGAATTTCGGTAGGTTATTCAACGGCGAAGTCCCACTACCTTCCCGCTTTTACGGTTTTATTGCTACGAATAAAGGCGGTGGTACGGAAGGCTTTGTCTTTGACTTAAAAGCCGGACGTTGAAAACACCGGGTTATTAACCGTTCGTGCAAAGCCCGCATGCTATCGAAGAGTGTTTTACCTTAGCTGGAAGTGCTGGCAAAAAAAAAGCGTTGTTCCGCTTCGCTTTACTTGGTTTATCCACGACCAAAGCCGTCCGGCAAAGCACGTACGTGGAACAGGCGGCACGGCACGTGTGTGCCCCCTACGGGGCTTGTAAGGTTACCCGGCATGGCGATTCTATGCGGGCCGAAAGCCAATAAATGCATGTGACATTGCCCCAAAAATCGGTACCCGCCCCAACGAGCATAGGTTTAAACAAATAGCCAACAAAAACAGAACATGATGCTAAAAAAACTAAACTCACTGTGGTCAGAGGGGTACTTTCACGGAAAGTTTCCCCCTGAGGTGCACTTAGTGTGCTGCGCGTTGCTGTAGATGGTTGCCAGAAGGTTAACAAGATCATGCGAAAAGTATATATTGCAGATAAAACCACACAAATTGAACCACAAGCAGTACTGAAAGCGACCTTGGTAGTCAAAGTGATGGCCCCCACTTCAAGGATCATTTCTTTCGAATGGGCTATGAAAGGAGTGCCCACCAGTACTGCAGATCCAGCTATAGTGGACGCGTACGCGCAAGGAAGCAAAAGCCTATAACCTCCAAGACGTCTCATATCTTGCTCATCACTGCAGGCATGAATGATCACACCAGCGGACAAGAACAAAAGCGCCTTAAAAAACCCATGGGTGAACAGATGGTACATAGAACCTGCATAGTTGTAAACACCTCCAGCAAAAATCATATAACCGAGTTGGCTACAAGTACTGTAAGCGATAACCCTTTTTAAATCTGTCTGGAATATACCAATCATCGCGGCAAACACACACGTGCATGCTCCGATAATACTGAATGCGCCAAACAGCCCTTCGGCCTTTTTTTGCGCTTACCAACCCCCGAGCCGCGTTACGGCGGGGGCTGTAATCCTATTGCTGTAAGGCCTTCGGGCCGGGGTTCTATTTGCCGTAGCAAAGCGTCCTCAGAAATAAAGGCGGTTGTCACCTCATAATTTGTTCCTACTTGTATGCTTTGACGGTCTCGCCAGGCCAGTGAGTGACCCGAGGGCTTTAAGCTTGAGCAACCGCGGATGCTGTGGATGCATGAATAAAAAACGGAGAACAACGGGCGATTAAAAACACACAGGGATCCCTTCGGAAAACTCGCTGGTTAAAAACAACCCATTGAATAAAACGAAGTATGCTAAGCTCTAAACAAACAGCCCTTATGCTACCAGAATACTTCGTCCAGGGGTTCGGACTTTCAAGCAAGACCTTCTGGTCGCCGCAAGGCGTTCAACCTTAAAACACGTCGTCCAATTCTTTTCTAAAGTTCGGGCACGGTATTGGCAGGCAAAAAGAACCAATGGCCCGTAGCTAGTAGGCTTGCTTTGCCGAAGGCCTACCGCCCTGGAGGGGAAACGCAAAGCGGCCAACTAGCCCTGAGCCTGGCCGTGGTGAGTTGGAAGGGGCTCCGATGTTTTGTTATAGCTGCTTGCTGGTCTATATAAATAAAATAAAGCGGGAGTTGTTTTACACAGTTCCGTCGAATTGGCCGCTTTGTTTACTTGTTGGCTTTTCTTTTCGGACTCGCCAAAAGAATGAACAGTAGTCCTAGGCCGCAACACGTCGGGTTATAAAAGAACTGCTATAACTCCCCCAACACTTGTTCATTACCCCAGGCCAGCCAGCCATGCCATGCCATGCCATGCCATGCCATGCCATGCCATGCCATGCCATGCCATGCCATGCCTAAGGGCCGGCCCTACGGGGCACCTATGATTGGGCGTTCGTTATTCGGGCCCGTAGGGCTCGGAGCTGCTCCAACAAACAAACCAACCAACCAACCAATTGTGCGCCCAGAAGCCCTTCGGGCAGGCAGCAGCTCCGCTAGGTGCTGCTGCGTGGTGCGTGCCCGAAGGGCTTAACGCTGCAGCCTTTCGTCTACCCATGAGAAATGGTTCCAAGGTTTCGCTGGCGTCCTTAGCAAAGTGCCTTTCCTCCTTTAGAACAGCCCAGTTATTTTTTTTGGTGCCCTTCGCCCTTCGGCCATGAAAGGCCTCGGCGTGGCCGAAGGGGCTAACTATAGTCAAAGGGAGACCCGGCCCGGCCCGGCCCGGCCCGGCAAGCCCTTCGGGCACCTTCTTAAAAAAAAAAAACAATTCAGGAAGACATGGTTGCCTTTACGGAGCACTAGGTTGAACCCCAAGGTGCCCGGAGGGCTTGCGCTTGCGCTTAAGTAGCGCTTGTTTCCTTTCCTTATCGTAGTACACTCTAGTGCTAGGAAAAAACACACAATTTCTCCCATACTCGCTAAAAAACAAAAACAAAGGAACCCCTTACATATGGAAGGCTTCCTTAGTTTTTATTGAGTGCCGTCCTATGTAAGGGCAACACGTCCGCTTTGGTTTGGGTTTGGGTTTGGAAGCGGCTCTTGCTTTGACTTTGCCGCTCTATCAAAGGCGAAGACGTGACGTGTACACTTGCCACGCCGATGGCGCTCGACCAGCTCGTCCCCGAAGGGGTGGCGTTGGCCTTTGGACGTACGAAGGAAGTGGAATCGCGCTAGCGCTTTGCTGAAGCCCCCTACCTACGGGCACCTTATTCCAGGGCGCTGTAACACAAAGTGAAAGCTATCCACTTTGATTGACCATCAAAAGCACGAGCGATGCTAAGGACGAAGTATTTGCGCTGTAGCGAAATGCGCCCTAGGCCGAAGAAGGGCCATAACTTGGCCTTCGGCCCAGGAACCCTGCGGCCTTCGGGCTTGAGCTTTGAAGTTGGTCTCCCCCGTTAAGAAAACGAGCCCTTCGGGCTACCGTGGCTTCACTCGCAACCCAAAGGCAAAGGACGAAGTGGTCCGCTGTTGCGCGTAAAAGCTGAACCGTCCGGCCCCGTGCCCTTGGCCTTTCCGTCCTTTGCTAGAACTCCCCACTCGCCACGAGTAGGACGCAGCGTTTTATAGCCAAAAAAAAACAGGCACGTTCGACTCCGCAAAAACCAAATAGACCCACGGGAAAAGCGTTTTGTCGGCGACTTCTTGCTGGTTCAAATCGCCTAAGCCTTCTTTATTTTGGTTGGGTGCTAAGCGCTACGCGCAAGTGTGCTGCGCCCTGCCGCTCGCTTTTTAAAGGCGAAGTATTCTTGTTGAAGCGTGCGTCATTAAGAAGAGTTAAAGGCGGCTGTAGTTTTTTCTTTTCGTGTTTGCGGGCTATAACAACAAAAGCCTTCGGCCCAGAAAGCCTTTTAAAGCGCACAACTTTACGGTTCAGATCAAAGCATACCCTCGCTCAAGCCCCTTCGGGGCTCAAGCACCTCAAGAAGGCGAAGGCCAAAAACTGGACGAAGTCGTCATGGTTCGCGCTTTAGGATGCGGTTCATTAAGTATAGGAATCCATTATGACACCGATTGCCAAGGTTTACCAAAAATCGGCGCGGGTAAGGTAAGGACGCCTTCGGCGCAGGAACCCTGCGGCCTTCGGTCGACGGAGTTATAAAGAATAACATAACGGGTTGGCCTATGCGTTATTTTATTTTAGGGCGATCATCCATTCCGGTGCTATAGATAACCAACCAAAGGCCCCCGGCTTATTAAAATTTACCGGAACACACCATGGTTGCCGCGTGAATTAACGCAGAAACAGGAGTTGGCTGGTACCCCCATAGAAAATGCACGTGCTTCAGTTTGTGGGTATTGAGGTGCAAGCGCCCGCCTTCGGCGGCTCCTAGGACGAGTTTCACCGGCGCCATAAACCTAGTAACTAATAAACGGCAAAGGGAACAACACCATGGTTTTGTAAAAGCATTACTTCACCGTGCAAGCCCCGTAGGGGCAGGAGCCCACGTCCTTCGGCCGGCAAAGGCCAACTCCGCACCCCGTACCGATTTTAGGAAGCGGAGCTTAAGGGCCGGCCCGGCCAAAGCTTGGCCGTTGCAACGCTTCGCTCCTTAAAGCGAAGCAACATAAACAAAAAAGCCCTTCGGGGCCAAAGGCCGCAGGGGACCTGCGCCGAAGGGCACTTAGGGCTTCAACCGACGGAGCGCCGAAGTTATGGCCCTACGTGCTTGCCCCTAAAAAATAAGCGGGTCCTGCTTGCTCGAAAAAAAAGCTTGGTCTTGGTGTTTATTTATTTGAGTATCCGCCGGTTCAGTTTGCCTTTTGGGTAGGTGCTGTAATATAATATTTTGGGAACCCTAGCCGCTGTTTCATTTCGCAGTCAGCTTGAAAATTCTTGAAATAGTGGTGCGCGTAGCGCTTTTTTACCGAAGCGCTCGCTGGAAAAAAAGTCCTAGTTAGCCTCCCCTACTAGGCCTTAACAAGTATGCGCTCATCCTTCAGCCGCCTTTTGTCCTAAGCTTCGCTTCCCGCTAAAAAATCAAACCCCAAAAGGAGGCGCGCAGGGCCATAACTGCTGCGCCGTAGTTATGGCCCTTGGCCGAAGGCGCGCATCTTATGGCCTGGCCCTGCCCTGCGCTGCGCGCTCCGAGGTCTTTTCCACAATTCCCTTTTGAATGGAACCTCATGTGAAGCTTAATTTCCGTAGCTTCGTTATATAGTATACCTGCTCATAAAAAGGAAACGATTAGAGTTATGGCGAAGTATTGTTTGCGTCCTTCGCACGCCACAATTCCCTTCGGGCACGTCCTTACTTAAATGAATGCGCTATGCTTTTTATAGACCGTTTCTTTCATGACGTTTAAAGGGAACCATATTGGGCCCGCATTCTTATTTTTTTTTGGGGGGCGGCAAGGACGTGGGATTAACGTGTTTCAGAACAAGCATACCTTTCGTTTTATAGCCCGCACGTACACGTTTATTTTTAAGCGTTGTAGGCACACATGGGATGTTGGAAGTATTCTTCGCGTCCCCGAAGGCGAAGGGCAGGGCACGTTGGACGGAAAGGTCAACAGCGGACTTGCTGCGTAGTAAGTTCGCCTGCAGAATTTCGTACGAAAACACCAATAGTGGTGTTTTGTTCGGCACAATTCGGTGCCCGAAGGGCTTCAACACGTCTTTGCGGGCTATAACTCCCGTCCGTTTGTGGCCGCCGGAAAAGGCCTAGACCGCTGCTAAGCGCTACTTAAGCGCAAGCACAAGCCCTCCGGGCCGGGCACCTTAATTACTATTGGTCGCAAATGAATAAGGCTGCAAGCTTAAGGGCCGCGCAATACGGTTTGCGCTCCCTGCGGCCTCATATTCCTAGAGTTAACTGCTTCGCCGCTGGAGGTCAATAAAACTCTAATGCCATTGAAGCGATGAATTGGTTGTGTTCCCCTTTCTGCGCTTGCCCTCCGGGGGGGGCTTGCACCGCCCCTTCGGGGACGGATTGGGTGTGTTTTTCTAACGAAATTGTGCGGGCACAATCCGCAAATTCCTCCGGGGCAAAGGCCGAAGGACTTGGCCTTTACACCCCGCCCGAAGGAGCGCCGAAGGCCGAAGGGCGTGGCGTGGAAAATGTGCAACGGAGCGCCAAAGGGCCCGCCCCTACGGGGTGCGGAGTTATGGCCCTTGGCGTGCAAGGGCCAATACTTCGGCGCCCGATTACGAAGCAAGCCCAGCTTCGCTGGGCAGCGCCTTCGGCGCAGGTCGCTGCGGCCCCTTCGGGGCCGCAGCCCTCCCCCTGGGCTGGCTCAAGAGCCGAGTATAATGGCCCAACAACGCGGACCTGTACACAACCGGCAGGTTACCACGCTTGCCTGCCTCTATAGGCAGCGCAGCGCTACTTGAGCCCTGGGAGGGCAGGCGGCCTTCATGCGCACGTCTTCGGCGAATAACTAGCCCAAAATGAAAAGCTGACGAGTGAGCCGCTAGGCTTGCTTGCGTAGTGCTCCTTCGGCGAATAACTGGCCTTTGCGAACACGTGCCGTGCGGAAAGGTGGTTTCAAATAAAGGGTTTACGGACTGATTCTTGCCCCGCCATTACAGCCTCACAAGCAACACGTAGCGGTATAACTCAAAGGCCGTTACAGCGAACCACAAGTGCTGCAATGGCAGTATCACCGTGCTACGTCCTGTCCTAGGGTAGTAGGCCCCCAACAGGTGTATAAAGAATTCTACCAAGTGCCTGACGAACTTGTTGGCTGTTGTACCGTCCAAGGCCCTACATGAATGATAAAACCCCCTTAGCGAAGCCCCTACGGGGCACCATTCGTTGGGGTTCTTGGGGTTAACGTGCTTTCCGTGAAGCACGAGCGCCTTAGCGCCTTCGGCGCTCCGACGGGGCACTTCCGACGGCCTGGCACGTAGTTGGGGTACACCCTAAAAACTGGAAGGGCACGTATGAACGCTGGTACGTTAAAGGGTATAACAACCAACAATGACCGAAAGAATTAAAGGCAATACGGTACGGTGTTAAGCCGTCGAACGGCAAACGCGAAAGGCGGCCGCCCACTAAATAAAGCCCAAGCCGCAGGGCTTTCCTTCAATTACCTTTCCTTTCGTTGCCTATTCAAAACCGTAAAGCCGCAGTTGTTCGCAATCAATAGGTTCCCTTTATAATGACAGAACCGCTTTGTTTGCCCTTACATGTCAACGACCAAAGGCTGAAGGGTGAAGCGCGGAAGCCCCTTCGGGGCACAAAGGCCTAAAGCGCTGTTTGCCTTTCCTTTCGCTTTCGGCCTGGCCTTAAGTGCAGTGCTCCTGATGTTTGGGTTCCGCCTTCTTTCTATATTAAACGCGGTTTGCTGCCAAGGACGTGCCGTGCCCCAAGGCAGCGTGCATAGAACCATGCGCGCATCGCGTGCACGTAGTTGAAACGTACCCGCGAAAAAAGCCAAGCTAGCCGCACATTCCGGTGCATTTATGTTAACCAACCCGAGGCAAGGCCAAGGGATTCGCCTTGGCTTCGCAGGCCTTTGGGTTGCACGTACGTGTCCTTAAAGCAGCGTTTGTTTGGCATTATATCTGTAACGGCAAGCAAAAGGGCAAACAAAGGGTACGAAGGCAAACGCGTTATGCAATACGGTGCGCTTTTCTGTTAACCAGCAAAATACGTAAAAGCTTCATATCAATCGGCAAGGACGTCCTTTTGGTGAATAACTAGGACGCTCGACATTTTGGTAGTTAAGCGGTTTGCAGTTTCCCTTTCCGTCGGTAGAATTGGCCGCTTTGGTCTGTAAGGCATGACCTGGCATGGCTTTATTAAAGTCGCATGTTGTTTTTAGCCCGCAGCAGGGTACGGAGGCCAACTCATCGCTGTGAAAGAGGCGGGGCCTTTAATTACAGTCTCTTTGGCGTCCCAAAGGGCAGCCTGGCGTCTGCGGGGGAAAGAACCCTTGAACCATATTGTTTGAGAGAAAGCAACGGGCCCATGCCCTCCATCGCATCTGGTAACCATGCATGTAATCCTAGCTGGGCCGACTTTCCTACCGCGCCAATAAACAGAAGGATACACAACGTATTGTAGGGGGATAAACTGAGGTTGAAAAAAACACTGTGACAGCTTGTTGCATCCCACCGGTATGCACAGGCAAAAAGCTCTGAAAATTGAATCGATTTGAACACCATAAAGCACAACATTATACCAAGGGCGAGCCCAAGGTCACCGACACGATTTATCAGCATCGCTTTTATCGCAGACTTATTCGCCTGCAACCGGGTGTACCAAAAATTGATCAACAAGTAAGAGCATAATCCTACCCCTTCCCAACCAAAAAACAGTGTTAAAAAATTATCTCCAGTAACCAAGATCACCATAAAAAAACAAAAAAAGGATAAATAGCACATAAAACGAGGCAAATGTGGGTCTTGCTGCATATGCCCACACAAGTCTTGGAGCGTAGCGAGTGAGTTGAGTCAAACGCATGTGTAAGGGTTTCCAAGGCACCGTACAAACAGCTTCGACCACATACGGCGCAATGTAGTTTATGTGTGCAAGTGGGCAGTTGAGCTCTTTTTAGCGAATCATTATAACTGAGCGTCCCCGCCCGGGCCGGGCCGGCCGCCTTAAAATAGGTGAACCCCGCCCGCGTCTAACATATAGAGAACACCCCGCTTTGCCTTTAAAAAGATTTAGAAAATCAAACAGCCAAAAAAAAAGCCCACACACCGTATTGCACCGAAAGAACAGTTATACCCCACGGACGATTCGGTTTACCATTGGAACACACACGGCAGTAATAATAAAAGGCGGCCTAGGACGTTTGTTGTTATAGCCCGCAAACAAAAAAAACACAAAGCGCTGTTTGCCTTTCCTTTCGCTTTCCTTGCACGTTAAATACATTTATGTATTGTGTAAGCGCTCTTGAAAGAATCGGCGAAGAGGTGTACACTTCGCCGATTGCGGGCCCTTTTGATTGGGCACGGTTTTGGTTCATGAAACCCGTGCAGTTGCCTTTTGCGAAGACGTGTTGTTTTTTTTTGCTTAGCGGGCGAACGAGGCCGCAGGGCTGCACGTCCTTGAAGCCCTTCGGCCTGCCAACAAGCATGGCCAAAAGGAAGCCTTCCTTAGCAAAGTGACTTGCCTTGCCTTCGGGCACCGTATTGCACCCCGCATCTTATGGTTCGAACGTCCTCAGCCATAGCATAGGACTAAGGCTGCCTTCTTATTTAACCCCAACTATGTCCGGTTAGCGAACGGCCAAAACCAAGCAAAGCCTAGCGGCTTGCTGCGCCCTGGAAGGGCGCAGGCTAAGCGCTACAAGCCCCACAATTCCCTCCGGGGTGGGGTGTACTTCGTGGTGTGCCGCTAAGCGCTACGCGCACCTTTGGCGCTTAATTCCCTTCGGGTTGCTACGCTTATACTTCGTCCTTTGCTTTTTTTAGAACGGTTTGCTTGTAGCAGCCAAAACGCACAGCGGCCAACATACAAGGCCATTTATAAGTTTCGCCCGAAGCGCATGTTTGCATTTAAAGCATGGAGTTAAGCGCTACGCGCACAAGGCAAGGCCACAACAGGTTGTTTAAAAAAGCGTTGCGACCGCTTTGCAATACGGTCGTTGTTCGTAAGCCCGAAGGGCTCAGGAACCTGAAGCGCCTTTGGCGCACCGTATTGCGGCTTTTGGTGGGCTTTCCCCTAAAGGAAAGCCAAATAGGAGCGTAGCGAGTGTATAAGCAGCTGCAATACGGTCGCCGCAAGGCGTTCCAGGTAGAATAAGGCGACCTGTAATCTAAGTCCTTCGGCAGTTGCCGCTTGTTCGTGTGGCCCGCCCCACTAGGTCAAGCAAGCCGAACTACGGGGGCAAAAAACCATACCCCGAAACTTAGTGGGGTTCTTGGCCTTTGCACGCCCTTCCCCTTCGGGCGGGGTGTGCGTCCAAGGGCCGGCCATAACTCCGCACCCCGTACCGTTTTTAGGAAGCGGAGCTTAAGGCCCGGCCTTTGGCGCTCCGATGCTTTACCTTTTTTGCCTTTCTTTTCCAAGACAACGAACGTAGGTGCCAACGTTTTATTAACCAGGAAGCAGTAGTTGGCTTTTTTTTCTTTTAACAAACCTGGCCGAAGGCAATGCTGCTGTATTCTTAAAAAGGGCAGTTTAGGGCAAACTCGCTGGTTCCTAAAGGTTAATCGAAAAGCGTACAGCACTTGGGTTCCGAGCTCTTTTTTCTCCTTTTACCCTTTGGCCGTGTGGGCTTTTTCGCTGGACTAACGCGCATCGGGCAACAGCCGAGTAGCGGGCACTTGCCCTTCCCTACTTTAAAGTATAGTAAAAGAGCTAGCACGGAATTGTGCAACGGAGCGCCTTAGCGCCTTCGGCGCTCCGACGGGGCACAACTACATAAAAATGGGCTGGGCCGATCCTTTCTATTGAGCTCAAACTCACAAATTGGCCCTGGGAAAAGTCAACCCGGAGGCATAGCATAGCATAGCATAGCATAGCATAGCATAGCATAGCATAGCATAGCATAGCATAGCATAGCATAACACGCCCATGGCATGGTGTTGCCTTTTAGTAACACTGGGTTTTGCGTAGGTGCCACCCTGAGGTTCTTGCTATTAGATAAGCCAAAGACCTTAAATAAGGAACTCGGATTAAAGCTGTGCAAGCAAAAGGCACCTTGTGCAAGTCCGCATAACTTGCTTTTTTTCCATATGCGACATACTATTTATGGAAGGAGCGCACCGCTTACGCGGCCCACGAAGGGGGACGTCGTTTTTAAAGTGCAGTCAAACAAGCTCTATATACCAAGTACAATAATGTACCAAATTGTCAGAATGCTTTACGGTTTAAACTGCCTTCAAAGGACGTTGTACGCTTACCAAGCAGTCGTACCTAGGGAACTTGCTAAGGCCGAGTTGGGGAGGCTAACTAGCACTTTTTCCAGCGAGCTCTTTAGCGCCTTCGGCGCTCCGACGGGGCAAAGAAAGGCCAAGAACTGGAAGGGTGGCAATGACTCGGAGCGCACAAGCACGTACGTGAAGGCCAAATACGTGCTTGCTTGTTACAATATTTTAGGATTAAAGCTTTCGCTGGGCCAGCGCCTATCACAAGCCCCTTCGGGGCACAATTATGAGATGGCATACAAATGTATGATGGTACTAATAATTGTCACAACACAACACATGAGAACAGCCAGGTGAACGACCGCCTGAACGTCAATAAATGCTCTTGCCGGGCTGGCGCTTTTTGACGCACCTGGCAAAAAAACGAATGAAAAACGAGCACCGGTGCAAAGCCCAACCCGAGGGCCAACAAACACGGCGAACTTGCGGCCAGGACGACCGCCTTTTCATAAGCGATAGCATGCCTTGTCTGGTGAATAAAAGGCCAACAACGGATACCAGTTACCTATCAAATAAAAAACCCCAACTCGCCTCAAATATACTTGCGGTAAACCAACAGCTACAGGAAAGGTGGCATGGAGCGCCTCCGAAAGCAACCTCATAGAAACATATGACACAAAGTAAAGCGCCACAGACTTGCATAACAGAGGCCACACAAGCGGAACCTCTTCCGCCAAAAAATCTTCCAAAACAGGCAGTAAGTAAAGCGCCGCATAAGGAACCGCAGCGGTAAAGGGATTCCCAGGTGTTTATGTGAGTCATGGCCTACTTAAAAAAAACACCACGAGTTGGCCTTTCCCGAAGGATTGGACGTGCGCCACTTGTTCGTGGCCTTGGCACCGCCCGGGCCGCCGAAAAAACGTCCAATCGTGTTGTTGGCCTTTCTTTGCTAAGGGAAGTGTGTTTTTTGTGTCGTCCAGTATTGTTTGGGTTCGGTGCTTGGTAGCGCTACGCGCTTTTCCATGGCCCTTCCAAGCGCTTGGGTTTGCTTGCAGCCTAGGACTCGCTTTGGTTCGCGCTTTGAATACTTAAAAATAAAAATAAAAGGCACGAAGGAACTACTGCGTCCTTGGTAGGAGGAAGGGCCCCAGCGCTCCGCTGGGGCTCTCCGCGGGCCATTAAAGCGCTGCGCGCTTTCCATTTGTTTAATGTCAAAGACGTTAAGCTTTACGAACCAACACATTCCGTCCCCTAAAGGCTAACGGCAAAGCCCGAAGGGCTTTGAAAGTCACTTTGCTTAGTCAGTCAGCTAACTCAGTTAGCTTAGTCAGTCAGCTAACTCAGTTAGCTTAGTCACTTTGCTAAGTCACTACGCGATGCGCGCTTTGAAAGTCACTTTGCTAAGTCACTACGCGATGCTTTTTGCTAAGGCGCTTTGCAGAAGGGCGTGCAAAGGCAAAGAGCCATCCGCATGTCTTGCCCCATAACCAAAAGCGTGAACCAAAAAGCCCCTTACGGGGCACTTTATCATTATAAGGGTTATTCATTAAAGGACGAACGTATTGGCCTTATTTTGCTTCACACCCGGAAACATCCCGGTAGTTTATGTAGAAACCTTTGGCATGTTTGACTTACAGTTCTCCAAAGTTTCCTTTGAAACATGGCCGTTGTTTCCCAAGGCACGTAAAAGGAAAGGAAAGGAAAAGGACAAGACGTCCCCCCCTTCGGGCCCCTTCGGGCCGCTTTTTCTTTTGGGACGTTTATTCGCCCAAAGGCACGTGGAAAAGGAGGACGTAACCCCGATGGGGAAATGACAAACCCACACAAGCACGCTACGCGCCCGTTGGAAAGCCAAACACCGTTGCCGTCCGCTCGTTTCCTACGTTGATAGAACTCCCACAAAGGCCAACACACGTCCTATGCCTATCCCTCCTTAAGCCGAAGGGAAAAGTGCCAAGGCCTTGCGGTGCGCGTCGGAAGGGCCCGGAGGGCCTTGCCAAGCCAAGCCTTGCGAAGCTAAGGCGAAGCCTTGGCAAGCCAAGCCAAGCCAAGCCAAGCCAAGCCAAGCCAAGCCAAGCCTCCGGCTAGTAGCACTTTGGCCTTAAGCGCTACGCGCACCTGTACACGTCACGTCTTCGGGTGCCCGAAGCCCTTGTAAATAAACGCGTACGCGCAAGCAGCGGACGGAACCCGGCAAGTTTGATGGTCCTTACGATACTAAAGAGTGAGCTTTGGTTTAGCGGGTTAAGCTGTTGCCTTACTACCGCGGGGAAGACACTGTATATTGGAATTATTTTACAATACAGCGCGTTTCGTTTGGTTGGGTACACAATACAAGCGAAGCTACAGTACAAGAACTTCCCCTTCTATGAAAAACAGGAGCCTTCGGCCACAACCGTCGTTCGGAAGCTGGGTGTTTTTTCTCCACAAACTGTACGATCGGCTTCCGCCGAATACAGCTATGGGCGACGAGCATCGGTGTTTTTTACCCGCGCAGGCTGGTTTCCTTGGAGCCAATCAATAAGCACGTACGTGTACAAAGCCCTCGTGCTCATTACATAATGTAATGAATGAAAAAAAGCCAACAACACGGTCGGTTCCACATAAAACGAGTAAAGGCGAACAGCAGTCATTAATAGCGCCAAGTAAAGTTGGGGTTCGCCCCGCAGGGGCGAAGAACAACAGCAGGGAGTCCTAAAGAAAGCTTGGCAAACTTGAGCGTGGCCACTAGCCCTAGGTACGACGACCAAAGGAAAGGTGGCCATCCTAAAGCGCTGTTTGCCTTTCCTTTCGCTTTCCTCGCCGCCGGCGCACCAAATTGTGACCACGGCAAGCGTTTTAATGGTAAAGACCACGTCCGTACTAGTAAGCAAGTGCCTTCAGGGCAGGCCGCAGGGATTTTTTTTCCGCGGAATGTGCGCTTAAGCTGCCCCTGCGGCCACGAAGTGGCCGCAAAGGACCTACACGTACGTGCTGAAGGCCTGTTGCTCAGGCCTGTTGCGTGCTTGGAGCCCCGAAGGGGCTTGGCTTCATGGCCTTTTACGTGCGGGTGAATAACTCTTTTTTTTTACTGTTTCGTCATGTTTCATTTTACACCATCCTTGCTTGGTTTTTTGGAAAACCAAAAATAAAGCAAAAAGCCCCTACGGGGCACTTCCGACGTCCGCTGCTGCGCAGCGGCCGGTTATTTACCGAAGGGCTTTGGTAGTGTTTTTTTTCTTCCTGGGCCTGGAAAGCGCGCAGCGCTTTTCAAGTAGCTAAGGAAGCCTTCCTCAGGCCAACTGCTCCAACAAACAAACTCCCCGACTACGCTTATAATAAAGGCGTTTGCTTCGGGTGTTCCTTTTATAGGAGGACACGTCGCCTATGGAATGTTCCGTATCGCAGGCGCATAAACGCTTGTAAGCGGAAAGGCCACTGTTATTCGCCTAGGACGACCGAGTTTGCCTTTGGACGTTTTAGTAGTGCCTCGCCAAGGAAACCAATGGACCGTGTTGGTGCGAAAAAAAAAGAGTCCGAAAAGCCCAACTACGTGAAAGGTCAACAGGCGCTTCGGGGCTATAACTGTATTTTTACTACACCGGGGAGCATTTGGGTTGGGTGTTTACTTCCAAAACATAAACATAAACATAAATGCGTCACTTTAGCGGGTTTACGAAGGCGCTTCGCTTTTTTAAGCCGAATCCGCTTGGTAAAGTGCTCGGTAAACTCATTATATAAACGGCGAAGTGTAAGCGTCCCCTTCGGGGGCGGCGTTGATCTTCACCTTTCTTCGCAGTGATACCCCATTACAGTTTGTGGAATAGACAACGCGTTTTTGTTTGATGGCGTGGTGCTGCCTATATTTATTTTAAAGAGTCATGGAGTTATTAGCAAGCGCATGTTGGCCTTTGCAGTGTGTTTACATTAAACAGGAGTATAGCGCAGAGTTTTTCCGTTATACCGTACATGAACCAAAAAGCCTGGTTTGTTTAATCGCCAGTTTGGTCAGATCCTATAAGCGTTAACCAACGGCATCACACCTCGTTGGCTTTTATTTTTTTGTTTGGACGCCCTGTTTGTAGGCCTTTTTGAGTGTGTGATTTCCTTGCTTTGCTTTGCCTTTCTGAGGAGCGCACAAAGGTCAAGACGCCGGCAATGCCCGTAGGGCGAAAGGGCCAACTTCCACAACTAGGCTGACGGTTAGCACAGTAAAGTAAACAAACGGTCGGTACACACGAAAGGGAGGCAAAAAAAAACTCTAAGATTTCACTTTCCCTGATTAAGTAAAGCCCGAGTTGGCTTGAAACTATGTGTGGCCTTTCCGCTTAGAGTTTTTGGCCTTTCAATTTCCTAGCAGAAAATCGATTTATTAAGACCAGCCAATGCAATGGGTTCACTTTAAACTGCGTGTTGGGGAGTTTCCCTTCACGTACGTGCCGTCGTAGGACGCTGGCACGTGAGGGCAGAGTTGGCTTTGCCGAAGGGCTACTCCGTCCTTCGGTCGGTTACCGTCCAAGTAGTTTAAAGTTAAGACGTGCCGATGAAATTGTAGGCTTTATTCCGTATGCTCGGTGCCCAGCGTACTGGTTGAACCCCGTTGCGGCCTAGGTGAGAAAACTCCTTTACGCGGGTTATAGACATCCTATATCTAGGTTGGGCCTTCATAAATTCTTTGTTTGTTATTAACATAAACAAGCATTAAAGAGCTTGGGTTTTTTTTGCTTTTCTTCGTATAGGCAAAGCAAAGGCAAACTGGGCGGTTGGAAAGGCCCAGGACGAAATAGCCATGGGTTCTCCGTTGTTTTAGGAGTATATTTAAAAACATGAACCGAGCCGGTACCTCGACTTCTTTGCACACTGGCCAACAGTACTTCGGCTAGGGTTATGTATTCAGGATTGTATTACAGTTTATGGCGAATGCGTTAGAAGAACTCAAAAAAAGGGTAACTCACCAGGTTGTCGCCTTGTGCTTTGTGGTCGGTGCCTGTTATGTGTGTGGTGTTGAACTGATTGTGCTTTGCTTAAAGCCTCTGAATCACTTTTGTTATTTAAAGGTTGGCGAAGCCTTTACGGCCCACATGCTGGTTGTACTCTTCTTTTCTCTCTTTTTTTGGGTTCCCGTGTTGGCTTTTCATTGCTGGGGTTTTTTGTCTCCAGGGATTGGCGCGAGTATACGACGGGGGCTTCTCATAAGGAGCGTAGCGGCTTTCTTTTTAGCCGGGCTTGTACCTTTGGTTTTTTCCCAAATATGGTGTAATGTTTTGATAGTGTTTTTCATGGGGTACAGCATACGCCATGAATTCTTAGTATTGGAGTTTATACCAACAATCAATGCCTTTCTTTGGTTTAAAATAAAAATAGCGGGTTGCTTATTTGTTGCTTTGACTTTAGCCATCCTATGGGGAAGCTTATCTGCTACGGGTTCAAAAGTACGACGGCGACGGACACAAGCGTACACTGTGGCCGTTTTATTTGGCAGCGCCTTCGCACCAGGAGCGGCAGCGCAGTTTGGGTGTAGTTTTTTGATGATCTTTGTTTTTGAACTCGCCATAAGTATCTCTTATGGAATACTTCGGTTAAGGGCGTACCCGGTTTCCTTTATGCTCTTTTAAGGTTGCCAACGACTTCGTCCGCGCGTCCTTCAGCAAAGGCAAAGGTCTAAAGCTTAAGCTTCGCTTCAAGGGCCAGAACTTCGGCAAAAGCTAAGGAAGCCTTTGAGCTTCGGCCTTGCCTTGGGGTTGGGTTTCTTTGCCACGACAATTCCCTTCGCTTTGCCTTTCTTTCCGTACCGAAAGGACCATAACTTCGGCTAAGCGCTACCCTGTCTTCCCTTAGCAAAGTGACTTGCCTTAGCAAAGTGACTTCCCTTAGCAAAGCATCGCGTAGTGACTTCCCTTAGCAAAGGGACTTAGCAAAGCATCGCGTAGTGACTTAGCAAAGCATCGCGTAGTGACTCGCCTTGCCTTGGGGTTTTGGCCGCTCCTAGGAAATTCTGCGGACGAGCAGCCCGTCCCCCGGGGCACAATTCCCCGCAGGGTAGCCGCGTAGCGGCTTCCAACTTCGTGTTTGCTCACGGCGTCCCCGAAGGGGACGAGGGCTGAATTATAAAGCCCCGCCTTCCAGACATAAAAGGGTACCAACCGCGAAAAACAATCCTCGGAGCGCCAAAGGCGCTAGCTGACCTAAGGAGGTCGGCCGTTTCCTTTTGGCCGCACGTACAGGCAAACGCGAACACCGTAAACCACTACCAGTTATAGCCCAAGCGAACGTCCGCAGAATTTCCTAGGAGCGGCCACGTACGTGCGCCGTCGCTAGCGCCGTAGTGCAATACGGTGCCCGAAGGGCTTAAGGCAAACACGAAGTTGGAAGCCGCTACGCGGCTACCCTGCGGGCGGCCTCGGTTGGATTGCTGCTGATGGGTAGACAATTTTCCTTAAAGCTCCTGTGAACCCTCGGAGAAGGCGGGCCCGCAGGGCGGCTCGTAGTTATTCGCCACATATCCTAGGCGAATAACTGGGCTTTGCCGTCGGAGGGCCTTCCCCCCAGGGGCTTAGCTCAAAGGCTTCCTTAGCTTTTGCCGAAGTTCTGGCCCTTGCCGCCTTTGGACGTAATCGCTTAGTTGTGCAGCCGGAGTTCTTAGGCTTTTCTTGCGTATTCCTTGCGGTAGAACCACGTCCGCAAAGGCTAAGCCAAGCATTCCCAACTGCTCTATATAAAGGCAACGGCGACCAAATAAACCCGCGCGGCAAAAGGAAGTGGGTACTGTCCTATATTTGTGTATGGCGCTTCTGTGGAAAACTCGCTCCTATTAGGTAAAGACAATTCGTCGTCAATAATTTAAAGTACGCAAGCACGTACGTGTAGGTTCATGAGCATCGGCCTCCCCTGGCCGAAGGGCTAAGGGGCTTTTGGGCTTTCTTCGTTAGCGGGTTTATAACTTCTTTATTTTTTTAAGTATACGCGCATTACACAAAAAAACCGAGTTGTAACGTCCGCGTAGCGGACCGTTTGCTTTTTTCTTAGTTGAAGCTTGCCTTTAAAACCTTTTGGCTATAACGAATGTACGTACGAGTTGCGCCCTAGGACGACGGACGTGGAAAAAGGCCAACACTTCGGCGCCTTACGTCCCAAAAGAAAAGCGGGGCCGCCTTTTTTGGACGTTGGTTCCTTATGAAGTCCCTTCGGCGCACCGTATTGCGCACAAGCCCTTCGGGCGGGCACCAAGCCCTTAAATGTGCACATTTAAAAGCCCTTCACGTCCAATAAATAAATAAATAAAACTCGGGCGCCCAACTGGTGTTAGCGCCTATTGGTGCCCCGAAGGGGCTTCTTTAGCAAAAGCCAAACAGCCTTGGCCTTTGCGCTGGCTTACCCGTTTTCAACGCAGAGTCGTTTGTTAGGCTTTAATGGCTGCAGTTGTTTGGCACTCGCTCGGGAATCCCTTACTCCATAAAAACCCACAAAAAAACGGTTAACATGTTCTACCCCGAGTATACGTAGGGAAGGAAACGCCTTTAAATTTAAAGTCTTGGGCTTCGGGCGTAGGACGTAGTGGAACAGTGAACAAGGCGCGCAGTTTTCCACCTGCGGCCTTACCCTTTTGCTGGCACCAACCGGCAAGGGACGTCGGTCGCTTTGAGTCGTTAAGCGGCCCGGCCTAGGACGACCAAGGAAAGGCAGGCATCGGAGCGCCAAAGGCGCTAGCGCCCGGCAAACAATTGTAGCCGAGCGTTAAAGGAAAAAACTGCTTGGTGTAATAACACGGTATAACGTAATAGCTTAGTACTTGACGTTTACCAGAGACCTGTCCTGTCCTGTCCTGTCCTGTCCTGTCCTGTCCTGTCCTGTCCTGTCCTGTCCTGTCCATAGTAGCCACGTCCAAGTTTGCCTGCCCAACTAAGCTGTTGCGTGTATGCTTTTTGTCAAGCTTCGACCCCTAGTTAGGGTCGGACCCCACAAGACAAGTCTTGTCTGACGCGGAGGTCAGCTACGCTATACAGTACTTGGTGAACTCTAGGAAAAGTGAACAAAAGCCAATACAAGTCGCATGTACACGTGTTTGTCCGAGTTTTTAGCTATAACGAAAATATGCGGAAGGATAATACGGTAATTATATCATCCAATACGGCCGTAGTGAGCGCTTTGTGTTTCCTTCGGGGGTTTAATAAGAAGGCGCTAAATAACCTAAGCCTAGCGGCTTCATTTCCCTTTCTTTAGGTTGGCCGAAGGGCTTTCTTTCCGTACGCCTACGTTCACAGGACGTGGCTTCCCTTATATCCTTAACACGCAGTTTAAACGAAACAAAGCAAAGCGCTAGCGCGATTCCTGTCCCAGGTAAGGAAAGCCAGCTTTTTCGCTTTTGCCGAAGCAAAGGCCAACACGGGTGAATCAAAAGGGGGCGCAAAAAGGTATTTAAAGGCTTATGCTGTTGTTTCCCTTTTGTTGGTATTTGGTTGAACTTAATTGGCAGAATTTCCTTTCGTTACTTGTTGCCCTTTCCCCGAAACCCTACACACGTACGAGTTTCTACCGACGATTGTACACGTACGTGCTTGCGTACCGGTACTTGGCTTCCCTTGCCTTAGCAAAGCATCGCGTAGCTTGCCTTAGCAAAGCACGTACGTGGCATCGCGTAGTGACTAAGCTAACTGAGTTAGCTGACTGAGTTAGCAAAGCATCGCGTAGTGACTTAGCAAAGCATCGCGTAGTGACTTCCCTTGCCTTGAGGACGGACGTATTGGCCGTTAAAAACAACACGACGTTCCGCCGTGTAAATCCTGCTTATAGCTCGCACAGTTATACCCCGCGCAGGAGCTGTTTTTTTTTCGTTCGTTCCGTAGGCGTAGGCGTAGGCGTAGGCGTAGGCGTTGCTTTGCCTTGGTCTAGCCGGGCCGGGCCGGGCCGGGCCGGAGTTCACCAACCAGTTAGAACAACTGCAGGCCGCTGGATTACACTTTAAAAAAACCGGAGTAACCATAATGCGCAGCCGACATGTTCGGCAAGGCTCGGCTTACGTCCGACGGCGAATAACTGCGGGGCTTGGGCATTGTAATCCGCAAATACCGTTAGTTGATGGGGGGGGTAGGTATCGGCAAAAAATGTAGCTTGTCTTAATAGAAGGCGGCGTTATGCTAGGAACGTCCTACGGCTGCTATAACTGGTTTTGTTGGTATTCCTTTAACCACATGGAAATTGTGTTTAATGTTGGTGGTTTGGTTACCTTATTCTTTAAATAACTCTATGCTAAAGGCCAACAACGAGTTTTACAACCGAAGCGCAAACCTATGCTCTAAACTTCCCGAAGGAAATAAACGGATCATGTCGGGATGCCCTAAAAAAAACGTGCCTACGTCCGCTACCCCGAAAGGCAAGGCCAAGACCAACGCAACGGCGGCCCCGAAGGAAATTCTTTCGCCGATACGCTTGCCCCCCCAGTTTTTTCGTACGTGCTTCCTTCCGAAAAGGCCAACAGCAGGGCAACCCAACTGACTCTTTTTTGTAATGGGGTTTCGCGCATGCTAAATAAAACATCTGAAAAAGCGTACACCACGTCCTAGTGCGCCGAAGGGCCCCTACGGGGTGCGGAGTTATGGCCCTTGCTTGCGTTTAGTCTTAAGCCACATTTAAAAGCCCTGCGGCCTGTTGTGCGTATTTTTATTTTTAACGGACTCTTGGCCAGCGGGCGGGGCAAGGGCCATAACTCCGCACCCCGTAGTTATGGCCGGCCCGCAAAGGCCAAGACCCTTTGGCAATGCAGGAGCCCAGCTTGCTGGGCTAGTACGCTCAAAATTGTGGGCATAACTTAGTGGTTTTAAAGTGTCGGATTGTGATTCCGAAAACGGCGGTTCAATTCCGCCTGCTCACCAAAATAAGGTGCTGCCCAGAATCGAACTGGGATTGAAGGATTTGCAATCCAATGCTTTGCCTATCAGCCACAGCACCAAGCGTCATTAAATTTATTAAGCGATGTGCTCCCCTCTAGAACAATTCACTCTTATACCAGTGTTACCCGTTTCATTAGGAAATGCTGTGTTTTCTTTTAGTAATGCAACGGTGTTTACACTGGTTACCATGGGTTTGGTTCTGGCAAGTGTTAAACTCTCCTTGGGGAGAGGCTTTTGCCGTGTTTTGCCTTTAGGATGGCAAACCCTGTGGGAGTGTTTCTACGAGTTTATCGATGGCATGTGTCGGGAGCAGTTAGGCGGCTTCCGTCGTCGTTTCATTACCAGCATTTTCGCTATATTTACACTGTTGATTTCTTTGAACCTATTTGGGCTATTACCCTATAGCTTTACCGTTACCAGTCAGCTTAGTATAACACTAAGCTTCAGCAGTGCATTATTCATAGGAATTACTTTGTTTGGAATAAGACGACATGGCCTAGCGAGTTATTAGCCCCGCTCTATTTTGGGACGTAATCCGGCACCGGGATAGGATACTCTGGAGAAACCCGCTTAGGTTGTACTGTGTGTGGGTCCCAGTTCTGCTTTTGGAGTTGTAGGCCCTCCCATATAAACGTCCCTGCGGGCCTTTGGATTGGAGTAGTTCGTGATAAAAGTTTAGTAAACCCCACTGGCCCTGTTGGGCTTCGGTTAGCATACTACTTCGTCCTAATCTTCCCGGCCTGCGGGGCCGTAAGCGCTTTTAGGGAACCCCTGTTGGGCGTAGCATAGGATAGGATAGGATAGGGTAGGGTAGGACCGACAAATAAAGGCCAACAACAGCACGGTGTTTCCCCACCCAGCTTTTTGCCTTTGCCGCTTAGAGTTTTTGGCCTTTATGCTGTAGGAATAGTGTTTCACTAAAAAGCGTAGAACTCAGCCAAGGAAGCCAGGCACGTACGTGTAGGTTCCCTGCGGCCTTTCCTTGCGTTTAATAAAAAAACGCCCCGCCACAGGTTGGAAAAAGCGAGTCCTAATAAGACAATTACGTGCACAGTAGTGGAAAGCCAAAGGTGCGGGCGGTGCCCCGAAGGGGCTTCATTTTGTGGACGCCTTCGCGAATAACAGGGCTGTTCCCCGAACCCAAAGGGCTGTTGGGCTTTACCCGTCGCGCAACAGCGGCAAACAACACTTGTTGCCTTTCTTTCCGTCGGAGGCCGAAGCCCATGAACCTGGGCCGAAGGCCAAGTTATGGCCCTTCGGAAGGGGTCCGGTCCGTTACCTTTCAGCGGACGAGGGGTCGTTCAAGCCAGACAAAGCAAAGCACCGACGAACAAGCGCCTAAGGGCAACAGGTCCTTTTGGGTTGCAAGCGTTAGCGGGTCGTTTTTATTTGGCACCCTGCAACCTTTTTTTTGTGTAGCAGCCCACTTCTCCATAAGCGAAGCGTGAACCGCGGTAACCAATTCTGCTCCATGGAAATAAGGTCATCCGGTTTTATTTATATGCCAACGGCGCTCTTTAAAAGTGTTTGTAAACTCAGGAGGAGCGCACCGCTTTTAAAGGCGTTCCTTTACTTCCGACGAATAAGCGAATAAGCGTAGCATGTGCCCGCCCTTTGGGCTTAGCAACAGGAGGGAAGTCACTTTGCTAAGGGAAGTCACTACGCGATGCGCGCTTTGCTAAGGGAAGGCCAGGAAGGCCTAAACAACCCGGAGGGATTTGGGGCATTGTGTCCCGGGGGGCTTGCCTGGTTTAAGTGGCTGGGTTCGGGGGAATAAAAGGCGGGGCCTAATGTTCTTTTTAGAAGTCATCTAGTATATACCAAGCCAAGCGTTTTAAATGAGTGGTATTTATGGCGAAAAGCTACAGACCACTATAAAGGCCATTGGTAAAGCGGGCCGGTTTGGTCGAATACGGTTTGTTTTGAAGTACCCGTACGCATGAACAAGCGACTTATAGCAGCGTTTTTATATGAACCATAGCTTAAACGAACGTCCTTCTAAAAACAGCTACGGCCCCTTTTTGGGAGCCGTCGAACGGCCAACAAAGAAAGGCGGCCGCTAAAGCCTCAGGGAATTGTCCCCGAAGGAAAGCAACCCGCAGGGATTTTCGCTTTTGCCGATGGAATCGCGCTAGCGCTTAAGCTACGCGCACCTGGCCGTTTGCCTTATGCTTCGCCGGGGCGATGCGCGGCATTTCCCTCGCTGAAGCGGCTGTTGGCAGTTCCTTGCGGCGGCAAAAAGCTGCCTTTCCTCGGGCGGGGCTCAAGTGAGCGAAGCCCGAAGGGCACCAGCCAAAGCGCTGCGCGCTTTCCAGGCGCCGGGGCACAATTACCGACCGTCCCCCCTTCGGGGCCGGAATTCCCAACCGGTTTTAGGGCTTCCCGACCGGTTGCTATGTCGCTTATTCGCTTATGCGCGGTGGGCTCACTTTAAGCGCCTTCGGCGCACAATTCCCTTAGCCTTGCGTTAGCTAAGTCACTTAGAAAAGTGACTTCCCTTAGCCTTAACACATGGGACGGCTCGCTTCTTTATGGGTTTATGCGTTAAGTAATAACGACCAACGGGCCCTTATGAACAGCCCTTTGGGTTACTTGGTAAGGCCGAGGACTCAGTGCAGTTGGCCTTTCTTTCCCCGGAAAGAAAGCAAAGGTCTTTTTAACAGCCCAGTTATTCACCGTAGCCTGTGCGCAGCGAAGGCCGAAGGAAAGCAACCAAAGGCAAACGGGCCCGAACGCACGGGTGATTCATCCAAAAGCTGGAAAGCCGAAACCAACCTATAATGTAAGCGAAAGCCTAAAGCTGACTTTCCTGCGGGGGTGTACTTCGTGGCGAAGCGGTGTGCGTCCTTCGGCCTTGGCCTTTTTTGATTTGCGCCCTAGGATGTAAACGCGGAAGGAAAGGCCAACACGTGCAAAGGCCTAACGTGCCTGCCCTGCCCGCCCTATGGGCGACGCCTTTAATGCTTGTGTTTGAAACGCGGAGGGCGAGCTTTCTTGGGGTTTCTTGGTTACGGACGGCAAGCATTTTAACGTGCTTTGTGAAAGCAATGAAAGGCCGCAGGGAACCTACACGTACGTGCCTGGTTCTTTGGTGCTTTGCTTTTGGTATGACGACTTTCATTTTAAAGACCTCCATCCAAAGCTCACATCTATGGCGTCCGCCCATGTGCCGTGCCTACTTGCGGCCTAGGACGTTAAGGCCAACGACTAGCGGCATAGGGCGTTAAGCCGTCCTACGGCCCTTTTCTATGCCGCTTACTGGCCGTAGGCTTGAACGGAAAGCCCGAAGGGCTTTGCTTTTTTTTATGCCGAGTGTTTGTCGTCCTATTTCATTTTAACAATACCGTAGAAAAAACAGGCCGCAGGGCTCTTAGCGGGCTTTTGCAGGAGCCCTGCTCGGACTGAGTCCTCGGCCTTAGCAAGTGCGTACGAGGAAGCCCACAAAGCGAACGGCCAATACGTTCGTACTCGCCAAAGTGAACGCGATGCGGAAAGGCCAACAGCCGTAATGCGTTGTTAGACCTTTAGCATTACAGCAGCCTGGAGGGCACAAAGGCATCGCGTGCGTTACATGCTTCCAACCAACCCGTACCCAAACGAGCTTCTACCCGGCGGCCTCCTACGTCCCCTTCGGGGAAAGGGAAGCTCGGAGCGCCGTTGGAGGGTTTCCTTCGGCCTACGGTGCCCCCGGGCAAAGCGCCTTCGGCGCACCATAAGAAGCGTAACCTTTAAAAAGAAACGCACCACAATACGGTGGAACACGCGGAACGCTGCGCGCCTTGTTTGACAGACCCCGGAATAAAAACGGTATTGGGTATATGGAGTAGTGAGCTTTCCCTTGGCCATTATGGAGTACACGCCGAAATTGGTAAGCCTACCGAAAAACACGCTTGCGATAAAACTACGCTGCTGCAACACGTCCGCTTGCTTGAAAGGGAATTGTCGGCAAAGCCCGAAGGGCTTTGAAAGTCACTACGCGATGCTTTGCTTAGTCAGTCAGCTAACTCAGTTAGCTTAGTCAGTCAGCTAACTCAGTTAGCTTAGTCAGTCAGCTAACTCAGTTAGCTTAGTCACTTTGCTAAGCCCGCCATGGTATTAAAGCCCTATGGCGGCCTAGGACGTTTTCGGTTACAGGAAGCAAAAAAAGCTGGCTTTCCTTCGGCGCACCATGCTATGCTATGCTAGCACACCATTAGGGAACCCTTAAAAGCATAAGATAAAGTACCTTCGTAACCCCGGTATTTCCTTATAAGTTTAGTTAGACCCGCGGTATGGTTAACACCAAAAGCCGAAGTTGGGTATTTTAAAAACCCACACAGCACGAGCGCTTGGGGTGGGCAAATTGTTTGCCTTTCCTAATGGTACTGGAAAGAATGAAGCAACGCTTAAGCTTAACAAAAGCAAATACTACAGTTGATCAGCGACTGTGACTAGTGGGGGTTGCTTCTGCTAGTCCGCGAGGACTAGCCCCTTCGGGAAAAAACTCGAACTGCTTTTTATTAGGCCGAAGCCAACTCCAACTGCAAGCGCTTAGGCTAAGCAGGGTTCATAACCATTTTTTTAGTTTTTTTATGCCAGCGGGAGCACCCATTGCCCTTTCGCCCTTACTTGTTCTGATTGAAATTGTGTCCTATGGATTTAGAGCTATGACTTTAGTATATTCCAAAGAGCCGGTACATCGCTCGGCCACTGCTCCGCCCTACCATTTTCATGTTTCCTAGGTATTGTGCTAGGTTGTGTATGCGTTATCCTTTGGTTCTGCTTGGCGTAGGACGCGCCGTTTTTTTAAAGTAAGGCCCTGTGAACGGCAAAAGGCCGATCTCACAGGGTTTCGGGGATTTCATCGTCTGTTTTTTTTTTTTCGCTTGCAAGCGTAAAGGCGGCCAAAAGGAAACGGCCAACGGCGAGCACTTACGGTAAGCCCTTTGGGCAGCTAAGCGCTTAGGCTAAGGCTAAGGCTAAGGCAAAGGCAATTGTGCTAAGGCTAAGGCAATTGTGCTAAGGCTAAGCGCTTCGCGCTTTGCTTAGGCGCTTTGCTTAGGCGCTTTGCTTAGGCTAAAGCGAAGGCCTAGGACTCAGTAAAAAAAAGCGCGGACGATCGCATACCCCATTAGCTTAGGTGTCAGACTTTTTGCAAATGAGTTCTTTAATTAACGTGTATATTTGCCACGCTAGTATAGGCACCCGGTACACGCTGCTCTTTAATTTAAGAGCACCAACAACCATAAAGTCCGTTATAAACAGGCGGGTAAAACGGGGCAACAGCATTGCTTATAAACGGGAGTTTGTTGGAAAAAGCATGCATACAGCGGGGGTTCCCTTTGTGTGTATGCCTGGGGTCTTTCCTGGCTTGGTGCTCTGCGATTGTTGGCGCTTTGCTTTTTCTTGTGGGCGTCCGCCAAAGGCTGGCCGGAACGTCCCCTTCGGTGGCGTTGCTGCACATCTTCGCAAAGGCAAACTACTGCTAACGCCCCTTCGGGCATAACAACACTCCCGAAAACTTGTTTGCTTACACGAAGCAGTCGAAAGGTTCGAATGTTTCTATACACGTCCGCTTGCTTGAAAGGGAATTGTAGGAAAGGGAAAGGAAGGCTTCCTTAGGATGGAAAGGCCAACTCGGAGCGCGGAGCGAAGGCCCTCGTGACAGAGCACGGTATAACTGCGGGCTAATAACTCCAATTGCGCTTTAAAAGCTTTCCCTAAATGATACGCTTGCGAGAGAACTCGGTGTTAATAATCTCCTTTATTTGCCCAATTTTCCGTCCTAACTAAAGGGCCGCAAACTGGCTTAAGCGGCCCCCTAACGACGTCCTCGCCCAGCTGGTTCCATTTTGGTTTGCGTCCACGTCCTTCGGCCCGCACAATTTTCCCGCAAATGCAAATGGTTGATACCTGCTTGTGCCGTTGGGGGGCTCGTAGCGGGTCCTACTAAACGTTTCGGAAACGAAGGGCTTTTAGCTTATTTTAGCAAACACGAATATAAGCCAACACTTATTGTGGTAGACGTCACGTCTCCTTGCAAAGAAAGGCAAACACGTCCTTCGGCCGCTTCTACGCCGTTCCACGCTGTTGCCGATGCCCCTACGGGGCTTGGCTCGGCGTACCCCAACTAGGGAAGGGGCCGCATTAATTAAAAAGCTTACGTAAATGTCTTTGGCATTTATTCCAAGTGGATCACCAAAGCACAAGCAAAAGGGTAACAACTTGGAACAAACAGCACAATAGGAGGAGGGCCTCAGGCTCGTTTGTTCTTTCTTCTAATGTGGAACCTTAACGGGCATATAATTCTTGTTGCTTTATTCAAAGCCGTTGGTTAATAAACAATGCGCCTTCGGCTTACGGTTGTTGGGGGGGGTACGGTGGTTTGTTTTTTTCCTGTTGGTTATCCGTCACCTTCGGAGCCGGCCGTTGGCCTTTCCTACGTTCGTTCACAGGAGCGGCCTCTTTTTTCAAGCGATGGGTGGTGTTACCGCAATCCTAGTCCGCACGAAAAAGGGCGCGCTGCCTCATATTCGAAGCGCCCCAGGGTTAGTGTTGGCCTTTCTCAACAACGGCCAACAAAAAAGGCAGGCTTGGCTAAATGTGCTTACAATTTCCTAAAGGCAACTCCATCAATATCAACCGAATACTACAATAACCAAAAATACGGTAAAGAGCGAAGCTATTTTATAAAACCCTTGCGGCAAAAGAACAACGGCCAAGAGCGCTTTTTTGAAAAGGCCAAGGCCTTGCAAAAGCCCGAAGGGCTTTTCCAGACCCCACTAGCCCAGGCCTTGCTAAAGCCCGAAGGGCTTTTCCAGACCCCCCAAGGCCAAGGCCAAGGGCTTGGGCTTTTTTTAGCCCAAGGACGTTAGCCTTTATAGGTCTGTAGCTTTTCGCCATTAATAGTCACTCATTTTAACGCTTGGATACACTACGCGTATGTACTCCTTAGATGGGTGCACAATCTTGCATTATGGTTAAAAAAAGCCTGCTCAGGCTTTTAAGACAAAGCTCAAGCGCCTTCGGCGCTCCGACGGGGCTGAGGAAGGCTTCCTTAAGGGCTTCGAAAGCCCACTCTCTGCCTGTAAAGGCACGCTCAGGCCTGGGCTTTCCTTCCTTGCTCGCACTAAAATAAACTCATTTTTTCGTCTTGTTGGCCTTTCTTTTGCGAAGACCCGCATCGGCGGGGCCGCCCAGTTTTTGGGCCAAGAGGGTACGGAAAGGCGGTAAATTGCGCCGAAGCAAACGAAGCGAAACACGAGTTGTTCGCTTGCGCTGAGGCATCGTTCCTTTTCCGTTGTAGTTGAGGTTCCCCTGCCCCCGTAGTACCGCAGGCCGCAATCCTTTTTGCTTCATATTAGAGTGGTACCAGCGAAAATAAAAGGCCATGAAGCTGAGCCCAAGCCCCTTCGGGGCTCCAAGCACACCCCAAGGGCGCAAGCAAGCACACCCCGAAGGGCGCAAGCACGCAAAAAGCACACCCACTAGCCCAGGCCAAGGACGTTGGCAATAATTAAAAGCATACGTTCGGCCAACAGGCCAGGCCTGAGCCAGTTATTAGCGGCCCCGAAGGCGGGCAAAAGAACGTCGACTTGGCCGTTGCAACGCACGGGATGAAGGCCCGCGCCTTTGTGCTTTCTAGAGCTGATCCGTTGGCCTTCCATCGACGTAGCGCGCAGCGCTTTGCCCTATAAAAACACAGTTGCGATACGGTGCGCAAATTGTGTGGTGGTAGGTTGCCAACAACACTTTTAACCTCCTGCGGCCTTAACTCAATAGTGGCTAGAAAAGGAAAACGATAAGTTATTCATAACAGTTGGGCTTCGGTGTTGGGCTTTACTTTAGTCTAGGACGGTAGTTAAGAGCTATAAAAGAAAAGGCCAACGTCCACGTGCCTTTGAGTTATTGAGCGCCGTAGTTATGAAGCCCCTACGGGGCACCTTTTATTTAGGACGGCTCCGCTCGCTTTGAGTCGAAATACGTTCGTCCTTCTCTTTTCCATGCTCACATTTTGGTGAAAGCTGCGCAACCCCAAGAGCATTGGAAGCCCGAAGGGCTTTAAGCTTGCAGTTATATGCAAGCGTTGTTCTTTGCCAGAACAGCACACAATTTATTTACACGTCGATGCGCAAAGAAAGGCCAACAACTGCAATACGGTGCCCAAGGGCTTGCTCCGAGGGGCGGGCGTTCGGCCCCGTAGGGGCGAACGAGATAAGCAACAACCTACAGCCGCCAGCCACCCACCAGAATACTTCATCATTTTGGGAGTTGGTGTTACGTCCTAGGATCGAAGCGTAGTGCTGTATCCCTTTTAAAAGCGTATACCGAGGGTTGATAACAAACGTCCTAGCCAACGCTAAGGCGACCGTGGGAAGCGTAGTACTCAAGGCAGGAAGGCCGGCCAGGCCTAGGTGCGCCGAAGGCGCTTAAAGGCCAAGCAAGAGCGAGCTTCACGCTTCGCTTCAAGCTTAAGCGCTTCTTGAAGCAAGCCTTCCCAGCCTTCGCTGAAAGACCAACAGCCATCGCGTGACGCTTTCCTTCGGGCTTCAGGTAGTTGGAGCGCACCGCTGTCCTCGGGCCAAGCAGCAGCGGACGTTTACTCGCGGGAGCGAAAGGGGAAAGAAAGGCAAAGAAAGGCCAACCCCAAAGGAAACCCAAAGCGCTCACTACGGCCGCAAGCCAAACTTCCCCAACTGGCCCAACTCCCAACGCCTTTAGTTGCCGTGGTAAACACAAGCATCCTCGGTAAAGCAACCCGTTGCACCGAGATAAATAATGAATTACACCCTGTGGGCGGAGGAAATGGCGACCTTTGGTGTCCTTGGGTTGTGCATGCTAAGCTCACATAAGCTAGCTTTCCTCGGGGCGCAGCCGATCGACGTTTTAAGTGAAAGGCCAACAATCAAAGGCCAAGGAAAGCAACGTCGGTAGAATTGCGCGGCCGGCGCCTTGTGTACTGGTTGTTACTAAGGCAACTCTACCAGTGCTTCGCTCCGCAGCGCGGGGAATGATTACTGCTGGTCATACGTTGCTAAAAATTCTTAGTGGGTTTACCTGGACGATGCTGGGCGCCGGAGGCGTCCTATCTATGTTAGCAGTAGCACCGGCTCTGCTGGTGCTCGTCATCACAGGATTAGAAGTTGCGGTTGCTTTGCTTCAAGCCTACGTGTTTTCAATTCTTTTGTGTGTTTACCTTAATGACGCTATCAATCTTCATTGAATGCCAAGCATTCTTGGTCCAAAAAAAACAAAAAAGAAAGAAAGACGTTTTCTTTAAAAAAAGAAAAAGCTAAGCCAGCAAAGCTGGCTAATAAGTTATAATCCATAAACCGAATAAAGTAAACCGGACAACATAAAGGTCAACAACTAGAAGGGTTAAGCACGTCCGCCCTCAACGCCGAAGGGCTTGGCCAGCTAAGCGCTACGCGTCGGAAGTGCCCCTACGGGGCTTTTTGCCAGCTTGACGTGTACACTTCGGCGATACGCTTCCGGACATTTGGGAAATCCCTACAGCATAAAGGGCAACAACTGCTTTTGAATCGTTTGCCGCAAGGAAAAAAAAAAAGAAACAGGACAGCTGTGTGCGTGCTTGGAGCCCCGTAGGGGCTTGGGCTCGGCTTCATGGTGAGGAAGCACGACCGCTGGTGCCCTTCGGGCTCCCTTTCTACGCCGTCCTTCGGGGAATAACTGTGTTGTTTAGGAGTTCTCTCGAAGGAAATTGTGACGAGCGTATTCTGCTGCACGCTTGAATCGGTTGACCATATTTAAAGGCAAACACCAACGTGTTGTTGGCCTTTCTTTCTACGCGTTGGCCTTTCTGCCGTACGAAACCCCAAGAGCTTTTAACTACGTCCTAGGCCCACAATTTCCCCTAGGGCGCAAGAAGTTATGAAGGCGGCTGAAGCATATTGCGAACACCAAAGCGGCCAATTCTACCGACGGAACGGCTTGCGTCTTTCTGTGGGCTTTTTAAAGAAAAGAAGCTAAATTCTTAAGCTTCGCTTCCAAAGTGTTGGCCTTTCTTTGTTGTTTGTTTCATCAAGTAGCTAACAATTTTTTTCCTTGGCCCCGCAGACTTTATGGTTGTTGCTGTTGTTGTTGCTGTTATCCTCTAACTCCTCGGCAAGTATCCTAGCGAGCTTATGCTTATATACAGAGGCAAATCACGTTTATTTACTATTTACAATACGGCGGTAGAAAAGACAATTCCCTGCGTAATAACTACATGTTGCCTGTTATTAAACAAAGAACACCGGCACATTTCATTCGCATAGGGGATAAACCGCCTTTAAGCTTTTTCCATTACGTGTTGTTAGAGACTTGACTTAAAGGCCAACACAGCTGCTGTACCAGAATGGCGGCTGGTTAGCAAAAAAAACCTAATGAACAAACCAATCCGAACCGAATTGTCGGGGTATAACGGCTGTATTTACTCCGGGCGCTTTTACCAAGAAGCTCGGTCCTTGGCTCCAACTTCCTAAACTTTAACTTTATTGAAGCAGGGCGGCAGCCCCCCAGCACCGTGCATGGGGTAGACAAGGTCAATAAAGCACTCTATCTTTTACAGAAATACCACATTTAAAGAAAGCTTCGACAAGGACGGTTCTATCGGGGATTTCGGCCGCAGTTACGGTTCTTCCTTTCAAAGGAAATAAAACCATAAAGCTCACTACTACATCCGCAGGTACTCCTTCGGCAACGTCCAACTTACGGAAAGCAAAAGCAAAGAAAGGCAAAGAAAGGGCAAGAACTTCGCCCCGGCTTAGGCCGTTTTCCAGTTCCAGCAAGCGGAACAGTTTACTGCAATGTAGCACAGTAAGTAAACAACCAACCATGGTCGGGCGAACGCCCGTTAAGGAACGGGCAGGACGTCCTAACCGAAGGGGAAAGACCAATTCGCAAGCCAACAGCCCCGCTTTGTTTGGCCTTTCTTTCAATGTATAACTCCAAGGTATCCTTTAAAAATGTTTGTGCTTTGAAACGTCCTCGCCCAGGGGAGATAGCCCATGGCGAGCCCCCCGGCCAAAAGCGCTACCCCGCAGGGGACGAGGCGCAGGGCTGCTACCGAAGGGCTTTGCTTAGCAACCCAAACAAGAAAGGCCAACAACTTGCCGAGCGGTCCTCCCACCTTCCAGTCCCGAAACCCCAAGAGCTTTGGAAAACGTGTTATAGCCCTTTGTGCCCCGAAGGGGCTTCCGTGTAGCTTTTACACGCTGTCATATTCCTTTCAGTTTGGGGTTTGGCCTTTATTTACGCGACGAGAGTTAGGAGCACATCGCTTACTTTGCAAAGAGACAAAGGTCAAGGCCGCTCGCTACTAAGCACTAAGCGCTTAGTAGCTCGGAAAGGCAAACAAGGGGCACGTTTAATGTGTGTGGTTGTTTTGGGGATCGAAAAAAGAGGAAAATGTTTCATAACAGTTGCCCTTTGCCATACAAACCATCGAATGTCCTAGGCCGCCCGCCTTGTTTCCAAGGGGACACTCGCCCACGAATGAATAAAAGCACGTACGTATCCTAGGCCGCAGGGAGGGAAACACTCTATAAAAATAAAAACACACACGCTACTGTTTGTTAACCAAGAATTTAACCAAGCCGGCTGTTATAAAGAAACGGCTAAAAAAACAAAGAAGCGCACGTCCAAAAAATCCGTTTGCCTCCCCAATTTGCCCGGATGGCTAAGAGTTGGCCTTGCTAAAAAAAAAGCGAACCTTGCCGTCCTTGGGTTGCGGTTAGCCTTTTCGCTGCGCCCTTCTAAAGGCCAACACCCCGCTTGAGCGGCATACAGGCCAAGGCAGCGTTTGGCTACGCGCTTTGCGAAGAAAGACTAAGGCCAAGGCGCGCAGAAAGCCCAAGAGGAAGCTTCAAGCCCTTCGGGCTTCAAATGGCCTGGCCCTTGCCAAGGCCTTCCGCTGGTTGGTTGACCTTAACAAGCCCCGTAGGGCACCAACTCAGCTTGCCCCTACGGGGTTTGCGGCTCCAGCTCTTATTTGGGCTTCCATTCCAAGGGAAGAAAGCCAAATAAGAGCTAAAGCTACGGGGCTGCAAGGCTCGGGGGTGGGGAGAAGGCTGAAGGAAAGCTTCAGAAACAGCCAACTAAAGCGGAAGCCCTACGGGCGCTACGAAGGCAATTGTGCCCGCTGCGCTCGCTGACCTTCGGCCTTGTTTGCTTCGCTACGCGAAGCAAAGGCGCGCAGCGTGGAAAGCTTTGCCGAAGGCTGAGCCCCGACGGGGCACCCGGGCTTCACCACGGCCCGGGGCTTCCGCTTGGTCTTTCAGCGAAGGCCCGTAGCTTCAGCTACGGGTTGGTGCCCCGTAGGGGCTTGACAAGCCTTAGCAAAGCATCGCGTAGTGACTTAGCAAAGTGACTTCCCTTAGCAAAGCGCGCATCGCGTAGTGACTTCCCTTGCCTTTGCGCGCCTAGATATTTTCGCAAAAAGGCCAAGGCCGAAGGCAATTGTGCCCTGCGGTAAGCCAACGAGGCCTGCCTTTTCGCTTCCCCGCCAAAGCCGCGCCCGTAGCTGAAGCTACGGGTTGCCGGAAGCCCCGTAGGGGCGGGCTTGCCACAAAGCTTCGCTTCCAGCAGAAAGAAAGGGCGGAACTTAACCGTAGCGGGGCTTTTGTACGTCCTAGGTATTAGGTATAGGTATAGGTATTTTTCTCTGAAAAGGTTCCTTTATGATTTAACCATATAAACTTCGAGTTGGCCTTTGTTTCGTACTCTATTTAAGAGTGCTTTACTCTGCTCCCATGGGGGGCGGGGGATTTGAACCCTACCATCCTTACGGTTAAAAGCCGTCTGCTCTACCTTATGAGCTTGCCCCCCCCCTACACATTGGACGGCTAACGCTTAAGGACGAAGTAGTGCTGTGGGCAGTTAAGGCGACCAAAAGGACGTTGGCCTTTCCCGAAGGATTGGACGTGCGCATTTTCGTGGAACATTTTGGTAAGAATACGTGCCTTCCCGCTTTCTCCTAATGCTTCGCTAACGTCATAGGATAGGACACGCGCTATTCGCCTTTGCTTTGCCTTGGTGGGACGACAACTTCCAACTGAAAACACCAGCACCCGTGCAAAGGCCAAAAGGAAAAAAAGGCCACGGCGTCCCCGAAGGGGACGAGGAGCGCAACTTATGCCCCTGGTCCTACTTTCTTTGCTTGCGGCAAGCGGCTTGATGCTCAACTAGCCTTTGATGGCAGGGAGTTGGGTAAAGGTGTGAAAAGTAGGTGGGCTAGACAAAAGCCATTCTAAGGTTGGGCTTACATCGCCCATTGCGCCATTAATACCGGGTGCTCCCGCGGTGTTAATAGGTGTATCACTCGTTAGAGTGTCGTATACGACTATAAAAAATAATATGGTAGAAATTATAGACACATAACTGCCGTAAGAAGCTAAAGAATTCCATGCGGCGTATGCATCTGGATAGTCTCCAATTCTTCTTGGCATTCCGCTAAGGTTTGAGGGCACGTCCAACGTCCTACGTCGATGGAATCGCGCTAGCGCTTAGACTAGCCTTGCACAAGGTGCGTGCTTTCCGCTGCGCTGAAAGTTTCCTTCGGCCTTCGCTAGGCACAATTCCCTTCGTAGCGGGCCCGAAGGGCTTCCACTTCAGAGTTGGCCACGCAAGCCCCGTAGGGGCAGGCGCAAGCTTTGCTTGCGGCAAGCGGCCTAAAGCAGGGAGCCAGAATTCCCTGCCCTTCGGGCAGGGAATTCTGGCTTTACCAGGCCCTCGGGGCTCTGCTGAGCAGCTGTTATAGCCGAAGGAAATTACCCACCAATAAAGTACAAAACCCGGAAAGCGTTCGCGGGTTGTAGAACTACCATCGAATTTTCGGCACACGCTGCCTTGTCCTTGGACGCCGGTGCGCACGCTAAGGCGCAAACGACGAAAGCTAAAACTCGCCGTGAAGCCTAACACAACTACACTACAGTTATGGTGTTGTTTGCTTCCACGACCGCCCCGCGGTCGCCGTCTTTCGGGCAGCACCGTACCTTTCGTTCAATGTGAACTAAAGCTATATTACCAAGGGCCTAAGCGCTACAAGCCCCACAATTCCCTCCGGGGTGGGGTGTACTTCGTAGCGAAGCGGTGTGCGTCCTTCGGCCTGGCCCAGCTGCCCGGAGGGCTTCACAGGCGGGCTTCGCCTTAGCATGCAAAGGCTAACCGCAACCCAAGGACGGTAAGGTTCGCTTGCAGCAAGCCAAAAGCCCCGTAGGGCACCATCGCTTTTTAAAGGCCAAGGCGTTGCTGTCTTAAGTAAGCAACCAAAACCATGTTAGAGTTTTTGGCCTTTTAATTTCCTTTAGGCTTTGCAAAAGCCTTAACACCCGTGTTATGGCCCTGAAAGGAAAAGGCCCGCCTTTGTCTACCAATGGCTTACCTACCGGGAAACAGGCACCCCCAATGGCGACCTAAAGCAGGGCGTGCCCTTATAGGTAGGAAAGGGGTGCGCCGAAGGCGCTTATGGGCTTGAAAAGGGCTAAAAACACCGTACGAGCCCAAAGACAAAGACTAAGAAGCTCCTCTGCGGCGGCCCAGCAGTTCGAGCTTTCCCCGAATGGCTTAAGATTCACGTGGAGCTTACCTGCGGCCTTCGCTCGTGGCCTTTTTCTTATTCTTAAAGGCCGAAGGAAAGCTTCGACGTTGCTTATTACAATAAAGAATTATTTGGTGATGCGTGCTGCTTAAAGGCCAACACGGCGAAAAAGAAGCGAGCGCACGTGCCCGGCTTCGCCGGAGCAGAAGCCCAAATAAGAGCTGAGCATTAGCGAATAAGCGAAGCATAAGAAAGGCTAAGGGCCATAACTGCGGCGCTGAGGGGCCCTGCGGCCTGGGTTGCCGAAGCAACAGGACACGTACGTGCAACTCGGAGGGGAAGCCGCGGGAAAGCATAAATACCTGCACGTCGATCGGCCCCTAGGGGGCCGAACCAAAGCTTCTTATTTTTTCAGCGAAGGCCAACTTGCCTGCCGCAAGAGCTCGCTTGGCAAACAGCCAACGGAAGGCTTGGGCTTTCTACCCCAGCGCTTCGCTGGGGCTGGCGTTTGGTCTTTGCGGCCGTGCTACCATAAAAAACAAAACGTATAACGGCAGTTGGCCTTTGCGTTTCTTTGAAGATTGCCTACACATGTAGAATAGAAACAATAGCCATGGCAACACCCAAGGGAAAGACCAAAACGCTAAGGCTCAACGTGCTTCGGGGCCTACGGGCCCGAAAAAGCCAAGACGTTTGTATAAGCCCTTCAAAGGAACGAAAGGCCAACACGTGCATCACTGCTGGTGTTTTTTTCCTGCACGACCGCTCCGCGGTCGCCGTGGGCACGAACTAAAATAGCCCACTGGGCCTGGCTCAGGCATGGCATGGGCTCCGAGCACTTCCACTAGTAAATAAGCGGGGGCCTAAAGCAGGGAGCCCGCCTAGCGCCTTCGGCGCTCCGTCGCCCCGCTTTGACGAAGCTCATAGGCCAGGCAGGCCAAGGAGCCGCTAGCGCTTGCGTACATACCAACGGAAATGAAGAAGCCCCTCGCCGGCCCCCTTTTCCACGGTACGTTAGGACGTTAGTTGGGCGGCCCCGAAGGGGGGGACGGAACGGGTAGGGTTTAAGGCCTATGACGTTTTGCGTGTGTTTGGCTTTCGCGGTAATATAGAAAACAAACGTGTTGGCCTTTCCAGAACCGAATTATTTATAACTACGGTTCCGCAGGGCGGCCTTAGTTTCAGTTTTTTACGGTATTGTGCCTGGGACGTTTTACTCCCTCCATCTAGCCACTCTAGGGCATCCCATACCAAACCAAGGGAACCTGGCGGCCCACCAACGCTGAACCCCAACTAGGGTACGTTCTGCTTACCTTTCGATCTGCGGCTTTTATATCGTCTAGATCTCACAACATGAAGCGCGAAAGGAAGGCACACCTAGAAAGTGCATTGGACCAAAGGTCAAGTTGACACCACAGAAAAACAGCCAAAAGTGAATTTGAGCCAAACATTCGTTATACTGCATACCACTTATTTTTGAAATCCAATAATAAAACCCGGCAAAAATAGCAAACACTGCTCCCATTGAAAGCTGTAGCTACCCTCAAAAAAAACATGGGTGCTTTCTCTTCGAGGCGGGACCCGCTTGGCGGGGCGCCTAGTTTCCTTTGTTATAGCCCGAAGCTCTTACGGTTCGGATCTTGGCCGTTGCCTTAAAAAAGCCTAAAGATCTGTGTAGCACTTTTTTTTGCGTACGTGTTTGCTGCCTATGACGACGTTTATACCCCGAAGCGCACACTACGCCCTACGTTCACAGGACGCCCCCCACCGAGTAAGCTTTTGGTAGTATTGACAACTATAAACACTAAATAGTGGCGAAGGCGAGCCCCGTAGGGGGTTAGACCAACAACGCTGCGGGCCATAACTTCGGTAAAGGCCAACTTGGCCCCCTTTAAAGAAGGTATGACCGCTAATAACTCGCTTTTGTGAAGACGTGCGTAACACCCTAAGCGTGGAAAACCTGTGACCTACGTGCTTCCCCGTGGCTTTTATTTCCCGGCCCCTCGGGGCTCAGGCCTTCGCTTGCACTTGGCTTTCTGGGCTACAGTAAAAAAAATTCAAGACGAACTGGGTATTAAGTTTCCTGCCGGTGTTTCGGCGAAAGCAGTTGGGGTTCAGGACGCAGTCGTTGGAAATTTTATCCAGTCCCATCAAAGCTTAAAGGAAGCCTTCCATAATAAAAGCCGGCCCTTTAGTTCGGTGAACTGAACGTCTTGGCTTTAAAAAAGCGGGGCCGCAGGAAAGCTAGCTTTACGAATCCGCTTGGCCAACGCAACAGCGTATACGCGGTTCGGAATACGACAGTAAGGGTATGTTAAACACGGCGAGAATACTGCGTCCTTTGGCTTTTGCTTGTCGCCAAAGAACGTGGAGTACTCTACGAAAACCAAGGCCAAGACCAGCATAGAGCTGCTCAATTTGTTATAGCCCGTAGTAGGGGTTATCGGGGTTCGCCGTATTGCGGCCGACAATTCGGTTCGGTATGTATCTTTGTTGGCTTACGTTAAAACAACTCAAGCAACCCTGGAAAAAAAAGAACGACCCGGACCCGACAAGCGTTGAGCCCTCCGGGCTTTTGCAAGACTTCCTTTAACCAAAAGGAGCCCGAAGGCCTTTGTTTCTCTGGCACTTCATACACCAACCAGAAGGGCATAAATACACACATACGGAAAGGGCAAGGAAGGGCAGGCAAGCCCGCCCGTTCGGCCCCGTACGGGGCCGAAGCCGCTTGTAGCGCTCCCCGAAGGCAGGCAATTATGCCATCGGATATTAAAGGCCAAGCCCTTCGGCGAGGTACCCGCTCTTTATTAAGCATACATATAGGCTTTACATAAGGCTCGCTTAGGTTTTATCATAAAGGAACAACTTTGCGGCCTTCCCCCCGCTCCGCTGGTGTAACAGCGGACGGTTCGGGAAGTTTACCGCACTTCCTAAGGCCTAGTTTGCCTTCACGTACGTGCTTGTGCTGAAGCCGGACCTGAAGGGAATTGTGCGCACAATTTCCTAGTTAGCCACCAACTAGGACCGTGGGGAGCATGGTTAGGGCACCGCTTTGCTGGAAAAAGCGGGTCCGTTGCTTTCCTCCTGCGGCGGAAGCTAACAAGCAAGTGGGTCCGACGCTTCTATAGACATAGTTAAAGCAAGCGGCCGCTAACGTCCTAGGCGACCCGCAGGGTCGGAGGCGGCGCGGCCCCCTTCCGCCCGTAGCAGGAGAGCTTCGCTCTACCTGCTACGGGCTGCGCTGCCTCCTGCGGCGGCATCGTCCCCGTTCGGCCCCGTATGGGGCCGAAGCCGCTTAAAGCCCAGTTATTCGCCGAGTACGTGGGGTCACCGGCAAAGGCCAAGGTAAAGCGACAATTCCCTGCCCCGAAGTTATGACCCTTGCGTGCTTAAGGGCAAGACGGACGTAGTTGAGGTTACCGCTTTGTTTTTCATGCTATTTTGAAAGCGGCGGAAAGGCCAAGACCTATTGCGCCAAAAATTCTAAGACTCACCTATTAACATTTGCAGCTAAAAAGGCCAAGACCAAAGGTATTGGGCTTTGTTGTTGCTCTGGTCGTTCGTTGGGTTGTCCTGGTAAACTTCCTGGCTTCGTCTAGCTCCCAGGGTTAACTTTGTGTTTTGCTCGCAAGTAATTGCGCTACTACGTACGCTCGACCAAAGGCCTTGTGCGCACAATCCCCTTCGGCCACGTCCTTCGCCGGCAAAGGCCAACTCCGCACCCCGTACCGATTTTAGGAAGCGGAGCTTAAGGGCCGGCCCGCCCAAAGCTTGGTAGGCCTTTCCTTGGGGCAGGGCACAATGCCTGGGCCGAAGGCTAAGTAATGGCCCTTGATGTGTACACTTCGCCGCCGAAACAACAAACGGCTTTGAACGCTTGAAAAAACACCAAACGAGCGAAGGAAAAAAAGGAGAAAACGTCTGGCTAAGGCTCATCGTCCTGGGCAAAAAAAGTGCAAGCGAAAGTACACATACGTGCTTCAACCCATAATATCATAATGGCGACGAAATACTTCGTTTATGTTATGAATTCAAACGGGGTAAACATTTCGTCGCCGTTGTTGAGCGGCAAACACTCCTTTTGGAGATAACTCGAGCTCCGGACCAAACCCACAGGGGTGAAACAACCCAAGGGCAAGTCTTAGGCTTGCCACCCGCGGAGGCTTCGCTTTACAGAATGTATCTATTCGCGACCCGTATGTTATTACTCTTGGATGTGTATAGAACATTGTTGTGTTTCCATATCGTAAAAATCGGATACGGGTTTGAGAACACTTTATGCGCTGACAAAGCTTTTTTGGGAAAAGGTATTCGGCCAGCGTGGTTGCCGTTGGCCTACGCCCGCTTGGAAACAACCCAGGGCGCAGCACACCACGAAGTACACCCCGCAGGGGAGTGGGGGCACCCGTGCCGAAGGCCGAAGGACTACGGCGTCCCCGAAGGGGACGATCTCGCCGTTGGCCTTCGCAACACAATTTCCTTCGGGGGGTTAGGCTGCTTTCCCTTTCCGCTGCGCTGAACTGCGGGGTGCTTTCCGCTGCGCTGAACTGCGGGGTGCTTTCCGCTGCGCTCCTCCGCTCCGCGTAGCGCCCGGCGCCTTGGCCAGCCCTTGGGAGGCCGGGGCTTGGCCGCAGGGCACAATTACCTGCCCCGAAGGGGCTTAAGGCTTTGAGCTTCGCCCTTTCCGTTGGCGTTGGTCCGGGGCGTTTAAAATGACCAGGGAGTACTTGCGCAAACGTGCCCACGTGCCCGTAGGGCGAACGGGCTTCCGGCGTAAGGGTAAGAACGTCGCTCGCCCTCGGCGGATGGAACCCTTGTGGCAAAACGCCGTACCCACACGTCCTACGGCGTCCCCGAAGGGGACGAGCGCCGTCGGATACTAAACGTCTATACCAATCCAAAGGAATTGGACAACTGAACAGCAGACTCATAAGATGCAGACTGGGAGCACACCGTATTTTTAGTCTTAATAGGTTGAGTATCCTGGAGGTCGTGAATTTCCATGAACCTAAGCCTACTTGGCCTTGGCTTTGCCCTTTACCACACCCTTTAAAAGGCCAACCAGCAGTTGGCCGTTGCCGAAGGCCGATCAATACTGCCGTTGGCCTTAAAAAAGAGCTACGCTCGTAGGCGCGGCTCGCCCTAATAAAAGGCGACCAAAAGGATTGGTTGACCTTTTGCGGTGCGCTTGCTTGCTTGCCCTCCGGGTTTAAGCCTTCCCGACCGGTTGCTATGTCGCTTATTCGCTTATTCGGCGGGCGGCTTCGGAGTTGCCACGCCCTAAAACACCGAGATCTCCGCAGCGTTTTCTCGGCCTTTACAAAAGGGGGCAAAGGGCGAAAGGTCGCGCGGATACGGCGTCCCCAGAGGCCCGCCCCCTGCGCCGAAGGCGCTTCCTGGGTATAACTCTTACGAAAGAAAAGAAGAAAGGCCACGTTGTTAAAAGCAAAGGAAGGCTTCCTTTTGCTGGCCATGCCATGCTTGTTGGCTAGCGGCCCGCCAGTTATTTTATAACCCGCAGTTATTAGTTGGCCTTTCCCCCGACGTTCGTTTTCGGGGGGGTACGTTTGGGGAACCGAGGAATACCCATGGTGCGCCGAAGGCGCTTGCGGGGCATTCCGGCAGCCTTCGCCATATGGCGCATTTTTAAGTGCTATCCCCGGCGTACCCTTAATAAAGCCAACACTTTTTAAAGTGCTTGAAATACAAAACCTTGTGCCGCTACGCGGCTTGGCGAAGCGCAGGCCGGAGGGCTCTAGCCCGACGGCAAGCCCGTAGGGCTTGTAGCGCTTCCAAGCGCCTTCGGCGCTCGTAGTGCTAGAGCGGGTTTTCCTTATATTATAACAAGCCGTCCTAGACCTGAAAGCGACGAACCACAAACACCTTCGCCTGTTGTATACCATTCGCGCAGTAGGAAAAAACACGCTGCTGAGCTGCGACGGGTTTGACATATTGGAAAGGCGGTCACAATTAGGGGTTGGCCACCTATGATGACACATAGTCGTATAAAGCAGCGGACCGAAGGCAAGAAAAAAGGTCGGCTTGTTGTATTTGCCGCCTATTAGAGTACCCTGTTCCATAGGTATCGAAGGCGCCCTTCGGCCTTGCTTTTTCATCCCTGACCGAAAAGCAGCACACCGAAAGGTATGCTTTCTACCCGCGTAAAAGCACATGAAGCTGAAGCACAAGCCCCACGAGGTGCTTTCCTTCGGCCTGGGGCTCCCGGGGGGCACAATTCCCTTCGGCAAGCCCAGCTTCGGGGGAGCTGAAGCCAAACAGCCAAGTGAAGCAGAAGCCCCTGAAGCCCCGCCCTGAGGCTGAAGCCTTGCTTCGCTTGGGCCTGAAACCCCCCGCGATGCGCGCCTGTAGGGTAGGCCCGGGTATGGCGCCCCGAGCGCCTTTCGCGATGCGCGCCTTGGGAGGTGCTTTATTCCGGTGCGCAGCACCGGAGGAAAGCGCCTTCGGCTCGCTTTGAGCTTAAGCCTTGCAAAATTACCGGCCCGAGGGCTTGCAAAAGCCTTGGGAGCCTCTGGCGAAAAACTCCGCGGAGCTTTCCGCAAGCGTAGTTGGCCTTTGCCGAAGGACGTGCTTTGAGGTGCCCGTAGGGCTTGACCAACGGATGGGTTGGCCTTTCTTGCCTTGACCCGGAAGGCGAGAGCCCCGGCAGGAGCCTTGCTACGCACGAGCCCCGGCAGAGGCCTCAGGGTTCCTGCCCAGCTACACTGGGCTTGCGAAGCCCAAATAACAGCTTCAGCTCGCTTTAAGCCGCTAGTTGGCCTTTGCGAAGACGTGCGCATGCCTTCCTGCTCTCGCTTTAGCTTTAGCTTTAGCTTGCCTTCCCTTACTTGGCTTCGGTGCGCGCACCGGAGCTTCCTACCGTCGGAAGTGCCCCGTAGGGGCTTTTTGCCTTTGCCGAAGGCGGACGGAAGCGTAGCGGGGGGACGAAGCACTTCCTTGCTGCCCTGGTAGGTTACACGCTTATCACCGAGATGCTCTTCACTAAACCGACCTTTAATATTCCCAGTCAAAACAAGCAGGGTCGCTGCCAGCACAATATAACGCTGAAAGGTGTGTGACTCTTGTTCCTCTTGTGTTGGTGGATATTGTTGAACACCTTTTTTTATTTTACACATAGTGAAAATGGGCTACCACATAGTAAGTCGTTCTTTTTGTTAGTATGCGTTGATAAAGTTGCATACTTCAACGATCGCTCGTTGGATCGGACTATCTCTTAATTGAATGAATTCTACATGAAGGGCCATAAGTAGCGCTTAGCACAAAAAGAAAAAAAACAAAGGAAACAAGCATGCACTTGGAAAAGGCGCTAACATGTATAAAGCTGATTTATATTTTCTAGAGGAAGGCTTAAGCGCTAAGCACAAGCCCTCCGGGCACCACACATTAATAAGTTGGAAGCCACGGAGGAAAACTCTGGTATTCTTTATTAACGTGCCGGGGCCAAAAGTCGCTGAAAGGCAAAGCATCGGAGCGCCAACGGAGCGCCGAAGGCGCTTGCACGTGCCCCGTAGGGGCTTTTGTCACACCCCGAAGGGAATTGTGGCGTGCAAAGGCAAACCCGCTGGTCCCCTGCGGCCACTTCGTCCTTAGCCCCTGCGGGGCTCCGAACTACCACGAACAACTCCGGGAGTTTGTATGGGGCACGTAAACCTACTGCTACGCCCTTTCTTTCTTTCAATGTATAAACATAAGCCTTAACGTGCGTGCCCCGCCCCTAACCAACGACCGCAACCCAAAGCGGTGAATAACAAGGCTTGGGCTTCAAACGCCCAAAGGCCAACGACGGCCACGGAACGCTTAAGCCGCAGCTCCCCCCCAACTACTTGTGGTAAGCTGCTCTCCTTCCGGGGCTTGGTGTTCATTTATTTATTTATTGGTCGATTTTGTCATTAATTTAGGTAACGCACGTCCCCGGGCCGGCTTTCCCAGCAAACAAATGACTTTCATAACTCCCTTTGACGAGCGAAGCTAATAAAAACACTGACCAAAAGGCAAACAAGCCCTTGGTAAAAAAAGGCAAACGCGGCTTTGGCGTTTGTCATTTAATAAAGTTGTGGTCGTTTTCGGTATTGCTGTTCTCCTAGGGGAGTTATACCTGGACCGAGCTTCGGGCCGCTTTTGTGCCCGAAGGGCTTTTGGGTTCGAAAGCTTAGTCATTAAATCGGCCGTGTGTAAGGCGAGAGCACCTTAATGGCACATTAAAGAAAGCACAGCCCTTCGGGCAGTTGGCCTTCACCAATAAAAAAGAAACACACGGGTGAATAAGGCGACAGCTGTCCACTACCATGGGTATGCTTTTGCTTGGCGCGTTTCCTTGGCTTTAATACCACAGCACTTTAATTTTCTATCTTCATATAGAAAAACGCAAATTCATTCAACCACCGCGTATAGTCTCTACAGATCCTACTCACAAACTTCCGAAAGAAATAACCGACAAGCGCCTTCGGCGCACCAACACCGCGTTATCGATTGCCTGCAATACGGTGCCCGAAGGGCTTGGGGTTAGAAAGGCAGGCAAAGAAAGGGCAAGAACTTCGGCCTTTTCGCTTCCTTACCTTCGGGTTGGCCTTTTTGGCCGTTTCAACGGCTAGGCTCAACCAACGAACACGGAAAAGAAAGGCCAACAACAACTCGCCGAAGCTTTGCTTTTACACGCAACAGCACAGCGGGCGGCCTAGGACGTACGCACGCAAGCGCCTTCGGCGCAGCAGCCCTGCGGCCTTGCCTTTGCGAACACGAACGGGCCTACTTCCGTTGCGCGTACTAAGGGCCTGGAAAGCGCGCAGCGCTTTTAGCTTAGATAAAGGCCGACTTCACGTGCTACCCGTTCCCGCTTTTGTTTTTTTGCAATGAAGCGCTCCGCGCTTAAGGAGGCCTTGGTCTGCTAAAGGAAGCCTTCCTACACGTACGTGCTTAAGCCCAAAGGAGCGGAGCCCTGCAGCCTTCCTTTCCCTTTGGGTGTGCTTTTGGCCTTTCCCTACGAGCTTCGCTCGGAATTCCCTTTGCGAAGGCTAGGTCTTGGTCTTTCCAAAGGCGCTTGCGTGCTCGTAATTCCCTTTGCTTTGCCTTTGCTTAAGCCCTCCGGTGCTGCGCACCGGAATAAAGCACCCCCCAACAGGGGCGAAAACTGAGGTATTTATGTTTGTTGTGCAGCAAACGGAGAATTTAACTTAAGCCCTTGGATTCATAGGAGGGGGTACAAACTGGTTGGAACGAACCCCCTGCGGCCTCTGTTTTTCCAGAACAGCAAAGCGGCGTTTACGCTTTTGGAGCCGTCCACCGTATTGCGCCGCAGGAAAGCGTGCTTTTGGCCGGCCTTCTTAGCCTTTTAAGTAAGGCTACACCACCGGCGTTGAACTCTTTAAAATGAGCAAAAGCCATTAACGGCTTCGGGTGTACAACGGCGTGCCCGTTGGCCGTTCGAGCTTCAAGCCGCGTAGCGGCACAAACGAGAAAGCCTGCGGCAAGCGTAGCGGGGTGCGGCCCCGCTTTTCTTTTTGGACGTTGCGCCTAGGACGTGCTTTGATGTTGTGCCCGAAGGGCTTTTGAGGTGTACGTATACTTCCGGCTTGGTTTTGTTTTGGTTTCCACGGGATTGCCTGTTTAAAAACTGTGAATTTAACCTTCTACAGTTCACGTCTATCACCTTAAAATTATAGATTTAAACAGGTTTCCCCGTTAGCCTGGAATATTCCAGACCGACTTGCTTGTTTGAAATAAACATGCTGCAAGTCATAGCGATGTGACCGCATGACACTTAACAAAAATCAAATAAAACTTTTGAACGGTTTCCCAAAGCGCTACAAGCGCCTTTGGCGCAGGAGCGCACCTTACGCTGCGCGCCTAGGGCTAGCCATCTCTTCCGGATTGTTTATTCCTCCCCGTAGGTTATTTACCGCTATAACATCCAAATAGATCGGTGGTGCTAAGCTACGCTACGCTCGCTAAAAACATAATAGGCACCAATGTCATGGCTTTCCTTGCCAAGCCTTAGCAAAGCGCGCATCGCGTAGTGACTTAGCAAAGTGACTTCCCTTAGCATAGTGACTTCCCAAAGCGCAGCGGTACTTAAAAAAGAGCAAGCTAGCGAACGTCCGCTGTTGTTGGCCTTTCATTACAAATCCCTTCTAAAGTGCCTAGACACAAACTTCCTTTATAAAGCAACAACACCAGTATAGCCTTAAGGCACGGGAGTTAAGCAAGCCGACCTGCCCTGGGGACATGGCTTTAAAGCCGTTACGGTGTTTTCTGTGCAATACGGTGTCCGAAGGAAACAAAGCGAAGCTAAAAAAGAAAACGACTTCGTCATTGCGTATTATGTATGCTTTATAGGTTCTTGACCGTATTCGACCAAAGCTCGCCGTTGGCTTTTCCTAACCGAATTGTCGGGCTATAAAGCTAGAAAACTCGCTGCGCCGCTTTGTTTTGTTTTGTTGTTGGTCTAGGTTTGCCTTACCCTTCGTCATAACTTCTAGCGAGCGACAGCCATAGTGGGAGAAAGCAAAAAACTACGCGGGCAAAGGCCAACTTGTTTTGTTGGCCGTTGTTTCGCTCAATAATTGATCGTAGGAAACCTTTTTATAACCAAGCAAGGGATTGTTTTCAAAATGCTTGATTATATGATCAATAGGCGGCTTGCCGCAGATGGATAATCTGTATTGAGCTGAGTTTCGCCTTACAGGGCTTGCCTTTTTTTTTAGCGGGTCTAGTTGCCGCACGTCCTTTTTGACGTGCGGCGGAGAAACGTCCTTCGGAGCGCGCAGAAAGGTCAATACCTTTTGGCCTTGAAGCGCTACGCGCACCATTGGGCCGCCATTCGCGTCCGTACGTGGTAAGCCCTTCGGCCCAAAGCACACTTTTTGCCAAGCCAGCGCGCACGTCCTACGCCCTTTTGGCCGCCTGTATTCAAGTTTATGATGGCTCTGAAAATAAGTCTTAATGGCATTTAAAATGTACCAATCATTGTGACTAAGGGAAAGACTTAAACAACGGTTGGTCGATTTAAAACGGCCTTTGGCCTCAATAAAACCACTGAGCCAAGGACCAAAATATTGCGGGATATTAAAATTTTGTTTATAATATTCAACCATTTGCTGTTGTTTGTCATACCGTGTATACCGGTATTCTAAAGGATCACACCATGCTATGGGATTAGACATACATTTTTTTAAAGAATCATATTGACAAATTTTGCTGGTAGTTAACAGGGGGTATTTGTCAAATATTTTCAATACACGACAGCAATGTTTTTGCGATACAGCAACCCACAGAATGTCATTGCCTTTTTTGCTTTTACGACTGCGTATGCCGCCTATGTAAAAGCGTATTAATTCTACCATCGCTTCATTTTCTGAGTTTAATTTTAAATTCATTTGAAATCTAGGCCGTAGCAAATGCCCATTCTTAGTATTACCATAAGTGATAAGTCCAGCCGCCTCAAATAAACCAACGAAAAAAGGTTCCAAATAATTGGGAGGAGCCCACCCCTGCAAAGCCCCTGCGGGGCTCCCCTGGGCCAAGTTGTGGGGACTCCTTAGTTGGACTTTTCCGAAGGGTTTTCTATACCGAGCGCCTAGCGTTAGCGGCGGGTTATGGTAACCTATGCCATGGTTTTGCTTCGCGTACTTGTTGGTATGTATTGGTGTTGGTTTTTCGGCCCCCGCGGTTATTCGCCGCAGGAATTTGTGGCCTGCGGGGGGACGGGGAACCAAGTGGAAGAAAATAAAGGCAACGCCAGTTATGTGGGCCTTTGGGGGGACGGCTGCACTTTTATTTGAGGCTACAGGAAAAGAGCGAAGCTCTTCCTGTTTGCATTTAACGCACGATGCACCACTATTAGCACAGCGGTGGTATAAAAACCCATTGCTATGGTATACTTCGTCATTGGCTTCGCTAAAAAAACTGGGGCGTTTGAAAGGCCAAGTCCCCAGCGGGTTATAAAATAACTGCGGCCCCCCTGCCCCGCTTTTCTTTTGGGACGTTTCCGGAAAAGCCCAACAAGAGCGGCATAAGAAGTTATTAGCCCCGCTTTTATTTTGGGACGAATGAACCTTGTAGCAGCGATTTTTCCTGGGGACTTGCCCTTTCAAACGACCAATTACAGCGATTTTTCGCTGGAATGCCTTACGACCATTCATCATGTGCGCGCAGAAAGGCCAATCGGCAGGGAATTGTCCACGAAGTACAGGTGCGCGTAGCGCTTTTCCAAGGCCACGAAGTACACCCCGAAGTACAGGGAATTGTCCACGGAGTACACCCCGAAGGACAGGGAATTGTCCAGCCCACAATTTCAACGCGATGCGCGCAAGGCCTTGCCTGCGGCCAGCAAAGCCTACTACAAAGAGAACCCCAGCGAAGCAACAATACAGGAGCCCACGTCCTTCGGTGAATAACTGGCCTCGTGCCCGTAGGGCGACGCCTTTGCCGAAGGACGTGCTTGCCCAAGGGAAGGCAAGCCAAAGAAATAAGAGCTCAGCTAGCCGGGGATTCACCCCGGCTAGGGACGTAACTCTGGTATGCTGCATGAACGTGCGTTTGTTATTGAGCGAAGCTCGTCGAAGCTCGGAGAACTCCGCGAGACCACAACCAAGTGCGCGTGTGGTTTTAAACGCGTCCGTAGTTGCGCGTAAAAACTTCGGCGAGGCCAGGCTAGCCCTTCGGGCTTTCCTGGCTTTTGTGCCCCGAAGGGGCTTCCGGGCTTCGCCCTTCGGGGTCCGGGTCCTTTGGTCGAGCATACGGGGCCGGAACGTTCTTCGGCGAGGCCCTACTACAGGGACGCCCTGATACCCATCAAAGGGCACCCGTCCAAAGAACCGAACGAACCAATTGGCCTTTCTGCGCGCTCCGTCGCTAGCCCAGCGAAGCTGGGCTAAGGTGGATAGCTTTGCTTTCACCAAATATCCATGGAGGCTTGTACGTAAAACGTTGGTACCTACACTTGCATGTAAAGCTCTAGGGCGAGTATTTTTAACAGGGGAGTTGTCCTCCGCTGAAAGACCAAGGAGCGCCCCGAGGCCGCAGGGTACCTGCCGCGTAGCGGCTTCCAACTGCGCCGAAGGCGCTTGAGCCCTAGGGACCGGAAGGCGTGCTTCGGCTTTTGCGCGTATCCTGCCGAAAGGTGCGCCGAAGGCGCTACGGAAGCGTAAAGGGCTTGGCGGGCGTCCCCGTAGGTACGTGGGCCGCGAAGCAAAGCGGAACAGTTGGCCTTTGCCGCAAGTATTATGCCTTCTAAAAAGAGCCCCGTAGCAACACCACAAACGACAAAAACCAACGACGTCCCCCGAAGGGGCGGGACGTGTCGGTATCATGGAAAAAGCGGAAAGCACTCTACGGGTACAGTAATACTCTTTACTACCTTTCTGTAAAAAAACCCAATGTAAGGTGGCATAGGACTCTGAAGCTTTATTAAAAGAATCATGAAGTGCAACATCAAGACCCGAGTTTGCTAAAACCACTCCTGTAACTCCACCAATAGTAAACAAAAAGATAAAACCCACAGCAAACAACATGGGAGTTGCCAGTACTATTCGGCCTGCCCACATCGTTGCAATCCAACTAAAAGGCTAAAGAGCCGGGTGTTTCTAAAGCGTAGCAACGGTATTAAAGTGAATTGAATTAAGGAAAACACCTCCAATCCAAGCGCTTTTATTTTTACGGCGACCCCCCCACAATTCCAACGCGATGCGCGCAAGGCCTGGGCCAGGAGAGGAGGGCATGCCTGGCCATGCCATGCCATGCCATGCCATGCCTTCCCGACCGCAAGAAGCGCTTAAGTAGCGCTTAGCCCCGGCTGTACTGTATACGGGAGGGAAAAGCGCCGAAGTTATGGCCCTTTTCAAAGCTGTGAGCTTTTTGTTTGGCTTTCCAACATTCTAGTTTCTCCTGGTTCTGCTGGCCCTTATAACTTTTTTAAGGGTGCACTGTAAATAAATCAAAGACAATTATACCAGCAGCAACTCATAAGGAAACAACCAGTTGCCCTTTACCAACGTACGTCATAGGCAAAGCCAACCCGAAACTCATTAACACCGTAATGCTTTTGTTAACAAGCGGACATACTTCCCTTGCGAGCGAATTTAAAGAGCGTGTTGTGGGCAGTCTTTTTTTTTTGTACGTACATTGCCACCCTTCGGGCTCATAACGCTTGCCGTCGAAAAAAACAGATCCTTTTAACATACTCAATATAATACAGAGTAACCCAATAAATAAATATAATCGCTTGACATTCATTAAATGAACACGTTCGTCACTCGCCCTGCTTTGCTTAAGCTTCGCTTCCTGCCTTTGCTGCGCTGTGCTATTCACTCTATGTGAAACAAGGCAGCGGGTATGGTTAAGAGGATCGTTGGCCGAATATTTATTAAAGGCGTTCTAAAGAGTAAGCCCCGGGAGCAGGGCTTGGCTGTTCCCCGAAGGGGCGTGAGCCCCCTTCGGGGGCCAAGGCCTAGGACGTACTTTTTTCGTTCCAAGCGAAGCTTGCGTGCTTAAAAAAGCTTCCGGAGGCCTGCCCTGCCCTGCCCTGCCCTGCCCTGCCCTGCCTCGGAAGCCCGAAGGGCTTTAGCTAGCTTTTGGCTTAAGCTAGCGCTTTAGTTTGAGTTCAATTCTTCCGAACGCCTTATGGTAACCTTAGGTTTTCAAAACCAACGGCCAACAATATCCGAATATCAAAGTCAAACCTTTATTCCCGTAGGGATTGCAATAACCATAGTTGCCGCGGTGAAATACGCGCGTGTGTCGATGTCAAGTCCTACGACAAACATGTGGTGCTAAGCCAAAACTTAAATTTAAGTATTGACACCGGACTGGCTCTTCTACCTTTGACTTTGACATGAGTTGAACATTATTTAAAGTTCACATTTAAAAGCCCTGCGGCAAAGACCAACTCATTTTATTGAGGAACCCTGCGGCCTTCGGCGCTTGCCCCGCTGGGCTAGAATACTATAAATGCCGTCCAACTTACTTAAATGACACATTTAAAAAAAACATACGGTGTTTCTCTGTAAGTGCCTTTGTTTATCTGTGTACTCTTAGTGAGTTGGTAAACTTGTTGAATATTTTACCAGCCCCGCAAAAGGCATTCTTTAATGTAATCACAGGAGTAAAAGGAATTCTACTTGAAAGAATGCGCCTTTTAAGAGTATCTACAATTTCCTGGGCAACCGAGTCCGAAAGGACAACAAACCGTAGAACAAAGCGGCCAATTCTACCGATGGAACTGTTTAAAGAGTGAAGGCCTTGTGCGCACAATCCCCTTCGGCCACGTCCTTCGGCCGGCAAAGGCCAACTCCGCACCGTAAAGTAAGCGGGCCCAGCCCGCCCTTGGTAGGTCTTGCCTGGCGCTAAGTCACTGAGCTAACTCAGTGAGCGAACTGACTCCCCTTGCCTACCCTTGCCTTGGGGCAGGGCACAATTCCCTGGGCCGAAGGCCACGGAAGCGGAGCTTAAGGGCCCGATATTTCTGTTAAGTGAGTTGTTGTTTTGGCCTTTGCCTACACGTAGGACGTATTTTATCATTCTAAGCGCTACTACGTGCTTGCTTTTTCGGAAACAAAGTAACGCAAACGAACTTAACCCCAGTTATAACCTGCAAAGACGTAGGTCGCTTACAAATATATTAATGTTAAACCCCACCCTACCCGATAACCAAACCAGCTTTTAATAGTTTATTAACTTTTATTTAACCGGGGTTAACGAGCTTGAACGATAACGGTTAACCTTTTTGACTTTCTATTATGAAGTGCATTACAAGAAATAATACAAAGGGAATTGTGTGTGTCTTTAAACGGGCCGGCCGGGGGGGTAACCACAATTTAAAGAGTAATCATTAAGGGCGCCCCCGAACCATTCATAGGAGGACGAAGTATGGTAGGCCTTTCGATATAACAATTCGCGCTGCAACAATAACAAGAGAGGGGCGGTCATTAAAAGCGCTAAACAACATTCTTGTTGTCTTTAATTTATTTTTTGAAAGGTACTCCCGATACGCCGAAAACATACAAAGACGAACGTATTGGCCGTTTTTTTTGAAGGACAAAGTAGTATGCTCCCATGGAATTTCAGAGTTTAATGCATGCAATCCCGCTATAACTTCACATTAAAATAATAATAATAAATCAAAGAGGTAAAACTTCCCCGTAGGGTGTAACGCTATGTAATAAATAGGCGTTTTCGAAGGGGTTGCTTTTGTTGTCCTTGGTAGGGCTTTCTGTTTTGGGTTGCATAAAAACAAACGTGCCTGGTTATCAAAGGCAGCCACGCGTACAGTCTCTTAGGTTCTGTCATTAAATTGCTTTTTATGTGCTATTCGACTATGGAAAACAACCGGCGGGCTTCCACCGATGTTTTTTTTTGGAGCTTGCTATTTGAAGTCGCCTAGGTAAAAAAGCAACGCTTTTTTTTATATTAAAGAGCCGGACAAAACCTGCTGATTCTATTGTCCGCTGAATTGTTTTACTTTATTAGATAGAGTTAACACAACTCAGCGTCCAATCGTCCCAGCATACAGCGCGGTTTCTTTCGTGTGTGTTGCCACAGACGAGGCCCACCTTGAGCCCATACAATAAAACCGAGAATGCCGATAGATAACATCGCGTATACCATTCCAAGGTAACCAAAAATAGGTTTGCAGCTGTAACTGCTAACGACCTGGCTGATAATTCCGAATCCAGGTAAAATTAATATATACACTTCTGGGTGCTTGCTCTGGCCTTGTTATTGTTCTTTTTGTTGCCCAACATACGCGTAGGTTATAATATCCAGAGAATATGGGCCATTTGTTCAGCGTCCTTCAGCCGCCTTCAAAAAAATTGAACCAATAAAAAGCACATATAGCCATGGCAAGCGTTTTTATACCCAACGGCTCGTCCGAAGCAAAGACCTAGTATGCCATCCGCCTTCGCCGTACGTACCAAATAAAATGACAAAAGGCTAACAATCGTAAAAGAAAAAACCCGGCAAGCCCTCCGGGGCACAATGCCCACAATGCCCCATTACCCAAAATCCCTCCGGGTTGGTTTAGGCACCAAGCGTCCCCTTCGGCAAAAGCGAAAATCCCTTCGGGGCCGAAATTCCCGACCGGTTTAGGGCTTCCCGACCGGTTTAGGGCTTTTCGCTTATACGCTTATTCGTCGGTACTCCCTAAAGGGCCGTACTACGAAACAAACTGGTGTGGTCTTGTGCCCCGAAGGGGCTTGTTGATTATCAAGCTAAAGTGAGCCTTCCCACGTATTGTGGATGGAGCCGCTAAAGCGCTAGCGCGATTCCTAAGCAAACCATTGTAGAACTTCTTAAACCGAGTATACCCGATAGTACGTTCAACAAAGGTATTGCGAACGTACTAGGGAATCCTACTGAGGAGCGGCTGCGTATTAGCCTTTCAGTTGTTGGCATCGACAAGTTGAGGAAGCCGCTAGGGTTACGAGCCAAGCTAAAGTAGCGGGGCAAAGGACACGTACGTGCTTAGCGTTTTATAGCCGTAAGACAATTGTTGGGCCCTTTAATTTACGCGCTTGTAAGCCCGTAGGGCTTTGAGCTTAGCAAACGTCAGGGTATAAGACCGTATTCTGGTTTGGAACATCCTGCTACGCCGCCCTAGGGCAAAGTCGTCCTTTTGTTGGCCTTTGCCCAAAGAATACCATCCCCGTGAGTTATTAGCAACCCAAAAAGGTGCCCCGTAGGGGCTTGAAAAGCACGTACGTGTCGGCAATCCCAACTGCATTATTTAAACGTCCATAAGGCCGAAAAAAGGCGTACGTCCTACGAGTGGCAACCCACCCGTGCCGTGGCGAGTGGGGAGTTCTAGCAACGTAGGAAAGGCAAAGGCAATGGCCAAGACGTACGGTATTGGTTCGTGTTAAACGTGAGTTTCAAAAAGGATCGCATATCCTATAATAACAAAGCAGAGTGGTTTGCCACAATTCCCTTCGGGCTTAGCCATCGTACGTAACAACTGCCGGAGCTACGGCCCAAGCCGAAAAACGGGGACACTTGTCGTTGTTTCCTCGGTTACCAATTCTTCTTGACGCCTAAAAATGCACACCTTCTTGATTTCGACGCGCAATTACGTGGCCGCCCGGAATTGCCATTATTAAGCGTATTTAAGTAGCACTTTGCGAAAATCGGCTCCATCATGGGGTTGGCCTTTGAGCATCAACGTAGGCGAACGGCTTAGGAGTTGGCCTAAAAAAGCTAGCTTTCCACGCTGCGGGCCATAACTCGCCTTATTAAATGGACGCTTTGCTGTTAAGCGCTTCGCGCAGCAGCCCTGCGGCCTGCTAATGTGCTTTAAGTGGTGGGGAACAGCAATAAACTTTGATTGGTGGATAATGCCATTATTTTTAAGAAGGCGGCGAAAAAAAGAGCTGGGGGGCGTACGGCCTCTGAGGTTATTACTCGCTGTCGAAGCGCTTTGGTTACCCGCAGATTCCCTTCCCTTTGTTATGATTCCCCGGCGTATGTCGCTTATATAAAAGGCGCCCGAGTGTTTCTTTTAGTCATTGGTTCATACACGTGCATGCTCCTCTAACTTCAAGCAAATGGGCATTAAGAAAAAACAGCCTTTTAGGTTGCCTTGAAAGCCGCAACCCAGTGCCGAAACACGGACGGTTTAATAACCGAAGGGCTTTGGGCAAAGTGCTTGGTTCTCTTTTTTCCGTGCGGGTCCTGCGGCCTTACACCATAGACGCATTGGAGAGTTCGTCCTTTGGCTTTTTAGGTTGAATTACATGTTCGCTGCTTTTTTAGCAGTACCGTACCGAAGGCTAAGCGCCTTCGGCGCTTCATTAACCAGAAGTATTGGGCTTTTCCGTTGTGGTTGGCAAAAGTATACGGGAAAGGTAAAAAAAAACCAAAACCTAAGGCAAAGCCCGAACCGTTTACACTCCGAAAAAATAAGGGCCGAAGGGAACAGCGGTTTATGTGATGCCGTCCTAGGCCACATTCATAATACACAATGAAAGGAAAGGCAAACATGCGCGCCTTCGGTAAAGCCCAACTAGGATCGGCCAGTTATTCGCGGCCATACCTTAAAGCCACGTGCCCTAACGTCCGCAGTCATTAAAAATCGGTTCAAGCCCCTTCGGGCAGCCCTGCGGCCCTACGTCCTACGTTGCTATGCTATAACTCCCTACTGGGCTGTTCTTTTTAACCAAACTCATTGGTGAAGCACGCAAACCTTTTGGGCCAACGACAGCGTAGAAGCACGTCCCGCGTTCGGTGCCGGATGCGCTTTTTTAGTAATCAATGCACCAAGTTTAGGGAGTTATAGCAATGTAGGCGACCGCTTTCTTTGGGTTGCGGACGTTTTTTTCGCAAGGAAAGCGAAAGGAAAGGCAAACAGCGCTTTAGCGCGCAAAAGCGAACTAGGCCGGCCTAAGTCGCCCACGTGTTGACCTTTGTGTTTGACCTAAGCGCGTAGCTAAGGAAGCCTTCCTCCTGGCACCACATTTATACGAAAGTGAAGCGACTTAAACTGTATTAAGGCGGCGCATCGACGGGAGTGCTTTCATTTTCTTTAAATATGCACATTAAAATAAAGCGCAACCAAATATGTTTACGGGGGGACAACCATAAGATGCTTTATTTGAGATATCCCAAAAGCTGTGCCATAGTCTGCCAGCTGAGGTATCCCAAACATAGAAGTGAAAGTTTCCTGCTTACAGCCCCCTACATAAGTGCTTTAATTAAATACACAAGGGCCACAAGGTGTGCCCGCCCGTAGGTATGGTAGAACGGCCGGCCAGTTACACCAGGGTATTAATGTATACCTCAAAGGTCAACCCCAAGTAAGAACACCGGCTTTAATAAAATAAGCCGGTGGGAGACATAAGAGCTCTATATTCGCTGGTAATATTCCTTCCGTCCAAGCCACAAATGGCAGCTATAACGCGTCGTACGGAAGGCCAAGTGCTTCGGCCCCCCTACGAGGGTGCTCTGCTGCGCTGAAGCGCTTAGGCTTAGGCTTAGGCTTAGGTTTAGGCTTAGGCCAAAGGGCTTGAGCGTTGCACGTATCGTGTCAAAAGCCTTAGGGCAAACAACGTACGTCCTAGAAAACCCAACTGGGTGGGTTGCCGCGTAAAAAAAACTGGTTGGTTCTACAAAGAACGTAAACGTTTTTACGCCTAGAAAACGAACGTTTGCCGTCGTAGAACTTAGGTCTATAACCGGCTCTCGTCCCTTTTCGTTCCCACGTCTTCATAACTTCGGCTCGCCGTGGTTTATAGGTTATTTGGGGAAAAGCAAAGGCCTCGTCCTTTTGTACGTCCTAGTTGGGGTGGGGCAAACTAGGACGTACAACATCCCATACCCAGACGCAGGAAATTATGCCGGCAGTTGACCTAAACGCGACGCGCAGGTAGCACGCACTTCGGGAAAGAAACAACCAAGCGATGGAAGCACGAACCCACGGCCGCCTTTGGCGGACGCAAAGCTCGCTTTAAGAAGCGCTCAAGCCCTTCGGGCTCAATGCAAATCCCTTCCCGTTCGTCGGGTGGTTAAAACCACACAATTCATAGGTCAGCGCCGCAGTTATGGCCCTTAGCGGGTGGGAACATCCCCTCCTAAAGCCTTCGAAGCACTTTTTTATTTACGGCCGGTTTCTCCATCCATGGGCGGGCAAAAACTAAAACCGAAAAACCAGAACAGATGTTGGAATAATATGGGGTCACCGCCACCAGCGGGATCAAAAAAGCTTGTATTAAAATTGCGGTCAGTTAATAACATAGTTATCCCACCAGCAAGCACTGGAAGAGACAATAATAATAAAAATGCAGTAATGAGAACAGACCACACGAAAAGCGGCATTCTGTGAAACCCCATGCCTGGTGCCCTCATGTTGAATATTGTAGTGATGAAGTTTATAGCACCTAAGATAGAGCTTATACCAGACAAATGTAAACTAAAGATTGCGCAATCGACCGCACCACCAGAGTGTGCGCTAATAGCACTGAGTGGTGGGTAAACCGTCCAGCCAGTGCCAGCACCTACTTCAACCAAAGCGGAACTTAGAAGCAACAGTAGGCTTGGCGGTAACAACCAAAAGCTTACGTTGTTCATTCTGGGAAAAGCCATATCTGGAGCACCTATTAGAATAGGTACAAACCAATTACCGAAACCTCCGATCAACGCAGGCATAACCATAAAGAATATCATTAAAAACCCGTGAGCTGTGATGATAACATTGTAGAGTTGGTAGTTTGCTGCTAGGGGCCCTGTTCCTGGTTGTGCGAGCTCAAGACGAATTAATAGGGAAAAAAATGTACCCAGTACTCCGGAAGCTGCTGCAAAAATTAAATAGAGCGTGCCAATATCTTTATGGTTTGTTGAATACAACCAACGTTTGATCAT